ATATGATTTGGTTTTTACATCATTATGAGAAATCTCAAGGGGAGTTGAAAAAAGGGCAGACAAAATAAAAAAAAATTAGTCTAACTACGCTATTGAGTAATAGTATATTGTGATATTAGCCCCCCCCTTAGAAGGTTATATTTTTTTTTATACAAAAATATAACCACCTCTCTTCATCCCCTATTTGCCTTTGCCCGAGGCTTGTCTTACCTAGACATATCTGAGCTTCCAGCTTCCTTATCGAAAATAGCTGCCTATTTCCTCCCCCCACCTAGCTTTTAGCCTAGCTGCACTCCTATCTCCGAGCTGTGCTGATGCTGTGGCCGCAGGCCATGAGCACAGCATCCCTGGCAGCTCTGGCTCTTGCCTGGCTAGAGCTAGAGCACTGCCACTAGGCTCTATGCCTGGTACTAGAGGCTGCTTAGTGGCTCAGCTACTCTCTCCCTCTAGCCCGTTGCTACTCAGCGCTAGCTAAATTAGACAGAGCAAACTATCTCCCACCTTGCTAATAAGAGTAGCAGCAAGCCCTCCTCCCCTTATTTGCTTGCAACCTTGCCTTGAGCTAGCCTCTGATAGTTTAGGTCTAGCCTGACCCTCTTCATTTTCTTCCAGTGGCCGAGGCCATGAGCACGCCTTGCACTCCCTATGTTCTGGCTGACTGCCTAGACCCCTGAGCTTGAGCCTGTGCTCTTGCAAGCCCTTGCATCTGCACTGCCACTAGGGGACTGCTAGAAATCCGGGTCTAAATTTCCCCCCCCCCTGCCTAGCGCGAAGCTGCTTTAGTTCATTTGTTGCTCATGGCCGTACGGCCACCGCATTTGCATTTATTTGCATTTGCTGTGCTCTTGCTGTGCCCCTAAGGGCCATGAGGCAGCTCTTGCCTAGGCTGCTTGCTAGAGCTTCTGCAAATGCACAGCACAGACTGCACTGCTTGAGCTAGTTAGTCCCAGATAGCTGAGCCGCACTCCTCTAATTTTATTGCTGTGGCAGTGGCCTGTGGCCTCTGGCCGCTGGCCATGAGGCCATGAGGCCATGAGCCTAGAGCAAGCCCCCTATTGGCTATGCTCATGCTCAAGCCTGTGCCCCCCCTAAGGGATGAGGCAGCTGTCTCAAGCCTGTGCCCCTAAGGGATGAGGCAGCTCAAGCCTGTGCCCCTAAGGGCCATGAGGCAGCATGCATCTGCATCAGCATCAGCATCAGCACAGCTAGAGCTGTGGCTATAGCCGCAGAGCTGCTCAAGGAGTCCCCCCCCTTCCATCTCCACGTCAGCCAGGCTGGCTGCCTAGCGCTCAGGCTCTGCCTAGCATCTGCTAGGCAGAGGCAGCGGACTGCTCTGACCCCCTGACTGTTGCCTCGACAAGAGCCCATGAGCCGCATTCCTCTCTCCCCTGGCTGGCCTGCGTACCGCTGTGCCTACTGGTCTACGGGTTGACCCACTCTTGCTCAGCTCTGCAATGCAAATGCTTGAGCTATAGTGCCGTTCTAGCCCCTACTTGCAAAGCTACAGGTAGCTCTGGCTCTCCTTTGCATATTTGTTGCTCATGGCCTCATGGCCTGCGGCCACAGGCCACCGCATTTGCATTTATTTGCATTTGCTTGGCATGCATCTGCAGTGCTGTGCACTGCACTGCATGAGCAGTAGACCCCCCCCCAGCCAGATAGAGCAACCCTCTAGTTCCAGGCTTGACCCCTTAGGGAGCAAACCACCCTGCCTATAGCCGCCTTAGAGAGCCTCCAGCCTCCACTCCCTTATTTTTCTGCCTATACCCTCTCTGTGTCTAGTTCAGGCTTAATATGTACTTATTTGCATTTGCTAGCACTGCACTGCTTGAGAGCTGGCAAGCCTCCCTCCTAGTAAGAGGCTTGCACTGTTCCTGCACAAGCCCATAGCAAAGGCTGGCACCTCAGCCTCACCCTGATAGTTGGAGTAAAGGGGGTCTAGCCTCACCTGATAGAGCCTCAGCTGATTGGAGAGCTAGCTCTGCTAGCTCAAGTCATATTTGCTGTGAGAGAGAGTACCTCCTCGAGTTCCTGGCTTAATACTGGCTAGTGGCTCAAGCGGCAGATTGGAGTGCTACCTCAGCTACGCCCTTTGCATATTTGTTGCTGTGGCGAAGCCAAGAGCTGCAGTTCATCTCTCAAGTGCGCTCTTGCTCTCCCTAGTACGCTTCAGCACTATCAAGGCTGCCCGCTCAGCAATCTCCTCATGGCTCCCTCCTCTAGCACTCATGCAATCTCCTACGGGCAGAGTGCACTGCTCTGCGCACGCTACCTCCACTGCTGATAAGCAAAGCTTGAGCAGAGCCTAACCCTGTGCTCATGCATTTATTTGCATTTATTTGCATGCACTGCTACGGGCAGTGGGCGCTGCCATGAGGCCATGAGACAGACTGCAGTCTACGGAGCTTGAGGAGAGCTCTGCTCTCCCCTCTCTTGCATAAGTGCGTAGCATGAGGAGGAGCAGACCTGTGCTCATGCTGTGGCCTGTGGCCGGAGCCCGTAGAGGCCATGAGCACAGCTAGAACTGTAGGCGACCTTCTATTTCTCTTGACCCGTTTGCACCTGCGCACTGCTATCTGCTCAACCCTCCTCTAGCTGTGCCAGTTCACTAGCTCTTGCTAGCTCTCTGCCACTGATCTTAGCTGCTTAGCTCTCCTCTTCCTAGCCCTTGCTAGACCTGTGCCTCTGCCTCTGATCTTGCTGCTTAGCTCTCCTCTTCCTAGCCCTTGCTAGACCTGTGCCTCTGCCTCTGATCTTGCTGCTTAGCTCTCCTCTTCCTAGCCCTTGCTAGACCTGTGCCTCTGCCTCTGATCTTGCTGCTTAGCTCTCCTCTTCCTAGCCCTTGCTAGACCTGCCTCAAGCTCCGACCTCACTAGTAAGAGGCTTGCACTGTTCCTGACCCTGATTGCAGCTGGACCAGGCTATACCCTCAGTGCAGTCCACTGCGACTTCGCCCAGACGCTCTTGCCTTGCTCTTATTTTAATACTGCTATGCTCTCTGCCCTCTGGCTCATCTTGGGCTGCTCATGGCCTCATGGCCTCATGGCCAGCGGCCACTGCCACTGCCCGTAGCATGCAAATGCAAATGCACAGCTAGAGCTAGCCCTTCTCTGCCTCAGCTACGGGCAAGAGGCGTGAGTTCCAAGCTGAGCCGTTAGTATTTAGGTCAGCACACCACCCATAGTGCATGTGCTACTATCTGCGACGGCCTCGCTGCATAAGAGGAGGCCTCTCCTATCCTAGGCTAAGCTAGGGCTATGATCTGGCTCTTGGCTAAGGAGGCTTCAGGCTTAAAAGGCTTCAAGAAGCTTAGTACACTATAAAAGTTTTTAGTAACTATCCTAATTAACTTTCTTAATAACGTGTATATTTATTTAAATATCTATTGTTAGATAACCCACTAATTCACCCTTGCGCCTCTCCTCCATAGCACCCCCCTTATATTGGAGACAAGGCTCACAAACCTATATAATAGGAAAACCCCCCCCAGAAAAGCACTACTAATCTATATTAGTACTTAGAGGCTGACCCTCCTAACCGCCCTCCTACCTACCCACTTTTTTTTCAAAAGAAGCTCTGCGCTCCTCTAGTTCCAGGCTTCGCTTGTGGCTTTGCTGAAGAGAACCCATCTGCTGCCTTTGAAGCGCTGCTCACCCCCCCTGATAGTAGGAGGCAGTGCTACTATCCGGGTCAATAAAACTGTATTACCTGGCTCCTTTACCCCCCCCCCTTTTTTCGAGTTATGCTGATAACCCCCCCCCCTTTTTTTAGTTTTCATGACTGGGATAAAAAGAATGGCTATTTTTTTTTATTAACCGACTTATCTTTTTATTACCCCCCCCCGTGTGCATACGGCTAGCTTACCCCCCCCCTTTTGCCTCTGCTCAGGCTGTGCTCTTGCCTAGGCAGCTGTCTGTGCTCTGCACTGCTGTGCTTGCAAATGCAAATGCAAATATCAGCATCTGCATCACCCCCCTCACGCTATGGCTAGGAGAGCTCTGCCTATTGCCACTTAAATTGAACTTGAGGCTCACCTTGACCTGTAGGCACACCAGCGCTAGCCTAACGGGTAATTGAACTAGAGGAGGCTATCTCTCCCCCCCCCCGTCAGAGCACTGCTCTGACCCCCCCCTATATAGTGCTCGCTAGCCATAGCCCTCTAGCCTGAACTAGCCACAGCTCCCTCCCTTGACCGCTGCCTTTGCTAGCCACAGCTAGAGCGCAGGCTTGACCTGATACACCCCCGCAAAGGCTCCTCTTGCTAGCCTTGAAAGCTAGTACGCCTCTTGAGACCTGCTACTTGCTTTCTCTTCTGCCACTGCTATAGCTCCCCCCCGCAAAGGCTCCTCTTGCTCATGGCCTCATGGCCTCATGGCCTCATGGCCAGCGGCCCACTGCCACTGGCCACTGCCCGTTGCATGCTAATGCAAATGCAATGCACGCTACCCCTTGCGCAAAGGCTCCACTGCCAGCGATGCGAGACCTGAAGGCTAGCCCTCCTCTAGCTCATGGCCTCATGGCAGCGGCCACTGCCCGTTGCATGCAAATGCACGCTGAGACCTCTTTGCTTTCTAGGCTAGCAATAGCTGCCTAGAGCTCTTGCCATCTGCAGAGACCAGAAGCATGGCCCTCTTCTGTGCTCTGCATGCTAATGCAAATGCAAATGCATGAGCTGCTGACCTGATGGCGCTCTCACCCTATAGCCACAGCTCTCTCCCTGATAGTAGCCTTTGAAGCAGCGGCTAGCACAAGGCCTCTAGCCTCTTAGACTGGTGCAACCCTATCTGGCACGAACAAGACAAATAAGGAACTGTAGCACTTGCAGCTGCATAGCTCTTGATGCTATCATTCTACATTCCCATACCTCCCTCATTTCCCCCCCCCTAGCCCTGACTATTAACGTTATTCTGACACTTTTCCCCCCCCCTAAACATACCCTGTCTCCCTTCATTTCCTTATATTTTCCAGGATTATAGAAGTTATTTTTATTCGATAAATTATGTTTTTATTTTATACTAAGATTTACCTATTTTAGTCCCTAGGCTTTTTCCCCCCCCCTTTTTTATTTCTACCTGTTTTTTCTATAAGATGCGCTTTTTATATCTTTTTTATTTTTCTTGGCTACTCTGGACTTATTTTCTTCTCCAATCGAGTATTTCAATTAGGATATTTTACTGAGATATATATGACTAAATTAAGGTTGTCTAGTTCAATTTTCCTTTTATTTCTTATATGAATACTCCTATGAATACTACCTTTGGCTTTACGACGTAATATCCATACAAGTAACCATAACCCCTACCTCTCCGCCTAACTCTTTATCTGACGTTACTTCTTATCCCTTTATTTATTTACCATACTTATTATTAAGGAAGAATAAACATAACCAGGATTTCCTGTATACTCTTGAATATATTTTTAGCTCAAAGATATTTTATACTGAGGCTTCCACTAAACATATTGATATAAATTATTCTAAGGAATCTTGTCTTTGAAAAGGGATCTGATTTGTAAATATTTTTACCTTTTGGATAAGACCCTCTATCTACCCCCTGACAATGAGATCCATTATATGTAGGACTTGTAGATAGACTTAACTTATTTCCTTCATGGATAAATATCCTCCTTCCCTATTATACTGGGCCATTTGATAATTAGGACCAAGCCTATTAAGGCTATAAGGGGATAGGTAATAAAAGCATGCTTAGTTTATGAAGGCAACCGGTATATAATAAAAAACTAAAATAAAAAACTAGGTTTATTCCCCCCCCTAATATTTCCATATTTGTAATAAACTAATGAATAAAAAAAATAAAAGGACTATATCATTAAGCCAGCCGCACCCCTTTTTTATATCCTATATTCGCTTATACAAGAGATTTTTAGGTGATGTATCTATTCTACGACCCTATTGACTTTTTTTCAAGATACAAGATAAAAGTTTTTATATGTTAAGTTAAGCTATCACTTTGAACACCTGGACTTTTTTGACTATTATGTTTTTTCATTCCTATCTAGTTTATAAAATATGTTTTATCTCTAATAAACACTAATCTCAACAAACCCACCTCCACCCACCACACCACACCACCACCACCACCAACACCACCTGCCAAACTAAAAATAAAAACGAGGGTCTGCGCATAATACCCTATAAATAGGCTGTTAGAATACTCCCTAAATAAAGGAGAAAAACCGCAATAAATCAAGCCTATAAGACCCGTAAATCCGATTAAAGCCTCTAATATCAACAGTATCCTAGGAGATTTATAGGCTAAATTAATAAGTTTTAATACCGGATATTTTTTTACGATAATCGGCAAATCTTTTATATAATATCCCATGAAATAACAGAAAACATTTATAAAACATAGGAAAACAACTAAACTAATCATTGCTACATTAAAAAGAACAACTACTGGAGAAGCATTAGAGGGTAATTCCAATCCTAAAAATAGATTATATATTTTAACATTACTTTTTTAATTATTTAAATACAATACAAGATAAAATAAATGTATAAACTCTTGATAAATAAATACAAGTTTTTAAAAAAAAAGGCTCATGTTCTCTAATAAATACGAAAGGCTTTAATCTATATCACAAAAGAGTATAACGCTAAATCATAGCTAGAGCTCAAGAATTTAATATGGTTCTTCTCCTTTAAATTTCTCTTAAAGAGGATCATAATAAATATAAGTGGAGATAATATTATAGTTACTAATATAAATATAATTATAATTATATTATATTAGAAGAAAGAATTAATAAACTAAAAATAGTTTTCTGTATTCGACTATTTGCCTTGTGAATACCACCACTCTTAGTATTACCTTCATTCTTAGCAGCCTTGTCCTTATTAGCACCATTGTCTTTGTTAGCTGCATTCTCCATTCTACCTCGTACAGTTTGCTCTACGCAGCTGCACCTGCCAATATAGTAGCACCTTTAACCATAGCCTCGACAATTTTCCCTACTAGTTTCTTACCAGACATACAAACAACAGGTATAACACCTAAACCTTGAGCAATCGATAATAGATATAAAGGAATAGAAGGCTCAAAGCTAAATAAATTAATAATATCTATAATATTCTTAAAATTTAGAAAATCCGTATTATTAACACACATCATTGTAAAATTGTTTTTTTTTTTACAATACTAGTTATATAAAAAATACTAAGGTTTTTATCTATAAAACGAGATAAAAACTAGATAAATACTGCTTTTAACTTAGTATCCTGTCCCTCTGCTCCTTTCAGTAAGTAAGGTTAGGAATTCAATCCTCCTAGTACCTACACCATCCTACTACGCACTGTATCTCTTTATGATTCCATCCTACCACCTCCACCACCTCCTGCACCTGCCAAGACCACCAGTATTCTATGTATCACCATAGTATAGAGCTAGCTCACTCTCTCAAAATAGCGTAAGTATTCTAGTCTGAGATTGTAAGGTATCTGATCATTAATTCTAATCTAGGAAGCCTGAATACATTATATGATAAAATAATGTGTACGAGCTGAGTTTTATTAATTATTTTCTATTTTTTATATGTAGATCAATAAATGTATCCAGATTTAAATATAATTGACTTATAAAATAAATATTAAATGCTAATACTATAAACAATACAATAAATATAATGAAAATATATACAGTACTAGTCTTTTTATTCAATTGTATAAGCTTAATCAAATAATAGTTTAAACTATTATTAAATTTATCCCCAATAAACCTAGAAAAATTAAATTTAATATTGTCCTCAAAAATTTAAATAATATCATCATAAATAAAATTAAAAATAAATTTAAACATACACAAGCTAGAGTATCAATAGAAAGAATTAAAAGCATTAAGTCACTAAAGCTATCCGTCGAATCATCCAAAAGTTTATTTACTCCTCCATCAGGGAAATTACTACCTGGTTGTCTAGGCTGGTAGTAATCGCTTGGCTATTTTCCCCACTACTCTGAAGCAGCAATACTAATTCTATTAACTACATTAGTTCCAACAAATATGGCACCACCTGCCGCAGCACTACCTACTACAATACCCGCTTTTTGTAGTGGCGGTATAGGATTTAGCTATTGACCTACTCACAGCTACAGCTAGCGTACCTATGCTTCCTCCCATACCAATATTAGTTCCTAAACTCTCAGCTGCGTCTTTAGATACTTCAATACTTGCGCCTACATTAACCGTATTAGAAACATTCTTATCTACAGCAAAAGAAATAACATTATAGGAAAAAACATCTGCATAAAGAATATAGCTTAAAGCAATAAGTATAAATAGAATAGGATATAAAATTTGTATAAACCTAATATATTTATTCTTAGATAACTTAAACTCATCTAAATAAAATAAAGTAAAAAGAAAAGGGGCAAAAAAAGCAAATAAAAGAGGTAAAAATTCTAGTATAATCATAAAATAAAAAAAGCGTATAATACAATACTAGTAAACGGATAAACTTACATAATAAACGATATAGCACACTAGATAAATACTATATCTATAAATAAATAATTATACTTTTTTCAATAAAGTACAGTTAGTCTTATATATAAAACTTAAATCACCTCTTAATATCTTTAAGATCCATAAACTCGACTAATACCTCCTCTCCACCTCTCCTCCTCATCGTCTCCTCCTTTCACATCATCTATTTACTCCTTCTACCCCCCCCCGCCCCCCTATGATCACGATGTAGTACCCCTCAACAATCTTTTTTGATAACACCCTAATCCGTAAACCTATTTAAACTTTTTATTGACCCATCTGAACAGCCTCTGATGACCCATCAATACAAACTAATACCGAATTTTCGGTCACAGAAAGTAAATTAAAATATACCGAGAGAATGCTTTTAAAACCCCCCCCCTAAATAGGACGTATTCCTATGTTTAGCTAAATGTGCGCTCATTACCTAAAACAAAAAAAAAAAAAGGAAGCGACCTCATTATGGTATATCGACCCGATTAAATTAGACCCCTAAAATAAATAAATCCCTCCTCGTAAATTTTCCCCCCCCCCCTTTCATAAGTCTTTTTAAGTCCTAATAATTTTTTGTTTAATCTCGTTACCCTAATTATTAAACTGGTAGCCATTCATAACCGAACCCCTAATTTTTTTTTTATCGGCAACTTCCCTCCTATAATGATCATTTGATCAATAGGGAATGTAAAAAAAGGCACTACGTCTACTGCCTATCCCTCATCAATGAACACCATCCTACCGATACCTATCCCCCTTTAGCTTCCTTACCTCAGCTAGCTTGCCTAGGCAAAGAGCCAAAGGCAGCTCTTAGCCCTAGCTCCTCCCCTAAGGGCTATAGCTTACTGCCCTCCTCATAAAGACCCCCTAAGCAGGCAAGCAAAGCTAATATCAACTATTATAAATTAAAGATGATACTGAATAATGTAAACCGTCTAATATAGGGGCTGGGTATATACCTAATACAATTGTAAATAAAACTAATGTAAGTAATATAAAAAATTCTCGTATATTAAGATCACTTATATTTGCCTCAAAAAATTTACTAAATGACCCGGCAAAAGCGATTCTATTAAACATATATATAGTATATGCAGCACTAAAAACTATAGATGAACTTGCCAAAACACCTAATAAAGGTAATCTTTCAAATACACCATAAAGAGACATAAATTCTCCTACAAAATTTAAAGTAAGAGGTACACCACAATTACCTAACGATAAAACAAAAAAAAATATAGAAAATAAAGGCATTATTTGAGCAAGACCTTTATAATAACTAATTAACCTTGTACCCGATCTATCATATAATACACCACCAGCACAAATGAATAAACCACTTGAAACAAATCCGTGTGCTAAACCTAAAGCTATTCCACCTTCTATTCCTTGTATTGTATTACTAAAAACACTTATAAGATAAACAGCTGCGTGGGATACTGAACTATATGCTATAAGTTCTTTAACATCTATTGTTCTTAAAGTACTAAAACTAGCATATATTATTGTTATAACACCTATAAGATATATTATATAAGTATAGTCTAAAGAAGCTTTAGGTAATATAGGTAATATTAGTCTAAAAATACCATATAAACTTAATTTTAAAACAATAGCTGCTAGTATTATACTACCGCTTAATGGTGATTCAACATGAGCTTTTAACAATCAACTATTTAGGAATATTGTGGGTGTTTTTATGGCAAATGCTATAAAGATACCATAAAATAAAAATAATTCGGTTGAATAATTATAATTAGTTTTATATAAGGCATCGAAATCCGTTGTACCCATTATAGAAGACATAACTAATATTGATAATAATAAGAATAATGAACCAAACACGCCCTCACTTAACCATGAATTATTGCAATAACTTTATTAAATAAATAAAATATAAAAGCCTGCGAATTAGAATATTTTCATAAGCTAGGTTGTGAGGTATCTTTAATTTGAGGTTACTTATCCGTATACGGCTAAGTGAACTGATACTTATCTACCAATATATTTAAGTTTTATTCGGTTTATTACAATTTTTATATGTTTTGTTTGGAGATTAAAACTCCTTATTGTATAAAAAAACTTTATTTTTCTAATTTTCTTTCTGGTACTATGACCCCCTTATTGAAACTCTTAAATTATTTAGATTAAACTCATATAACCGGATATTTATGAAAGGCACAACTTTATCCCTCATATCGGCAAATTTTTAGTAGAGTTAGGATATCTACTCTCCCACTCTGTATGCTACTAACTTTTAAGTTAAGCATCCCCCCCCCGATGTGTTGTGCTATCTGTAATCTCAATTAACGGAATCCGCTACTATTTCCCCCCCCATTTCCCCCCCCCTAGGCATAAGGAAACCATGTTTTCTCCTCTTCAAGGGGCTCCTTGCTTCTGCACTGCCTCCGTAGCGAGCCGCTACTCTTATAGTGCCTTAGCGATGGTGACCCTCACCCCTGAATGGCTAGCTCTGGTGGTACTACCATTAGCCCCCCCCTCTTCCCTAGCTCTAGCCTTGCTCCCCATTGCCTACCTGCCAATCTGCCCTCGAGCTCTCCGACTCTCTCCCCCCCCCTGTTCCCTCAGCAGCCACGCTCTACCTTTGCTAGAAGGCCATCTGCACTGCTCACTAGAGACAGCGTAAATTAGGAACAGCAGCATACCCTCTCAAGTACCTGGCTATATAGCTTGGTTGGACTGCTCTAGAGCTGCCTAGCCATAGCCCTAAAATTAGAGTTAGCCTGAGCAGTGGACTGCCTATTGCCACTGCTCGTCGGTAATAGCCTCTCCTCTCACCCGGCTATAGCCACAGCTTGCCGTGCTTCGCTAGAAATTGTACTAGAGGAGGTGCGCGCTGCGGATGCTACTGGCAAAGCTAGCTAAATAAGAGGCTCTCCCTGCCTTGAGCTGAGTCCTGCCCTCTTTTGCTAGAAGGCATGCAGCGGCTGACCTGAGAGTAGGCACCAGCATTCAGGCTCAAAGCCTAAATTAGAGTACCCCCTATAGCCTGTGCTGCCGCTGCATGCAGCAAGCGTGAATTTGAGTAAGCACTCCTCTCTCGGTTATTGCCACTGCTCCCCAACAGCAGACGGCTATCTGGGTCAAATTGAACTAGAGGTGCCTTTGAAGCACCTCGCTTAAGCTAATATGCAAAGCTGACCTCTATAAATATGACTTGTGCCTACCTCTACCCTTGCTCCCTCCTCTAGCACCCTTGCTATCTGCACTGCTCTCACCCCCCTGTCCTGAAGCTACGGGACAGCTAGAGGTGGCAGGGTGAGCTATGCTACGCTTGAGAAGCAGGCAAGCTGAGCCTCAGCCGGCTGCCTCTTACTTGAGAAGCACCCCTAGCTCTAGCCTAGCTCCCTAGAGCTATAGCTACGCTAGAGAAGCAAGCCCCTCCTCAAGAGGCAGCCTCTCTGGCTCTGCAGTGGCTATAGGCAGAGAGCATTGCTACTATCTGGTCAGCTATCCCCCCCCTGACCTCCCTCCATCTAGCCTCAGCTCATTAGCTCTCACCTATACCCACTGCTCCACTGCCTGACTGGCGAGCCAGTACTAGAGGAGCTACCCCCCCCTAGGCCGCATGGCTAGGAGTGCCTCTAGTTCAAGCCTGAACTTGAGTGGGCTAGCCCTGGCACAGCTTGAGCTCGCTAGCAAAATGAACTAGAGGACTGGCTCTACTTAAAATAAGTGGACTGCTCTAGAGCTGCCTAGCCATAGCCCTAAAATTAGAGTTAGCCTGAGCAGTGGACTGCCTATTGCCACTGCTCGTCGCCCAATAGCCACTCCTCACCCCAGCTGAAGGCTAGCCACAGCTAGAGGCTCCTAGATGCTACTGGCAAAGCTAGCTAAATAAGAGGCTCTCCCTGCCTTGAGCTGAGTCCTGCCCTCTTTTGCTAGAAGGCATGCAGCGGCTGACCTGAGAGTAGGCACCAGCATTCAGGCTCAAAGCCTAAATTAGAGTACCCCCTATAGCAGAGGTCCCCCCCCTAAATTAGAGTAAGGAGTGCTCTCTGCCGCTATGGCAAGCTGCTACCTCCACCTCCGCAAGTAAATAAGAGTAGCCTCGCTCAAGCGTAGCATAGCTGCCTCTGGAGATGCTAGCACAGCTAGAGGAGAGCCTCACCAGCCTGAGTAGCAAATGCTAGCTGTCCCGCTTTTCACTCCCCCCCATAGAGTGGAGACACGCTGACCCCCTGAGTCTGAGCTCCTAGCCACTGCCTAAAAAAGAGCACGAGGTAACCCTGCGGACTTTTTCCTACCTCTCTGGTCACCAGGAATAGCCTGTAAATAGTGCCTTAGCTAAAAAAAAAAGACCCGAGCTTTACCCCTGTTAATTAGAGGTACCTCCTCTGCTACTAGGCAGTGCGGCTCTGCAGTGCACTAGCCATAAGCCCTCTCTCTTCCCTTGCTGACCCTCTATTCCCCCTGTACTTAAGCTACCCCCTGACAAGCTCCTGCCTACTATCAGGTCAGACCAGATAGAAGCACCTCCTTAGTTCATTTACCCCCCCCCGTCTCCTAGAGCTGCAGACAGGCTAGCCACTCCTAATCGCCTGAGGCAGCATTGCTAGAGGCGGATAGTTGCAGCTAGCTCACCCCCCCCTCCCTCCTCTCTGGAAGGCACAGCATGAGCAAGCTAGCACTGCTAGAGGTTCTCCCCCCCCCTTATCCCCTGTGCTACTAGCCCTGAGCCTCTAGTGGCAGAGGCTCAGCCACTCAGCCCTTAGCGCTAACCAGGCAGATGGCAGGCACATGGCCAGACCCATAGACTATCCGCCTCTTGAGCGTAGCAGCTAGAGCCGCTGACCTCACAGCTCTCAGCCCTGACTTGACCCCCTTAGCTACCGCTAAGCCCATTCCTAAGGCACTCAAAAAAAAAGAGCACAAAGGGAAAACTCCTCCCCCCCCAGGGGACTCCCTCACCCCCCCTTATATGAACTGGACGAGCTAGAGCCCTCAAGAGCTAGTCCCTCCTGGGGGGGGAAACTTTTTAAACTAGTGCCTGGGAAACTTTTAGTGGCCTCCATACTTTTTAAACTAGTGCCACCGGCCTGGCAAACTTTTTTTACTAGTGGGAGGGAAACATGTTTTAAAAAAGTTTTTCATGTATATATATATATATGTATTGAGGTGGGCTGATACTATTCGTGCCACCTCGTGCCTGTTCATATAAGGGGCTTGCCTCTCCCCTCTTATATATGGCCACTAGTTTCCCCCCCCCTTATACGCCTTTTAGCTGGGATACATTACATATTTAAACGTTTTAGATGTATATATATATATATATATGTCTATAGGTTTTCCCTTATAAGAGGAGGAAAACGACTTTCCCCCTTATCCTTAGGGATAAGGGAAACCTAGTTTAGGGGTCTCCCTTAGTACGCTTTTACCCCCCCCCACTAGTTCATTTATACAGGGCTTGCTCTCAGCTCACCTGCAATAGCTCTCAGGCTCTAAATAGTACCTAAAAAGAGGCGAGCTACACTGGTTTTCTTTAGCCGCCCTCAAGTTCATTTATACTGCCCATGTGCCTTAGCGCACCAGTTCAGACGCGCCCTTAGTTCCCCCCCCTTAGCGCTAAGCCTTAGCTCACCTCTCTGCCACTAGAAAAAAAAAAGAGCACAAAGGGGGTAATTACTCGCACCCCTCCCTCCTAATCGGCTCTAGAGGCAAGAGCTCTCCCTGTTCATAATAGGCAGCCACAGTCCCCCCCCCTCTAGTTCATTAATATAAGGGAGAAGTTACCCCCCCCCTTATGGGATACATGTTTAAGACATATATATATGTCTTAAACTAGCTCTCCTCTTGCGCCTTTCCTGTGCCTAAAGACTATCGGCTCTACTGCTGCCTCTAGTTCATTTATATAAGGCTCTAGCTCGTCCCCTGTTCATATAAGGGAGAGGCTCTAGCTCTACTCTTGAGGAGTTAGAAAAACCTTACACGCAGGCCTAAATCAGAAACTAAATGAGGTTATGTCTTTAAGTGGTCTAACAATGAGGTACAATAGTAGGGAAAGCTAGTAGTTTCTAGAGGTAAACCTAAATTAAGCCAGCTCTAGTTCATTCCTGTATCTATTTAAAACCTTTAAGTTTGCTTTACGGAAAATCCTCGTTTCCTTATTTAGTGCCTAGATGCAATTAATAAAAACGTCCTGATCTTTAATGGTAGATCTTCGGTATTGTAAACTATACGATCCGTGTTTAATAATATTTCAAAGGCACTAATTTTTCGTACAGTTTCTCACCCCTTCCGAGCCCTGATCGCCATCTTTAGAATGTTCACGTATTTTAAAATTAAAACTTACTTGATAACCATGTTTGAATTTTTTTTTACTTGCAAATAAACCTAAGATAAAACCTTCATCTATATACCTCTCACAAATCTTGGCTCTAGACTGATAAATTATTTGTTTTTATAAGCGGTTATATCTAAATATTTTCCTGTAGTAGTGCTAGAATGAAACAGAATAAAACTTAAGTTTTTAGAAGAATAGAGATATTTTCTCCCCAAAACCGGTTTCCCGGCGACTAGAGTACACCTTACAGTATTGGTAAATACCGAATAACCTTCTACTCGTTGCTCTTTTACAGCCATTGGCTGACTTAGATCCGCGATTGCCCATTTCTAAGCAGATATCTCTAGTGATATTATCATACCCTGAGTCATTAATCAGGCCAGATTAGGAGTTTCCTTCAAATCCTTGATTACTAGAGCTTTAGGACTTCCCCGGGTTTGATTATTACACACTGATATAAGATAGTATAATCCTTGTCTTACTTTAGAGAACAATGTATACAAAAATAAATAAAAACTAGCTCTAACTTTATTATTCGATCCATATAGCCCAATTAATATAAACAATGGTGGCAATATACTTTCAAAAAAAATATAAAACATTAAAAGATCTAAAACTAAAAAAACCGCTAATAACAAACTTTCTAATATTAGTATTATTATAACAAAAGATAAAACATTTTCATCTATAGAATATCAATTACTTAATAAAGCTATAGGTGAAATTATTGTTGTTAATAAAACAAAATATATAGATATTCCATCTATACCTAAATATAAATCATAAGAACTAAGATTATGGTACTCTTGAACAAATTGGAATTCATTAATGCTAAAATCAAATAAAATAAAAATAACCAATGAAAAAATACTATTAATAATAGTTGTAATTAAGGCAATTATTTTTTCAAACTTTAAGGCAAAATATCTGCTAATCGTTATTAAAAATATTCCTAATAAAGGTGTTAATAATAACATTAAAAGTAACATAAAAAGAATAAAGAATTAAAAAAATTAAATTGTCTTTTTCATATAAAGAGCCTATTAGGGGCTATACCCCCCTATTACCCCCCCCCCTTACTTCGAAAGGACTGCTTCCCTCTTTTTATTGCTATCCGCCATACCGCTGGCAACCATTTTTTTTACTAGCGTAGAGCCAGACTCCTCTTTAGGGAACCCCTGGCCAAACTTGCTCTAGAGGCATGCACCCCCCAAAGGCTCCCCCCCCCCTCTGCTCAAGCTGTGGCCGGAGGCCATGAGCACAGCTAGAGCCGCACTGCCTAGTTGCAGGTTTGCTCCTGTTCCTTATAGTCCCTTAGCGTAGCTGAGGCTCAACTGCTTCTATCCGCCTCTAGCTGTGCGTAGCTTGAGCTCCCTGATAGTTGCATTGCTCATGGCCTCGCCCACAGCTAGAGAAGGCAACCCCTCTTATTTGCAGTTCAGCATAGGTGCTTTGCACTAGGCAATACCGGCTCAATAAATAAGGGTCTCCCTCCCACAAGTTTCCCTCCCCCTGGGGAAACATGTTTAAGACATATATATGTCTTAAACGTTTTTCATGTATATATATATATATATATATGTCTAGAGGTAAGCCTGCCAAAGTAAAAAAGACTTTACAAAGTAATATAAACTCGATCTTTAATTTTATAATCAGATAGCAAACTAGATAAAAACTATACATCACATATCAGTTACCTACTTACCAATTAGCAAATTATTATTTGAGGATATCTTTTATATTCTTACAATCCCCCCCCCCTTCTATTAACAGGAGGCTATCTAAAATAATATATTATTTATTTGTTGTATAATGCTTATTTACAGTTAAGAACTATCCTTATTAAAAAAACCAGAATCATACTTTTTATTGACCCCCTACTCCCCCCCCTAGTTGCTCAGGGTAGTAAATTTTTAGTATTTTCTATGTAGAGTAACTTTTATTTTCAATTATACGATTAATACCTTCCTTTACCCCTATTAAGCATATATGATTAGATCAGACTAGAAAACACCCATCTTTCATAATACATATGCGTAACGCTTAAGAAAAATCCAACCCCTGTATTTTGAAAAAAAAAGGTAAGATAAAATAATATTCCCCCCCCTATAATTTTTTTTTTATTTATCCTAGACATACCTGGTTCATCTAGAATATTTTATAAAGAAAGACCATTTTTATTTTATCTTACAATTATAGCTGGTTGTTTATTTATTAATCATCCTTTAATAATTTTCAGTAATGGTGGTAAAACTAATATAGCAGTATCGTTCTCTATAAACTATATTTAAAACTTTTTTTGTAATGAGTCAGTTGATAAAAGGAGTCCCTAATATTTAATTTTTTTGTAAATAGGTATATCACGAGTAGATTTATAAATTATTAGGGCTTTTTTCATCATATAAATAATATAAAATACAATACTAGTTCCTCTACTCCTAAGGGCAACCCTAGGCTCCCACCAACTCTCCGTGCCTTTTTTTTTCTGAAAGAAAAAAAAACCTCACCCAGATAGGATAGCCCCCCCCTAAAAAGTCCCTCCACTTTTTGGGGGCGAGCATGCCTTGCGCTTTTTACCCTCAGCGACTGAGGGCTATTTTTCGTGCGCCTCTGGCCAGCCTTGCCTAGGGGGGGGGTAAAGCTGAGGCAGCTAAGCAAAAAAAAAAGCTCTCTCCCCCCCCTGAGAGTTGGCCAATACAAAAAAAAAAATGAGGGGTGTAGCTCTCCCCTGGGACTTATTTACCCCCCCCCTACTTGCCCGTAGAGGACTGCTGTAAAAATAAGGGTTTCCCCATTGCTTGCTCCTAGACCCATAAGGAAAACCTATAGACATATATATATACATCTTAAACGAGTAAGCAGTGCTACTGCTACTATCCCCCCCCCCTCTTGCTCTAGGCTAGCTGCGCAGGCCGAAGCTCCTACCCTCGTTACCCCCCCCCTGTCCTCTCTGCCTATAGCCTGTGCTGCCGCTGCATGCAGCAAGCGTGAATTTGAGGACGCACGAGGGCTATAGCCACTAGTGCTGCCTAGACCTGCTACCCCCCTTATAAGAGGAGCAAAGCACTGCTGTCACCCCCCATAGGCTAGCTGCTAGCAAGAGCTCCGCTAGAAAATGAACTAGGTACTGGTCCAGCTACTAGGCACAAGGCCTCACACCCACTCTTGCTTGCATAAGTGCTGAAGCTAGCCAGCAGCTAGAGGACAGCCGCTGCATGCCTTCTAGCAAAGAGGGAAAGCCCCCCCTTTTTTCCTAGAGCCGCTCTGCAAAGTTCCCTCCTCCTCTTGCTCTTGCCTGTGCCCCCCTAAGGGATGAGGCAGCTGTGCATGCTAATGCAAATGCAATGCAGCAAAGGCCCTTGCAAGAGCACAGGCAGAGACCTGATAATGCTTGCAAGCTCTCCTACCTACCACTGCAGATGCCTTCTAGCAAAGCAAGAGGAGAGCTAGCCTACCCCCAAAGGCAAGTCAAGCTCTAGCCTGTGCCCCCTTAGGGGGCATGAGGCTGCTCTGCATGCTAATGCAAATGCATAGCTCGCTTGGCTTGCATCAGCACTGCTAGAGACCTGATAATGCTTGCAAGAAAGTGGCGGCAAAACAACTAGTAAGTAGTTAATATTAGCAAACTAAAAATTTTTTAGTCCACAAGATAAAAACTATAAGTCCCTATACTACAATATTTAAATTTTTAAAATTTGCGTATTTTTCTACTAATATTATTACAATATTACAATAGAGAAATTATATTCTATATTTACTACCATAACCATCTTAATATAAAACTTTATTTCTACTGCTAAATATACAATAAGATCCATAGACACATGAATCTAAGGTGTCAGATAAACGCCAATAAAATTCCGAAAAATAATTTAGGCTCAACCCTAAATAAAGAAAATGCCCCCCCTATAAATCCACATAATAAGAGGTGAAAAACCCCCCCCCTTAAAGCCTCAAATATCCTTAATATCCTTGAAGATTTATTAAAATTAAGAATTGCTAAAAAAAAATTAGGGATATTTATTATCGATATGATAATATTATAAAAGATTTAAAATAAAAAACATTAATAAAACATAAAACTAAAAAAATCATAGCTACTGCTAGGCAATAAAAGCTAACAAGGCCCCCCTGTAAAGGTGCAATATTAGACGGAATTCCAAACCAATAAATTATATATTTAATTTTTTTTTCTAGTAAAATTATTTTAATACAAGATAAAAAGGGCACTAAAATTAAACTCTTGATAAATAAATACAAGTTTTACTATAAAGAATCAATTCTATCTATGCAGTTTGCTAAAGATACGATAATTATTACAAAAGCTTTAATCACACTTTTTTATTTAGTTTATTTAAGAAGACCTCCAAATAAAATGAATATGATCTTCTCCTTTTATTTCTGCCTAGCAGGATCATAATAAATATAAGTAGAGATTATATTTATTATGGTTACTAATATTAATATAAACTAACTAATATTAGAATAAAAAAAAAAACAATACTTAACCTATTAACACAATTACTATTTCCTGTATTACCTGTATTACCTTCCTGAGGTCTTTACCCCCCCCCTCCTTATTACCATCATTCTTACCTCCTTATGATTATTATTACCGCCTGCATTTTCTAAGTACCACTATACTTTGTTCAACTGCAGCTAGACCAGACCCCGATAGACTACGGCCAGCTGCTTTTACTATTCCATCGACAGGCTTTCTCTTCGATTTTCTTACCAGTCTGGACAAAAATAACTCCTATTGCAATAATAGCAATAGAGAATAGATATAAAGGAATAGTAAGTCAAAGGTAAATAAATATAAAATATCCCTAATAGAATAAACATTCTAATTAATAGAATTATATAAAATTATAGTAAAAAAGATAAATACCATACTAGTTACCCCCTATCCTAGAGCTACTTGCCTGTCCTCTTGACTAGGGATAAGGAAACCATGTTTTCTCCTGTTCATCTGCTGAGGGCTACGCAAGAGCCTGTGCCTAGTTGCTAGCTACCCCCTATAAAGCGCTAGCATAGGAAAAAATAGTTTAAGATGTATATATATATATATATATGTCTAGAGTTAGCCCCCCCCTAATGCTACAAGCCACTAGCTCAGCCTGGTACTTGAGGAGGGATACTAGTTTCCCCCCCCCTAATCCCTAGAGCTACTAGGCAGTCCTCTTGACTAGGGATAAGGGATACATGTTTTGGTTTCCCCCACTGCTTCGCTTGCTACGCTTGCTCAAGACCCCACAGGCAAGAACCAAACCCGCAGTGCCTAGTTGCAGCTACTTGGCACAAGGCCTCTAGGCTACCTCCAGATAGTACGTGACCGCACTGCCTAGTTGCAGCTGCAACAGTTCGCTCTAGCCCAGATAGTAGCCTTTGAAGGCTTAGCTAGAAAAATAGTTTAAGATGTATATATATATATATATATGTCTAGAGTTACCCCCCCCCCTAATGCTACAAGCCACTAGCTCAGCCTGGTACTTGAGGAGGGATACTAGTTTTCCCCCCCCCACCTCCTGCTGCATGGCAAAACATGTATCCCACCCCTGAGGGAAAACTAGTTCCTCTTCTGCGAAGGGGACCAGGTCCCTCGGATCCTCTCCCCCCCCCAGCCTGGACTAGTAAAAGCTGAAATAAATTAGGGCTTTAGTACTTGATAAACCATCTTGCTCCTCATTCTCTCCTACCTAAAAAAAATTATTTAAAAATTTTCCTACCCCTTTTTTTAGTGGCAGTTAGATCCACATAAAATCGCAATTTGCAAATAATAAACTGAGGGTGGTAAAACAGATATAGGCTTAGGTTGCTTGATTCCAGATAAATATAAGAAATTTTCACTCCTTAGAAGGACCATCAGTATCGCTCCTCATAACCGTTACCCTAAAAGTATTATTCCCCCCCCTATATCTCCCTCAAGGACTAGGTAAAATTATCGGCTGTTTACACAAGAGAGAGCATTAAAGAGCCTCTCTTAGATTAAGAACTAAGCTCAGACTTAAAAAAATCATATAAAAAAAAATTTGGCAAAGGATTTTCCCAAGTCAACCCTGCTACTTTCTGCCTCTTGCTCGACGCCTATATTTAAATAAGGGAGCATGGCTAGACCCGGATAGAAGGTGCAACTAAACGGCTCTAGCCCTAGCTGCCTATCTCCCCACGTGCTATGCTCATGGCCTCATGGCCAGCGGCCACAGGCCACTGCTAGAGCTGGTAGCTGTAGGACAAAGAGCAGCACTCTCCCTCTTGCTAGCTAGTGCACCACCTCTAGGCAGACGATGTAGGTATCTCCCCCCATCTTACCCCCCCCCTGAAGAGTAGGGTATGCACGCGGAGGTTTCCCCCCCCTCTAGCAGTTGCTACTGCTCATGCACTAGCGTAGCATAGCTACTCTCACCCCTCACTGCCCGATAGTTGCTATGGTCGAGGCAGATAGGTGGTGCATGGCTCCTTGGCTTGAGAGCGGATAGTTCCACCACCCAGCCAAGACCCTGATAGTAGCAATGCTCTCTCCCCCTATATAAATGAACTAGAGGCAGCCGATAGTTCCACTGGTGCCTAGACCTGATAGTTGCATTGCTCTCACCCCCTATAGCCACAAGAGCAGCTCCCCCTTAGGCAGCTTGCCTAAATTAGAGCTGCAAGTATTATTTCCTTTGACCCGCCAGATAGCAGGTGAGCACCCAGCTAGCCAAACCCAGAGAGCACTCCTTACTCTTATTTAGCTTGACCCTGATGAACTGGAGGAGGGTGCTGGAGCAGTGCCTGCGTACGCCTGCCTGAGGTACCCACCTCCTCATGCTCCCTAGCATCAGCACTGGCAGAGAGCAGTTGCAGAGCTCGAGGCAGAAAGGCTCCTAGGCTACCCCTTCTCTTATTGCGTCGCTGACCCCTGTGCTGATGCTGATGCTACGCTGCACTGCTTGACTTGCCTCTTCCTCCCGCCTAGCTTCAGCACTGGCAGAGAGCAGTGCTCTGCCAACCTCCTCTTATTTAACCGCTGAGCCGCCCTGTGCTGATGCTGATGCTACGCTGCACTGCTTGAGGTGCCTCTTCCTCCCCCCCCCAAGCTTCAGCTCCGAGAGTGCAGCAGTGGCAACAGGTCTCCCCCCCCTAGACCTCAGCTGATGCTAGCCACAGCTTGAGGTGGCTGTGCCTCAAGTTAATTTACCCCCCTGTCTGCAAGCTGCAAGCACAGGGCTATAGGGGTGAGAGAGCAGACTCTCCCCTCCACCTGTTCATCTGCTAAAGACCTGTAGGCACTCCTATCCGGCTCAAAATAGCCCGGCCTTTGCATATTTCCTTAGACCCCAGATAGAGCTCCTCTAGTTCATTAACGCAGTCAGGTCAGCCTGCGCCCACCTGCAGTGGCTATAGGCGCAGAGAGAGCTAGCACTAGCCATTCGAGAGCAGTGCTTACTCTTATTTCCCCCCCCTGTCTGGTCTCCACCACCTCTGCCTATTGCCTTACTCTTATTTTAAGTAGAGGCACATTCTATATAGCCTGTACTAAGAGGGCTTCCATAAATTTTTGCTCAAGCTCTGCCTTGCATCTGCTTGCTCTTGCTGATAACTGCTGGCAGCTATCTGGCTAGCGCAGCTGCTCAGGCTACTTATGCTTAGCTTGAGAGAGCTTGAGCTGTAGCAGACCCTCAGCTTCCCTTCTCTAGTTCATTTCCTTTGAGCCTGATTGGACCTCTAGGCTCTGGGCTTGCCTTCTCCACTCTACCGAGGCCGAGCCTGCTCTAGCTCTCCCCTAGCATCTGCACAGGGAGAGAGCACTGCTGCCTCCTCTAGCTGTGGCGAAGCCTAGAGCAGCAGGGCTGACCCTGACAGTACCCTCCTCTAGTTCATTTACGCGAGCTGCTGCTTGGGCAACTGGCAGAGAGAGTAGCTAGCTCCCATCCCATTAGGACTGCCAGTAGGCACTTATTCTCTTATTTGCTTTGACCCCTATGGCAAGGAGCTGGTGCTGAGCTCTCCCCTCCTCTCTTTGTGCTCATGGCCTCATGGCCTCATGGCCCTCATGGCCCTCATGGCCAGCGGCCACAGGCCACAGGCCACTGGCCACTGCCCGTAGCATGCTTTTGCATCAGCATAAGTGCCTACAAGTGCACTGGTCTCACCAGATAGCTGCCACGGCTGACCTGTAGGCACAGCTTGAGCTCGCTAGCAAAATGAACTAGAGGCCTTCTCAAGTTCATTTGCTCTCCTACCCATAACGGCCAGAGGCTACCCTCCTCTTAATACTGGCAGTCCTCTCGAGTAGTTGCAGAGGTCTTGCCTACCTCTTGCTGATAGCTGCAACCCTTGCTTAGCTAGAGAGAGAGAGTGAGCCCTCAGTTGCTAGCCACAGCTAGAGCCTGACTTGCACCACCTGACCCCCTATAGTCGCAGCTACTAACCGCCCTCTGACCTGTATGGTCGCAGCAATGCTGGCGATAGTTGCTTGAGCAGCTCATGCTTCCGAGGCTAGCACAGCACATATGAGCACTCCAATAATGAACTAGAGCAAGCCGGCTATCTCTCTAGCATAATAGTTATTTAAGACGTCTCTAGCTTATATAAGAAGCCGTCTCTTTTAGTTTTCTTACTAAACCCTTGTCAAGGAACACTTTTCGCAAGACCTGTAAAAAAAATTGGAAAACCTAGCCATTAGAGTTAGATCTCAAAGATAATACAATTAAAGTATTTTCTAAAAAATTAACTAAAGGTACTATTAATAAAAAATGTGAAAAATATAAAAGTGTACTAATTTGTCCAAACTCTATATAGGGAGATTCTACATGTTTTGCTCCTAAAACCATTAATATTAGAAAATTCCCTATAAATATATAGAAAGCTGCTTTATTTAAAGGTTTGAATTGTATACCTCTACTTCTACTTAAATCTGTAAATGGCATAGCCAATAAAGCTAAAATAGCACTAAACATTGCAATAACACCTAATAATTTGTTAGGTATAGATCTTAGTATAGCGTAGAATGGTAAAAGATCAAAATTAATTAACCTACATAATTGGCTGAGATAAGTTAATACTAATATAATTGCTCGCTCTTATGTAGTAACAGCTTTATAAACCCCCTAAGGTACCCCCCCCCTTTTCTTCCCTAGGCCAGCTCCGCGCTTTTTGTTTTTTTTCTATTGCTGTTTTTACCCCCCCCTGCTCTCTAGTTCATTTATATAGGACGCTCAGCTACCCTCCTCTAGTTCATTTCTGTAGCGCAGCTGGTGCTATCTGCTCAAGGCAGCGCTCCCCCCACTCCTACCTGCCTAGCAAGAGCACTGGCAGAGAGCTGCACTGGGTACTGGTCTCCACCAGTTCATCTGCTAGAGACCTGCTGATAAGGCACTGCGTGCGTGGCGACTGGGCTGACCTCCTCTTATTTACTTGCAGTGCCTTATCTGCTGGCAGCTCTCCCCCCTATTAGCTCCAGACCTTTCGAGAGAGCTGCCTTGACGGCGTGGCTAGCCACAAGGCAGCTTCTCTAGTTCATTTACTTGCAGTGCGTACCATAAGCTGGCACCTCTAGCAGTGCTCCCTCCTCTTGCTCATGCCCCCCTAAGGGCACCGGCGAAGCCAAGAGCACTCCTCAAGGGGAGACCTGAGAGTACCCTCCTCTTAATACAGGTCTGCATTGCTAGCTAGAGGCTGAGTTCCAGAGCTCTTGCTGTGGCTCTAGGCTCCGGCCACAGCCATGAGCACTAGTAGATTGAGGCAGAGCTTAGCTAGAGAGCCCGACTGGCTAGTTGCAGCTTGGGCAGCTCCTGCCTGCCTCTAGTTCATTTACTAGAGGATTGTCCCTCCTCTAGTTCCAGGGTTTGCAAGCGCTGCTGTAGCAGTGCCTTGCAAACCCTCAGGCTATACGCCACTGAGAGCAGTGCCTACAGGCAGACCTGATAGTAGCTATGCTCTCTGCCCCAGTAGGCACTTAATGCTTCTCTAAGAGGCAGCTAGCTCTGCAGAGCAGAGGCTCTGCTACTACCTGTCCCCTCTCTCAAGCTAGCAATAGTGCAGATGCTACTAGCAAAGCAAGAGGAGGCAGGTAGCCTCCAACTCTCAGGCTAGCTTCTCTAGTTCATTAGCTAGCTCTGCTGAGCTCTGCGGGTCTGCTTCGCTAGAGAGAGCCGCTTAGTACCACTCCTCCCCCCCCCCTAGAGCGGATAGTAGCAGTAGCAGTCGCAGCAAGAGGCTGCTTGTTTCCCTCTCTGGCGAGTCCCCCCCCCTTAGCGCCGTACTATGTTAAAGTTATAAAAACCATGAGCTAATAAAGCTGCAGCTTTATAAATAATCATAATATCAAATAAATCTATTGCTTGTAAAAATTTTAGTCTTTTAGATAAAACTACTGCCAAGATATCTTAAGTTACTAGGTTTGTCCACATATAAACACTAGATTTACCTTTATTATCTGTTAATAGGGTTTTTCTTACTTAGGATAAAAATATAAACAGGTGTTAAACCTGCAGTAGGTGTTTTAAAATTTTCCTTAACATTTATATTAATATAAAATAAAAACAGTAATACTATAAACACAACTAGCCGTACTAAGCCATCACCGAGTAGTATACCTATTAATACTTTAACTCATCAGGTATTATCATTAAAGCTCTCTCCCCCCCCTAAGGGATAGCCCTGTGCTACTCACTATCCGCCTCTTGCTAGCAATGCTCTCTCCCTGATAACTGCAGGTACCACTGCTAGAGGCGTTAGTTGCAGCAACCAGAGGCTCATTTTTATTGAGCCTGTGCTAGTACCCTCCTCTTGCAAAGCTAGTTCGCAAGTCATGGGCTGCCAGAGACCTGATAATGCTTGCTCCCTCTTATTTATATTAGGGTAGCTCTCGGCCACTTTTTTTCTTGAGCCTGTGCTAGTACCCTCCTCTTGCAAAGCTAGTTCGCAAGTCATGGGCTGCCAGAGACCTGATAATGCTTGCTCCCTCTTATTTATACTGCCCTTTGCTGCCATATAGGCTGTCTGCTAGAAAAATAAGTGGCTCTAGCTGAGCGCTGTTGCTGCTTGCTCTCCTTTACCCTCAGCTCTTCTTCTCTTGCTGTGGCTCATGGGCTCCGCCCACAGCCATGAGCATAGCTCACACCCCTCACACGATGCTACGGGACAGCTTGAGCTGAGCTTCATTCAGCTCTAGGGGTGCTACGGGTTGAGAGCCGATAGTACCTCCCTCCTATCAGCTGTGAGCCGTTAGTAGCACTAGAGCCAGATAGTAGCACTGGTTGTTGACCCTGATAGTAGCTTGAGCAGTAGCTCCTTCTATCCCCCCCTTGCTCTCCAATCCTGAGGGTAGCTATGAGCGTGAGCTCGCTTCTCACCCTCTAGACTATCCCCCCCCCTCTACTGCACTACACTTGCTTGAGCACGCTTGTCTGCCTCTGCCAAGCCTGAGCACTCAGACCCCCTTCTCCCCCCCCTAGGCTTGGGCAAGCTGACCCTCTATTAAGGCCTAGCTGCTAGTGCAGTGCTCTGACGCAGAGAGAGAGAGTAGCCTGCGCACTGCAGTACTTAAGCACCCCTAGCTTAGCGCGCTAACCCTACTCAGGCTGCCGGCTTAGCCTAGGCTAGTCTGCCTCTCCTACCTGTCAGCCTCAGAGCAGAGCTTACCCCTTGTCTTATGCAAGGCAAAAGAGAGCAGAGCTTACCCCTTGTCTTATGCAAGGCAAAAGAGAGGAGAGCTAGCCCAGCTACCCCCCCATATGGCGGGACTGCTGACCGCTTATATAAATAAGGGGTCTCCTGACTAGGCTTAGGGCTAGCACCTAGCCGTCTTATTTAGAGGACAGCCTTCTCTTGACCCTGATAGTTGCAGGAGCGAGTAGCAAAAACCTCTTAGTGCAAGGTGCACTGGCTCTTGACCCTATAGTTCAGGGTAGCGCTACTATCGCCCTCAGCTCTTTTTTTTGACGAGACTCCTACACGCACCCCTCAACTCCTAACCCTCTTGCTCAATGGCTTCTGGCTAAATGCAGAGAGAGGACTGCTCAATTTTACCCCCCCCCTCTAGTTCATTTATACAGGGAGAGCTGACCAGTCTGGCTCTCCTACCCATAAGCACGCTTACGCTCGTGCGACTATCCTCTATAAACCAGTATTCAAGGGTTCCCTAACTCTTTTTTGGCTACTGCCTCTTATTTATATATGGCTGACCTCTAAGGCACTCTATAAAAAAAACTTTAAAGAGAGGCGGATAGACTATCTGGGTCTAGAGCTCCTAAGGCACTAAACCTCTTAGTGCCTTTGGCCTTTCCTGCTACTGCTCATCTCTCCTCTAGCTGTGGCCGCAGGCCATGAGCACAGGCAGAGGGCTACTAATCTGGGCTGCTTACCTAGACCCGGATAGTTTGTCTGGTCTCACCCTGATTAGTTGGCTCGTGCTTGGTGTATTGAACTGTAGCTCTCTCTGGCTGATGAACAGGAGAGCTGCTCATGACCCGATAGTACTATCGCCTCCTTGCAATGAGCACGAGCTGCTCTCCTCTTGCCTACACAGGCAAGAGCCATCTATCGCCTCACAGCTTGAGCTGGTCATGCTCTGCGCACCCCTCCTAAAGCCAGCTAGCTGCTCATGCGTACTATACGCTCTAGGCTATCTGGTCAAGGGGTGCCACTGGCAGATAGCCACCCCTCCTCTCTGGCTGCTCTTGCCTGTGCCCCTAAGGGCCATGAGGCAGCATGCATTAGAGACCTGTGCTCATGGCTGTGGGCGGAGCCCTTGAGCCACAGCAATAGGAGAGCACTGCTATAATAATAAGAAGAGGAGGTCAGCAAGCTGTGCTCATGGCGTTTGCACAGCATCAAAAAAAAACACCCCTGTAATAAGCCTGCCTGTCTACTGGCAAGCCCCTAATAAACTTTTAAGAGCAGGCTAGAGCCCGGGCTAGATAATCGAAAACCAAGCCCTAGCAGTTCGGCTGCTATAGTAAAACTTAGCGCTACGCCGACACTTAAAGTATTGTAAATATAAACTCGTGTTAATTGTAGAAACATATTTAAGGTGATATTTTTGCCGCTGGACATGCTTTTATCCATACGTAACAATACCAGCTAATAGATATTTCTAAACATTATATTACTATAATGATCGGACTAAATCTTTATAAGATATTAATGTTTACCTTATGTCTCACGTATAGTCTCTAAGGATACTATTAAGGCATACAATAAAAGCTTTACCCTTGCTCAAGGCTAAACTGATATACCGGTTGATTTCCTGCGGATTGTCCATTGTAATATCTTTAAGATTTTTACTTTTTCTTCCACCAATAGTACTTAAAGTTTTAGGAGTTTCCTGCATATAGCTAGATTAAGTGACATCTTTTATCTATCACTCAGGTACAATTGCAGCCGGTGTTTGCATTGGATTTGCCCAGTTATGCCTAGGGCAAGCCTGACCCTACCTGTAAATTGGTTATTCGCTTAACCTAAAATAATAAAAGATGGAAAGAATTGCAAAGGTTATATAAAAATTATTTTCCCGATATTCTACAGCAAATAGAAGAGCTTTATCTACTCCCACAAGTTTAACATATAAACGCTTTATTGGACTTATAGAAACGCACCTCTACCTTATAACTTTAGTTGGCAGATATATGGGCTAGATATAATACTCTCCGACATCTCTCATGTCGCAAACTGCCTTAATTATCATATATCCTAATGTGTGCCTATTAACACTATATAATTTATAAGTCCAGCTAATTATGCTGGCCTCCTTAAGACAAATAAGCTTAAACTGCTTTGCCACTTAGTGGCTAGTCTGAGTTTTCCTATCTAGGCAGCGCTAGGTAATTATTTTTATCTTTTATCTATACCTAAAAGTTTTATATCCATAGTTTTAAGTGTTAGTCATCCATTATTTGCTTATTAGATTAAACATTAGATTGTACTATGTTAAATAACTACTATTTAAAAGGCCTTGACTCTTAAATTTAATATGCAAACCTAAGTCATGCTCTTTCTAAGTTAAGTGAAACCACTTTAGCACTAAGAGGAATAGGCAATGCTTATCAACATTTATCTTTTTTTTACATATAGGATACTTTGCTAGATAAAGCATATAAAAGGTACAAATCTTGAAAATGTTTCGACACCTGATAATCTATATATTATAACAAATTTTATTCTGCTTGCTCGGCTCAGCAAAACTATTATAAGAAATATCAGAAATAAAGACTTATATAACAACTGACTAGCTGTTGAAATTGGATAAAAAATAAATACCACCTATATAACCCTTTGCAAAAGAAGGCAGGCCACTCTATGCTTGCAATACTGAATTATTTGTTACCTTTTCAGTGCTTTACCACTTGCAGCAAGGCACACTGTGCCTAAGGGGGGGGGAGAAATTAACTTTTTTTTTCAATCCTTTACTTCTTTATTACCTTACTTACCTTTAGGTTTAACCATATGAGGTTCAAGCAGTGTTTATTAGAAAGCTCATGACTTTTTTAATAAATAACCAATAAGGCTGCCCTAGGCTTTATCCCTGAATAGCTTTAAACTATCCATTTTACGGAAAAAAAATTCCTGCACTCTTTCGAGCGGGGCTTGACTATCTCTTAAGCTAAGATAAAAAAGCCAACCAACATCTAGTCGATGAACTGCATACCTCCTATAGAGGTACTTGGCTGCGGATTACCCATTGAGTTTAATTATCAATAAAAAAAAATTATTTTTTTTTTACGAAACAACGTTGGCTCATCTGTGTCTATTTTACCCTACCACGAGTCATTACCTGTGCCATAAGATATGTTACCATTCTTATTTGGTTATTACAGCTTTAGGGACTTCCCGTCAAATTGATGGTTTCTAGCCATAAGTTCATTATGACAGTAACTAAATGGTTACACCTTCTAATTACATAATTCTCACTATCACCTAAAACATTCGACATAAAGAATACAAAGATACTTAAAATAATAACAAATAAAAATATAGTTATTAAATCGTAGAACTAACGATCGATCCCTTAAAAAGGGTTGTCAAACCGTCGTCACCGAACCGTACGTGATAGTTTCCTATCATACGGCTCTCCACCTATAATTCTGAGACTTACTCGTCGTCTTTTTCTAAAGAGATTCTGGGATGTACAATTTACCTGCAGTGTTTCATATGGCAACTACATAAAGGGACCTGCTTTCTATTGGCTCTGATCATTAGTTGGTCTAATCTGTTAGTCTTCGCAGATAAGTCTTTCATCATTCTTACATGATGCATTTCTACTCTATATTCAGACTTACAGACTGTACATTAGTGCAAAGAGGTTAGCCTAGAAACTTGTTGCGTATAAGGCTGGTACCTGTGTTTGTGTTTGTCACTTTCTTGTTCCATACATTCATCTTATACTCAGGTCTAATTAACTTAGCCACCATAGTAGGTCTCAAGTCCTTGTCTCTCATCGTCTGATCATATATAGTAATCTCTTTTCCAAATTCCTTGTAGACTTGTGCTCTAGTTTTTATTTTAAACTTTCTAGCCAGAGTTCGGATTACCACCTCCTTGATAGTAGTGTAGGTTCAAGCCACAAATTTACTTCTATTGTGTACAAAAGAATAGTAATTTAGATATCCCCTTAGCACTTGGTTTCCCAAATTTACAATTTGACGCGCTTGTAAAGGCACTCAGGAAATTCTAGTTTGGGCTCTATCATTTTTAAGGAAGCCGGCCTTTTGCAATTTGGCCTTTATTCTATCTAGAGGAGCTTGCAAAAGGATTCCTCTTCGACTTCTTGGTAGGACTCCTTTTCTATGTAGAGAGTAAGTAGGAACTTGGGCATGTCTGATGTAAGTACCTAGAAACAGAACTTTATCCTTATAGGCATTAGTGATTCTAGTCTTTTCATCAGATACCGTTAGTCCCAGAAGAGAGCAATACTCTTTAATTTTGTTAAGGATCTCATTAGCATCTTTCCTTGGACCATTTATGGCTATTACTCACTCGTCGCCGTATCGAACATACATCAATCTTTTAGAGTGATCACCTTCGGTTTTGTTATCCACACTTCTAAGGAGAGTTGCATATTTCTTCATAAGTCGCTTTCTGACTTCTGAGTCTTCTATAAGTTTCTTTCGTAATAGATAGCTGTATTTCCTACTTACTTTAGATCGAGGACGATATCCCGTCTTTGCTGAGTCGAAGGCCTTTTTTAATTGTAAGACATAAACATCAAGTTCATGTAAGAATATATTGGCTAGTATGGGACTTATGACTGATCCTGGACTTGTAGCGACTATGTCAGTTTCCCTATTACCTGATATTAAGTATCCAGCTTTCAGAGCTTTCCGTATCAGTTCTAGGAACCTTTGATCTTGTATCCTTCTCTCCAATAACTGCATAAGTTTATCATGTGCTTTGGAATCGAAGCACGCTTTGAAATCTCCCACGATTCATCAAGAACATCCTTCGAATTTTTGGTAGATGGCTCTTAATGCCGTATGACATCCTCTTTTAGGTCTGAATCCATGGGATTCATCTTTAAAGACTGGCTCATATATTGCCTCCAAGACCATTCTCATCACAAGCAGTACAAGCTTGTCTCTAGGGTTACCCACTGTAAGGGGGCGGCTTAAGCCGTTAGCCTTTGGAATCATTACTCTACGTCCAGGAGTGAATTGGAACTCAGCCGTAGATAGTTTGTCTATTATGTCTTGAATAACTTCGGAAGATAATCCTTCCAAAGTAGTGCTTTCGATACCTTGCATCATTCCTGGACGTGATCTTAGCTTGTTATAAGCCGCTAAGTACATGTCCTGATCCAACATGAAATCTCTGTATAATTTTCTATCTATCTGAATCTCTGTAAATTTGGCACGACTGTGAAGGCTGTCTAGTTTCAATAATACATTGGTTGTCCGTCCTGGACCTGTATTAAATAGTCTAGACTGATTGTAGGCTGGTCCATTTCACCTTGTCATACCTTTCGGTATGCAGCATTCGTAAATTTTTCGAGCGGCTATTACAGGACCTCCTCCCACATAGGGATTACTCCCCTTAGTGGAAACCGTAGTTTTCCCATAGTAGAAGCTGTATTTAGACTTAGATTGTACACTCAACACCTTAATTATGCTTTTTGCATAACGCGTTATCTTAATCCCATTATCATTTCCTTTAAGGGCTGAAACGATATAAAGATAAAAGGACCCATTCCAGCAATATGGTCCATCTCCTTCTTTTGAGAGCACTGGTATTTGTACTTGGGGCAGTATAGCTCTAATCATATCTAGTTTAACTGATCTTGGTATTACAACTAGCTGTTTAGTTGTTACTTGGACCTTTTCCAAGCATGCTATGTTCGGCTTGGACTTTCATCCGCAACCTAAGCTTGGTGTTTGTAACACAATAGGGAAGTGTTTTTGTAGCTTACACAAACTACTAATGGAAACGCAACGGCGCACTTTAAATAAGAAGTATGGAGCCATTGGTAATCTATCGTAATTACCTGAAACTCCTAAAGGATTACCTGCGTAAATATTTCGACTGTACATTAAGCATCAAATAAATTGACACCCACCAGTGACCCAGTCTGTAGCGATCATATTTTTAACATTAGGATTAATATAACCGACGGTCTTGTATTAATTAAGAGATTAATATTTTAACCGTTTTCACTAGCATTGCCAAACCATTAAACATATTATGAGAATTAAAAGATAAGGTTTAATAATTAAAGTCTCTGAGACTTCGAGATAAAATATTTTATCCCTCGCTTATTTATATATATATATTATAATCCTAATTTAGTGTGCATACTGGGATTATATATGGTAACAGCAATTTGTAATAGATTCTGGTTTAATATATAATTGAGAATTTATTTAATTTTAAAAAACTTTGTATATAAAGCGGATGATAATAATTCTACCTCTTAAAACTATTAGTTGCAATTCATACACCCGATTTTTCCATCTACCTAATAAGGCACTTTTAATAGCTAAGCTTAGGCTGTAAACCTTAATTTTAAATTTTATATAATCACAATAAACTTGTAAATCTATACGTACCAAAACGAGAATACTCTAAGACTTTATCACCAGTTTTTGTGTTAATATTACTGGAAAAAGATTAGAGCAATAACCTCTTGTATATCCTAAATTGTGTTACCATTAAAATATAATCCTTATGCACTACACTTTGTCTAAATCTAAATCTAACTCCTTTTGCAAAACCATCAGCTTACCCCCCCCCTTGAACCTACCACAGCGATATAACATATTAATGCCCCCCTATTCTTTTTATGGCATTAATATTAGGTAATATAAAGCTTAAGCAAAAATGCACTTAAAGAAGTAGATTTCATATATATAAATTTAGGGCCAGTAAATAACCACCCTGCACTATCGTGAAGTGCTATTAAGTGCATTAAAGCTAAAGCTGCTAAAACGAACGGCAAGACAAAGTGTAAAGCAAAGAATCTGTTTAAGGTTGCATTGTTTACAGAACATAAATCTTGGTAGTCACCATATTAAATATATCTTATTTTAATACTCTCACTACTCTCAAAGAATCTCTTCTTTGATGGGACTATATCATAATCTTTATTTTTATCTTTATATCATTTTGCTGTATTTTTAGTTACCTGACTGGCTCTATTTTTATTTTTTTAATAAAATATATTGTAATCTTTTATTACCTAAGAATTTTTAGATGAATTTACAAGATTTAGAGTAAGGCCTCTACCTCCTTTAGTTCCTAGAAAGAGTCGAGACCTAATACTTGTTTTATAACTATTAGTTTTATCAATATATATCTGTAAAAGATAATGAAACTATAATATTTCCATTACTTTTAAAAACTGGCTATTTGAGAATCATTTGATATAAGTAGAAAAACTAGAGCCTACGCAGTACGCAGACTACTCTTATTGACCCCCCCCCTTATAGTTGCAGCTACAGAAGATCCGGCTCTCACCTAGCTGATGGCAAGGTTCGCACTGCAAGAGGAGGGCTAGCTCACCCCTCCTCTAGTTCCAGGCTCCCTCTTGCTGTCCCGTAGCTAGAGCACTGGTCTCTTGCAGATGGTACACAAGCGCAGCTCCTCTAGCGTAGCTCTGCTCAAGGCTCCCCTCCTGCACCTGTGGCTATAGCTCTCCCCCCTTGCTCCAGTTCTTCTTGCTCATGGCCGAACGGCCACCGCTAGCATCAGCTTGAGCAGCTAGAGACCTCTGAGATTGGCTTGCGAGCATTGCAAGCTAGAGAGGAGGGCTGAGCATAGCTAGAGCAGTGCAAGCCAGAGTCCCTCTTCTACTTCAAAGGCTACTATCAGCAAGAGGCAGTGCTGCCTGCCTTTGCTAGGCAGTGCAAGCCAGCGCTGGAACTAGAGAGCCTCTCCTCTCTCCCCCCTATAGCACAGCAGCTTAGCAACAACCCTGGAACTTGAGGAGGCTCAAGCTCTCAAGCAGTATTTAGCCTGTACTAGAGGAGGAACCTCTGCTCCTCTTGCCTTGCTGCGCCTCCCTCTTTGCCCTAGTACGCTACCGCTCCTGACCAGCTGATGCTACTTGCAAAGCAGTGCTAGCCCACCTCTGGTACCATGAGAGCTGTGCAGATTAGCACAGCTAGAGCCAAGCCAGCGCAGACCTGACTGCAGACCCGCAGCTACGGGCTGTACTAAGCACGCCTCCTCTAGTTCATTTGCCCGCACCTCTCCTTAAAATTAATCTCCGCAGCTCTACCCACCTCTCTAGCTTGCAATGCTCGCTGTGCGAACCTTGCATCAGCTTGCTTGCGTAGCTGAGCTGCAGCTCTGGCTATTGCCTTACTCTTATTTTAAGTAGAGGCACATTCTATATAGCCTGTACTTGAGCTGGCTTGGCTTTCCTCTAGTACCTGGCTGTGCTCAAGCTTGGGGCTAGCATCTCCACTGGTCAAGGCAGCGCTGCACTAGCACAAGCCCTAGCATCTCCACTGCTCTGAGCCTGATAGCTGGCAGCTCTTCCTCTCGCCTGGCATCTGCACTGCTCTCACCCCACTGATGCTGATGCATGCTGCCTTGACTGCTTGAGCTGACCTGCAAGCAAAGAGCCCAGCTCTAGCTTTGCTAGTTGTTCAGCACTGCTCTCTTTTGCATAAGATGAACTGCAGCTAGCCGCTGCGTAGCGCTAGCTGCAAAGACCTGTCAGCAAGAGCCTCCTCTAGCTAGCCTAAGTAAGTTAGCATCTCCACTGGAGAGAGCAGCTTGGGCTACTGGTCTCAAGAGATAGTAGCCTTTGAAGACCCCTCGCTCTAGCGTAGCATAGCTCCCTGTGCTTCTAGAGGAGAGCAAGCCCATGAGGCTAGAAGCTAGAGCCTCTAAGACAAGCACTGCACAGGCTCACTACGCAGAGTACGCAGTTTGAGTTTGCAGTTCGAGTTCGAGTTAGTTCGAGTACGAGTTCTAGTTCGCAGTACGAGTTCGCAGTACGCAGCATGCCTCTATGTTCCCCTACTAATCCTGCTCTTAAATAACCAGTGTTTAATATATCGTTTACCCCCTATTAAAATCAATATTAGATCTAGGATAAATTGGCTATAAATTTGAAGAATACCTGCGAAGATATTTAAATCTTTTGAGTGCCTATTGTTTGTATGAAAACATAGGCTATTGGTTAAATATAGGAATTAAGCTTTTTATCCTAGTCATGCTTGCATTTGCTACGCTAGCTTGCAAGCAGGCATGCAAGCATGCTTGCTAGCATGCAGGCTACCTCTAGATTTAAAGGATATTATACCTACACCTAAAGGCACGGGCAATAATTCTCTTTTATAGATAATTCTATTCCTATTTCATAAGTTAAAGAGTTAAGCGCCCTTTTAAAGAGCGCAGGGCTAAAAAGACCTACGATATTAGCATAATAAAGATCTCCTGCGTTTAGTCTCTGAGAGGCTACCAAGTATGTATACTTATCACCCCCACTGGTTTTCTCCTCGTTTTTACAGTTTTCACGTTAATAAAAAGTGTGTAGAACACTAAAATAAACCGTATGTAAATTCTAAATTTGAAGACTTTCCAGAATTGTTAAGCAGAATTTTTAACACCATATCACGATGGTGTGGTTCAACTGTATTTAAACCTCCTCACAGAAATTCTACGATATCTTGTCCTATTCATGGTATAGCGCTCATTAGGTTAGTAATACATATAACCTAAAATTTTCTATTATAAATCTGCTGTAAGCTCTTTGAATCTATTTAGATATTTATCCCCTTTTTCCGACATGTAAGCCTAGCACTTTCCCCTCTTTGTTCCTAGCTCTCTCCCTCCCCTTGCATCGCTACACTGCACTGCTAGAGGGCTCTCTCCCCCCCCCTGTGCCGTACTAGCTTTCAAGCCACTGCTAGAGGAGGTACGCTAGCCTGATAGTTAAGCTCACCTTCTACCCCCCCCTTGAACTGTCGCAGACCCGTTAGCAAAAAGCGCTCTAGAGCTCCTCACCTGTACCTGAAGAGCATGCCTAGCTACGTACTGCACAGGCAGCTGGCGAGGGGTATAACCCCCCTATATTTTTATTGAACTGGCACTGCTGGCCTTCAGTTCAATTTACCCCCCCCCTGAGGCTCACTGCACAGCTATGAGCAGCTCTCCTCAAGATCTGGCTAACTGGCTCTCTCTTGCTCAGCATCAGCAGATAGCTGTGCTAGCTAATGCGGTGGGCGAGGCCATGAGCACAGCCTTCAGCATAAGTTCATATTTTAATTGAACTCTCTAGCTGTGCCTTTGCCTTTGCTCTGCTTGCAAATGCGGTGGGCGAGGCCATGAGCACAGCCTTCAGCATAAGTTCAGTAGCTAGCATTCTCTTCTGGCCATAGAACTGGCTCCTTCTCTAGTTCATTTGTCGCAGGCTGCCCTATCGCTGGCCTGTTGGTGGCTGACAGTAGCCTACTATCAGGCTGAGCCTCAGCCTGTGCAGATGCCAGCCTAAGCAAGAACTGGACTGCTTGGTACTGCATGGTCGGCTAGGCAGCTTTGCATATTTGACCGCTTTAGTGCGCAGCCCTGCACCTCCTCTCAGTTCAGTATTTACCCCCCCCCTCAGGCTAGCCTTCAAAGGCTACACTAGATCTGCGTACTAGAGAACCAGCTTGGCCAGTTATGAACTGTAGAGGAGGAGTGCTCTCCTCTGGTAGCCAGTTCAGTTCCAGGCTTAATATGAACTGGAAGGTTGCTTCACCATCTGCTTGCTACTCCTGAGCCTCAGCTCAAGCCAACCCTCGTACTGGCAGCTACGCTAGAACTGCTAGCTAGGAACTGAACTGGAAGAGCTACTGCCGATTAACTATTTGCAGCACAGCACTGCTAGAGCCTGAGGAACTGTAGCTGAGCCTAGACTATCTGGCTCAGCTCTGCAGTTCACTAGTTCATAAGAGCGCATTAGTGCGGAGCTATTGCTGTGCCATGCTACGCTTCTAGGTTGGTCTCAAGGGCAGCCTCTGAGGTTCAGTGCAGGTAAGCAGCTGTGCTTCTTCAAAGGCTACCTTCAGCACTGCGAGCGGCTACGGCTAGACCGAGAGCTGTGCTACCCACAGTCCCACTTCTCCCCCTAGCTAGAGCCGCTCGCTTCGCGACAATTTGAACTTACGAACCTCAGCCTCAGCTCTCCAGTTTCCCTATAGCGGGTCTGGAGATGCAGATATTTGCATTTATTTGCATTTATTTCCGTAGCTCGTACACTGGTGGCTACACTCGCTACCACTGCACTGCAGAGCTTGACCCCTGAGCCTATGGCAGAACGAGAGCTGAGCAGTTCACTTCTTGCGTAGCAGTTCCTGGCTTGAACTAGTGGCAGTACATGAACTGCAGAGAGCGTGCCTTGAAGAAGGAACCTCTGGACGGAGAGCCTCACCAGTGGTACCCATGCATTTGCTGATATTTGCATTTGCTTGCACTGCAGTGCAGTGCACGTACTGCACAGCTAATAAGAGACTATAAAAAAAAAGAAGGAGCTGCTACTTATTACCCCCCCCCCTCCTACGCCGCTTCCTTAATAGGATTCAGCAAGACAAATTCCTAAAAAAAATTATCTAAATAATTATTTTGATAAGGTTTTAATAATTCAAGCCTTACCTGGTTTTCTGTATTAACTTCATTATTATTTAGGAGTTACAAGCCCAAAGGCTCCTCTGAGAAAAAGTAAAGTAATACATAAACCTTTTAAAATATTTTTTACAGAACATTTTAACGCGCAGCTGCCACTAAAAGTGGCAACTGCCTTTATTTACGCGGTGCGCGCTCCCTAGCAAAGGCAGCTCTGCCTTTTATTTTGCTCAGGCCAGACTGCAGTCTGGTCTGCGCACAAAGAGCCTAATTTAACAGCAATTTATAAAGGGTTTCATAAAATTTTAAGCTTCGGACTATATATTTATCCCTATATATATATTACACGCCTTACCTAATATAGGAATATATCACGTATAGTCTCTTAGGAGCCCTTTATATAGGTTTCCTGCTGATTGTTCATTATATCTTTAAGGTTGTCACTGTAGAAAGATCTTTCTAGTACTCTATTTCTAGTACTTAAAGCTTTGGAAGTTTCCAGCATATAGTTATATTTTTCAACTGCTATTACTTAACGGTTGCCAAATCTTTTTTGGCTTATTCTAGCTATATTATAAGAAATATTGGCTTTATATGTTTAAAACCTGCAAACCCCCTCTACAGTATCCTCATCATGAAGGCTTTCTTGCCTTGTACTAGCTACCTCATTTTTTTTTTTTAGTGCCTTAGTCTAAGGGGTAGCTCCTCCTCATGCTCTGACCCATAGTACTATCGGCTCTCCTCTGCTACCTCCAGAAGATCTGCCTCCCTCTAGCTAGCCCCTTGAAGGCAATGAGCAAGGCTACGCAGACCTTGCTACTAGCTTTCTTGGCACAGCTTGGTACACCACTGGAGAGATCTTCTGCTACAGAAGATCTGGGTCTGCGTAGCTGTTCATGCAACTATCGCCCTCTGACTGACAGTAGCTATGCTCATGGCCTCATGGCAGCGGCCACAGGCCACAGCTTGAGCAGCTCTGACCGCTAAGTACGCCCCCCCTCACCTGTGCAGATGCTAGGGACAGCAAGAACTGGAGAGATGAGCAACTGCATGCTCTCCTGTGCTGTAGCCATCTGTGAGGTAGCACTAGAGATAGTAGCAGGTGACGCCCGATAGACTATCAGGCTCAAGGCAAGCCCTGCTCAAGAGGCCGTTTAGTTGCAATGCTCTCTGCCTTTATGCCACTTATAGAGGCTCAGCTTCTATCCTCACCTTGCTGCTACAGTTCAAAGCCCCCCCCTGCTCTTGCAGATGAACTGTTGGCAGCAAGGCTCTTGTGAAGGGCAGCGTTCGATGGTTGGCACAGCAATTGGAACACGTACTGTACTGGCCTTTGAACTGTAGCACAAGAGCCCTTGAGCGCTTAGTCTATCCGCCTCCAAAGAGCAGGGCTAGACTGCCTTCTTTAAAAAAGGGGGTGCTTTTGCAATAGATGATATTTAAAACATAAAGCCCTTGTTTATATAATGAAAAAAGATTCCGACTGTACATTAAGCAGCATTTCAGCCACCCACCGATGATCCAGTCTGTAGCGATAGTTTACTCTACCGACGGTCTAAATATTAAACAAATATTTTTGACCTGTTTTCATCAGTATCGCCGATGTATTATATACCTTTATTTACGGGTTTAGAAAGCACTAATAGGATTATTTTGGTAAATTATTCCTATATTTAATACATGACTATGCCTAGTAATTAGCAAATAAATAAATTAGATCACAAGGTTAAAGTTTACTTTTTTTTATAATATATGGACTATTTTTTTTTTACAGACCCGACTCGTTCAGTTGCTCCCACTTTTTTCAGACCCGAGCCTGTTCAGTACCTCCCTCTAGTTCAGGCTATACTGGGCTTGCTGACCCTGACAGGTTTCCCCCCCCCTAGGCTGCCTTTTATTGCTGCTTACCTCACTGCCTTCCTTCTCATCTAGCACAAGAGAAAGCTAGTACTAGGCTGCGTTCTGCTCTCGTGCTCTTACCCATCTGCAAGCAACCGTTCGCAAGAGGCGCTAATGAACTGTAGCAATGCTCTAGCTCATGGGCTACGCCCACCGCCTTGCAAGAGCCATAGCCTATATTAAATTGAACGAACGCAGCTAGGCAAAACTGCTGCTTCTGTGCTAAGCAGTACACTACAGGCTGACGAGTGCTAGCGCAGCTGTTCCTCCAGTTCTAGCTGTCCCCCCCCTTATCGTACTGCTTGGGCAGAGCCTGTGCAGATGCTACTTGCAAAGCTAGAAATGAACTGAACTGCTGCACCCTCACCTGAGCCTGTTCAGTTCAATTAGAGCCGAGAGGCTTGCCTGCTCCCTACTATCTGGTCTGACCCTGACAGGTGCCAGAACAGCTACGGGCTGTTCATGAAGTGAGGGAGCTATCTGCTCATGGCTGCGCAGTGCTTGCTACCCTACTATCTTATGCTAGGCAAAAGAGACCCCCCTCTTTGCTAGCATAAGTGCAGTTCTTGCGTACGGTTGCTCTTCTGTACTGCTGAGCTTGTACTGCTGAGCTCAACCCTGATTAACTGTTGGGTAAGAAAGACCCGGATTAACTATTTGCAGGCTAGCCTACTAGACCCTGATAGTAGCTCAGCCCAAAGGCACTAGTTCAAAATAGAACTGCCACTGCTGCATTGCATATTTGTCCGCTGGCTCCTATCCTATCCGCCCTCTCCCCTCCTCTCGTCAAGTACCAGGCTTGAACTAGTGGCAGTTATGAACTGGCAGATGCTTCCACCTGTGTTCCATCTGGCAGACCCTGCCTGCGCTTGCTATGAGCAAGCAGTCACCCCCCTTGAATGCCACTGCTACTGCTCGCAAACTGCTAAATGAACGCTAGTGCCTCTCTTGCCAGCTAGCCCTTGAGCCGTTGTACTGTACAGCTGACCCTGATAGTAGCTGGCGCAAGCTGCTTGCAGCTTGCAGCTGCTAGCTTGCAGCTGCAAGCTAGCTGACCTGACGAACTATCTGGCTCTAGCGAACCCTGAGTTGCTCATGGGCTCCAGCTGCAAGCTTGCTGGTCCAGCTAGAAGCAGGCAGCTTCTAGCAAGCAGCTAGTGCTGCCTTACCTTGCTGGTCTCCACTTCCTGGCTCTCCTCTGCTGGTACCTTCCTCTGGCAGTTCAGAAGGCTAGAGCACTGCTACTGAACTCTAGCAATGCTCTCCTGTGTTCCATCTCCCTAGCTGCGGCAAGGCTAGAGCCGCTGTGCCTGTTAGTAGCACAGCTGACCCATAGTAGCACTAGCTGTGCATTTGCATTTGCTAGCAGAGCACTGCATGTGCTGCCTCTAAGCTTAGCCTAGCCTGTCTGGCTCTAAGGCTAGCTCCTACCCTCTCGCTAAGGCTAGTCCTTAAAATTCCTCCCACCTCTGCAAGATCTGCTCAGCCTGTTCAGAAAGCTAGTAGGCACAGGCAGCGCTGCCTAGTGCGAGTGCAAGCTTCTAATCCCCCCCCCCTCTGGCTCATCTTGGGCTGCTCATGGCCTCATGGCCTCATGGCCTCATGGCAGCGGCCACTGCCACTGGCCACTGCCCGTAGCATGCAAATAAATGCGGTGGCCGTTCGGCCATGAGCTAGAAAAAGGGGGAATGCCCCTCCTATAGCTCCAGCTCCTTTCACTTTCGCTCTATAAAGAGTCCCTTACGCAGTCTTGCTAGAGCTAGAGCTGCTGCTTGACCCGTGCTTTGCACTAGCCATTCCTCAATAAATAGTGCAAAGCACCCCTGCTTGGTAAAAAGATCTGAGCACCCGTACTAAGGCAGTAAAAACAGTTGGAGCTGCTAGTGCTACTGAACTGCCTCTCGTCAATAAACCTAAAAGTAAGCCTTTGCCCCCCTAGGCAAACTACAGGCAGCAAAGTCATATATTATTTACCAATATAAATGGTATATCGAGAGGATACACCTGTAGATTGTTGATAAGCTTTTATAAGAAAATTCTTGTACAAAACTTGAACAACTAATAAATCTATTTAAGCCTGGAGTAATTAATCTTAATCCTCCGTCAGCTTTTACACCACTATCCTTAATTAAGATAGCTAAAGCCAAAGGAGTTAATAGAATTACTTTTCCTCCTTATATCAAATATTATATATTATCTAAAAACGCTAATAAAAATTGTTTATTTTCCTCTTTCCCTATTTGCAAGTAATTGTACTACTAGAACATCTGGCTATTATGATGCAATAGTAAATAACTTAGTTTAGCTTAGATAAAGAAACTTTAAGGTCAAGCCACTACATTATTTTGCACGCCAAGCACAAGCCTAGAGCCTGTTATTTGATAAATAATATCTATATTATCCTAGCAAGCTCACCCTTTTGAGCCCAGATAGATGCAGACCGCACTGCCTAGTCGCACCTCCCTTATTGCAACAGCATCAGCTGATATTTGCATTTATTTGCATTTATTTGCTTGCTGCCTTGCTGCACAGACAGACAGCTCAGCACTGCTAAGCAAATACTGGCTCAGCGCTACGCTGTAAACCCTACAAAAAAAAGCCCATGCTTGAGAAAAGACTTGCTAGAGCCCACTGCCTAGGGGTTTAAATGGCTTAACTTCCTAAATTTGTTTATCCTGCCCTAGGATTAGTTGTAAAAAATAAGGTAAGGCGTTTATGCTAGGATATTTGATTTGAGAGGCACTAAACCTTATATTGGAGAAACTGTCCATAAGATAAATTGTATAAAAAGCTAAAATACCGGCATTTGGGGCTAGTGTCCCTTGTATTCTCAAATAACGTATTATTCATTATAATTTTATAGAAATATCTGTGAATAACGACTACTCTTTTTAAGTAGATTTAAATTGTATATTTACTTAATTTGTATCCACATAAGATTGCTAGATGAAAAGCCTGAAATAGCTTTCTCTATATCCTTTTGGATAAATTGGCTAAGCACCTATAGAATGAGTTAAGCTCTCTTCCTGTAATTATTAAACCTAGAGGATAAAGGTTATATTCTCCTTTTATTGTTGATAAAAAGCTGAACCATCTATTTTCATAAGAACCTGAACCCTCTATTTGGAAACCTAATCAATCTTTAAAAAAAGAAAGGTCATGAACAGGCATACCAATAAACTCTTACCTTTTTATTGTATAATTTTATTTTCTTAACTAGAGCAAACTGTTTACTAGATTTTGTAAAAAGGCTTGAAGATTATATTATTTAATCCTTGGCAGTATTACTTACTAAATCTAGTGCCTTTTGCAACTAACTTTTTCTCTACCAATGTTAGATATCTTACCTACTCCTAAACTTGTATAAAATATTCTAGTAACGATTTATCTCTATGGACGGTAGGCATACGAATTCTTATGGTACTTTTAAATAGCCATCACATCCTTAAAAAGCCCCCCTTGAACATAGCCATAAAATTAAATGCGTAGCTAGCGTTCTAAGGAGCAGTAGTCCCCAGTGCAAGAGGCTGTGGCCGGAGCCTAGAGCCACAGCTAGAACTGTACCACTGGCTTATTTGTAGAAAAAGGAACACTTAATACAGATTGGCCTCTGCCTCTTCCACCCCAGAGCGACATCTGTCCGTAGGGAAGCACATACATACTTACTTAATATAAAGGCATTTATAAAAAGCTAGAATAACTTTGATTTCGTATATTCTATTAATTAAATATTTAACTAAAAGTTTCGACTGTGCATTAAGCATCATTTCAGACACCCATTAGTGACCCAGTCTGTCGCGATCATATGAATAACCGACGATCTCTAATATATTATTTTATATCTAAGGCTGGATTAAATAACAATTCTTTGATCGTAATAATACACTCCATTAAGCTCATTAAGAGCAACCCCTTAGCCTGGCTCTTAATTGCTGCTTGCCCGCATTACCCTAAACTGCTAGCTACAAATGCAGCTAGCCTGAGCAAAGGCATCCAGCTACGCTTGCTCTTGAGCCCAGATGAAGTTGCTGCTCTCCAGTTCATCTGCTCTTACCTCAGAACTGGCTCATAGCTAGCACTGCAGCTACGGTTGAGCCTGTTCCTATTTTTTTTTTAGTGCCTACTGGTCAAGGGGGGAGAGATTACTTATGCAGTCTGGCTCTCTCCCTCACTGCACCTATATAAATAAAAGAGCCGCTAGCTGACAGGTTTTACTGCTACTGCTGAGACCCCTATGCTCGGCTCTTTTCCCCCCCCCTAACACCCTATAGCTACTGCTGATGCATTTATTTGCTGATATTTGCATTTATTTGCATTTGCTCATGGCCTCATGGCCAGCGGCCACTGCCCGTTGCATGCTAGTGCACTGCTGCAGTGCACTGCACTGCAGTGCAGTGCAGTGCAAAGCTAATAAGAGGCAGCTAGCTCAGCTTGCTTGGCATGCTAGCTAGCTCTTATATAAATGAACTAGAGCTAGCTAGCTCCTGAGCTAGCTTGCACCCCCTAGACCACGCAGCTAGAGTGCCTCTTGCCGGCTAGCCTCTGCCAGACGAGGCTTTAGGTTTCACCCCTTTGCCTATAGCAGCTAGCCCCCCTTCCTCTCAGGGGGCTACCTACCCTGTCTGCCTGACCACCCTCTTGCTCAAGACCCGGATAGTTGCCGCTGCAGCTCTAGAGGATAGTCTCTCTGGTCAGCTAGCAATGAGCTGCGACGCTTGCAATGAGCTGCAGCGGCTACAGTTCATCGCCTCTAGACCCTGAGCTGGTCACCTACCATCTCTGCAGCTCAACCTACTGCTCTAGCTCTTGCTAGCATAGCTCTCACCCTGTTATTACTGCCACTAGTTCAAAATAGAACTGTACTGCTTGGCTCAGCTACTGCTCTCCTATCTGCACTGGAACCAAAGGCCTGTTCATAACTGCCAGTGCTACGGCCAAATTGTTCGCGACTGCTCTGGACAGCTCAGCTGCCACGCTCTAGCTAAGCAAGCGGATGAACTGCAGCTTCGCTCAAGCGCGCTAGAGCTCGCTACACAAATAAGGAACTGTAGCTGCAACCCTTTCGACCTGATAGAAGAGCCTATGCTCAAGGCCTCTCCTCTGGTGTAATATCTGGTCAGCTCACCCCCTATTATTAAGCCAGCTACTGCGGATGCTAGCCCTAGCTTGGTACCTAGGAGGCTCAACCTCCTGTAAGCAGTGCCATTCAGTACGCATCTTGCTCTGGCTCAGACCTAGCCACGGCTGCCTGCACCAAGAGATGGCTAGGCTGAACTGCTAAGCTCTAGGCAGCTTGCCTCTTACTGAACTCTCTAGCATAAGTAAGAACCGTTTGCTACGGGCTATGCCACTGCTAAACTGGACGCTACAGTGCAGTGCTCTTCCTTGCTCCAGTTCATCTCCCGCTCTATTTGCAACCCTCTAGCACTCTAGTTCATTTACTTGCTTTGCTAAAGGCAAAGGCAGCTAGCTCCCAGTTCCAAGGCAGACCTCTTGGTTCCTCCTCAGCCTATGGAACTGCCCTAGCTCAAGCAGCGCTAACTGCAAAGCCTGAACTGACACTGGAGACTTCTCTCTCCTAGCTCTCCTCCCCTCTGCCTAGGCCTTCTTGCATGGCACTTCTAGGTACTGACTGCCACCTCAACCAGTTCTAGCTTGCCCTGAAGAGAAGGCCATCTCCACTGCCTCACCTGATAGCTGGCCTACTGCTGCGCGCAAATTAGGAACTGAAGCTAGCCTCTGCTGTACACTCTCTATATTAAGCCTGGTACTGCTGATGCTAGCCCTAGCTAGAACTGCCTCTGAGGCTTCTCAGGCTCCATGCTGCACCCCATACGCTTGCTCCGCACAAATATGCAAAGCCTACCTGAGCCTCTGCAGGTTCAAGCTGATTGATGGCTACCTACCCCCCCTATAGCCTGTGCAGATGCTACTTGCAAAGCAGTGTTCAATCCCTCAATAGAACTGCTAGACAGCAGCACAGCTGCCCATATGAACTTGAGAACCTGCCTCTCGCAATCCTTAAATTTTCGTACTGCTAGTGAAGCACCCCAGCACTAGCCTGTTCAATTTTTATATTGCGTCGTTGCAGCTGACCCCTTAAGACTATCTGGGTCTGCTATCTGCTCAAGGCAAGCCGCTGCAGCTCTCTTCATCAGCAGCTAAGAAAGAGCGAGCCTCTCGTGTCTAGTATGACGCACCAGTACTGACCCTGATGAACTGCTACAGCTGACCAGTGCGAGGTGCAAGCCTACTCCAACTGTACTCCTTCTATCGGCTCACCTGCCGTACGCATCGTACTGAACTGGAGAGCTAGAGGCTGCCACCTCTGCCTGTTCATCTGGCGAACTGAACTGGGCTCTCTAGTTCAAGCCTGAACTGATCGCTACACTGCCGAGGTTGGGCTAAGCCTCAGCTAGAGCTGCGGGCAAAGGATCGCAACTGAACTGTAGCACTCGTCCCCCCCCCTTGAACTGTACCGTCGGCGATAGACTATCGCAAAGCTTGCCTAGAGTCAACCCTGTTCCTTGAGCATGAGCTTGCTAGAAGCAGCTAGAGCTCTACCCCCTTTGCTTGTCAGCCTGACCGCTACGCTTGCAAAAAAAAAAGAGCAAGCGCTACTAAGGCAGTAAAAAAAAAAGAGCTGCCCTCAGCTAGCTCAGCTAGCTTCGCTCCCCTGTTCAGTTCTATTTATATAGAAGGAGTATGAGCCTCCTGCCCTGTTCCTTATATAGAAGGGAGTAAGGAGAGCAAGCCGCCTGCTCATGCGTAGCCTTGCGTAGCAAGGCTGTGCTAGCATTAGAGCAAGCTAGCTGTAGCTAGCTTGACTTGGATAGTTTTTGTCTAAGGTTGCTCCCTTAGCGCCTAAAAAAAAAAGAGCTGCCTTTAATTATATCTAAGGGGTTTTAACTTTTTATTTGGAGCATATAAACCACTAACATTGCCAAAGAAACCTATGTTTCTTCAATAGCCCCGTCGGGCTATTCCACTTTACTTTTTATTTTTCTTCATAGATTGCATAAAAAATTTTACTTGTGGGACTATAATTTAAATTAAAATAACGATTTTTCGATAATTAAAAAAATTTAATAACAATTAATCTTTTAAATGTTTAAACAGATTAACAAGTAATAATTAAACATATTTTACAATTCAACGTCTTCTTAGTATATTTTTGGGATTTTTTAAAGCCCGTCTTATAGTTTTCTCCATACAACCTAAAGATTTAGCGGCATTTACTATACTACTAAACAAGCCATATACTGTGTAATCAAAGTTATATACTATTATGCCTTGACTTTTTATCTTTTCTTTAGCCTCTTTAGAATAAAGAGGTTTAAGATTTAAAGAAATTCTCCTTAATTCAAGAATATTACCCTCGAACTTTTTATTTAAATTACCAATAGCTTTTCTACGCTCATCACTATAATTAGCTTTCATTTGGATTCTAGTTATAAGAGAATGTTTATAGCCAAAGCTTGAACCTGCTTCAGTTAAAATATTATAATTGGGTAATAAGGTTTTTAAATAAAAGTCTTCCAAATCTAATAATTTCTTATTGTTTTCTTTATTTACTATTTCAGGAAATAATTCTAAAACTAGAAATGCAAATGAAGATATTTTGTATTTTTTGCAAGCATTTTTTACTACTTTACTACCATTAAAATTAAATAAATGATTAATAAATCTTGCATAGAATTTATCAGTAGAAGCTGATCCTATATAATAATCCTGAGTAAATTTATTTAAAATCAAATATATACCAGATAAATTTCGTGTTTCATTTTTTAATAAGGTCTTAATAGTATTATTTGATAAATTTTCATATATAAAAACTGGATTTAGATTTTTAAGTAAAATAAATTTTTCTAACTCTATACTTTTTAAACTATTTTGAGACATATTATTATCATTATCCCCGTTTTTGCCCCCGCCCTGGGCAAAACTCTTATAGCTGTAGTTAGAAAAGGATCTTTTGTAAGACGTTTGTAAATTTAACAATTTATTACTAGTTTTTATATATAAAGCGATAGTATTATTTTTGTTATTATTAAGGAAATTCTTGTTTAATTTAAACCATATTGGGCTATATAAAAAACCCAGGAATGCTGTCTAAGTTCCGGCTACAGATAACCTAATTTATCTGTATAGCAACCCCCTGCACTTTATATATTAGCTTTGCTGCCTGTTCATTATTGGCAGCAAATATCTTTATATATCATTTAAAGCCTTGTCTAACCCTGGTTTTGGTTAGGAACCCCCGACTGTACATTAGATAGCATTTCAGCTATCCACCAGTGACCCAGTCTGTAGCGATCATATAATTGACCGACGGTCTCAAAAATTTTTTAACCGTTTTCACTAGTGTTGCCTGGCAATTAACCCAATACCTCTATCTGGTATTCTACTTTAGTTTTGGTTAGTGCCATATGGCCTAGGTTATATTTTTTAGCCACTAAAATATAGCCTCTGACCAGGATCGCCTACTACTTGTTACTATTAAGGTAGCTATTAGCCACCTATATTAGACCGCAGGCTGAAAGATAAGCAAAACCAGAACAGTATACTTCTAATTATATATTGTGTATACTCTTAAAGTAGGACTTTAATTTTTGACTCATGTTAAAGATAACCAGTAAGTCCCCCTTTTTTCATAAATAATATAAGGTTTACAAATGGAAACTAAATCTGCCATAGATTGTTAAGAGATACTTATTTTCCCCCCCCCCTTAGGACCATCGTCTCCTTACCCTTAGCAAGTTTTGCCAAACCTTGTTTTGCTAGCTCTGCTCTCTGCCTTCCTACTCCCCAGGCTCAAGCAGCGCTAACTGCAAAGCCTCTTACTGTAGGCAGGCGATCGCTTCGTTCTACGGGACAGCTAGCTCAGCTGGCTCCCATAGTACTATCCCCCAATATTGCTTGACTATCCTCTGCTTCTATCCGCTCTTTGCTGCTGTGCTACTATCCCCCTCTCTCTTTGCTAGCTCCCTCCTGTGCTGGTTCCTTCTCCCCTAGTCCTCTGCTTGGTACCTTGCTCTCACCCTGTATTAGAACTGAGGGCTACCCTCTTAGCTGCCTGTTCATATTAAGCCTGAACTAGACACTGGACTGCACCCCTCCTATAGCGCTATAGCCTGACTGCGCTCCTGTTCATCAGGCTCAAGCCTCTTACTACCTTGACCTCTATAAATGAACTACCCCTCTACACTCTAGTACCTGGCTTGAACTTGTGGCATTATGGAGACACAGCTACGCCCGCATAGAACTGAAGCCTAGCCTCTCAGTTCACTCTCACCCCTCTTCTCTCCCTTGCTAATGAGGAGCTGACCAAGCTACGCTGGCCAAGCTGCCTCCATTCACTTCTTTTAGTTCGCTATCGCAACTGGCAAGGTCAGAACTGCAAAAAGGAACGCAACTGCCTAGGTGCAAAGCACTGCTCTCTAATGCGTAGCACAGCTTGCTTGGGCGAACGATGCTAGCCACAGCTTGGCTACCTCCTTGGACCACGTTCCTTGACCTGATGGCTTACACCAGTGCAGAGCGCAGCAGTGGTACGAAGCTAGGCTAACTGCTGAACTGTACTCTCTGCACCCCCACACACTTCATTTTGCTACTGGCCACTGCAAAGCCCCCTACACTAGATCTCCGTACTAGAGAACCAGCTTGGCCAGTTATGAACTGTAGAGCAGAGCCTCTGCTACAGTTCATCCGCTCTAGCCAAGGCAAACTCAAGCCCCTACGTTGCAAAGGCAGAACTGCAAAGCTAGGTACACCACTGAACTAACTGGCGATGATCTGTAGCACAGCAAGACCCGTTAGTAACTTGCAACTAGTGGCGATTACTGTAAGAGCGCTACGCTGTGGTCTTATAGCAGTTCTAGCTCTCGTTAGCCCTAGCCATCCGCTGCACTGCATCCGTGCCAAAGAGAACGCATCGTTGCTTGGGCAAGGCTATCCAGTTTAGAAGTGCCTACCTTCTAGCACTGCTCTGACTCTTGCCTTGAACTGTAGCTGCGCTACGCTGCCTGTGGTCTGGCAGTAAGAGCAGTTCTGCCTAGAAAGCTAGAACAGCACTGCAAAGGGCTACTATAACTGCCTGTGTTTTCTAGTTGCAAATAGTGCTCATGGCTGTGGCCGGAGCCCTTGAGCCACAGAAACCCCTCTAGGCTCCCCTAGAAAGCTAACTTCAAGCATAGGTCAAGGCTTGCTGCCTTGCCAGAGCTACGCTAGGTACTGCTGAGCTAATGAGCCATGAGCACGTGCGACTTTCTCTGACCCTATGAACTGTAGACCCGATTAGCAGCTAGCAAATGAGACCCGGTCTAGCACTGCTAGAGGCTGTTTGTCAAGATCCGTATTGAAAGATAGTTATAATCCTACTAAATAAAAATAATAACTATTATAAATTTGAGGGATACCCTTTTTTAATACTTATATTTCTAGATCTTAAGTGGCAGATCTCGATAAACCCTCTTTCTGTGTTTCTATATCCGTAAATACAACTTTAATAAGCCATAGAGCGCTAAGCTTTCTCTTGATAATTAAAGAGGTTGCAAAGTTTCCTTTTATTTTTCATTTAAGCTTGGCCAAGCTTTCACTTTTATGTTTAAAGAAACTAAGGGAGTAAAATAGCCACTTAGTGCCTATTGTTCTCTCTATCTCTAATTAGATTTTGCACAATTGGCACTTCTAGTATATCTAACTTAACTCTTTTTAGAGGCAGCTATCACCATATTCAGAGATAGGCTCACCTATGTGGTTACTAATTGTAGTATTGATTAAATCCTGTAAAATTAATACTAGACCCAATCTACAAATGACCACTTTTTTTATTTATTCTTCGATTCCCTCTATTTACAAAAGGTTTTTCTTCATATTTATAATGAGTTTTATTATATAAAAAAGTCTCTGTATAATTTTGACATTTAGTTTCTAATATATAATATAAAGAAGGATGCATATATGGATGAATAAGATCACGTAAAAGAGGTATAGATTCCACTCTAATACATAATACTGTAAAAACCTCATCTTCCCTATGCTCATAAATAACTGCACTAAGTATATTATATCTATTTTTTAGAGTGGTTTTTATTAGAGATATACCCTGCAGATCCCTTAATTTTAGATATAATATTAAGCCTTCCTCTTTAAGAGATCCTATCTGCATAACCAGATGGGCTAAAGCCGCTGGTGTTATAAATAAGCCAATTCAAGCTGGAATCTTTTTATTTTTATTTACATAAAATCCCTCATATATTCATAAAAGATTGGTAAAACTCAATGTAGTTAATCTATAATTAAACCGAGTTATAGAACCCCTTTCTTGGCAAAGAGACTTAACTAGCAGTTTAGGAGTAACATTAGAACAATAACCTAATTCATGTAAAAGAATGTTAAGGTGGTGAATATAAGCAGAATTATTAACACATTGTTCTAGACTAAACCTGACACTATCCATTTGTTCACCTTTTATCTTATTTGCATTTAAATCACCTAACAATAGACAAATTATTATGGATAATACGTCGATGTTATGAGGACCAATTCTGCGCATAGCTCTGGTTCTAGACTTATTAAACGCATTAGCTGGACAAATACTATTATCATTATTTTTAACATAAACCACTAATCAATTTGGCCACAAATTTATAGCCATCATTAATATGAATATACAAGTACCTATAGTTCATACTAATGTTCTAGGTGCTCTATATGATGAACTAAGTACGTGTAAGCTCTTGGTTTACACGCCTCTTTCCCGAACCGTACGTGAAAGTTTCCCCTCATACGGCTCTCCACCAATATTTAACATTAAAACTTATTGCGATGTTTAAGCATATGACATTCTCAACATAAATTTCTTGTCCACAACTAAAACTTGTCTAGGACCTGCCTATTTTTTTTTTAAATGAGATCCATTTTCCTAAATTGATATCTCCACTCGATAAAGAGAACATGACAAATAAAAGCCAGTAAGAAGCTGGAGATATTGAGTTAGCTATACATCTGGACTAACTTTTATGAACTGGTTTTATAGGTTTAAAGGATAAAGCTTTAGCCCTTTTGACCCGGATAGTAGACCCCACGAATGCGTTGCTGCCTTCAAAGGCCCCTCTCAAAGTCTTACCAAACTTTTTATAAACATTAATAGTTTTTAATTTTAATTTGCAAGCTATTAATTTACAACAGGAGCTTTTTAATATAAACATTAGTCTAGATGTTAGAGTACCATAATTGTGTACAAATGAGTAATAATTGAGGTATCCTCTAACCACTGAGTTATATAAACCCATTATCCTTCGCAGATCGTAGGACATTCAGATAAATTTGGCTTGAGATTTGTTATTCTTCATGAATCCTTGTTTATGTAATCTCTTGACGATATTCTGAATAGGTGCTAGGAGTCTAAGTTCTTGAGCCTGTCTTTTAGGTCTGTTAATTTTTAAAAAGGTATTCTGATGACTTCTGGTTAGCTGAACCCCCAGAAATAAGACTTTTTTGTTAAGACTAGTTATTCTAGTTTTTTCACTTAATTTTAGGTTTATACTATTACAGAATTCTGCAACTTTAGATTTTATTTGCAAAGCATCGTGGTAAGATCCTCTAATACCTATTAGTCAAACGTCGCCATATCTTATGTATGCTAATCTCTTATAATTAGGATCTGAATAATCGCTATGATCTATCTTTCTAATTCTATTCATTATTTCTCTTATTTGTAATACATCTTTGTGGTAAAGGGCTCTTCTATAAAGAGGTCTAATACGTTTATAGCCAAGGCAGGTACGAGGCCGATCTCGATTAAATTCAGTTCTAAGACTTTCTACATATAAGTCTAGTTGATGTAGGAATATATTGGCCAGGATCGGGCTAACTATGGATCCTTGTCTTGTTCCGGCTATATTAGTGTTTAGAACTTCTTGGAATTCGAAGTAGCCTGCTTTTAATGCTTTTCTAATAAGATTAGTAAATCTTCTATCCAAGATCTTGGACTCGAGGATATTCATTAGTAATTTATGGTCAATAGAGTCTAAACCTTTAAAATCTCCCTCTATAACTCACGCCACGGATCTAAAGGTTCTCCTGACATCTAAGAAGGCAGTCTGAGTGCTACGCTTGGCTCTAAAGCCATGCGAGTTATCTAGGAAGATCGGCTCAAAAACCAACTCTAGGATCATCTTTATCACTTGCAGAACTAGTTTATCTCTTGGAGATGCTATAGTCAGAGGTCTTAATCCGTTAGCTAAGCCAATATAAACTCTACTGGGTTTGAAGATAAAAGTTTCATTTTTCAGTTGTTCACTAATATCTTTTAAGATATCCTGACTCATACCATCTAAAGTTTCTTCAAAAGGCCTCATATTCAAGCCACTCGCTTTACTCTTTATTAGGTCATAGGCTAGGTTCAAGAGATTTTCATTGTATACTAAAGAATGCAAATTTTTATTTATTGTGTGCTTAGGTCTGTTTTCGCTTCTAACTCTTAACTTCTCTAACCTAGATACTACATCACTTGTACCAGATGTACAATAGTATCTAACATTAGATCTTTTATTGGCTGTAACCCTTCAGGAATATAACTTCCCTAGTATGGTTACTCTGTTACCTTGGAAATGGCTTTCCTTAGGCAATCCCGTGGTGTTCTTTATTGTTCGTACATATTCCTTAGGTTGCAAACTCTGGTCTTTTAATGTGATTATTTCACATCTGGTGAAATCGGACTGGTTAGAACAATACGGATCCACTTGTTCCTTCGATTTAACTATCCTTTCCCCGTAATGATAGTATCCTATATTTGGGATCAATAGACCATTTGCTTCAGGCAGTATAGCTTTAACCATAGAATAAATAGCTCACAACTCTATTATTACTTTTCGGGTTAGTAATTGTAGTCATTTTAACAGAGATGCTCTGTTCAGCCCTCGGCTTTCCCTCCGGCCTAACTCTGTTGCTATTATCGGTACCAGACAATGATAGAAGTTTTCTAACTTCACGACAATAAATCCCCTACACGGCGCACATCCGTAATATAAACCTCTACCTATATGTAAATAAACTATGAAAAAAAAAGCTGAAGCTGTGTTACTATGTATGTAACGTATTAATCACCCGTTGTTAACATCTCTCATGATCAGGATACTAAAATTTTTATTGCTTGCCTTGCACAGTATAATTTATCCGCATTTTTATTCATATTTTCCCCCCCCCCAAAGGCTCCTGCTTATACGGGCTAGCGCTCCTTCTCTATAGCCTGTACTTGAGCCAGCGCTACCGCTCCTTGGCTTGAGGGTAGTGCTCAGCCTACCTCCTCTCTCTGCCTCAGACCTTGCCTAGTTGCTACCGCGATAGACCAGCTAGAAGACCTCAGCCTAGCTCTAGAAGACCTCGTTCCTCTCTAGGCAGCTACCACCGCAAAGGCTCCTCTTGCTTGCTCATGCAAGCGGCTTCTTGCAGCTAGAAGCCCGTAGCTGACCCTTAAGACTATCCGGCTCTAGTGCTAGCAGCTAGCTGCAGCTTGCAGCTGCAGCTAGAAGCCAGCTGCTTGCAGCAAGCAGCGGCTTGAGGTTCTAGCTCCCTCGCTCTTTGCTTGCCGCGGCTGGTTCCACTGTGAACTAGAGCAGTGCTGGTACCTGGCTAGCTGCCTGTGGTGTTCTGAGGTTGCGCATCGCTTACCTCTGAACCTCAGGCTCCCTTCCTTCATTTTGCCCCCCCCTTGCGCGAAGCACTTGCCTTTGAAGAGCTGTGTTCCTGACCCGTTGAACTTGCAGCTCTGCCTGTTCCTAGCCTACTAACTGGCTAGCATTGCTCTCCACAAGATCTGAGCTGCATGGCTAGAGCCCTCTGGCTAGTACCACCGCAAAGGCTCCACTGCTAGCTGTCCCGTAGAAAGCTAGCTTCTTGGCTATTCAGTTCCAGGCTTGACCCCTTAGGGCAGGAAAGCGCTGCAGTAGCTGACCCTGATTAACTGAGGCTCCACTCGCTCCTCTCCTACCCTAGTTCTAGCGTACTTGGCTCGTAAGAAGCTGGTACCTCGTTCAGTAGCTACGGCTCAAGGGTTGCCTGATCTTCTGTAGCAGTTCATCTCTCCAGTGGTGAACTAGCAGTGTTAGAGCTGTGCTACCCCCTCTTGCGCACCCCTCCTCACCTGGTGTACTTGCACTGGTCTTCTTGCGCATCGTACCTCTGCTCTGGAGAGGGATGCACAGCTACCCCTTGGCTCCAGTTAGTTGCAATAGCTCAACCCTATTAAGCCTGTAGTTGACACAGGAGGAGCCTTGCTCTCCTGTGCTGTAGCCTTGCTTGGGCAGAAGAGAAGGCATCTGCACTGGCAGAAGTGGCCTCTCTTGCAGTGCCTTGTGGCTAGCCACTGCTAGAACTGAGCTTCCTCGCACCCCTTGAGCTAGCCTGCCAGCTATTCTCCCGGCTTAGAGCACTGCTTCGTAGGTTGCTAAACTGCTGGTTCCAGTGCACCCCTGCTGTTCTTGCGCTGGTTCGAGCCTAGAAAGCTAGCTTCTTGGCTAGGTCAGACCAGTCCTACGCACCCCTTACAGAGCAAGCACTTCGCTCTAGTACGCTGTGCCAGTTCAGTCTAGCGCTTGAGCAAGAGACCTGATGGTACACTGCTCACCAGTGCTGGTTCCGAAGCGAACCAGCTAGTTCACCACCTCTGGCTCCCTCGCACTAGAAGGCGCACCCCCTTGAACGACTGCTAGAGCCCTCTCTCCCCCCCCTTGAACTGGAGGAGCTCCCTCCTCTAGCTGTGCTTCCATCTGCACAGCTCTCCCCCCCTTAGCGATGAACAGCACCCCTCTTGCTCTGCATGCAAATGCTTGAGCCATTGCTGACCTGATGTACTGCGCTGCTCTCTCCCCCCGCCCTCAGCCCGCTAGCGCCTTCTCTTTTGTTGCTGTGGCTCTAGGCTCCGGCCACAGCCTGGAGCACTTGCATAGGTTGATCTGCAGGCTGGGAAGACGAAACACCCTCCTGTGTTAATCAGGCGCTAGGAGAGCAGCTGGCAAGACACTGCTAGACCGCTACCGCGGCTTCTCTCCCGGATGAACTGGTGGACCCCCCCCCTCTCCTGCTCATGCTGTGCTCTGCTAGCTTCAGCATCAGCAGAGCTAGACCGCTTGCTGCGCAAGATCTGCTCAGACCTGACCTGTGTTCGAGGCTAGCCACTGCTCTGGTACCACTGCTGCCTAGCCTGGCGCACCCTCCCTCTAGTTCGCCTAGGCAGTTACCTTGGCTATGAGCAGCAGACCTGTGCTTGGTACCGTTGTTGCCACTGCACTGAACCAAGCACCCCCTGTTCTAGTTCCTACTGCCTAGTAGTGTACGCATCGTACTTGCAAAGCTAAGACCACTGCAGTGTACGTAGGTAGCTAGAACTGCTGTGGTTCAGTCCGCTCTCAACCACAGTCCCCCCCTACTACCTTTCTCTTCAGGCCAAGCTTGCCTACCTCCACTGGTGAGCAAGCCGGTTCTCTTTTGTTGCTGTGGCTCTAGGCTCCGGCCACAGCCTGGAGCACTTGCATAGGATGAACTGGTGGTGCTAGCGCTTACCATGACCGCTGCCTCCTGTATGCGCAGCCTAGAGCTGAAACCCCCCCCCTCTCTTCAAAGGCTCACACCTTGCCTAGTTGCTTGCGCTAGAAGACCTCCAGCTTACCTGCTCAGGCTCGCTACCACAGCTCTAGAAGACCACGCTACACTGCGCACCGCACCCCTTGAGCTAGCCTAGATGCTTGCCACTGCTAGTACACCAGTGCAGACCTGTGCTGTTGCGATGGTAGCTTGAACTGCACTTCTGAGCATCCCTCTGACCCGGATAGCTCTAGGCAAGCCCTCTAGCTGTCTCTCTCTGCTCTTGCCTGTGCCCCTAAGGGCATGAGGCTGCATGCTAATGCAAATGCAAATGCAAATAAATGCATACGGGTTGAGCAGCTGACCCGTAGCTACTGGCTTTCTCTAGTGCCTTGCTAGTGCAAGCCTCCCTCATGCTCTGCTAGCTATCTGCATGAGCACTGGCTCTTACCACTCGTGTTCGTTGCGCTAGTACCAAGCTTACCTCGTGGCTCGCTACCTGAGCTCTTACCTCGGAACCAGCTGACCTGATGAACTGCTGCCCTCTTGACAGCGCTCGCGCTCCGCGCTCGCTGCCTCCTGCCACTAATCTGCCTCAATTCTACGCTACTGAACTGTAGCAGCTCTGGCTTTGCTCAGGCATGCCCGTTTCCGTCAATTGATCTAGAGTTGCTAGCAGCTCTCACCATAACTGCCTAGCCTTGAGCTGCTACAGTTCATACGGGCTCCTTTTGTACGCAGGCTAGTACCGATCCGCTAGAAGACCAGCTAGAAGACCTCCTGCCACTTCTAACTGCTACGCTGTTACTGCCACTGGTGCAAGCAAGCTACTGAACTGGCGATGTACTGTTGCACAGCTAGGTACTGCCCGATAGTTTATCCGCCTCTGCGACTTAAGTTAGCGCTGCCTTTGAAGCGTCAGTTCAAACCCTCTAGAGCACCCTTGCAGCGAGAGCCTGATAGTATTTAGGCTCAGGCTGACCCTAAAGACGGCCTGCGCAGAGCAAGAGTAGGTTGGTATGAAGAAGGAAGCCAGAGCGAAAAGCTGGATTATTTATATATTTTTTATTTTATAATGTAAATAAAAACGTATAGGATATTCTGGGCTCTCCTGTACCATAATAAAAATTTTAGTTTATAAGACAAAATAGCCTTCTCTGTAGGACGACCTTACAGAGTTTTACATCGTAACTACCTTCTAAGACGAACCTGCCATAAATTAGTTAGATGTAAAAATATATTTAGATTTATATAATCTATTGGTATCAATATATCTATTACAAGTATTACTCCCTGTATTAACCCCTAAAGCTTTATGCGCATCACTATAAGAATTAAATGGAGAACATAATAGAAGACTTTACTGACAATTATCTGTATGGGCAATGTTATTATCTTCATTAAAAGGATCCGTAAATTTATATCTGTTAAAGATATCTATTAAAGAGAGATCCTAGAGTTACTATATCTTTTATTTTAAATAGAGATATAGAACTTTTTTGCTTGCTCCCATTGGCGAGCTAAAGAAGAATATGTATTTTTTTATATTAATGCCATTCTTCACTACTTTAATTGCTTTATGTGTATACATTGTTATAAAGGTAGTATATAGTAGTAAAGAGCATCTACACTACTGGCCAACTAAATAACATTTTATTAATTGTACTTACCACATTTAAAGGTAATATTCTATTATCTTTTGCTAAGCTAGATAAGCAATGCCTGCTTTGATGTTAAGCTATTATCGCTTGGCTTTCTATACTAGTATTTTGCAAAGAACTTGTTAATAGATAGATGATTCGGTTTTTATACCTAGTCATGCTAGCAATGCTAGACCGGGTCTACAGCCTAGCTTGAGCCGCACTTTATGAGCTGGTACAAGAGACCTACAATAAACCTATAAATCACGCCGGGTTACATTAATTTTATAATTTATTTAAAAATTTTTTTATATCTCTCTTTTATTGCTGTGGCTGTGGCCTGTGGCCGCTGGCCATGAGGCCATGAGCCTAGAGCATCCCCCCCTTTTTACAGAAATTATTATTTATTTATCTGATAGATAATTTTTATAAGAACTTATTTTTCTACTTTTTCCTCTGCGAGTCTCTCACAAGCTACTATTTCCCTTCGTCCACTTGCTACCCCTTGCCTAGTTCACTTCTGGCTTGAACTAGTGGCAGTTATGTACAGGGCAAGCCCGTTTGCTGAACTGGCCTTGCCAGTACTGGCTTAATATGAATGCCCTCGACCTGGTGCAGAGGTCACTAGCTACACAAGCTACAACTGCTTGCACTGGTGCTACGCATGCTCTCACCCCTATATTGCTGCCAGGACTCCATAGCTCCCTTTGCCTACTTACTGGCACAGCTGTGGTAGCAAAGCCCTAGGAACACCGACAAGAAAATGTACTGCCACTGGCCGTTGCCTCCATCCTTGGTACCACTTCTGTGCCTGAAGAGAAAGCTAGTACGCCTCTTTTCTCTCGTACGAGCCTGAGCTCAAGCACAAGCTGATCGCTAGCACAGCTAGAAGAAGAACTGAGCTCCAGTTCTTGCTGTCCCTAGCATCTGCAGTTCTGGCTTGACCCTTGCTACACTGCTTTGCAGTTCTCTTGCCCATCTGCAGTTCCGTGGCTTGCTGTTATGAACTGCCTGACTTGCCTGGAGCGCTCTGCTGGTAAGAGGCTCTGCCTAGCATCTTGGCTAGCCTCCCCCCCCTTTGCAAAGAGCGATAACCTCCACTGCTACCTCTTCTAGCTCTTGCCTGTCCCCCCTAAGGGCCATGAGGCAGCACTGCATCTCAGTTCCAGCCATTGAGCCTTAGGGGTGCTTGCCTGCACTAGTCATCCTGACCCTTTGACCTGGAGCACTTCGTCCCTAGTGGCTAGAGCCAGCTGTTCCTGGCTTAGAACTGATCGCTACACTGGCAGAGAGCTCTGCTCACCCCTAACGATTTAATACACTGCTGGCACCTTAACGGTACCCCAGTTCAGTAAGAGCTGCGCGAGCTCTTCCCCGCTCTAGGACAGCCACTGTTCATCAGCAGGCTGTGCTGATGCATCAGCTGATGGCTGATGCTGATGGCTGATGGCTGATGGCTGATGCTACGCACAGCACAGCACAGCACAGCACAGCACAGCACAGCACAGCATTAGAGAGCCCTGAAGGTTAACAGCTGCTCCACCACTCACTTGCCTTCAATTTTTCCGACTCGCAAAGCCCCTACACTAGATCTGCGTACTAGAGAACCACCACTGGCAGTTCATAACTCCAGAGAACCTCCCGACCTCTCCTGTCCAAGGAAGCCCTCTGTGCCTTCGTTCATTAAGCCCGTAGCTTTCCTGACCCCCTTGAACTGGTACAGCAGCTGTGCCGTTAAAAGCGCTCAGGCCTCCGTACCCCGCCATGGTCAGCTATGCATTTGCATGCACAGCTTGAGCCAGATCGCCTCTCCCTCTGCTGATGCTAGCCTAGCTTGCTACACGACTGCTTGCTCAAGCTCCTGACCCGTACCTTCTCTAGTTCATTTGACCAGTGCTCATGCTGATCGCTAGCACAGCTAGAAGAACTGGCGGTCTCTCCTCTGCAAGCCTGTGCCTGTTCTATTTTCTGACCTCTGTTAACTGGAGAGAGAGTGTACTGCAGAGCTCTCGCCCTGTTCGTAACTCCACTAGTAAGCTTGCCTCTGGCCACCTAGGCTAGAGAGAGAGAGTGAGCTACTGGGTTGAACTGTTGCAGCTCAGCTTGCTAGACTAGGTGGCAAACGTTTTGCATTGCTGTGCTTTGACGAGTAGCACTCGATAGACTATCCCTAGTTGCTAGCCTAGACTCTCCCCACTTCTACTGCTAGCCTAGAGCCTGAGAATGCTAGCTCCCTTGCCTGCACCTCACGAATGGAGCTAGCCACAAGTGCGACTCTGTGCCTACTGCACAGCTAGACCCGTTTAGTTGCATGCTTGCAAGCCTGTTCTTCCTAGTGCCTACCTTAGAACGGAGCTTTCAGTTCATTTATACAGGCTGGCTAAAGAAGGCCTTTTTCATGTCCCCCCCCTGTTCTAGTAAGAACTGGCCACTTGAGAAAGCTTTGGTACTATTTCATGCATTTGCATGCACTATTTGCAGCTAGAGAGTGTACCAGTTCATTTATATAGAGCCACTTGTTTCCCCCCCCCTCTTCCTTATAAACATTAAGACATATATATATATATACATCTTAAACGTTTAAAGATGTAATGTTTCCCCCCCCTCCCCTGAAACTACTCCCCCTTATATTAGGCACTGCCTCCTTATTGAGTCCCTAGTCATGCGACTCTTATTTGTGTAGCTTCAAAGGCAGCTGCCTACAGTTAATCTGGCAGTTTGAGGGTTCTCTGGCGGCTGTATTGTACTCCCACTAGTTCAAGCCTGAAGTGTTCAGGCACAAGTGCCAGCTGTGCGCTGATGGAGTTGCTACCTGCTGAGGCTCTAGCGTAGCAGTAGCAGTTCAGAGCCCGATAGACTAACCGCCTCTAGGTCTCCCCTTAGCCTCCTTTGCTTGTCTGCAAGAGAGCTAGTTTGCCTTTTATTGACCGCTTACTCCCTGCCTAGTCATGCCTAGCACTAGCTAGCTCTTGACCCGATCTTCTGTACCAGTTCCTCTCTCCCTAGCTACTGCCACTAGTTCAAATTGAACTGCCTTTGCCACAGCTAGAACTGAACTGCTGCTTCCTGGTTGCAGTTCAGTACAATTGAGCCGATACTCCGACCTATTCCGTTGCACTGCTCAAGGCTAGACCCCACCTGCCACTTCACTTTATTTCCCCCCCCCCTGAGGCTAGCATCTGCAGTACCTTGGCCTTTGCTACACTGCTTTGCAGTTCAGTAGGGATCAGCTACGCCAGTTATGAACTGGCGCTCTAGGCTTGTGCACTGCTTTGCAAACTGCCTCTGGGCAGAGATTCTGTTCATTTTTTGGCAGTTTCCTCCTGTTCCTAGGCCAGTTCATGAACTGCAAATTACGCTAGAGCATGACTTGAGGTCTGCAAGCTTGAGCCGTAGAACTGTAGCACAGCACTAGCTAGCTCTAAGGCGGATCTTCTGTAGCTGAGCTCTTGCAAAAACTAGTTACGGAAAGATAATAAAAGTAGGCCATATAACATCTTTAATAAAAATTTTGTACAACAAACATATATTTCAGGCTTTAGCCTTGGGCTACATACCTACCTTTATTTTATAATATTTAAAGCTTCTAAATTATAAATATGCATGCAAATCTAAAATCTAAATCTAATAAAACCTATAAACTAATTAAGAAATTTCCTTCTCCATATTTTTCTTGCCTTGCACCTGCTAATAAACTCCTTGAAGAACGGAAGAATTTTGAGAATTTTCGCTATCGATAAATTTTTTATCGCAGCTCCTTAATATTTTTTAACCCCGACGAACCTAAAAAGTTTAGACTATAAATATTATAACCTTAAGGTTAATAGGCTATAGGGCTTAACTATTGATTTTTAAATCAACACCGGACTATATTATCTGAATGTAAAGCGTATTGTCTCTGAGGATCCTACTTAGATAATTTTTTTTTTTACTATCCTTCCGTTTCCTGCTGATTGTCCTTTTTTTATCCTTAACATATGCCCTTAAAAGGCTTATTCTCTTTTTAAGAGCACCCTCACTTATATAAGTTGCTGCCTCTTGCGTAGCAGTTCATGCTACAGTTCATCTGCTCAGAGGAGAGTCTGCCTCTGCTTCCTCTCCTCTGCTGCTACCTTGCTAGCCTTGAAAGCTTGAAGGCTTGGGCTGCACCTATCTGCCTCAGCACTCCCTCTAAGCTGTGCAAGCATCTGCATAGCTGACCTCCCAGCTAGAGCCCTGCTCTTGCTTGCACAGCTAGAACTGGGTACGCTCAGCCCTCAGTTCTAGCACAGGTGTACTAGCCAAGGCACCCACTCTTCCTCTGCACCAAGCCATGAACTGAACAGGCTCTGTCTTCAGTTCAACAAGCGCATGCTTCCACTGCAGTTCTAATGATCAGCCTAGCAGAACTGCAGCTAGGCTGATCTAACAAGCGATGTACTGTTGCACGTACTGCCTCTGATGCGTTGCACAGCTGCCTGATGAACGAGAGCCGGATGAACTGTAGCTGCAGCTTGCTCTCTGCACTTCAGTTCATATTTTACTTTCTACCCTCTCCTTTGCATATTTATGCCCCCCTCACAGACCCCCTCTTTGCCTAGCAGTTCCTGCCTTGAACTTGTGGCATTATGTACTGCCTATATAAATAAAAGAGGGGTACACCATTCATCAGGCAGCGTAGCCTGACCCTCCTCTCTTCCGTACCTTAGCTGCTTAGACCAGTGGTAGCGACCTGTGCTTGGAACTTGCTCTGGTCTTCTTGCGCATCGTACCTCTGCACTGGAGAGAGCTCTCTCTCCCCACTAGCCACTAGTTCAAAATAGTGCAGAACAGGCTACACTGGCCTTTGAACTGTAGCACAGCTTGCTAGCTGCGGCTAGCTGCAGCTAGCTGCCTTGCTGCCATTGCTTGCGAGTTTGCCTTTTATTGAGCCGATAGTCGCAAGCGCCTTTAGTTGTAGGAAAAACTAGAGTTTTTCATGTATATATATATATGTCTTTAGCTTTTGCCTCCTTCTAGGGCTCCTCTTCATCTCCTCTTACCTCTGAACTGGCGTAGCAATGGTCAAGCCACCTCTTCAAAGGCTCACACCTTAAAAGGCTACGCAGCAAAGCTATGCAGCGCTAGCTTAATTGAACGCTACTGCTGCTAGTTCAATTGAGCCCCCCCCTTTAGCGCACCAGGCTCACCTTTGCAGCTAGGCTGATCTGAACTGCCTTTAGTTGCACTGGCTGACCCATTAGTTCCACAGGCTTGAGCCTCAGACCCAGATAAAGCCTAGAGCTAGAGGCTAAACTCAAGACAAAAAACCCCCCCCCTTATTAAAAGGAGTTGTTGTCATTTTTCTGACCTTATTGGAGCCTAGAACCGACCCTTATTTGCCTTGCCTTGGACCTATTACTGACCTTATAAAACCGCAGCTAGGCAAGAGCTTATAAAACGAGTAAAACCAAGCCATTATCCCCCCCCTAGTTTTGGCTCAGCTCCCGTATCTCCCCCCCCTAGGACTTGTAGTTAAGCTTTAGGAGTTTCCAGCATATAGCTTTATTTAATGAGCACACCACGAGAGACTTTTTATACTCTGTAGAATTATCCTTTATAAACCAACCCCTATTTTAGATCCATCACGCTTGACCTACCCTATAAGTCCGTTATATTAGAAAAATATTATTTCCTCTAGTCTTGACTGGATAGAGCGACTAATTTAGGATCAATATAAAAAATTTTTCACAGACAAATAAAACAACCTTACACTATAAGTTGTGGAATGCTCAACTGAATTAAAGGCTTCTAAGACGCTAGGGTTGTAGTGAACTAGAGTAAAGGTTCCTCGTCTAAATAGTTTGCAAGATAGAGGAAGGATGGTCTTTACCCCTTTCCCGAACCGTACGTGATAGTTTCCCATCATACGGCTCTCCGCCCCATTAATGCTTGCAAGATTGATTCTTGTCTCGATTCGCTAATCAAAAACAGTTTACGTTTCGTTTTAACATATGACATTTTCTACAGAGTTATTCTCTTACGATTTATCCTTACCATCTGCCTCTCGAAATCTTAGGATTAAGGTCGCCACGCACATGGTCTTGTTCTACCCCCCTGTACAAGGAATGACAAATACTACACTTAAGATTGTCTAAGCCTAGCCCTGGACTTTTGATATAGAGATCCTACTAGTGGAGTTGCTTTAGTCAAGAATTTTAACGTCATCTTATAACTCGGTTTGTAGAATGATACTCCCTTCGGCCCAGTTAGCCTGCCAGCAAATTTCTTATAGACTGGGGCCATTCTGAGTAAATTGAACTTTGTTGCTAACAATTTGGCACAAGATTGTTTAAGGATGAATTCTATATAACTTACTAGTCTACCGTAGTTGTGGACGAAGCTATAGTAGTTTAAGAAACCTCTTAGGACAGAATTGTATAATAAGATTATTTGATCGTGCTCGTGATGTAATCAAAGGAATTTCGGATGGGATTTTCCTCCTTTTAAGAAGCTAGCACTGGTCAGCTTATTTTTTATTCTATCTAAAGGTGCAAGAAAACGGATTCCTAATTTGTAAGGCCTTAACCTTCTTTCTGACCCCATCTTGCTCTTACTGGACTGATTTGATCTGGAAATCGTAGTTCCTAGAAATAATACCGACTCTGAACTTAAATTTGTCAGTTTAGTTTTTTCACTCAAGTTTAGTTCAATCGAGCTAGAGAATTCTCTTATATTATTTAGAATGTATAGAGCTTCTTTCTTCGACCCTCTTATTCCTATTATTCAATCATCCGCGTAACGTACATAGGAAAGTCTTTTGTATTCATCGCTAGCGAAATCGTTAGCTGATTTGGATCTTTGAGCGATAAGCTCTCGCATGAGTTTCTTGTTCCTCTCATAAGGCCCCTTAAGTATATGATACTCGTAGTATCTACTAATTTTCGTACGGGCTCGCTCTCCCTTATCGAAGTCGCTTTTCATTGATAATACAAATTCGTCGAGCTGGTCTAGGTAGATGTTAGCAAGGATGGGACTAACAATAGAACCGACGCTTGTTGCGACGATATTGCTCTTGTTCGCTCTAAATTCAAAGTAGCCTGCCTTTAGAGCTTTTCGCATTAGGTTGGTGAATCTTCTATCCGCTATCTTATCTTCAACCAGTAGCATAAGTTTGTGATGAGATATTGAGTCGTTAAATTTATGATCACCTACGATGACTCACTGGACGGCTTGGAAGACCTGGCTTACTTGCTTCAACGCCGTATGGCAACTTCTGTTGGGTCTGAATCCATGAGAACAGTCTTTGAAGAGGGGTTCGTAGATGGCTTCTAATATTAATCTCATGGCTTCTTGCACAATTTTATCCATCGCTCTTGCAATAGATAGAGGTCTAGTAAGAGCCGACCCCTTGGCTTTCTCTTTTATACGACTAGCAAATTTGAATTTCTCACTCCGCAGAGTTGAAGATAGGTTGTCTATCTTCTCTCTGGATATTCCGTCTAGTGTTTCCTTTACACCTCTTGTCATATTTCCAGGTTTACTCTTTATATTTTCGTAAGCGTAGATTAGCGTAAGCGGATTACATAGTAAACTGTAGAGTTCTCGGTCTATTATCTGATTGGGAAAGGAACTCGATCTTTCTGCAAGTTTATTCAGCTTGGTACCTACGTTGGTTTTGGCTTCCGTATCTCCTCCGGAGACATAGGATCTTCTGAATAATAATGAGGCTACAACTCTTCCCTTTCACTCTGCATTACCTGAGCCGTATACAAGTCTTTTAGAACTTAAACAGGTACTATAGTTGTTCCGTTGCCAGTAGAAATTACTTCCCTTAGGCAATCCTGTGTTCAGTGACAATGTTCGTACTTCTCCCTTAGGTACAATTCCCCTAACCTTGCTTGTTCTTTCAGAACAATCTGTATACTCTCCTTCTATAGCAGTTCATGCATTACAAACTGCTAAGAGTATAATTCACCTGTTAGCGACGAGTGATCCCCATAGCTTGAGGGCAGTGGTTAATATTGTTCGACTAGTGTGAGTCTTACCATAGGAGAGAGACCTTGCAGATTTGCCAATTATCGGTTTATTGGAGTTTTCCGCTTCTTTCTGGAATGCTATGTTCAGCAGTAAGTTTTCCTTAACACCTAATCCAGTTGGTCTAATCGCGATTGAAGGAACGACTGTAGTAAAACTACACGACATTGTACTGTTTCCACAGCGCACATGCATTGCTAAAGTTACACCTGTAATTATTTGTATAACTAAAGAAAACCCTAATAATGAGTAGGGTCAGCCTACTAAATGAACTGCCCTCCGAACCGTACGTGATAGTTTCCCATCATACGGCTCTCCACCAGACTGTGCTGCGAATTTAAAACATTTAAATGACGAGAAAATATAGGATCTACCCAGTATAACGACGAATTTCTAAGATAAAGGCGTGACTTAACTGGCCTTTGTGATAATGTGATTATTGGCAAAGTGCCACTTGTTTTCTTTTCATTGCACCTTGTCACTTATCAAATGTTGAATCTTTTATTGCTCTTACATCCTTAACAGATCTCACATGATGCATTTCAATGCTATTAGATGTCCCGCTGAGAGTACACACTTTAATTTGGTATCTGTAAGTTTGCTGGCTCAGGACTGCTCTTGGCTCTCTTCTCTTATGCTTAAACTATTTTGTAATGGTGTTTAACTTTAAGGTTATCCGGTTTGAATAATTCTTTACCTGTTTCTGGACAGGTAAGTTTATTCCCAAACTTCTGGAACACTTTACTCATGGTACCTAGTTTTAACTTACGAGCTAATGTAAGTGCGCATGACGCCTGTAGGAACCAAAAGATTCTGCCTAGTTTATTTAGATTGGCCGCGAAACTATAGAAGTTGTAGATACCATGTATTTTTGAGTTGTAGAACGCTAAGATATCGTAATGGGATAGGTTAACTAACGCACCCTGGTGTTGAGGTACGTAATCCTGTTTGTTGTTTTGTTTTAAGAACCCAGTTGCCTTCAATTTTAAGAGCAGGGATTGGATCGGAGCTTTAATCACCGGTCTTCTGACTACTAGCCTTGACCTTCTTTGGTTTTTACCAAAGAATGTAGAGGATCTTTTTAGTTTCACGATTTCCGCCCCTAGAAACTTAAATTTCTCCTCCTGTAAATGCGTGATTACTGTTTTATCTTCGTTCAATAAAGCTCCGCACCTGTTTTTTAGCACGTCTTTGCAATAGAGCTTTATCATTTCCGCTTCATTCCGGCTACCTTTGGTTAGTATTACAAAATCATCAGCGTATCTGATGTATCTGAGCCTCCTGATGTTAGATTCGTAGTCAAAGCCTGTTTTAGTACAGTGTAGAAGTTGGAGTAGTTTTTTCCTTTCTAACATAGTTGTAGCATTTCTTCTTTGACGTTCGATTTTAAGGTAAATGGGATTATGTCTTCTCTTTTTCCCTTTTTCATATGAGGCGGCAAACTTGTTCATGTATTCGTCAAATTGGTGCATAACAATGTTACATAAGATGGGGCTTAAAATTCCACCCTGAGGGAGCCCTACATCCGACCTGACAAGCGTCTTCGATTTCGTGTCTATGTGACCAGCTTTTAAGAACTTATTTAATAGTTCTAGCATTCTGGGCTCCACGATCTTCTTGCTTACTTGTTCTATTACGATGTTATGAGGGATAGAATCAAAGCATTTGCTGATATCTCCTTGGATGACTCATATGAAGTTTTGTCCTCCGCAATAAATCTGAGCTAGTGCGGAGTGTACCGATCTCTTTGGTCTAAAACCATGGGAGCAGTCTAAGAAATCCTTCTCTCAGATAGCTTCCAAGATGACCTGAAGAGCTTTCTGGACAATCTTGTCCCTAGGAGATGCTATTGTTAGTGGTCTCTTTTTATCAGAGAAGGCCTTGGCTATCTCGACTCTTCTAGATTGTGCGAATTCGTATTTTCCGGTCTTGATTTCCTCTGCTATTCTTACGAATCATGATCAGCTCAACCCATCTAATGTTTCCTTTTTCGCACCTCTCGTCATATAAGCCCCTTTTTGAATTTCTTCATAACACGCCACCAAAAAGAAGGGGTCAGCGAGTAACTGAGTAAATTTGTTGTATTTTTCGTCGTGTGTTTTAAATTCACTTAGTTTTTGAGACACAATATGAGCCAGAGTTGGGTTAGTGGAAGCTTTTGGCGACTTGACCTCCCCCTCCCTGTTTAAAACGCTTATACTTGTGTCTTTATTATCTAAGACATTCTGGCTATTTCCCTTCACTCCAACACCTGAGCTACTATGGAAACTCCGTTTTCGCATAATCGATCCGATTATAACTGATCGACCATAGGCGATTAAATCCCGTGGTTGACTGCCGTTTCCGTTTAATGTCCTTGTAGCCTTAGCCGCTTGTTCAGTTGATTGTGACCCTTTACTGGGTTGACGTGAAACTTCTCATCTACGTACAATATTTTGGCCATTTTTATACGCAATGCTTCAAATGTACCGACATATTCTGCTTAGGATACACTCCCTGAATAGATGGCGTCCAAGAATGTCAAGTTTGTTAACCTCGGCATAGCTACTCCTGCTAATCTTGACTGCTATTGGCGGCAGTACCAACCTTTCAAGACCTTTATGATCAACTACCCAAGCTATATACTTATTAGCTATATAACCCGTGATCATCCGCAGCTTGTATAGTGAAATGGGACTCACTGATGAGTATACAATAGAGTCTGGACGGACTCCGAGAAACTGCGCCCTCGCACGGCGTACACCAAAATTTCATAAATAACTTATGTTAGAGGGTTGTGGTGCGTCAATTATATAGGAATTAACCAATTTTAATAGTGGATGGCTCTTGAAAATTCTCATCTTTAAATATTATATTTTTTTTTTACTTTTTTATCTAGAGGTTAAAATGGAAATGGACCTATTATATAATAATGCTCTAGTTAAATAAAATCCTTTATATCTCTAATTGTTTTTATGCCCCCCTTAAAAACCCCCCCCCCCTAATCATAATCCTTATAAAAAGTGAGAGCTACTTTTCTCTAGAGGATAGAGTAAGTAGCGTATATCCTGTTTAAAGCACCCCCTTGCCTGGTACTAGAGAAAGGCACTTTTTTTACACAAAGATAACCTTAATACCCTCTCTCCCTTCTTAAAAAAGATAGCTGCCTCTTGCGGCTATCCTGCTCTCCACTCTCTCCTTAAACACTTTCCTATTTTCCTCCATATTTAGAAAAAAAAATTCCTGGCCTACGCTAACTTATAACTAGCCTTCCCTTACCTAGAACTTTTAAAAGGCACTTTGAGTTTCTATTTAGAAAAAAAAATTACCTCCCCTAAACCGCTCTATTTTTCTAGGCAGTTGACCGTTAGTAGCACAAGGCGCTTAACGCACCTAGCCTCCTTAGAAGGCACTTTATAGTGCCTTATTCCCCCCCCCTAGTGCTCTCAGGCTCACCTGCTATAGCTCTCCTGTTCCTACCCCCCTGTACTTGAGCGCTACGCCTATATAAATTTTACGGGGGGGGTCCCCCCCCTCCTCTCCACTTCCGTTCAGCTTTCAGCCTAGTACGCTTCGCGACCTCACTGCACTCCTGACCCCTAGCTATTCCTCTCCCCCCCTCCTCTCTTCAAAGGCTCACACCTTAAAAGCCTACGCAGCAAAGCTATGCAGCGCTAGCTTAATTGAACGCTACTGCTGCTTATTAGAGGCTCTGCTTCGCTCCTACGCACCTATGCATATAACCGGTAGCACTGGCTCTGCTTCCCCCACTTCTGAACTGGTTCGTTCGAAGTGGAACAGGTACTGCTACTGAACTGCCTTTGTACTCTAGCACTGAGCGCCTGAGTATTAGGGTCACCTCAGTCCCAGAGTTGCAGCTCATGCTTGCTGCTCTTGACCCGATAGTACTATCCGCCAAGAAGCGTAGCCTCAGCTAGGCAAATGAACTTGAGACTTTCCCCCCCCCACGAAGCTAGAGCGACAGTAAATCCCCCCCCCTCACTGCTAGCTATGACCAAGCAAGCTCCTTGACCCTCTACGAAGCACCTGTGTCTTATTTTTAGGCATGCAGACCCCCCCCCTATTGCCACTAAATAAGAGGTTCCCTCTTATTTATATAAGGAAGCGCTTCCGCTCTTTTTTTGTTACCCCCCCTGTAGCAGACCCCTTTAAGTGCTTACCCTCTTATTTCCCGTTCCTCACTGCCCGTTCAGTTCCTGGCTTAATATGAACTTATGCATTTGCATGCACTGCATAGAGGGTAGCTATCACCATCTGCACTTCACTCCCTTCTCCCCCCCCCTTGCTCCCCCCCTTTGAGCGCATACCCATTCCTGGTGCTCTCTGCTCTTGCCCAGGCTAAGCCACTAAATAGCTCAGCCTTCCTCTAGTGGACTGCTCCTACCCTCTAGAATCCCCCCCCCCTAACATCTCAAAAGGCTCATTTTTCCTTGCTAAGGCACTATACTGGCTATTGCTGTTAGCCTCTCCCTTCCCTAACCACAGCTGGCTACTGCTGTGCTCTTTTTTTCTAGTGGCTAGCCACCCTCCCTCCTCTTATTCTAGCTAGCTGTAGCTTGACCACTCCGCAGAGTACCCCCCTGCTAAGCTGCTCTGCACCTAAGCTAAGCTGCTACCCACCTCTGCCTCCTCTGCCTGCTCTTGACCCTTGAACTGATCCACCCCGCAGGCTGAGCAGCTAAGCTGCTCAGCTGCTAAGCTGCTTAGCTGCTTAGCTGCTCTGGTGGTAGACCCCCTGACCTCTAGTTCCAGGCTGTAGCGAAGGCTGCGCAGCAATAAGCTCCTAGCCTCGTAGGTAGCGCGCTAAGGCACTTACCTTGCGACACCTTCCAGCCGACCCAGCGCTAGCCGACAATTTGCGCCCCCCTTGTACTCTTGCCTCCTAGAAACCTCCTTACCTTGACCTGTCCTCAGCTGCTTGCTAGCTCTTTAGGCTGCTTGGCTACTGGTTTACCTCCTAGCAGCCTAGCTGCCTCTAAGAGGGAAAAAGAGCCGCAGCTAGCCTCCTATGTACTGCCACTTAATATAACCTACGCCTAATGGAAGCTTTTCTCCTCTAGCTGTGCTACGCTAGCTCATTTCCTTGCACACTATCCGCTCTCAGGCTTCTATTCGCCTCACCCCGAGTTTAGGCTTGACCTGGCTAGCCTGTACCTCCCCTTTTTTGCCTAAGTCCTTAGGAGCGTTCCCTCTCGATGCCTTGCGCTTCCGCACCTTAAAATTAGGTGAGGTTGGTGGAGTTTCGGAAAAGAGATGATTTGAACATCCAGGTGCATAGCACAATATTTAGCAAATATCTCGCCTTACCTATAGCAACTTTTCCTTTTTCCATTGGCTAGGTTAGCCTTCCTAACCCCTCTTAAACTTACCCCCCCCTGAGATTGACCCCCCCCCTTTCTAGACCCGCTATAGTACCACTGCCTGACCGCACTATTGAGCCTGATAAAGCGTAGCTGTAGCCTTGCGTAGCTATGTTGCATGCTACGCATCCGATGCATGCGACTCAGGTCAGACCCCTTGTACTGTTGCGTGAGGAGATAATTGGGTTCCATTCATTTATTAGCCCGGGTCTACCTAGCTGGGCATTCCTCCAGTTCATTTTTAGCCTTAACCCTGATGAATTTAATCCATATTCCTTAGTAGCTGATGCAGCTGAGCACTCGTGCAGCGTCGCGGATATTTTTGCAGCTGCCTCGCGGATCTTTAGCAGCTGTGTTGCTTATCGGTTCCTCACCCCTGCCTAATGTAGTAATAAATAATAGCTCATTTGCTTTGCACTGCACAGAAGGCAAACCTACCCCTAAAGTGGTTACCACACTAAAAATTTAGGTTTCTCCCCCCCCCTATTTTATTTTTTTTGTTTGTGCGCGGTTTATTGCACCACCTTTTATGAGGAAGCCTCATCCCAGCACTGGCTACACTTATCCGCCTCGGCTATTCGTACCTCAGGTCTTGGGTTAGCTAGACCCGGATTAGTACTCTTATTTATAGAGGCTTGCTAGCGCTGAGTACAGCTCACCCCCCCTATGACCTGTATTTAAATAGAACTGGCTGTGGAGGCTAGCTCCTCTTGCTCTGCTCTCTACCATCAGCATGAGCATAGCTCATGCTGTGCTCTGCTAGCTTCAGCAAATGCACAGCCTTTGTTCTATTTGAACTAGAGGCAGCTAGGCTGATCTGAACTGCCGATGTTCTGTTCCACTGCTCCCCCCCTTGACCTCTAGTCATGCTGATGGTACGCAGTGCTCCCCCCCTCTTCTTCCACTTCTAGCTCTCCCCTACCTTTCACCTCTCCACCCCTTCGCTAGAGCGAGCCTCTGGTTCTGAGCTTACCCTATCACCTCAGCTCAATTGAACGCTACTGAACTCTTCCTGACCCCTCGACTCAGGGCTCAGAGCTGACCTGACTGACTATCGGGCTAAGAGCACGTGCAACTATCTGGGCTCTACTCTACCACTGCTTGAGCTGAGGGGGTAGACCCCTCCTCAGCTCTTTTCTTTGACTTGAGCTATACCCTCCTCTTGCTCTGCTACAGTTAATCCCTCTATTGCTGTGCCTATTAGCATCTAGGCTCTAGGCTCTAGCCCGCTGCTTAGCTAGAGCCTGATAGTAGCAGAGGGGTGGATGAAGCTCACCTGCTCAGCCTGCTCTAGCTTAGTTCATATAAATGAACTAAGCTGGGTAGCTCTGCCTGCTCTGCTAGCTCTTGAGGCGGATAGTACACCCCCTGCCTCCACGCTCCCACGCTCCCCCCCTCGCTTCCTGCGAGTTCATTTATATGAACTAAGCATGAGCAGTTGCTGGCTGAGCAGCGGGGGTGAGATGGCCTGCTACTGCTCTAGCTCTCCACTTCATCTCTGTTGAGGCGTTTAGTTCCTCCGACTTTCCGCCTCACGAAGCTCCTCCTCTGGCTCGCTAGCACAGCACAGCTTGAGCTGCTCATGCTCTCCACTGCTGGTTCATATCCATCTGTAGTGGCCGTTCTATAACTCCTAGCAGCTACGCTTGACCTTGACCAGCAATGAAGAAGAGGAGTGCTTTCCCCCCCTCTTGCTACAGTTCAACCCCTCTTCCTTACCTCTAGTACTGGCAGTTGCTGTGGGCGGAGGCCAAGAGCAGCGCTGCAATAAGCACCATCCCTTTCTTTCCCCCCCCCTCACAGTGCTAGACCGGGTCTCATTTGCTAGCACACTAATCCGCTCATAGCCTGGCTACTATCCCCCCCCCCTCACACCCCCCCCTTAGTCGCAACGCTATGACCTGGCTATTTCCCCCCCCCTACCTTCCTAGGCCATATGGCACTCTTCAAGATCTGGTTATTTACCCCCCCCCCGTTGAATGACGCTCTCTAGAGCCCAGATAGTGAACTGCAGTTCGCACTTATATAAGGCTCTTCAGTTCATCCGCCTCTTATAAGTCCCAACCAGCTACAGTGGTTCCAGTTCAGTTCATTACTAAGCTAGTTCGACCCTGATGTACTGAACCACTACTGCAGCCTACAGTTAATCTGTGAGAGCAGTTCATCTGCTCAACCTGCGCTCTTCTTCCTCTCCCCCCCTTGCATCTAGCTGTGCTCTAGAACTGCTGCCACCTCTGGTACCTAGCTTGGCCAGTTCAGTTAATCGTACCTCTGCTCTGCTCTCTAGCAGATGAACTGGAGGCTGCTCTGAACCACTCCTCTCCCCTAGCATCGTACGGCTGTGGTCTCTATGCTGTGCTAGCTAATGCACAGCTTGCGCATGATCCTGCACTGGTGCCAGCAGTTAATCCGGCTAACCCTGTGTTCCTTCTTGCACCTAGGCTAGACCGACCTCAGTTCCAGGCTTGAGCCTATGCTACACTGCTTTGCAGTTCTCCCCTTGCCATCTGCTCTCCTGTGTACCATCGGCTAGGCTCCCTGTACCAAGCCTGAGTGCTATTCAAAGGCAGTTCTAGTTCGCTTGCCTGAAGAGAATGCTAGTTGAGACTCACCTTCCTGGCTTGACCCTTGCTACACTGCTTTGCAGTTCTCTTGCCCATCTGCAGTTCCGAGGCTTGCTGTTTATGAACTGGCTAGCCGCTGGCCAGCTACGCCTCCAGCTTCCAGTGCCTTATACGCAACTAGGCTATTCACTTCTGCCCTTGACCCGTTAGCGCTGCTGTAGCAGTGCTTCCTGACCCTGATGAACTGGTACTCCTCCCTCCTCACCCCCTTCTCTCTAGGCTGAGCGGGCTGAGCCCTCAGCCACTGCTCTGACTCCCTTAAGCCTCTGCTCTTCTGAACTGGTGAGCTAGCTACAGCACAGGCTCCTGTGCTACAACTGCTAGCTCAGCTGCTACAACAGCTACACAAGCTACAACTGCTTGCACTGGTGCTACACAAGCTACAACTGCTTGCACTGCTCCGACTCTAATTGACCCCCCCTGCTCAGCTAGCTTTCGTACTGCTATGAGCAGAGGCTCTCTTGCTGATGTACCTATGCAGCAAGCAGCAGTTCTAAGGCCTATTGAGATTTTGAGCCTTTTTAAGAAAACTGCATAAACTTTTCTTATATATGTGGATTTACTCTTTTTTTTCCTAAGCTAATATATTCTTTTATTAAGTGATTAACTATAAACGGTATGAGACATAGACATAGCTTTTGAGGTAGGAGAAAAGCTATGAGGAATTTAAAGACTGCTAGGCTATTGAGCCCTGGTACTATAGAGCCATTGCTGAGGAATTAACTTTTATTTACCAGTCCTTTATTAAGAAGAGTTGAGGATAGCCTTTGCAATTAGAGCCTTATAAAGTGATAATCTTAATAGTTAGCAGTTAGACAACTACTATCCCTATTCGGAATCTTTATAAAAATATCTGGAGCGTGCTGCTTAAAGAGAACCTTTTAGAGCCACGCTCTTGCCTACAGCTCCCGGATATGAGTGACCTATCGTGGTAGTATTATCTCTGATACTATTATAACAGATTAGCTATAGATAATACTGGAATACAAGTTAACACAAATCTGATCTTGACTGTAGTCCAGGATAATCATACGTATATGGAAAGTAAATCTTGTATTGATACTCTGTATAGATAAAATAAATCATACCTTGCCGTTATTATTTTCGCTTACAAGAGAGTTCTATCTTGTCTCAGTACTAATAATCGTACAATCACTACCTCGCGAGATTACAAGTGATGGCTAACTTTTGCAGTAAACCACATAATATACAAAGTTAACCCTACTGTTGTTGAAGATTGATAATATAGAAAGCCTAATATAGAAAGCTTAAGATGGTTAGCCTATTAGAAATGTAGAATAATCCATTTGATGACTGATTCCCTGGCTATTTCCTTCAACACCTAAAGCTAAAAGTCCGCTCTGCACCTCATAAAAGATCCGCTTGCTCCACTGGACTCATCAGCGCCATTGCTGCTACTAATTAATATTGATTAAAATTAGCTGGGCTTTTTTTTTGGAAAAGCCAGCTAGCCTCTTGCTCTAGTGCGAGAGTACTCTAGTACCTGGCTAGCCTGATCCCTGAGGCTCACCTGCTCAAGCTAGCTGCTCAAGGCTTCACACCCCCTGACTATCTGCCTCACCCTGCCCAGACCTGCCTAGGCTGGCTCCCCCCCTCGGACTGCTTCGCTCCTCGCTGAACTGCTAGCCTGGTACTGTACTGCCTCAGGTGGCGTAGCATAGCTCTCTCCCCCCCCCAAAGGCTCCTTCGCTTATCTGGCTGCTAGCTAAGAGGCTGATGAACAGGTGCTGCTTTGCATATTTGCTTGCGCAGCAAGCAGCGCAGAGCACTGCTAGCCCTCCTGTGGGTGTTATTTTGCACTTCAGCACAAGCCTGCTTCGTCCCTGTGCTGGCTCCGCTGCCTTGCTCAAGCCACACCCCTCTTTATATGAACTGCTAGTGCTCATGCTGATGGCTAGCTCCCACCTGGCAGCTTCATCCAGCTAGCTACTGCTAGGTCTACGCCTGACGTTCCTCTGCTGGCCTTGTCAGCTCTGCTAGGCAGCAACAGTTCATCCGCTCGCCTTATTGAACTGGTACTGCTACTGCCGATGTACTGTAGCACAGCTGCCTAGAGCGTTGAACTGTTGCTGAGCTCGTCCGGATGAACTGTACTTTCCACCCTCCACTTTATCTGGGGGGGTACCACCTGCTTCAGTTCTAGCGTTGCACTGGTCAAGTGCACTACCATTCGCCTCACACCCCCCTTATAGATGGCTGACCTCCTACTTTCCGCCTCTTGAGCTTTAGAGCTCCCCTATAAATGAATGGAAACCCCCCCCCTATTATCTCCTCAGTCACCCCCCCCCTCTGCTGATGCTGTGGCTCATGGGCTCCGCCCACAGCCATGAGCACAGCTAAACTCCCAGCTAAGAGGCTCTCCTCTGCTGTTCAGTTCATGTACTCCCTCTAGTGTATTTTGCTTGCCTTGCATGCCTAGCTGCTACGCTAAACTGCCTCTCGCTCTCCCCCCCCCTAGAGCACTTCCCCTAGCTGGCTCGGTTCCACTGCTGTTATCCCGTCGCACCCCCTGATTAACTGTAGGCAGCTGTTCCTGTGGTTCTGTTCATCAGGTCTGCTACCTCAAATTGAACTTACGCAGCTTGCGTTGCTCTGATGGTAAGCACTGCTCTCCCCCTAGTAGAGGCACGTACCACTGCCTATTCCCCCCCCCTTGCTACTAGTAAATGTACTGACCCTCGCACTAGCCTAGCTCCTGCCTGATTAACTCCACCCTCCTCTTATTGACCTCTGCTACGTAGCATGCACTGCTAGAACTCCCCTCCTATCACCCCCCCCCTCTCCTACGCAGAGACCACTGCTCTGGTACGATGCGCTAGAAGACCTCAGCTAGAAGACCTGCTTCCCTCTAATGCTGTGCTAGCTAATGCTACGGGCAGTGGGCGCTGCCATGAGGCCATGAGCTTGCTGATGAACTGGACTCTTCGCTTCCACTCCTGACCTGATGGCTACACCAGCTGAGCCGAGCTACAAATAGAACTGAACTGTAGCACTGCTGACCACACTCGCTAGCTACTGTCTGGCTCTACGTACCACGGTGGCTTCCGTAGCTAGCCTAGCTAGCTCCTGGCCTAGCTCTCTCCACTTATCTTTAAGTGGTAGGAAGGCTTATTTATATTTTTCCTCCTAAATATTTTTAGTGCCTAAAGAAAAAACCGGTGATATTTCCCCCCCCCCTGCTCTTGCTAGCATTTGCTCTCCTCTGCGCTACCTTCCTCTGCCTATTCGAACTGCACTGCTAGAGCCTCCTCCCCCCCCCTCTAGCTCAGCTGTGCTTGCTAATGCTTGAGCTCCTCTCCTGAGCAGTGTTCGTAGCTAGAAGACCTCCAGCTTACCTGCACTGGCTCCGCCTAGGCTAGACCGCTACCACTGCAATGGTACACAGGCCTGCCGGTTAGTACCCCTCTGCCTCTTGCTAGAACTGGAGAGCTAGAGCTCATGCTAGCATAAGCTCCTAGCCCCCCCCACAAGCTGCTAGCACCTTGTGGGAAAAATAAAAAAGAGCGCCTTATTAAAACCTCCTATAAGCGGCTACCTTTGGGTTCCGGCTTCCAGACAGACTATTCTCCCTCTTCCTCTGCACTGCTGTGCTCTGCTCAGCACTCTACCCTCCGTAGCTTCAGCATCTCCATCTGCGCAAAGGCTGCATCACCCTCGTCTTCCACTGTAAGAGCTCTGCCTGTTCACTTCGCATCGTACCACTACACTCCTGAGAGCTATAGCTCTCCCCCCCCCACAGTATTCCGCAGCCCTGACCTGAAGGTACACAGCACACCAGCCTACTGGTTCTGTAAGAGCAGTGTAAGCGCTACGCTCCAAGCAGCTAACTTGCAGAGGTAGCGCTTCGCTACACAGCAGTCTCACCCCCCCTGATTCCAGGGCTGCCAGTCCTGCGCAGTTAATCCCAGTTAGAAAATGAACAGGAGGCAGCTAGCTAAGAGCCGACTGCCTACTACCTCACCCTCCTGTACCTGTTCACCTCACCCCTGGCTTCGCTACCACTGCACTGCCCAGAGCTACTTAGGATGAACTGTAGCAATGCTCTCCACTGGTGTACCATCTCCCGAGCTGCTACGGTAGAGCCGTTGTACTGTAAGAGCTAGCCCACGTACTCCAAGACCCCCCGTTCTACTGTTGCTATGCTCTCAAGCAGTAGGCGGAGCAAATTGCTGATAACTGGCGATGTACTGTTGCAGCAAGCCGTGCCTTTACTTGAACTGTTGCAAATGCTCTCACCCTATCTAGCCTCGATCCACTCCACCGCTGTTCTACCCCCCCCTAGGTACTAGTAAATGAACTGAACTGCCTCTGCTGCTTCCTCCGTCATATTTGAGCCGCTCTGCAAACGACCAGTACCTCCTCTGCTACCATATCCTAGCTGTGCTGATGCATTGCATGCACAGCACTGCATATCGAGACCCAAACTGCTACTGCTCCCTAGAGAGCGGAATCTCCTCTGGCCAGCCTGCCTCCTATCCTATGCTGATGCTGATGCTGATGCTGATGCTACGCACAGCACAGCACAGCACAGCAAAAGAGAGCGCGGAGCGCTCTTGCGTTCCAGTGCTCATGCCTGCGCTATCTGGCTGAGCCCGCTGCGCGCTGCGCAGTTCAAGTACGCTAGGCTGTTAGTGGTCTTATTGCGCATCGCTTCTTGGCAAGGTGTGCGCAGGTGCGCACCTGCGCTGTCTGGTCTGCAGCTTCGCTAAGCGGACCGCTCTAGCAAGCTGCAGTTAAGATGGTCTAGCCGGCTCCCTCTCCACTGCCCGATCAGTTCCTGGCTTAATTTGTACTGGCTAGCGCTACCCTGCTCTGCTACCGTTCATTTTGAACAGATCGCTTCACCCCTGAGTGCCTTGACCACTGGTCATGGCTGCATGCCACTTCTCTAGTTAATTTCGCCCTCTCAGCTGAGCAGTGCGTTCCCTCACCGTTTTAATTTTTTTTTTTACCCCGGATGTACTGTACCTCAGCTGCCTCCTCTTCATCCCCCCCCCTGTTCTAGCTGTCCCGTTGCATCTCCAGGCAGGCCTGCCTAGGCAGGTCTACCCCCTTACCTACACTTATTCCCTGTGCCACTTGAGAAAGCTAGTTCCCCTCTTCCTGGCTTTATATGTACTGCTAGTGCTCATGCTGATGGCTAGCTCCCTCCAGGGGCTTCGCTAGATCCACTGCTAGGCTTAACTGCTAGGTCTACGCCTGATGTTCCTCTGCTGGCAGCTAGCTGCTTTCTAGTTCATTTGTTGCTGTGCTGTGCTGTGCTGTGCTTGCATCAGCATCAGCATCAGCATGAGCTGCTGTTCTAGTTCGCCTTGCCACTTCACTTCGCTTCGTTCTAGGCTACTGGTCATGCCGGCTGCTATCTGCTCATTTCCCGCACCTATGCTCATGCATTTGCATGCACTGCACTGCTTGACGCGCTCCCTCCACTTCTTCCTCTGCCTAGCTTGAGCTGAGAATTTTTTTTGAACCTGCAATTGCGTAGCGAGAGCACTGCTGTGACCTGACTACCTCCAGTTCATCTGCTTGACTGAGTACCCTTGCTCTCAGCCTCTGTTCTTAAAATTGAACTAACTGCCTTGGCTTCAGTTCTATTTCTGCAGTTCATCACTCATTGCCTCCCTTTCTGCTCTAGGCTTAAGCTCAAGCTGCTCTAGCGTTGCTGCGCATCCCTCAAGCTCTGCTCTTGGCTGCTCTTCTAGCAGTCCCCCCCCTGTGCATCTCCAGTGCTCAGGGCTCATTCTCCTCAGCGCTGGCTCCTTCTCCTCAAGGCAGCTATTGCTAGCACTGCTCACCAGAGGCTACTCTAACTCGTCTTCCACCCCCTTCATTATCCACTGCTCTGCGCTGGGCTGCTCTTGCTCTGTACGTCCCCCCTGGCTTCTGCTGTGCTCATCCAGCTCAAGCCTACCTGTCTAGGCGGCACCCCTCGACCTTTTCTTGCTGTCCCTGTTCAGTACGCATCCGCCACTACGTTCATTTTCTAGCTGTGGGCGGAGGCCATGAGCATGCCTTGCACCGCAGCTGTTGCTGTGTTGCTGAGCCCGTTGTTAAGTAGGCTGGCTGCTCACCCCCCCCCCTGAGGCTGACTGCTGTGCTGTGCTACCTCCAGTTCTAGCTGTCCCAGTTCCCATGGCATCTCCACAGGCAGAGAGTGTTATCTGAGCTCTCTCTCTCTTTTCCGTAGCAATAAGTTAGTATTAAGACACTGAGCTAGCTTCACTTCCTTATTTAATTGACCCGCATTTCTACCTCTTATTATGGGAGAGTGCTAGAACCACTGCAGAGCTCTCTGCCTGTACGCTCCCCCCCCCTCACCCTGATTAAGGCACAGCTAGCTGCCTTAATCTGCCTCAGCTTCCTTGCTATTGTACGCGACTGACTGAGCTGCTTGCCACTTATTGACCGACTGCTACTGGTACTCATGCGAACGATGCGTAGTGTACTGCCTCTGCTCTAGTTCACCTCCAACACTCCATGAACTGTTGCTAGGCACGTTCCACTGCTAGAGCCCGCAAAGCTTATTGCACCCCCTCTTCATATTAAATTGATCGTACTCCCTTGGTCATTGCATATTGGGCGCTGCAGTTCCCTCTGTGCGCCTACCCATCTGCTAGAGAGAGAGAGGCAGTGCTACTATCCGGGTCAAAAAAAAAACTCCATCCTGTATGCGCTCTTGCCGGCTTGGCTCTGAACTGGTCTGCATCCCTCCCTTGCATCGTACGGCTAGGTCAGCTATGCTACGCTAGACCCCCGAGCGCTCAGCCTTCCTGCTCCCTCCTCTTCAACCCGACCCTCTCTGTGTCGAGTTCCTGGCTTAATATGTACTGCTAGCCCTAGCTTAAGCCTCCTCTCCACTTTTGCGTTGCAGTTCTATAGGGTAGCTGACCCTGTTCATAGGCTGTGCTACGCTTGACCTGTGGTCTATGGGCTTGTCATATTGAGGTCTAGGCCTTTGCATATTTGTGCCAGCCTCTTCATGCCCGAGTTGTGGCTGTCTGCTAGTGCGCGCCTCCTCTTCATCGGCAGATCCTCGAAGCGCTCTAGCGACCTCAGCTCTAGGGGTGCCTGCGCTGCCTCTAATTAGCAGTGGTAAGAGCCAGGCTTTCGCTACACTGCTGTGCTCTAGGCTCCCTGCCTCCTCTTCATAGGCTGAGAGCCCCCCCCTCTCCTGTGCTACGCTAGCTCCCTTCACTTCATTTTTCTAGTGGCAGTTCATGAACAGGAAGCGCTAGCTTCTGCAGTTCGCTGCTCATAGGCGGTTGTCATATTTATAGAGGTCTCCTAGGCAAGAGAGAGAGGTACTGGGATCATCTCTTCCAGCTTCCCCCCCCTAGCTAGACCCTTTATTGCAGTTCAGGCTCTAGCGTTCCACTAGCTCTAGGCACTTAATTGTTAGCAACTTGCTAGTCATTTTAGGCGAGTTTCCTCTGCGGGCTACCTCCAGTTAATCTGGCCTGAGACCCTCCACATCCAGTTCTAGCGAAGCAGCTCTATCACCCCCCCCTGGCTTCACCACTCCAGAGAGCAGAGCTCTCCCCCCCCCCTCTTGGCACTAGTTCAAAATAGAACTTACAGGCACCCTCCACTTCAAGCGTAGCTCCCTCCGACCCTCGTTACCCCCCTAGCCTTCGATGCTGTGGCAAGACCCCCCCTTGAACTGTTGCACTGCAGACCCCCCCCCGTTGAACTGTAGCAATTGCTCTCCCCCCCCTATGGCGTACGAAGCATGCACTGCTAGAACTGGTGGCTACTCTAATTACCGGCCAGCTCAGCTGTCCGTACATCGTACTCATGTCCTGAGCCTACAACATCCAGCCACGCTGACCTGATGTACTGTAGCTATGCTCTTGCCTAGGCTTAGCCTGTATTTTATTGTACGGTACTGAACACTGGTGCTTTCCCCCCCCCTCAGCTACCCCCCCCCTCCTTTTTATTTGACCCTGATAGTTCGCACGCTCCCCTGGTCCCCACCCTCCACACCCTATTCACTTCATTTTGACCCGTGTTCTCTGGCTAGCTATCTCCTCTCCTAGCCACCCTGTTCCTTGTACTGCCGTAGAGCCCTCTCCTCTCTCCGTTCATTTTTATATGAACTGGCTGATCAGGGCTACCCCCTCTCCCTAGATGCGTACTTACAGGGACAGCTTCCCCGCTACTGGTGAGCAGTTACATGCTCTTGGCTGCCTACCTTCTCTAGTTCATTTCTCCGCTTCCATCTCCTCTAGTTGGCAGCGCTCCGCTTATCTGGGGGGGGTACCTCCTCTTCACTTCAGCATTATCCCCCCCCTTGTACGATCGCGACCTCTGCACTGGCTTGAGCACTGCTCAGCCTACCTCCTGAGGTATGCAGGTTCAGCTGTGCTTCGTCCCTTGCTTCTGCTCTGCAGAGCTTATCCCCCCCCCTCCACAAGCGCAGGCACGAGCCTGAAGAGAATGCTAGCTACCTCTGCTCTGGAGAGTGGAAGCTCTCCTCTCTGCCTGTCTTATTTTAATAGAACTGATCTGGCTCCAGGCTTCAGTTCTATTTCTGCACTTCATCTCTCTAGGCTCCCTTATGCTAAAGCCGGAGCTAATAGCTGTGTTCGTCCCTAGTTAGCTTCGAACTGCTCTGGTCGGTCTAGGCTGCCTATCTCCTTCCGCTGGTCCTATTCCGTAGCACAGGTCTGCGAGGCCCTATCCGTAGCTCTGCTCAAGGGACCCAGCTGTTTCATTTTCTAGTTCACTCGTTGTACTGCGGAGCTGTGCTTCACCCCTGTACATTGGTCAGAGCACTCCTTTGCTCCTATTCATATTGAGAGAGAGAGAGAGAGAGCTATGAGCTGACCTGAGCTCATCGCGTGCAAGCCAGCTAGCAATTCCTACGGCAAGAGCTAGGCTGGCAACGCTGCATGCATGCTTGCAGCGTTGCCACTTCTCAAGTTAATTTCCCCCCCCCCGTCTGTTCCTCCTGTGCTGGTTCCTACCCCCTGTGGCTGTCATGAGAGGCTAGCCTCAGCTAGAACTGTACTCCTGAGCTGCAGCTGTTAATCTGTAATCGCACCCCCCCCCGTTTATCTGGTCATGGCTGCCTCTTCATTAGTTCCAACCCTTTCCAGAGGTTCCTCCCCCCCCTTTCTTGCCTTTGCTGACTGCTCTGCTTCCACCCCCCCCCACTGCTAGCCTTGCTACGATCAGTAAATTTACCTGTGCAGCTGAGCCCACTTGAACTGGTACCTCTACGGCTGCTACTGAATCTCCCTGAGATCCTTTCAGTACCACCCCTGTACCTTGGTGAGTCCAGTTCCGCTCCTCACCCACCCACCCTAGGCAGGCTCCCCCCCCCTTCGACTCATTAGCTGCACGCTGAACTACTAAATTTGCAAGCCTCTGCTCCCCCCATTCTCTCACCCTCAGCTGCTAGCTAGCTTGCTAGCTGCTTGCTTAGCTGAACTTACAGGTATGCCGGATTAGTTCCTCTGCTCTGTGTCTTATTTACGCCCGAGGACTGCTCTCCAAGCCACCTGCGTACCTGGCTTGCACTGGTTCCTCTCCCCCCTTGATCTGGTCTGTGCTGTCCCTCCCTCTACCCCCCTTGGTCTTGCGAAGCAGCAGTTCATATCCTGAGGGCTGCTATCCCCCCCCCTTAGCCCCACCTCCTCTCCACTTCTTCCTGTGCCACTTGAAAAGCTAGTTCGCCTCTTCCTGGCTTTATATGAACTGCTAGTGCTCATGCTGATGGCTAGCTACCCCCCCCTCCTCTGCACCTTCCTAGAGCTACCTACTCCTGAGGCTCCACCCCTATTCACCCCCCCTACATTTTCCTTTCTGACCCGTTGTTCTGACCTCCCTCCTCACCCCCCCCCTTCAACGGTGAGGCTCTAGGGCGGGACTGCCGATTAACTATTTGCAGCTCTTGCTCTTATGCAGTTCATCTCTCTAGGCTGCTCAAGTTAGCTCTCCACTTCTGTACGCATCTCCAGCTCTAGGTCCCAGCAGTACATGCCCTTAACCCTCTTAATCTCCTGACCTGTGTCTAGTTGCTGGCTTGCACTGGTTCTGACCCCCTTTCCCCCCCCTTCTCCTCCCAGCTCTCCCCCCATCATCCCTGACCCCCTTGCTTACCGCTGAGTGCAGTGCACTCCTGGCTTGCTCCTGTCCCCTTGCATTTTTTTTTTACCTCTGATCGTACCACTGCTTGACAGCTGTTCCTCTGGCTGAGACCCCCCCTGAGTACTGTAGGGCTGCGCCTTGCTGCAATTGCAGCTGCTTGACCTCGGCTCCCTCCTACATCCCACCTCATCGCAGTCCCCCCCCCTCAAGCTCTCCTAGCTTCTCCTATAGCTATGGCTAGCTACCGTACCTATGACTTATTTAGTCCGGTTCTTGTTAGCCTAGCTCCCCCCAAATAAGCAGGCTTGCTCGAGGATAAGCCGTATTCCTCTATTTGGATATACTAGATTTTTCAATTTGAGTTATTCCTAAAGCTGTTTAATCTTTTGTCTGATTGCCTCGCTCTTTTGTATGTCTAGAGTTTGATGAGAATATGAAGCTACATAAATCTTTTGTTATACAGAAGTCTATCTTTTCTATTCTGAATAAAATTAATTCCATCCTTGCTCGGACTTGTTACCGTGGATATTGTTCCGTACCCTGATATTACAGGATAAAAATTAGATAGCGAGGTTATTTAAAGAATTTTTATTCTGAGTTATTTATATCTAAAGTAGGTTATAGGGATTTTTCTGAATTATGAGAGTACTATTAAATTAATTAATGGTATTTCTCGCCCCCCCCTTGCTTATTAGATTAATAAGGATTGTCTGATTTTATTTTGAGTTTCGGATTTAGTTTGGTATTATTAGTGATCCCTCTAAGATATTCATTTTAGAAAGTATCCTATCGTTGTACTAATTATAGGTATTGCCTCTACTTATTTACCCCCCCCCCCTTGAAAAGAGTGTTATTGATCAGAGAGCCCCCCCCTGATTTTTTTTTATAGCGACGCTTTATAAAAGTGTCGAATATATATTTTACTAGGTCTTTGGATCAAAGAACTAGAATATATTTGTACCCCCCCCCTTTATAATTACCAATCTCCCGTTTGCAAAAAAGTTTTTTTCTCTAAGGTGTTAAAACATTTTTCTTGCTATTCAATATTTTAATTATGGCAGGTTTATTTGAGTAATTTATTTATCTTCGTAAAATTTTAATACATTGATGAGAATTAAGATTATATTAAGGTAAGAGAAATAATATTATTAAGAAAGCCTCTAATAAACCAGGTATCCCCCCCCCTTTGTTTCGAATATGTTCGGTTTTGTAACTTTTTTATGATATCGATTCCGTGTAGTTTTACTACTTATTTACCTATACAACTTGACGGCTTGTTTCGCCTATCTGCATATAAGTTTGTTAACTAGGGTAGAAAAAGTATTTAATCTTAACCTAAAAGAATCGTCTTTGCTAGATAATCCTGAGGATTTATAGTTATATACTGTTAGAAAACAGTATTTTTAGTTGGAAAAAGAAAGATAATTGGCTTATAAGATTAATTTTAGCTTCCTTAATATTAAGAAATCTATTATGACCTATTCATATAATACCTCAGTTCCCTAATGGCTCGATTATATAAAAAATCTTTTAGTTTGTAAGAATGAAAAAAAAATCCTATAAATAATAAGGAGGAATATGTATAGAATGTTAAGCTTGCTGAACGATTTCTTACGTATTTATGATATTAATTACTTTATTTACTATCATTAGGAAGAAAAAGGGCTTGCTATTTTAAGTATACAAGAGATTTAAGATTTGTATCGTATTGTTTTGCCTTTACTAAAATATAAGACCAGAAAAAGTATTTACTGCCACCTTGTACGGAGAGGTGTTTTTAAAAACTTTTTATAAATACAATACTAGTAATACGACCTTATATCCTTGTACATATAAAGATATACCGCTACCCTGGTTCTAGAATACTAGATAAATTATATAGCCACCTTGCGCTGCTTAGGATTTTGGATTAATTACTTCGTAAATTATCTAAATCTAGTCCCCTTAAACCCACGCTAGAACATAGTCCGCTAACGATCTTATTCACCTTCTAACCCCTTAGCCTATCTCTTTAGCCTAAACCAAACGTTGATTATTCTAAGCAGTAGATTACCATCTTACTTTACCGAGATTTATATGTATGTTTTTAAAAGAGAAACAAGATTTAGGAATATATCTCTCTTTTTTTTTTATATTACAGGTAAGCTCATCTACATGTATTCTGTTATGATTACACATACTCTCTCTAAAAGCTTTATCAATCGTAAATAAAATATGGCTTATATAACTACATTGTCCTCGATATTTCTGAGGACCTTGATTTACCTTTATTTTTAGTTTATTTTCAATGCTATTTTCCATCTTATCTAAATCTCCTACTATAAATATAAATCTTGATAACATATTATATACCTTTTCAAATTTTAATGCTTTAGTAAACTCTAGAATTTCTTCCTTCTCTCTACCTTTATTTAACAAATCCGCGACCTTTCTGGTTTGATTTGTTATAAGATATTTTATTAATTCCAAGTCCCCTTGTTCTTCAAAATTTATATCCTTAATGCATCCATTAGATAACCACTTAGTGGTTATATTATTAGATGACACACTATCTAATATATTTAGATAGTACTTATCTGCAGAATGAAAACCTGGATAAGCTTTATTAACCTTAGCGTCTAGAGCTTCCTGGTCTGGATTCCTTAAATCCTTATCTAGAATAAAGTAAAAGTAAGAGCAAACATACCCTTTTTTACCCCCCCCCAAGCTAGGCAGTATTTTTGTTCTAATATTGCATAAAGATACAATAATTTGAATAATACTTTGTGATATGGTATATAATTATAAACTAAAACATATTCATCTCTCTTGCAAATAGTATTAAATACTACGAGATAAACATAATCATTGCTGACTTTTTCCTGAGCTCTTCCCAAATTTAGTGCATAACCCATCTTTAAGAAACATTCCGCCGCCCGATCTATAAAATAGTCCCTATCGCTGTGAGTAACAAAAAGATTATTTAAATTTTCATCTTCTAAAGAATCCCATCTTTTATACATAACTTCTAATTGATTTATTACGTCTTTATTATAATTAGGATATTCATTTTCAAAAAAATCTGTAGTGATATTGTCTTTAAGAGCTGGCAATTTAGACAAAACACCCCATTCATTTCTATCTAATCTATCTATAAATTCTACTAATTCTTTAGTAGTTAACCCTCTATCTAATAAAGATTTAGCCCCTCTTTTTTTTTCCTTAAGGTTACTTAGCCTTTTTAGTAAATTAAAACATCTACTCCTAAATTCTAATTCTAAATTAGCCACTGCCTTTTTTTGATTATTTATTCGTTTATTCATTTCTTGTATCTCCAGTAAATCCGTGTCAAAGTTCATTATTATTTTTTTTTTATTATACAATACTAGTTTAATACACAATAAGTGTATAGTCATCGATATAGTACACTAGATAAATACTATACATTTTATAACCCACACAAAGAAACAAAGAACAAAAAGAGTCGAAAATATACAAATAGATCGCTTTCCCCCCCCCTTTGACACATAAAAAGCAAACTTCGTAGACTAAAGTTATTAGACTTAACCGAATTACAAGTTATGTCAGTAAAGAAGGCAAACTAGTGCACTTGTAACCCCTCTAAGTCTAAGTATTTAAAACTTATGCAATCTAAATAAAGGATAAACCCTAAAGCAAATCATAATAATCAAGAATGTTACCCCCCCCCTAAAATATTTATTTTTTATATTTTATGAACACGCTCTATTTTGCCGGCTATAAATTATGCAAATCACTATTAAAAAAATTGCAATAAAATAAAAAACATAAAGGAAATTAAAATAATTAAACAAAGGATTGCTACATTAAAGCTAACACTTGACTAACACATGCACCTTCTGGTAATTATAAACAAAAAAAAAGATAAAATTATACTTTATAGAAAATTAAGACTTGTTTATCGAGTCTAATATAATTTTTATACTTGATATATTTTCTATAAGAAAAAAAAAGTCCACGATAGCTCCAGACTAGAAAAAAATTTTTTTTTTCAAATAAAAGCCTTTAACCTCTATTATCCCCCCCCTACCCTAGCTGAGCCTTATAAGCAGTTATTAAGCAGACCCTGACTTACAATATAAGACCTATTTATCTCATACAAGATTAAAAAGAGGATATCCTTCGCTTTAGTTAAATCTGTATAATTATTTACGAAAAGCCTTTAATCAACCTATAGGTTGAGAAACTCCTATACTAACTATAGATTATGTGGATCCATATTTAATTTTTTAGAAATACTATGGTTATTTTGTTAAGATAAACATATCTTACAAAAACTGTAATATAAAACCTTAACAATCATTAATAGCCTATAATATCACAATACTATTATTTATCCTAAGAACTTACCTCAGACTTCCTTTTTTTTCATACTTATATTATTTTTATCGTTAGTATTATCGTCACCACTACCTGCGCATACATATTTTGACAAAATAGTCGATGCACCACCACAGTAATAACCTTATAAAAAAAAGGCTTTGTCCTACTCGTACGCTACAGAGCCTAGAATAGCTATAGCTATTACCCCCCCCTAAAATTTTAATTTTAAATTAATCTTCATTTTAAAATTTTAATAATATCATAGAAGATAAAATAATTAAACTAAAACATGCACAAGTTATCTATTTAACACTTAGTATTAAATTAAAGCACTATTATCCTCATAATCTGGTAGTAATTTTCTTACAACCTTTAGATTTATTGAAGTAAGACCAGAAGGTCCTCTAGGTGTTGTAGATCCATTACTTCTATTGATAGCTCTAGCTCCTACATGAATACCTGCACCTATAATAGAACCACCAATAACTAATCCTACTTTCAGTAAAGGAGGTTAACTAGAATTTTAGCGCTACGCGCTTCGCGCTACGCGCTACGCCCCCCCCTTAACTTTTACACCACCACTTACACCTACAATAGTACCTGATAAACCTACATTATTACCTAAATCACTAAAACCTTACTTATTACAGCAGCTGCATCTATACCTATTCAACTTTTCAATCGTAATATTGGTCTAAAATTACCAGTTCTTGCTGTGCCCGCTGGGCATCAGCAGAGTACAGTTTCAGTTAGTAAGACAAGCAGTTTAGCTGCTTGCTTTGCTAGTACAGTTTCAGTTAGTAAGACAAGCAGTTTAGCTGCTTGCTTTGCTAGTACAGTTTCAGTTAGTAAGACAAGCAGTTTAGCTGCTTGCTTTGCTAGTACAGTTCAGTAAGACAAGCAGTTTAGCTGCTTGCTGTCAGCAGAGAAGAGGCTCATCAATAAAAAATTAAAGGTATTAATACTTTCATAATAAAAATTATTAAAACTAGAAATAAAGGTGCTGCCTTTGCGCAAGGCAAAGCAAGAAAATTTGTGAAAAACGCAAATATTTATTCGACGATAAAAAGTCCTCGTCGAATAAAACTGGTAATATTTAAAACCAAAATAAACAAAGTTATATATTTTTTCTTAAAATACAATACTAGTTTTTATTCCTTGGTGTAATAAGTTTACCTCCTAGGTTTAAGTAACTTTTTTTAACACTAGATAAGTACAATAACTCTTTATAATTCTTTATAGTAAAATAGTATACCAATAAAATCTATATAAAGATATCTTTCATATCCTTTTTTATTAAAAGGGGGTGGCTAGATCAAGCTAAAGCCAAATAAAAAGCTCAAACTATAAAAAAGGTAATAACAATTTAAAAGATTATTGTTACTATTAAATTCCTAATATTTAATAAACACTTTACTCTGATAGTATTACTAACCATTTGTTAAGGTTATAAAATTAATTATAATCCTTAAATTCGTTAATTAACTTTATAAAATTATCATCATCACTAAATTTTATTCCAGAACCAAAGCAATTACTGGTTTTTTTTCTATATTTTCACTAATCTCCTTAGCCTTATTAAAAGCATTAGAAAATTCCTCCCTATAAGACTCAAATAATTTATTAGAGTTCTCATCAAGATTTTCAGTAATTTCAATATGCTTTTTACAATATTTATTCTCTATATCAGATAGTTCTCTAATAGACTCCCTAAACTTTCTAATAGACTCTAAAATTTTTCTATTATCTTCATTAGAATTAGCTATCTTTTTAGATAAAAAAATTTTTTCCTTAATACTCTTAATTGCATCATTCATTTCATTTTCTGGCTTTTTATTAACCATTCTCTCATAAAAAGCTTGATAACCCCAAAACAGTACCGCCTCCAACTACAAATTTTCAAATAGAATTTAAATTTAAATTCAATTTCATATATATATATTTTTTATATTTAAATACAATACTAGTTTTTTTTAGTCTAGTGTACTAGATAACCACTTTTTTTATTTTAATATAATATTATTAATTGTGTATTAACCTCCTCCTCCCCCCCCAGCCTCCCACCCTCCCACCCTCCACCCGAATTTTTTTTTTTTTACAGGCTTTCTATGGAAAGCGCGGGTTCCTCGCTATTATAGACCTTTTTTGTTGTAATTGGCAACATAAAATAAAAAAATTTTATATTATGGCTCCGGTTATAGCCCTTTCAAGCTCGATTCGTTTTTCGGATTTCCCTACCTTTTTTTCTTGATGAAGGGTCAGCTTCTTCCTCTATTAATGTATTGCTTCGTTACGATCAATTTACCGACTCATAGCTGAGCTCTCTCCTGTATTAAGCCTGGTACTAGAGGAGGGTAGCAAGACCCGATTAGTAGCACTGCTGACCCCTATAGTACCTCTGCCTGCTCGCTTGCTCTGCGAAGCTCTAGCGTAGCACACCCCCCAAACTCGCATGCTGACCCGTTTAGTTCCCAGGTTAGCCTGCTGCCTCTAATAAGGTTAATAGGCTCTACGCTTGAAAAAAGAGAACCCCCCCCTACAGCTCTAGCTCAGCTAGCTAGGCTGCACTAGCAGCTCAGCTAGCTAGGCTCCACTAGCTGCTCTGCTAGCTCTAGAGCCTAGTTCTGCCAGGCTGGCTAGCTGACCCCCGATAGTCTATCCGGGTCTGCCTCGCAGGGTTGCAGACCCTAGCGAAACTCGCTAGCATGCTGACCCGTTACTCTATCCCTCAGCTAGAGGGAGGCCTTAAACTATATCTAAAATTATTTATTGCAGCTAGCTTGCCAGTGCTAAATTAATTTATAATAAATATATATTACTAGGTATAATTTCAAAACTATACAAGATACATGGTACTAAAATAACAAAAGCAATAACTATTGGTAAAGTTACGGTTCAACAAAAAGACATTAATTGATCAAAACGTATTCTAGGAAAGGAAGCTCTAGCTCATATAAATATAAATATCATAATACAAGATTTTAGACCTAAAGTAAAGCCATATAATCATCCTTCTAATAAAGGATCTAAAATTATTATTTGATTATAATTATCTAGATAATAATCTATATCCAAATATTGAGTTAATCAAAATAAAGAGATATAATTGTATAAATAACCTCCTAAAAATAATATACAAGTTAATATACAAATTAAAACAATACTAGCATATTCCGCTAAAAAGAAAAAAACAAAAATAACTGCCGCGTGTTCAGTCATAAAACCACTTACAAGCTCTGACTCCATATAAAAGATATAAAAATGACATTAGTTTTTGATAGGTTTAAACATATAAGATTTATTGTATACAAGACCATATTTTATAAATATTTTTATAATTAGCTAATTCAACATTATTTAAAAATTTCTAAATTAGCTATTATTTTAATCATTCAGACCTATACCTAAAGGATATTAATTTTACCTAGCACCGCAAAGCTAAATAGCTTTGAGGGTCCTATACCCCCCCACTAATTTTAGCCTCCTGCTACCTATAGCCACTAAATTAGGGGGACCCCCTGCAACCTATAGCCACTAAATTTAGCAGGTCCCAGCTACCTATAGCCACTAAATAGGTCGGTAGCTTCACCATGTTTTCAAGCAAACATAGGCTTTAGTTTACAGCCATCGTTTACTATTTTAGCCTACCCCTCTAAATTTTTCCATACATAGGATGGTTTTTATAAGAAATTTTTATTTTTAATCTGGCTTCTTTATGTTTATAACCTCTCTCCGCCCCGATGCTGATGCTGATGCATTTGCATTTGCTTGCTACGGCAGTGGCCGCTGCCATGAGGCCATGAGCACTGCACTGCTGTGCAGTGCAGCCATGACCAGTAGCCACAGCTGCAAGGCGCAAGGGGCTAAATGAACTAAGGTGGTGCTTCACTCAGGCTTGCTTCGCTAGACCCCCCCGGAGAGTTGCAGCTAGGCACAGCTAGACCCCCCTAGAGAGTAGCTATGCTCTGGCTGCTCTTGCTGCAACTAGCCACACGCTCAAGCGGTCATCCGAACCTGCGCACCACTCCTCTCCTCTGCACTATCTGGCTCCACCTCTCCAGTTATCTCCAGAGGCGTAGCACTGCTAGACCCGCACTGCCAAAGCAGTGCACTAATTATCTGGCTCTGTGCAAGTGCTACTGCAACAAGGCAGTGCGGTCTATAAGAGCTAGAGGAGCCGCTAGCTGTAGCTACTGCTTAATTATAGAGAGTATCCTAATTAAACTGTATAATATAACTAGCCTTCCCTTGTCCTATAAGAACCCCCCAACCACTGCTCGTGTTTTTCATGTATATATATATATATATATATATATGTCTATAGGTTTTCCTCCTATAATGGTGTAAAATCCCCCCCCCCCTTTTTCCTCTAGTCCTGCTCTCCAATAGGCACTTAATAAGGGGGGGGGTAGCCCCCCTTACAAAAATCCCTTTTTTCTATCTAGCTCCCTGCTTTGCTGCATGCTAGCTTAGCAAGCATGGCTCACCCTGCTCTAGCTAGCATGCTCTGCAAGCATGCTTGCAGAGCCTTGCTAGCTTAGCTGCTAGCTTGCAGCTAGAGCTGGTAAGGCGCTGGCTCTCTACCTGACTGCCTCTGCAACTATCGGGGGGGGAGCTAGCCCCGGATAGTTTCTGCCTACGCTAGACCCGGATAGTAGCACCCATCTCTAGCAAGACCCGGATAGTTAGAGCTCTCCTACTTTCCCCCCCCCCTCTTGCCTCTCTTGCTTGAGGTGACCGTTAGTAAGAGCTCTGCGACTTTCCCTCATGCTCTCCGTAGCTAGAGGTGACCGTTTAGTCGCTAGCTTGAGCTGCTCAAGCGTACCACTGCTAGACCCGCATAGTCGCACTGCAGCTACCCGCCCTGCAAGTGGTTGCGGCTTTTTTTTCTTCTCTTGCTAAAAAAAAATAGCTCCCCCCCTTCTTTTAAACCTGTCAGCTGACCTATATAATGCCTTATGCCCTTTGAGCTCCCCCCTATATAAATAATGGTATGCCTCCTCTTCGCGGCTTCGCGGCTTCGCCGCTACGCCCTACGCCTTCGGCGGGCTTAGCGGTACTATCTCCCTGTGGCTACCTATGCTCTAGCTGAGCTTCCCCCCCCTCTGCCCGGCATTGTGCCTAGGAGAGCACAGCCTATATTAAAATCTGAGGCTGCTTCTAGAGGCGATAGTTGCACAGCTAGAGCCGATAGTACCTGAGCAGCTAGCAGCAAGCTGCTTGCTGCTTGCTGCCTAGCTGGGTAGCTGCTCAGGTTTCGCTCCCCCCCTTATATAGGAGATGGCTAGCCGTTTTTTTTTTCGACTGCTCTAGCTGAGACCCCCCCCCGATAGTGGCTAGAGCCCATAGTTTTTTTGTCATAGCGCTAGCTGTAAAAAAAAAGAGGCACTTAGGGGTACCATGCCTCTAGCGCTAGCGCGTTTAGAAGAAAAAAAGGCCTGCGACAGCTAGCAAGAAAAATAAAAAAAAAACTCACCCCCCCCCTGCTCAAGCAGCTCTGGCTCTGCGTGCCGAAGCACTGCTGACCCCTAAGAAGAGCCTTATTGCTGCTTGCTGAGCTTGCCTGCTAGCAAGCAGAGCAAGCTCTGCCAGCTAGCTAGCAGCCTCGGCTGCTCACCTAGAGCACCGTAGCGAGCTAGCTGGCTGCCACGCAGCTAGTGCTGCCTGAGCTTGCTGCAAGCTCAGGCTAGAGCTGCCTTGCTAGCTGAGCTCCATGACCCGCAGGCTCTCTGCCCCCCCCTGACTGCCCTACGCACCCCCCCTATATAAATAAGCCTTTTATAAAGGTGGAGGTAGCCAGCTCACCTTACTTTTTTTCAGCGTATAGCAAAAAAAACCGCTACGCACCCTGTCCTAAAAACTGACAGGGTCTTCCAAGCTCTTCTCCCCCTTACCTCTTTTTTTAGCTCTAGCAGTAATTTTGTTTAGCTCTCCTATATAAGCGCCTATATAAATTAGGCCTGAGCCTATTGCCACTTAGCTGGCACTAAGTGGTTTTAACCGGACCTTGATGGCCTCAAGGGGTAGCTCTAGTTCATTTATATAAGGGAAGCGCTAAGGCACTTCCTGCTCCTCTTATAAGCGCTAGCTATGCCGAAGGAGCGCTAAGGCATTATTTAGTGCCTATAGGAGGAATGTTTTGGTTATTCCACCCCCCCCCTTCCACCTACCCTAGTAAAAAAAAAAAAAAAGAGGACCCCTCTATTTTTTTTTTAGTGCCTTAGTACCCGCCTACGCTAGAAGAAAAAAAAAGCTTACGGCCATCCCATTATTTATATTGGTCTCAGGTTTTTTCTAGTGCCTTAGCTAAGGCACTAGAAAACCCGCGCAGAAAAAGAGCGAGGCTCTGTTTTGTTTTTTCCCTCTTATTTATACAGGTACCGCTCTAGCAGACAAGCTATAGCTGTCTGCCTCAAAAGAGAGAGAGGTAGCCCCCCCTGCTCTCTAGTTCATTTATATGAACTGGACAGCTGCTAGCTTGAGCAAGCGTTCCTGTAGCTAAGCTCTCAGGGTCTAAAGAGTGGCAAGCCTAAACAAAAAGAGCCGCAGTAAACCCCTCCTCTAAAGGGTACTAGCCTATCCCCCCCCCCCTTTAGCCTTACGCCACTGCCTCTCTCTGCCACTAGAAAAAAACCGCACCTACCTGTATAAATAAGAGGCTGCGACTATCCGGTCTAGGTAGCGGCTTCGCTAGAAAAAGAGCTAAAAGCAAAAAAAAAAGGCACTATAAAAAAAAATAAAAGAACCTTAAAAAATATTATCCTGAGGGGACAGGCTGCGTAGCGAAAACCTTCGGAGGAATAAGTGGCAAACCTTAAAACTAGCTCTTGAGGTGGCAAAGGGCTCCTAGGGAGAGCACTGCCTCTTATATATGGCACAGGTTTCCCTCATGCTGTGCTACGCTTGAGGGAAACATTAAGACATATATATATATATACATGGTAAATTAAATATGTAATGTTTCCCCCTCTCTTATTATTGCTGTGCTCATTTGCTACTGCTCATGCTGTGCCCGGAGGCCTTGAGCACAGCATGAATGAGCAGTAGCACAGCTAGAGGGAAAGTAGGCCTCCCTCTCCTCCACCCCCCCCCTTATAGACGGATAGTTGCAAAGCACCTATATAAATAAGTGGCTGCCTTCTCTAAGCCGGATAGTCGCACTGCTCCCCCCCCCCTTTTTTCCTCCTCTAGTGGAGCTAGTAAGCCTCAGCTAGCAATTGCTCATGGCCTGCGGCCACAGCTAGAAAAACATGTAAGCCAGCTCTAGCAGAGCTAGCTGAGCCGGATAGTAGCACTAGCAGCTCAGGTGCCTCGCCAGCTCTGCCTCGAGGGGGGGGGGAGCTCTTGCAGCTCTTGCTGCAACTATCCGGGTCAAGTGCAGCTAGAGCTAGCAGAGCAGCTAGAGCTAGCAGAGCAGCTAGAGCTAGCAGAGCAGCTAGAGCTCCTTGAGGGAAACTAGGCCTTTTTTTTCATGTAGCCGACCCAGGCAAACTTGTACCCCCCCCTTTTTAATACATGTTTCCTCCAGGGGGAAACTTGCTCTCTAGCTCTCTGCTCAAGCAGTGCTGCGACTATCCGCCTCTACCTGTGCTACGCTATGAGCAGAGAGAGCTAGAGAGCCTAGAGCAAGCCCTGCAAAAGGGGGTCCAGTGGCTGAGGCTCTCCCTCTTATAAGGGACGACTTTTCCCTCCTATATAAATAATGGGAAAAGTAGTTTCTAAATATTTAGAAGCTTTTGTACTTATTTTAAAAAGTAAAATATTCATATATACAAAAATTTAAATTATGTAAACCATGCTTAATAAACCCCTCGTAAGGCAACCTAGGTTTTTTTATTAGTTTTCCCTAGGCTAGGAAACCCCCCCCCCTTGTCTTCGAACACTAGGTTTCCCTGGCAAAACCTCCTCTTCTTCAAGCTATAGCCACAAGGGGTCAATAATGAATAGAGCTGGGCTAGCCGAGACAAATGTTAATTAAGTATCAAATAAAAATATTTTCCACTTCCTATGTATTGTTATTTATAGTATTTTTTTTTATAATAAATACCTACTTTTTAGGCTAACTTTATTTAATACAATCAAGGTTGTCTAAAGGCACTTTTCTGTAATGTATTTGAAGTGGTAGTAGAATAAAATCTATAACTTTTTTAGGGCTAAGTCTTATATTAATATAGCTTTGGTTAAACCAGTTAAACTAATGGATTTATTATTTGTATTTGTATTTACATACAAAATTGGACTATATCTTAATTAACATAAATATTTATATTAAATGATCACGTATAGCCTCTGAGGATAATAATTAACAATACATTTCCTGCTGATTGCCCTATATATATTTACCCCCCCCCTTTTTACCCCCCCCCTCGCTTTAGAGTCCCCCCCCTGACTCGACCGCCAGACTGGCAGAGCTCTGCCTGTGCTCATGCTCAAGCTACTGCTCTACCGACGCCAGTGCTAGCTGCGACTATCCGGCTCTAGATCTAGAAGAGGACGCTGGCCACTTTTTTACTGCAGGCAGCTTCGCGCCTCTTTTTTTTTAGTCCTTAGCTAAGGCACTAGAAAAAACCTGAGCACCTATATAAATAATGGGGTGCAAAAAGCGGTACCCCCCCCCCTTTTCCAAGGCTAGCTGACCCCTGACAGGTTTTATTGCTAGCACTTGCCTTAGCGAGTGGAAGCGTGCCTTAGCTAACCCTTCCTAGTCTGGCTGACCTCTGCTTGCCTGTGCTCCTCATTGCTAGCTACTATCCGGCTCTGCTATTGCTAGCACTGCTCATGGGGCTCCGACCTCTGTATTAAGCCTGAACTAGAGGCGTACCACAGCTAGACCGATTAGTTGCACTAGCTTGCAACTATCGGTCACCAGTGCAGTCCGTAGCTATCAGCTTGAGCCTGAGCTGCTCATGCTCAGCATGGTTGCACTGCACAGCATGAGCAGCTTGACCGCAGGTCAGCTTGGCCATCTCTCCCCCCCCTTGTGCAACTGCTACTGCTCAAGCGTAGCTGCTGACCCCCCCCTAAAGACTATCGGGGCGTAGCACTGCTGTGCTACTAACCGCCTCACTTGCTCTTGCTGTGGCCGCAGGCCATGAGCTGCGCAGGCTAGCTATGAGCTGCCTAGAGCGGATAGTTGCTGAGCCAGATAGAAGCACCTCCTTAGTTAATTTTCCCCCTTGCGCCTTGCAGCTGTGGCTACTGGTCATGGCTAGAGCTGGCATGAAGAAGAAAGGAGGAGGCGCTAAGCACTTAACTGAAACGGTACCCTACGGCAAAAGGCGTTTAGGTACCCCCCCTCTAGCTGTGCAACTATCCGCTCAATAATGAACTAAGCAGGCTTCCCCCAAAGAAAAGCCCTTATAGAGGAGCCTAAGCCGCACTCCAACCTGACAAGTAAAGGCGGGCTAAAAAAGTAACTCCTTCTAAGGAAGGCTGCCTCGAAGGGGTGCACCGTAGCTTGAAAAAGGGATATTATAGGGTTTTCAGCAAATAGTGATCTTTAAAGAGGCCAAATCAGCAATAGCCTCTGCTAAATCAAAAGGAGCTCTGTTGGTTTCCGCTATAGATCCTATAAAAAAGATTATAAATATAGGTAATAAAGGCACTATAAATCATATAGCTCTTTGAGCTTCAATATTAACTGTTATATTTAAACTTCCTGTTAACATAACAACAAGTAATATAGCAGAACTTAATATTAATTCATAACTTATTAATTGTGCGGTGCTTCTAAGTGACCCTAAAAAAGCATATTTGCTATTAGCACTTCAACCAGCTAATAGTATACCATATGTAGATAAAGAAGAAACAGCTAACATATATAATATACCTATATTAATATCAGATAAAGCTAAACCTGGACCGTACAAAAAATTTTTTTAAATAATATTAATTTTCTTACTTCTTTTTCCCTCCTTATTTCCGACTCCCTAGTTGCTTGAGCTTGACCCGAGGCTTGAGCAGTACGCTGTAAGAAGTACGCTCTGCCTGACCCCTAAAGACTATCTGGTCACTTATACTGTAGCTAGAGCAGTTGCAGTAGCAGACCCCCTAAAGACTATCTGCCTCTTGCCTAGCTCCCCCCCCCCGATAGTTGCATTGCTCATGGCCTCCGGCCACAGCTTGAGCAGCTAGGCTCAGGCAGAGCTGTTGCAAAGAGCAGTAGCACAAGCACAAGCTCTAGCACTTTTGAGCTGTAGCTGGCTTGCACCTTTTTTTTCCGAAACTAATCAATCCTTGAAATCTTACCCTCTATAATGGCAGTACCGTCTCTTACCTGCCTGGTACCCTGCCATTATTTATAATGGCAGGGGGGGAAAGATTTGCCCCCCCTAATATCGGATTATTAATAAAGAAAGGTATGATTAAAATTTTGTAACTAAAAATTCTATTATATTTTAGTTTTACAATATCCACAATTTTAATATTATTTAATTGCAGTTAAGAATACCTAATCTCTCTCATGCTGATAAATTTTTAATAACTGAGATTTTAATATGCCTTGGTCTAATAAAACTGATTAATTACCCCCCCCCTCATAAGCAAGAGCCTCTTATCTATACCTTGTCTTTCAGGTATTAGCCTGCAACTGCTCAGGCTCTCCTGTGTACCAAGCTCTCCCTGTTCAGTTCGCATCAGCTCTCCCTAACTAACTGGGCTAGCTGCCTCTGCTCAAGCTCTGCGCAGGCTAGCTCTGCTCTTCACACACCCGCAAAATGAACGGTACTGTACTGTACCACTTCAGTTCGCCAGTGCTGATGGGTAGGGCTAGCTCTAGTGCTTACTAGAGAGCAGCTACAGTTCAACCCAGTTCCACACTCTCTTAGCGTAGGCTGAGCACTATAAATATGACTTGCTCCCTTGCGTCGCCGGATAGAAGCTAGCCTCTGCGTACGCTCATTGCTACTCTCTCTCACCCAGATGAACTGGAGGAGCTTGCAAAGAGCTCTTTGCAAGCTCCACTTCTAGCTGTCCCTAGGCAAATGCACTGCTCAAAGCAAATATGTCCGCAGGGATGCTCCCCCTCCACAGTCCCACTAGGCTCGCCCTGCACCTCCCAGTTCTAGGTCTAGCCTGATGGCAGGCTGAGCCTCAGCCTCAGCAGTCTTCCTAGCTTTCTTGGCTAGCAGAACGCGGCTACAGGACAGCCTGCCTGTGGCAGTTCTATTCCCCCCCAGTCACGTACTAGAGCTGGTGCTTCCCCCAGTTCATAACTCCCAATATAAATAAAAGAGAGCTGAGCTTCCCGGCTTCTCTAGTTAATTTTCCCTAGCGCCTTTGAAGCAAGCCTGAGGCAAAGCCTGGCTTGCACTGTACCTGACCCTGATTGGACCAGTAGGCACTTCAAAGGCTACTGCTTGAGAGCTTGCTCACTGGCAAGTTCCAGGCTAGCTCTGGTACCCCCCCCCCTTGCCTGATGAACTGAGCTGCATTGCAGTCCTATCCTATGCTTCGCAAAAGAGGGGACCCTTCTTATATAAATAAAAGAGAGCTGTGCTCTGCTTACTCTAGTTCAATTCGCCTTGCTCCGTACTAGAGCTGCTTCCCTGTTCATAGGCTTACTCTTATTTTAAGTAGAGGCACTCCTAGCCATGCCGGCTAGGCAAGGCCCTTCGTGGCAGTTCTATTTCGCTTGCTAGCCTAGTTCGCGCAAAGGCTGCACTGCTGCTCTGAGGCTACAGGTCTGCCTGATTGTGGGAGAGCCTCGCTCTAGGCTTGCCGCAAGAGATGCTACGGGACAGCTAAACTGAGTGAGTAGCAAGCTCTCCCCCCCCCACCTCAAGCTCTCCCCCCCCTAGCATCCCTCCGCACTGCTGTGGTCTCTGCCAGATGAACTGGAGGCAGAGGAGACCCCCCCCTAGCTACTGCCCTCAGACGATAGGACTGCTCCCCCCTCTTGCCTGTGCTCATGCTGTGCTCATTGCTGTGCCTTGCTAATGCACTGCTTGAGCACAATGAGCATAGCAGACCTGTGCTGATAGCAAGGCACTGCTACTGCTATCCTTAAAATTGAACGGAGGCGTTCGATGCGAACTAGCACTGCTAGAACTGACTGCTGGCAGCTACCCCCCCCACTTCTAAGAGAGTGTGGAACTGGGTTGAACTGTAGCTGCTCTCTAGTAAGCACTAGAGCTAGCCCTACCCATCAGCACTGGCGAAAAGTGGCTACTTAAGCGCTCGCCTATCTGCTCTCTTCCGCCTGTGCTGATGCTAGCCACTGCTAAACAGGAGGCTCCCACCCTCTCCCTAGGAACTGCACCCCTCAGCGCATGAACTGGACTGCATGCAGCAGTGTTCCGTTAGCTGCTCAAGGGGTGCTGAACTGCAAAGCCTGAACTGAAGGCTGCCACTGCTGACCCCCTCTCTGCAGTCTTCCAGGCTTTCTAGGCAGAACTGCTGAACGAACAGCAGACCCCCCAGTTCTAGTTCCAACTGCCTAGAAAGCTAGTACGGCTAGTTCAGCTGATGAACTGAGAGCATGAGCAAGGCTAGCTCTGGGTCTAAATAGTGATCCTACCTTAGCAGGGGTAATAAATCCAGGATCAATTTGTAAATCGTCAATCTTATGTTTATTATCACTTAATGTAACATAAGTGCTTACGACGACGTTAGGCTCTTAACCCAAAAATTTTACCCCTTTTAGAAAAATTTTTTATTATTTAATTTTTTTTAGAACGGAGCTTATTTCTAAGCTCTAAAGAGTACATCTTAAATAAATTACAAAAATATTGTAAATATCTATAGCCGTTTACTCGTTGCTCTTTTACAGTTGCAGAATAAGATATTTTAACTGATTTAGATCCGCGATCATCCATTACTCTTTATATTATTTTTATTACCATACATGAGTAATTAATTCATCCACTGCTATACTTTCATATAAAGTTTGGTAAAATAAGCTTTAAGATTTCCCCGGAATTTGACTATATAACCCTACAATCCTAAGGTATAACTAAATAACCTAATAATGAAAAGATTAGAGTAATAATTGGACCACTAAAAAATAAACCTAAGTTAGCTTGTGTAGGAGAAACATATTCTTTTAAAAGCAATTTTAAGGCATCTGCAAATGCTTGTAAAAGTCCATAGTACAAATCTCCCCCCTTTAACCATATATAATAAAATATTTTATATACTGCAGGTAAAGTTGGGGGGCCTTCTCCCTAAATAATAATATTATCCATTTGACGAAATACTTGTCTTATCTTTCTGTAAAGAGAAAGGCCCTATATCTGGTGTATACCTTACGCTTCCTTTTTATTGCTGTGGCTGTGGCCTGTGGCCGCTGGCCATGAGGCCATGAGCCTAGAGCAAGCCCCCAGTCTAGCGCCTACCCTCCCTGACGCTACCCCCTCTTACAAGCGGCTCTAGTCTGTGAGTGCTTCTAAGCTGGCCTTACCTGCAGCTGGCTTTATAGCTGTCAGGCTCTCTACCGTGCTATAGCTCTCTGGCCTGCTAAAGTCCCTTTCCCCTATAGCTCCCCCCCCTATATATTGGTTAAAGCCTGACTAGGTGCTTGCCTTTTGCTACTAGCCATTCCTCAATAAAGAGTGCCTTACCTCAAAAGAGCACTGCAGCTTGCTTGCACTATTTGAACTGACGGGTTATTGGAGTGCTTAAAGCCAGACAAGCTGGCTCTCTTGCTGACTGCACCTATATAAATAAAAGAGCGGTTTTTCTAGCCCGCCTAGCACAGCTGGTACCTGAGCTTTACTAAGGCACTAAGAGGTTTTTTCTAGTGCCTTTGCTAGCCCTGACTGGATCCCTAGCTGAGCCTATAGGCACTAAATTTTTGTCTAAGCTACTCTGAGCGCTCCTTGCCTAGGTAAAAAAAAAAAGAGGACCCGCTCAAGCCACCGACTATCCGCCAGTTCAGTTGCCACTGCTGCTACAGTTCAAAGCCCCCCACTTCAGGCTAGGCAGCAAAGCTTTAGTACTATCCGCCACTTCCTGCCTTGCATGGCTAGCATTACTGCTACAGTTCAAACCCCCCCCCTTCCTCTGCCAGTGCTGAGGCTAGGCCTTGCTAGAGCTGGTCTGCTACTGAACTGGCATAAGCCAGTTCCTCTGCCAGTGCTGAGGCTAGGCCTTGCTAGAGCTGGTCTGCTACTGAACTGGCATAAGCCAGTTCCTCTGCCAGTGCTGAGGCTAGGCCTTGCTAGAGCTGGTCTGCTACTGAACTGGCATAAGCCTCTAGTGCTACTGCTAACTGCTCTTCCTCACGCGTAGCGTGACCCTCTCAGTAGCTGCGAGAGTTCAACCCTCAATAATAAGTGCAACTATCCCCCCCCCCTGTACTGACCCTTGAACTGTAGCAGTGCTAGTGCTCTAGACCCCTGGATGCTAGCACAGCTAGAACTGTAGACCCATATATAAGTGCTACTAGCTACTATCTGCTCACGCTCTCCAGTTCATCAGCAAGCAGCTAAGAAAGAGCCGGTTGAACTGTACCAGCCTCCACTACAGTTCAGCAACCCCTAGCAAGAGCTTGCTAGAGACCCCCCCTTGAACTGTAGCAGCTGCTACCTTGTGCTACCTTGTGCTACCTTGTGCTACTAGTGCTACTAGTGCTACTAGTGCTACTAGCCACTCCTCTAAAAAAAAGGGCTGCTCTGCAATATAGTGCCTTATGCAGCTAGCTCCGCACATTATAGTGCCTTATGTGCGAGACCCTCTATTAGTGCCCTTAGCGTAGAGGACAGCTGTATAAAATATAGTGGCATAGCTTATATAAGTATGGCGCATACCGCGTTTAGTCCCTTAGTACCTGCTCATGCTAGCTGACCCCTGACAGTAGGCTTTACCCTCTTATTTATACTGGCTTGTCACCCCCATGGTGCTCTCTGGTCACCTAGGCTTCGACCTCTAGTTCCTGGCTATACAAGGGAGCTAGGCACGTAAGCCAGTCGCTAAGGCACTAAATTGACCTGGCTCTTGTTAGGAGATCCTAGCTCCGCCGTAAAAAAAGAAAAAAAAAAATGAGGCTAAAGAGAATTTTTCCTACTGCACGCCACTTCTCTCCCTCCGTTCACTTTTTTTTTACAGCTAGCGTATAGAAAAAAAAAGAAAAAACCTATGGAAAAACCTAATCTAAAAACCGTAAACCAGAGAAATATACTAAAATATATGATAAGAAAAATACTCCTGTACTCTTTCGAGTAGGGTCTGACTATATCTTAAATATTAGCCCCCCCTTACTTATTAAGCAATATACTTAATGAGAGGGTAGGATTATAGTTAATATTAATCGCCGTTTAGTCGATGAACTGCATACCTAATTAGGTTAATAACTTAAAATATAACCTATGTTGTAATAAGGCTAATAGGTTAATTATTGGTTTATTAGGCACTTGGCTGCGAATTACCCATTTCCTTTCGTGCATTAATTTAGATTTTACCATACCACGAGTCATTACCTGTGCCACAGATCATGTTACCATATCTGCTTGGTTGAAATTACTTTAGGATGTCCCCGCTATTTAGCGATTTATTAGAGTAAACAACTCTCAGGCCTAGTAAGGATTCTTACACCTTACTCTAAATAAAGCCTATTATTATATTTCCGTCCTATAAAAGTATAGTCCTTTATTAAGCCATTATCTATATATAGAAAGTGATTTAAGCCACTTAATGTGCATATCCTTACACGCTTTACTGGCTAGAGACGTATGTTGGTAGGTTTGTTCTCGTTTACTTAATTTTAACTTTTATATAAATAACCCGTAGGATACCTCCTTCTCTATAAATGAACTAGCCCTTGGCTAAAAAGTTTTAATAACGCTTTTTAAAAGAGATAATTCCCCCCCCCCTGTACCTAAAAAATAAATTATACCCCACCTATGCTACGCGCAAATAAGGGTGCCTTCTTTTAAAATGAACTGGTGCGGCTCCTAGACCCCCCCTCACCTTAGGTACATCACCTTTTTTTTTGATAAGTTATTTGGGCTTTTCCCTCCTATAGCTTGCCACCCTTATAGGCTTAAACCCCCCCCCTTTATAAATGAACTAGAAGGTGGCCAGCTAAATAGCAGGATGCTACTATCCGCTCAATAAAGAGTGCCTTACTGTTGCTCTCTTTCATGCTCACGCTACGCAAGACCCTGATGAACTGTAGCAGTTCATCTCTCCAGTTCATAAGGCGAGCTGCTACCTGCTCTCCCCCCTTGACCTGTGCAGATGCAAGCACAGCTATAGCAGGGGGTTCCCTGCCTCTCCCTGTTCATGTACTGGGCTAGGACCAGCTCTAGTTCGGAGCAAGCCTTATGAACTTGCCTCTGACTCCCTCTATTAAGCCTGAACTTGAGGAGTGCCTTGCAACGAGGCACAGCTCTCACCCCCCCCCGATAGTAGGCAGCAAGGGCAAACTGCTACCCCCCCTGTACTGCCACTGCCTAGGAGAGCTAGACCCGGATAGTACCTGAGCAAGCCCTTGAGCCTAGACCCCCCTTGATGCAAGCACAGCTAAACTGTAGCAGTTCTTGCTCAAGACCCCTGACGGCTCTAGCTAGCAATGCTGCCACTGGTGTAAGAGCAGTGCCCTTTTCAGCACAGGCAGACCTGTATTTAAATAGAACTGAACTGGTGCTTCGCTAGACCCGTAAGTACCCACTCCACAGTTCCAGTTCACCTAGCCTAGTTCGCAATCGTACTGCACTGCCTGAGACCCCTGAGTCTTTAGCCTCACCCGAGGCCTTTGAACTGTACGCATGAGCTGCACCTGACCTCTATAAATAGAACTGAACTGTTGCAGCGTACAGTTCAAAGGCCTCCTTGGCTGCGTACAGTTCAAAGCCCCCCACTTCCACCTTCTAGCCACTCCTGTTCTAGAGCAAGCGTAGACCCAGATAATGCTTGGACCCGGATAGTACGCAATGAGCACAGGCTGACCCCACAGTAGCTAGCCTAGCTAGCTAGCACTGCTGGTCTGCCCCTTGGTTGGTGGAAGCTGACCCTCTAATGCTGGTCTCCAGCCTGCGATGTTATATAGGAGGCTAGCCTATATAAATAAGGGGGGACCCTTCCTGAGATAAAAAAGGGATAAGGCAGGACCGCTACTGCCTACACTTATAGCTTTACCCCCCCAGACTCCAGGTACCGTAGGTTAAATAAGCCGAAGCACAAAATTGGAAGCAAGCCTACGCCTTATATAGAAGCCTGCTCTTCGACTTTTTTTTTTATACCTGGTTTATTTGTATCCATATGTACCTAAATACTCCTTAGTCCTCCTTTTATATTTAGCAGCTTTATGTGCTCCACCTGTAGGCTTCCCTTAGCGTGTGGCCTACAGCCTAGGAGAGGACAGCTCTGCCTCGAGTTCCTGGCTATACAAGGGCACTAGAAAAAAAAAAAGATCCGCTTCTTGCTCCCATATATAAATAAGCAGGCTCTCACCTTATTTATATAAAGGGGAGAGCTCTCCCCTTATTTATATAAGCCTCACCTGCTACTGCTCTTGCTGAGACCGGCCAGACTGCTCTAGCTACTGCTCTTCCGTTCGAGACCCCCTAATGCTCTAGCCTTCCGTGCTCTTGCTCTAGCCTTTGCTGCTCTTGAGCCTGACGCTTTATCGCTCACCACTTCACTATCTGGCTCTTGCTCTCTCCAGTGTTCAGATCATATTTAAATAGAACTGAACTGCTGCTTTGCATATTTGCTGTGCTGTGACCGCCTGACAGTAGCCACCTGTTCTTGCTTGCCTGAAGAGAAAGCTAGTACGGCTGCGTTTGCTGTGTTCGAGCCTAGCATCTGCACTGGCTGAGTGCAGTAGCAGAGCACAACGCCGGTAAGAAAGAGGCGATAGTTGCAGCTCTCCTGTACCTTCCACTCCTAGCATCACCACTGCAGAGGGGGGTACTAATCGCACGCCTATCTGGTCTCACCCCTGGCTTCCCTAGCTACTGCTGATGCTAGCACAGCTGAACTGCTAAAAATTGAACTGTCGCTCTCCCACCTATCAGGCTAGACCGTGAAGAAGAAGAGCAGTCCTCTCTCCCCCCCCCTGACGGCTCAGCCCTGCTCTAGTTCATTTATATAGGCTGACCTGAGTTGCACTGGCTGACCCCCCCCCTATATAAATGAACTAGAGTTCGACGCCAGTGCTAGCTCTTCTATCCGGCTCTCTTCCTGAGCCTGCCTAGCACTGCAACTGCTACGCAAGACAAGGTGGCTCGAGGACAGCTTAAAGCCATATATAAATTAGAAGGTGGAGACCTCCCCTTGTCTCTAGCCTCCTCACCCCGACTGCCTGCTCACCCCCCCCTGCTCATTCACGCTACGCAGACCCGAGTAGCATTGCTCTCCAGTTCATCCGCAAGCAGCTAGGCTAGAGCCGGTTGAACTCTTACTCCCTCCACTTCTGTTCACCTAGCCTAGCTTCAACTGCACAGGCTGAGCCGATTTGAGCTATGCTCAACCCTGCCTCCTGTTCATCTGCAAGACACCTGAAGGCACAGCTGCCTGCTTGGCTAGCTAAATAAGGAACAGGAGCTTCGCTAGACCCGTAAGTTCCACTGCACCCCTTGACCAGATAGTACCTATGCTCTCTCCCCCCCTATACCACAGCAGCTCTAGTACGCAGACTGCGTTAATAGAACTGGAACACAGCTGGCTCTTTGCATATTTCCGCTACCTGAGCTCTCCCCCCCCCTTGAGCCGTTGAACTGGCACAGCTCCAGTTCATAGGGGGTAAAATTGAACTGGCTCCTACCCCTTCTCTAGTTCATTAGGCCGCAGCTGCTGTGCTTACTCTAGTTCATTAGCCCGTAGCTCCGTACTTGAGCTGGTCCTACCCCAGTTCATTGGCTTACTCTAGTTCCTGGCTTAAGTAGAGGCAGTCCTACCCCCCCTAGCTAGGCCGCCTTTGCTCCACTGCCTTATAAGGCATGCAGTGCCTTGCATCTGCTGCGTACTGCTGCAGTGGCTACTGCTTGAGAGCTTGAGCTGTAGCAGAGCTACAGCTAGCTTCTATCCGGCGACGCAGGCTGCTCTAGCTCATGGGCTACGGCCACTGCCTGGCATCTGCACAGCTCTTGCCGCTAGCTATGCTGATAAGGCACAGCTAGAGGGTACCCCCTTCTCTAGTTCAATTGAGCCGATACTAGGGGTGCTTTCTGCTCTAGGCGGTGCGTTGCGCAAGCAGCTCTAGGCTTGCCTCCACTTTAGCTGTGCCTATTCGCATCTGCAGAGTTACGCTACCTTGCTTCAGCACTTATATAAATAAAAGAGAGCTGTGCTTGCTACCTCCTCTAGTTCCAGGCTCGCCCTGCTGCACTGGCTACTGGCTCTCCTAGCCATAGAGAGGCAGAGTTGCACTGGTCTCTCCCAGATAGTGGGAGCATGCGCCTTCTCTAGTTCATTTACTTGCGAGCTCTTGCTGCCACCTTGGCTGAGCACTGCTTACTCTAGTTCATTAGCCCGTAGCTCCGTACTTGAGCTGGTCCTACCCCAGTTCATTGGCTTACTCTAGTTCCTGGCTTAAGTAGAGGCAGTCCTACCCCCCCCCTAGCGCCTTCGCCAATCACCCCCCCCCCTCAGCCTGTTCAGCCTCGGCTCCTCAGCCATACCTAGGCTGAGTGAGTTGCAAGGTCAACCTGCCACCAGTTCTAGTAAGAACTGCCTAGTTCGCTTCAAGGCTAGCTAGAGACCAGTGCTACGCAATAAACCCCCCCCTTCTCTAGTTCATTTACTTGGCTAGCTGCCTTCAGTTCATCTGCTCATGGGGTGCGTACCGCTTGCTGCTCTAGGAGCCAGCTGGCTCACCAGATAGCAGTGCACTGCTTACTCTAGTTCATTTCCCCCCCCCCAGCTCCTGTCCCAGTTAGTTCATAGGCTTACTCTAGTTCAATTTAGCAGTTCGCAGCAGTTCGTGCCAGCGTAGCCTCCCACTCCTTGCCTACCCTAGGCGGGCTATGCTCCCCCCCCTCAGCCAGTTCACGCCTTGCTGCTCTCCACTTCCTAGGCTGAGTGAGTTGCAAGGTCAACCTGCCACCAGTTCTAGTAAGAACTGCCTAGTTCGCTTCAAGGCTAGCTAGAGACCAGTGCTACGCAATAAACCCCCCCCCTTCTCTAGTTCAGCTTTGACCCTGATCTTCTGGAGCTGAGCTGCCTCCGCACTGCTCAGCTCCCTCCTGTTCGATCTCCACTGCTTCGTGCCTAGCTACCCCCCCCCTCAGCCTGATTGGACTGCACTGCTCAAGGCTGAGCCTGACTGTAGCCTCCTCTAGTTGCAGGCTCGCTAGCTTTGCTAGTACGCATCTCCAGGCAGCTCTGGCTACTGGTCTCTTTTGTTGCTCATGGGCTACGCCCACCGCCTTGCTAGAGCACTTGCATAAAGTTGGGGACTGCCTCCTGTTCCTTATTTCCCCCCCCCTCCTCAGGCTATTTGCTCCCAGCTAGCCTATTCCGCCTGAGAGCTGAGCTCCTAGGCTGGTAGCCACTTCCAAAGAGAGGGATGAACTGTTGCACCTACGGGACTGCTAGAGGCCTTTAGCTCATTGGAGCCGTACTGTTGCTGCGACTATCCTCTACGCCCCCCGGCTGCTTTGCATATTTCCTTTGAGCCAGTGCTACGCTAAACTGCAGCTTGCACCTGTTCAGCCAAGCCATACCAGAGAGCTAGCAGCTAGCCATAGCCATTCCCCCCCTGAGAGCAGTGCTTACTCTACATTTTACCGCGCCTCTCCACTTCATGAACTGGCTAGGCGGTAGCTGCCTGTTCAATAGGGGCTTGCTAGAGCAGCTGTGCAAATAGCCCTCGTGCCACTCGTTCAGTTCCAGGCTCGCCTCTCTGCCTGAGCTGCTCACTGGCTATTTGCTCCCTCCTTGCCATTCCTATATAAATAAAAGAGAGCCTCTGCTCTCTCCCTGTGCTAATAAACTGGAGGCAGTGCTACTGAACTGGGACAAGGCCTCATTAGCTACTATCCGCTCTAGAGCTGTGCACTTGGCAATCGCTCAATGCTCAAGGCAGGAGCGCACTGCTAGCATGAGCAGCTCATGGCTCTGCGCTGGCAGCAAAGCACAGCTGCTTTGCTCCTGTTCATCAAGCACCGGTGCTTCGCTAGAGCATGAGCAGAGCAAGCGTACTATCCCCCCCCCCTGTTGCTGCCTAGGCTGCAAAGCAGTTCCTAGAGCTTGCAAGAGACCCTCCTTGTCTTTACTCCTCTCTTGCAGACAGCGCTCTCCCTTATATAAGGGAGACGTACGCCCACAAATACGTCCGTTATTAATTAAAAAGTATATCCATTGTAAGCTCATATGTTGAGATTAATAACTAAATCCTTAACTTTAAATATTTCATAAGTAACAGATAATGACCCTTAACCTATATAAGGGCTAACTCACTTATCCCAAATGTAAATTACTTATTGGTCTGCCAATTATTTTTAGGCGGAGCAAATCCTTTATAGATTCATATGTTATATCTATAATACCATCCTTTCTTACAAAGTACATTCATACTTTTGTACATTATGGTTTAAGTTTTACCCCCCCCCTTGTGTACTTTAATTTATCTACAATACCTATATCTTTTACTATATTGGTTAAAAATAAAGGATATTTAAACATATATATTTTAATAACTTATAGTACCTCTAACACCTAGATAAGTTTACAAATACTAAAATGAGTATAGTTAGTACTAATTTCCCCATTATCTATTTATATAGATAAACGAACTGGCACACCTTTAATAACTAGGTCAACTTTGTGACTTTTTAATATAGGGTAATATTTTTGCAAATTAGAATTTGTCACCCCCCCCCTACTCCTCGAGTTTCTCCCCCCCCATTATAGTCCCTTAGCCTAGAGGACAGCTTATAAAGTGGCATAGCTTATATAAGTATGGCGCATAGCTGAGTGCTTAAAAACATGTTTTTTAAAAAGAGATGATATTCTTCCATATGAGAATTTAGTAAGTTAAAATTAAGGATTTACAGATGTTAGGCTCATGTTTATAAGTAAACGCTGGCCATAAATACCTCCTACACCTTTTAATAGCTAGCTATAAACTTTAAGTGACTCTCTTTACCCCCCCCCCTTATCGCAAACATATAGAAATTGACCCCCCCCCTTTAAAGGCTTAAGCCTGTAGCTTTCTATTAACATACAATTGAGCTATAGATTGTTTATTGTAAATATAAGATCTAGCTAGGCTGGCTTTTTCAAACGTTCGTACTTTAACATACGGCTTGCGAAGCACCCGCTAGGTTATATTGTATTGCTATAGGACTTTTATATTTTAATAGCAATATTGTGTATTTGATTTTTGACCTACGATATTTGGACCTAATCTTCGTTGCATACTTGCCATCGTTTTTCTTTCCGCTACTGTTACATAGGCTACCGTTAATAATACAGGTATAGTTACTAATAATACTTCTATTATAGACATTAAAGTTGGAAGATATATCATAAAAAATTTTAATTTTTTATAAAAAGATAAAATTAAAATTTAATTTATTATTTATATTTTTTAATTTTTAAACTAAAAATTTCCTAAATTATGATAGGCAGCAAACCCCTAAGTGTAGGTGAGGTAGAATAGAGAGGGTAAAAAAAGCCCTCCTGAGCTCCTACCCATTAGGCTTGCTAGCCCCCCCCCTTGCAGCTGAGCTCGTAGCACCTACCCTCTAGCCAGTGCTCATGGCTGTGGGCGGAGCCCTTGAGCCACAGCTAGAGCTTAACCGCAGCAAAAGGGAGGCAAGCCCTTCGTGCCTCGACCCTTATTTTTCTGCCTATTGACCCTCACCTCGTGCTTAGCCTGCGTAGCTGACCCTGACGCCTTTTTAGGCGTAGCGTTTATTGACCCGATTAGTACACCCCCCAGCTTCCTGACCCTTTACTAAGCACTAAGAGGTATAGCCCCCCTGCTCACCTGTGCCTTTCCTGCTACTCCTCTGGCTCTCCACTTCTAGCTTGCACTGCTGAGCCTCTGACCCTCTCCACTCTGCCGGCTATAGCCACTGCAACTGCTACGCCTAGCCTGTACTGCCGTACGATGCGAACTGAACTGGCACAGCTAGAACTGACGCAGGCTCCCCTCACAGATGAACACAGCTGACCGCTCCCCTACTTGCTTTCTCTTCTCCCCCCCCAAGCTAGTGCAAGCGGCCGGCTTTCCCCCCCCCTACCTCTGCTCAGACCTGATAGCAAGCGCCTCTACCTCTCCCTGTTCAGAAGGCTTGAGCTCCGGACCTTTACTGCCACACCTTTGCACTGGGGTAATTTGAACTGCCACTGAGCAAAGCACTGCGCTCCCTCTTTGCCTAGAAGGCTTGAGCTGCGACCTCTGCAGTGTTCCTAGCTTTATTGGCACAGCTAGAGCACCCCTCTGCCTATATAAAATTTAGGTACTCCCACTGCTACTGCTCTAGCTGACGGCTATCGGGGTAATTTTGAACGCTACTGCTTGCGCTCCCTCTTTGCCTAGAAGGCTTGAGCTGCGACCTCTGCAGTGTTCCTAGCTTTCTTACTGGCACAGCTAGAACTGCTTGCTCCTGAAGATCTGCTCAGACCTGCTACGATAACTAGCCACTGCTAGAACTGCAGACCAGTGCTACGATGCTACTAGCCACTGCTAGAACTGCTGCAAGGCGCTAGGGCAAATTGAACGGAACTGAACTGTAGCCCACGCGACGCTTGCTGATGAACTGGTGAGCTGCTACAGTTCAAAGCCCCCCCTTCCACTTCTGCCCTAGCTGACCCCCCTCTGCTCCGCTATCCGGCTCAAATGTACTAGAGAAGCCGGCTAGCTGACCCTCTGCTCAGCGCTGGGGGGACACCCCTTGAGCAGTGCTAGATGCAAGCACAGCTTGAACTGCTCCCCCCCCTCTAGCTCCCCCCCCTTGAGTGCTGATGCGGATGCAAAAGCATGCTACGGCAGTGGCCGCTGCCATGAGGCCATGAGCACTGCACAGCACAGCAAATGCTTGAGCTGCTGACCACTGGCGTTCTAGCCTTGGGCTAACTGGGACAGCTCTTACCTCTGAACCACTGCAGCTTCGCTAGACCTTGCTACTGCCTGCCACGCTCTTCAGTGCTTGCTTGAGCCGCTCTTGCATCTGCGAACTTAAAGCTTGCTACGGGCTAGCTGATGGCTTGCCTAGCAGTTCCTACGGGTCTAATTGAACTAGAGGCTACCTCTGCTCCTGCTCCACTTCTGTGCCTGAAGAGAAAGCTAGTACGGCAGTAAGAGGCTCTCAGCCCCCCCCTGATGGAACACCTCTCCACGCTACTGCTCCGCTATCCGCCTCTGCCTCTTACTGAACAGAACCTCTGAAGCTGGAAGCCTCGCCTCTGCTCCGCGCAAATGAACTAGCAAGCCTCCTTGCAGTTCTATTTTTATATAGGCAAAGGTAGAGCCTGACTTGCTAACCCTCTGCTACAGTTCATCGGCTCAATAAGAGACCCTCTTATAAGCTTACCCCCATTACAAGCGGCTACCCCCTTGTCTGCTAGAGCTCTTGGTCACCTACCCCCCCCTTCTCACCCCAGACTGACCAGCCTTAGCGCTCGACCCTGACTGACGCAGCCCATTGGCCACTCCTTGCCCTACGACCCTGTATAGCCTGAACTAGAGGAGGCACTATCTGGCTCAAGAAAAAAAAAAAAAAAAGAGTCTGGCTCTACGCTGGTTAAAAAAAAAAAAAGAGCAGCTAGCCTAGGCTAAAAGGGGACCCCCCCCCCTATAATTTTTCTTTTAGATCTGAGGCTAAAATTTTATTTCCCCCCCCTCCTATTCTTCATGCTAGCATATGGCTCTACGCACACCTGAGCTTGACCCTTGAGCAGTAGCAGTAGCTGGCAGCTGCCTCCTCTCTTTTCCCCCCCCCTAGAGCCTCCACCTCTAGCTCTCCTCTGTGGTTGCCATCTCCAAGCTCCCCCCCTTCGCTAGACCGCGACTCTAGTTCCACTGCTAGAGCCGATGAACTGTTGCAGCTCTGACCCATAGTACTATCCGCTCGTGCTGTGTTCCGTCCGTAGCTTGAGCTGCTACAGTTCAAAGGCCTTAGAGCAACGCATAAGCTAGAGCTGTCTGATGCAACTATCCGGCTCAATAGCCTGGAACTTGCGTTGGTAGTACAAACAAATGAACTAGGAAGCCATACCTATTTTTTCTTTAAGATTATTTATTATTATAAATTTAAATATTAAAAGAAATATCTTTCTAAACATCTCTAAAAGAAATACTCTTATCTAAGACTTGAACTTAGACCCTGATATTAGAAGTATCCTGCTCTACCATTAAGCTAATAAGAAAAAAAAGTATTTTCCCCCCCCCCTAAGCTCACCCTCTTAGGCTTCTGACCCCCCCCTCCTTCCTCTTTGGTACCTAGGGCAGCAGAGCACCCCCCCTGCTATTTTAAGCTAGCTGCCTCTCTCTAGACCCGGATGAACTGTAGCTGGCTAAAAAGCTGAGGGGGGTAGAATATTTGTCTAAGGCAAATATTTATGATAACTATAGAGATATGGAAGAATCGAACTTCTTATTTAAGATCTGCAATCAAAACGTAGAACCATCTACAGCATAACCCTAATATTGTAAAAAAAAATACTTTTTTGAAAAAAAAATCCCTTGCTATTTTGCAAAGGGACCTTCCTTGAGCTATATGGGTCAAAAATAAAACCACCCCCTTACAGGCTTTTTATTAGATCTCCCCCCCCCTCTCTTCTCTGAGCTTCCTTGGCACTCACCTTCTCTTGAGCCGTTAGTTGCAGTTCACCCCCCCCCTAGAACTGTTGCAGCTCACTATCCGCTCTAGGCAGCTGTGCGTTCCTCCAGTTCCAGGCTCTGCCTTGCATCGTAGCAAAGGCAGCAAGCATTGCTACAGTTCATCTCCAGGCTCTCACCCCCTGATGGTACCACTGAGGCAGCAGCCTAGCTCCGACTATCCCCCCCCCCTCTACCTACCTCCACTTCCTTATTTTGATATAGGCACCCCCCTCTTGCGTAGCATAGCTAGCCCCTTGAGCTGAATGCACCCCCAATCTCGGCTGAGACCTGCCGTACTAGCTTTCTTTGCACTGCTAAACTGCTGACCTTGAACTGGCAGACCAGGCCAAGCCTCTCTAAATTTGAACTGAACTGGTGCTTCGCTAGAGCTTGCTACTATCTGCCTCCTAGCTAGGAGCCGTTTACTTCCTCCAGGCTTCCTGTTCAATTTCCCCCCCCCCCTAGCTCTGCCTGTTCCTTGGGAGAGAGCATTGCTCATAGCTGATGCGTACCACAGCACAGCAAACTGGAACTGGCGATGTACTGTTGCATGACCCGTTGAACTGTTGCTGGCTCCGTAGCTGCTCGCCTGCCTTCCCGGGACCCCCCCCCCTAACCGCCTATTTTATATGGTTTTAAAAAAATCTCTACCTTCCCCCCCTCTCCTAGGCTCTTGTCTTATGTGTGCGTAAAGAATAAAGCAAACGTTAAAGCAAACGATATAAAAACCACACAGCTACCCCCCCCCTTTTACCTTAAAAATTACCCCCCCCCCCTTACCTAGCCAAAAAAATTATCCCGAACTTTCTCTAAAACGTGTCACATAAACCTAAGAGAAATTATTGTCTTATTCCATTGCCTCCTGATCCCTACGCATAAGCTCTAAACACGCCTTTCATGTCGGCCACACACAACTAGCGCTTTCCTACCTGTAAATTTATCCCCCCCCCCTCTTGTACAAGTTGGATTTCTTATACGGTTATTTTCTATTATTCCGTATTTCATTTAATTTATCTAAAGAACTTAAGATTTTTGATTTTATCTCTTTACTATCGTTTTGGCATATGGATTCATTACGCTTTATTTGATCTCTTCATGAATTAGCATCCTCCTTACTAATCACGTCGTTTTGTTCTAAGGATTCCACAATAGCATGCTCCTCTTTATATGCATTTAGTTCTTTACTATTATGTAGTAAAGAAGCTTCTAATAACGCTTTTGTTTCATTTGTTTACTATACTCAGTTTCAGTATCTTGAAAAATTAAATCTGCGTATTTTGGTTGAAAGATAGGATCTAAACCTTTGGCTTTTCTTAGTTCATCAATTGCGCCCATTCCACCTAAAACCTTACGGAGCTGCAGCAAGACATAATCCCTTACATAAAATTATTCTTGCAGCTATACTAGCGAATGTCCAAAGGTGAGTTTCTGATATCCTACTCATCACTCAAGAAAACTTTAATATGTTTAATTCTATGATAACTTAAAAAGAATAGATATAAACTAAAGAGGAAAGCTAAAACAGTACAAAGAACTAAACTAGAAAAGTATAATAATCCCTCACCTAAATAATCTATGTGTTAAAATTAGTAAAATACTTATTCCACCTAGTACTCTAAAAATTCTAATAATAGGATTATTATTAAGCTGGATAATATGATTAGGCAGAGTAGGAGTAAAAATACCTTTTTTTACACCTATAAAAAAACGAGCAAAAATATTTTTATTAATCATGAATTTTTTTTTTATAAAGATACAATACTAGTCTATATAAGCTGGATACTAAAAGTGAGTACTAGATAAAAACACTTATATTCGGATTTGTTAGTTATCTGTTAGAGATAGAAAGCATGCAACTCACAAACTCAATCATATAGGTAAAGCAACTTAACTGCCTTTTTGTCGAATAAGGATAGAAGGGTAATAGAATTAGTGGAAACTAACATCTAGGAGCCTTATTTAGCTGCAGATGAGGCTTGGACTATCCGTTATAACGACGCTACTATGAATAAGAGGGAGTCAACTATCGAGCTGCTAATATGTAAAAGGAGAAGTACAAACTGCGAACCGTAAAAAAACGATATACTATATTAACTTTGCTTGACTCCTATATTGCAAAGAACGTGAGAGGATCTATTTAAGGATGTAGAGAATTAGAGTAACCTCCTCCTTAAGTTAATCTAATTGCTACATCTGTTAAGGATGTATGCTACTAATATATATTGATGCAAAACGCCCCCCTTTGCACTTCTTACCCCCCCCCCTTTTGCAAAGCCAATATGGTAATTTTTTGCTGCTATTGCATACACGCGCTGCGGACAAGATTTTTCCCTAACAAAAAACAAAAATGATGATAATAATAACAACCTACCACTCTCAATCCTATTTGCGAGTAACAATCCATTTCCTTAACACTAAGCGGATACGTTCCGACTATCTTAAGAGAATAAGACAATAAAATATCCGTAATCTTAAGCGTGGACATCTGCCTAACAATCGTCATAAGTCACTTGTTAGTATTAATAGAGGAATATGAGTGAACTTTCTCTTTAATTTTCTCCTTAATCTCCTTTTTAGAAGAGAATAGATTGTCAACCATAATGTCTAAATATTGACAAATAAGACGTCTTTTGCTAAGGATTAATTCAACTGATTCCTTCGAATAATTGATATCCAGAGCCTTTTCATAATTACTATTATAAAATAAATTCGAATTAAATAAATAGTTCTCAATCTTATCCTGCAGAAGGGTGTTATGAGGATTATTCCTAATCAACTCTTCTAAGACATTATAAGTATGATAAAAAACCTTATTAAAAGGAATAAGCAAGATATCCTCACGGATAAAGGCGGTTAGGGATAGGAAGGGTTGCACTTTTATTTACCCCCCCCATCTTTATTTTGCGTAGGAAAACGTGCAGGATGATGCGGAGAAGACTAGAATTTGTTAGGAGGTCATATTTCCCCCCCCCCCTCTCTCTTATAGAAAGTAGGGGGGTGAAATTAAGTGGTTGGAAAGCGCTAGCTTGTGTGTGGCCGACATGAAAGGCGTGTTTAGAGCTTATGCGTAGGGATCAGGAGGCAATGGAATAAGACAATAATTTCTCTTAGGTTTATGTGACACGTTTTAGAGAAAGTTCGGGATAATTTTTTTTAGGATGGGCTACCGGTAGTTATGTCACCCCTTCCTTAAGCGCGCAGCAATAAGCTAAAGAAAGAATAAAGCTAATAAAGCAGACCTAATTTGATTAAACCTAGCCCACATATAAAAGAAAAAGCCATCATTAATGCAAATAATCCTGTTGCAAGTGCAAAAAAAAAAGTATAGCGTTAGAGAATAATTGGCTTCTTAAAGAAGGATTTGCTACACCTAATATTAATGCAGCGAAAACAAGTCCTATAGCCCTGCAATTAAACTTGTGGCTATCAGTTCCAATTATTTTAGATTTTATTTTTTTTTTCTTAGTTTATTTTTTTTTCTATTTCTAAATATATAGGACTATATATAACAGTATTTATTAAAAAAAAAATTCGTTTTTTATAAACATGTAAGAGACTTGAACTCCTATGATTATAGCCGTAATATAATGCTTTACCATTAAGCCAACATGCTCTTTTGCAAAAATTAAGAGTTGACCAGAAGAGAAATTTGAATTCTCATTATTAATGCATGAAATTAATGTTTTAACCTAATTAAACTACCCTGGCTGATATAATGGGTGTATACCCTGACTTGAACAGGGAACGGACTGTGCCACATACAGTTGTTCTACCATTGAACTATATCCACCTTAGAGTTAGCCAGCTGAATTAAAAAAGGGGGCTTGCTAAGAAATAAACACCACTTTTTCGTAAAGGCTCTCTAAAAGACTTTTAAGCGAATGCTCAGACCCCCCCCCTAAGCCTGAGCCTCCCTAGCCTCCTATTGCTTACCCTCTCCACCCCCTTTTTAGCTCTCAAAAGTCCCCCCCCTCACCTCCTCACCACACCCCCCCCTTCTCTTTTTCCTGGGTTGCTGACCTGACTGTTTATTGACCCGAGTTCCACTTCCTTATTTGCGCGTTGAGGACTGCTGTATAAAATATAGTGGCATAGCTTATATAAGGCCTCGAGACTGCTTAAACCCCTGACTAGGTGGCTGAGCATATGCTAGAGCCCTATCCCCCCCCCTAGGAGACCAGACAGCTCTACCCCATTACCTTAAAAAAAAGAGCATGCGTAGCCTTGCGTAGCATGCTAGCTGCTCCCCTTCTTTTACCCCCCCTAAGCAGGGGACGACTCATGGCCATCCAGCCTGCCTACTTCTATTTTTTCCCTGGCTGCCTAGCCGGCAATCTGCCTGCTATTAGCTGGGCTAGGATACCTCATTACTGGCTGCCTCCTAAAAGTGCAGGCTGCCCTTATTTTGAAGTTCTGAGGCTACCCTTAGTAGCCTCTAAATAAAAAAGAGCCAGAGTGACTCCTTAGGGGAGAACCTGGAGGCGATGGTACCCCCCCCTTTACCCCCCCCCTTTTAAAAAAAGGCACTCTGCTACTGCCTTTGCTAAGCTAGGCAGTTGGCAGTTGCAAAGAGCAGCTTAAAAGAAGGAGAGATGAGGTGCCTTCCTAAAAAAGTAACTCCGGTTTTATGTTGGAGTGATTCGAACACCCAATATTAAATACCAAAAATTTATGACATACCGATTAGTCTACAACATATTTTTTGTAAACACTCCCTAGAGCTTTTTTTCTGGTTTGTATGGACCTCCTTAGACGATCTTAGCTGAAGAAAGAAGAGTTAAACGATCTTGCCTAGAAGCCTAGAAAAGAAGCCTATAAGCCTTATTTTTGGGGGGGGTAAGAAGCCTAGAAGCCTTCTTAAAAAAAAGTGGGTTTTTTTATATAACCAAGGTAGGCTAGAAGCATCACGCTTATTTATTGTAAGGACTACTTGCAAACACATCTAAGAAGGATCTCTTATAAGGTAAATCCGAATTGAACGGACAAGATTAAAAAAATCAAATAGGCCTAAGCTATTCCTGTCTACCAATTCCAGCATTACCTTAGTTGCTCGAGATAAGATTTGAACTTACAGCCTAGGTCGCTTCAAGACCCCGCTCAACCAATTGAGCTTCTCGAGCTTCTCTTTATTTTTAGGGGGGGGGATTTAGGCTTCTTCCTTACGGCTACGCATAGCCTTACCTCCCCTATTTCCTTTTTTCCCCTCCTTTTTTTTTTACGCCTAAGGGGTACCTCTTCCTGTGCTACTGCTCTACCCCTTCGAGAGCCTTTAGGCTTATTCCAGAGACCCTGACGGCTAGCTACAACAACAACCACAACAACAACAACAATAAGAGCAGTAGCGTTTCTTCCTGACCCCTTTACTAAGGCACTAAGAGGTTTTATTGAGCCCGATGAACTGTACCACTTCCCTCTTCCCCTAGGTGACCAGACTGCGCTATCCCCCCCCTCACCTCTTGCTGAGTGGCTGACTCCTCTAGCTACAGTTAATCGGCTCAATAATAAGAAGAGGAGTGGCTACCCCCTTCCACTCTGCCAGCCTAGCCTCTCTGCCTCGTCGCTAACCCCTTTGCAGACCCCCCTGACTGCTACCCTTACCGCTAAGCCTGACAAGCAAAGGGGGGGAGCCTCCCCCCCTAGGAGAGCCTCTTATAAGCTAACCCCCTTTCCAGCCTCCAGTCTGTGAGAGCGCACCTTGGCTTCCCCCCCTTCTCTCCGCCCTCTTATTTCTGCGCAGCCTGAGCTGCAGCAATAAGGAGGCAAGCGCTAGCTTGCGCTAAAAAAAAAAAGAGCTCACCCCGAGTCTCCAGTCTAAAAAGAGAAGAGCAGACCCCCCCGAGAGTTCGCTTAGAAAAAAAAAACTGCTATTTATATAGGAGGAGGCTAGTAAAAAAGAGAGAGCTCTACTTCATTTATAGAGGACTGCACTTTAGCCTGTTCAGCCTTAGCTCTTTAGGCTCTCCTTATTACTAAAGGCCTGGTTCAAGAGTTTTTTGACCCGGATAGTTGCACAAGAAGGCAGCTAAAAGAAAACCCCCCCCCCTTTTTTCAAAGAGAGCCTCAGCCAGCTCTCCCCCCCCCTTAGGCTTTTGCCTGCTACTGAACAGGCACAGCGCTCAAGAAAACCTATTGAGCGCTTGAACTGTACCACTGGAGCTATATAAAGAATGGCTAGCGCACCTGTTGCTTGACCCATAGTACCTGAGCTTATATAAATGAACTAGAGGCTAGAGCTAAGCCGAAAAAAAAAAGGGGGAGGCTCCTTTTTTATCCTTCGCTTATTTATATAGGCAAGGTTGCTGCGCATTTTTTTTTTATTGACCCAGTGCAGTTCTGTAGCACTGCCTCCCCTTAGAAGGCAGGACTTGGTGGCTGAGCTCCTCCTCCCCCCTCACTGCTACTATCGGGTCAATAAAACCCCCCCCCCTAATTTATTAAAAAGAGGATTTATTGACCCCCCTTAGTTGCAGTGAGGCTGGACCCTACCTCCTTAGAAGGAAAAAAATACCCCCCCCCCCTTTTTCTCCAGCTTATTGAGATCATTTTCCCTAAGAAAATTTAGATTTTTCCCCCTTTTTATTTAGTACGAGCTGCACCCTTACCACCTCTTGCTGTGCTACTGCTCATGCTCGACCCTAGCTACAGTTCAAAGCCCCCCTCTACCTAGCTCTGCTGATGCTGATGCTACGCACAGCACAGCATGAGCAGCTGGCGATGTACTGTTGCAGCTAGCTTGAGCAGCTCGTGACCCTTGAACTGTAGCCGCAGCTAGTAAGAGGCAGCCGCAGCTGCTAACGTGCAGCTCTCGTGGGGTGCTCTGCGCTGGCTGCTCATTGCTCTCCCCCTGGCGTTGCTGCATCCCTCCTGTGTTCCATCTTATGCTAGGCAAAAGAGAGGAGCTGACCCTCAGCCCAGTGCTAATAAACTGGAGAGCACTGATGAGCACCGCGCAGAGCACTGCAATAATGAACTAGAGCTGGTGTTTTTTAAAATGAGACTTATGCCCCTAGCTCCCCCAAAAAGAGTCCGATAAATCCCCCCCCCCTTTTATCCACCCCAGTAACCACTTGCTATGAGGTAGCCTCTCTTAAAAAAATAGGCTTTTCTCTTTTGCGTACCCCTTGCGCTGAAAGAACCCCCCCTAAATTACCCCCCCCTAAACTGCTTTGAGGGTAGAAGCCGCTTTTAAAAGATAAATAATTTACCCCCCCCCTTAGTTCCATTTTTTAAGGAAAACCTGTATTCTCACCCCCTTAGGATAATAAGAGAGCCTACCTTAGCCCTGGCTCAGACCCCCTGTGTGGAAAAAAACTAGCTCCAAACCCCCCCCACACAGACATGAGCACCCCTTATCCGTTAGGCTCTCCTTCCCCCCCCCTAACGGTAAAAGAGGCTAAGGCTATCCCCAGAGGGATAAGGGGCTATCTGCCTCTAAAAATATTGCCTTGTATGGAGACATCAGGACTCGAGCCTGAAATAACAATATGCAAAATTGTAGTTTTACCAGTTAAACTATGTCCCCTAAAATAAAACTAAGGCAGCTAAAAGTATACCCCCATGACTTTTCCCCGATAAGTTTAGGTAGGCTCTATGAAGAGTTGACAAGTTAACTAGCCTTTCACTAGAGAGCTCAGCTGGCCTTTTTTCTCCCGGATTTCCTCCTACCCTAGCTCTAGGGCCAGTTTTTGGTTAATGAGCTCTCCTAAGGGGATACCTTATCTTTTTTGCTAGAGGTGCAGTTTTTATTCCCCCCTCTAGTTCATTTCCCCCCCCCTTGACCACACGTTAAAACACTGGCTACTCCCATAGCTTAAAGCCTGACAAGGAGGTCTCACCTCCTTGTCTGGCTGCTTAAAGCCAGACTTGGTCCTGACCATATGCTAGAGCCCTTTCTCTTATTTATATATGGAGAGCCCTAGGAGCTCCTTGGCCACTTGAAAAAAAAACCAGAGCTGTCTCCTCTCCCTCAGCTCTTGCAAAAAAAAAGAGCACTGGCAGCAAGCGATTAGGGATAGCCCTGACCAGGCTCTTCCACCTTATGTATATTTTTGTAATATACCCCCTTGGTTATATAAGTGGAAGGAAGCCCCTCCCTAGCACGTCGCACAAAAAGAAAGCCTTTAAGATGAATTGAACATCTACGAGAATATTAACAGTATTCCGTTCTACCTTTAAACTATAAAGGCAGCCTTTGAAGAGCCTAAGGCTATTCCTTGCCTTAGGCTGGCAGGGTGACCCCTTCGCCTAAAAAAGTATCACTACCTCCCCCCTTAGGAGAGCAGCTCTCTTTGAAAAAAGGTTTTCCTAAGCTAGTATTTTCCCCCTTTTTTTCTTCTGACTGACCCAGCTCAGCCTACCCTATAACTGATAGAGCCTCTTCAAGGCTCCTTAAAAAAAAGGTGGCCGCCTGCTACCTGCCTACATGGTCAGCCTAGCTCAAAAGGACTTACCTATATAAATGAACGCAGCTGATGCTAGCTAGAACTGGTCCCCTATCATAAATACTAATCACGGAGAATTTTTTTAATCTTATAAAGAAGAAAACCACTAAGCCGTAAAAGACTAGATATTAAGACCTTGATAATCCTCTTTAAGTGCCTAATATAGATGATAGCGCTAAAATATATCCGAAAGAGGAGTTGAACCTCTACGACTTGCGTCAACGAAACTTAAGCTCGTCCTGTCTACCAATTTCAGCACTCGGATATAAATCCTCTCACTTTTTGAGTTATTAAACTAAGGCTAGAGTGAGTTGAACACTCAACTCAGCTGTCATGAGCAGCTTGCTTTACCAATTAAGCTATAACCTTTATTGGCTATAATGCGGACAAAGGACTTGCACCCTTATTTATTGGTCATGAGCCAATTATGTTACTTTACATCAATCCGCAAATAATATCAGTTTTTTTTATAAGATAACCATACTTCCACTAGGCTCCTTACGGCACCCCTAAGGCAGCCTAAGCTCCTTACCTTCGCCTTGGAGCTCCCCCCTAACCCTCTAGGTTAGCGCACGACTGCCTAGCCTACCCTCTCCAGCTACTCAGACCCAGAGAGTGCTCAGCAATAATAAGAGGAGGAACCTTACTAAAAAAAGGGTAGAGCCGTCTGCTACTCCTACTCCCCCTAGAGCCGTATGGCTACGCTACTGCTACTATCGGCTCAATAATGAACTTGAGCCTGGCTCTAGTGGTCTTTTTTACTGCTGTGGCTGTGGCCTGTGGCCTGTGGCCTCTGGCCGCTGCCATGAGGCCATGAGGCCATGAGGCCATGAGCCAAGAGCTGCCCCCTGGGCTTCCTCTGTTTTTGTAGCTAAGGCACTATTTATTGAGCGCAGAGTACCATCCCAGCTATTGCTGGTGACCAGCAAGCTACCCTGAACGCACTCCCCTAAGCACTAAGAGGGAGCTAAACACAGCTGGCTACCTCCAGTGCTAGCCTACCCTAAAAAGAGCGCTTATTTATACCGTACCTTCCTCCTTGTCTGTTGCAAGCCTAATAGCTGGTGCTGCAGTTAGTTGAAAAAAAATCGCACCCATATGCTCAAGCTGATGCATTTGCTGATGCAAAAGCATGCGGTGCCCTACGGCCATGAGCACTGCACAGCTAATAAGTGGCTCTCGACTGCTTAAACCCAGACTAGCTGGCTCTCTGGAGACTCCCTCACCTATATAAATAATGGAATGCCTCCTTAGGAGCAGCTAGCGTTTTTCCTGCCTGCCATTATAAGGCGTTGAGGACTGCTGTATAAATAAGGCTTGGCGCAAAGGCACTATATAAGGCGCCCTCGCTATAGCCTCTTCCTGACGCCGCATTGAGCAGGCTAGAGCCTAATTTTTATAGGAGTGGCCAGACTGCTCTGGCCTTTCTTATAGTTTTATTTGCGCTCAAGGGAGCCAGACTGCTCTCACCCCCTTATATAAGCGCTTATATAAGGGGTGAGCTACCCCCTTATATAGGTAGGTTTAAGAGCTCACCAGTTCTATTTCTCCCCCCTTGCTTGGCTAGCTGACCCCAAAATAAGAGGTTTTGCCTAGCTAGCGCGCGACTTCCAAATTCCTGAGCTCTGACGCGACCTCGCGTATCCCACTTTATTGAGCCGCCGATAGTTCCATCCTCCAGTTCCTTATTTGCCTCGATAGTTGCATATGGCAGCCTGCTATTGCTGGCTGACCTCTTATATATGCGTAAGGCACTCCTTATTGCTGTCAGGGTCTTCGCACAAGAGCGATAGTCGCACCCTAGCAGCAAGCCCGACTTATATTGCTCTTGAGCCTCTTGCTCCAGGTCGAGCTGTGCTACTATCCCCACTCTTGCCTAGCCCCTTTGACCTCTCCTCTTGCTGACTGCTTCGCTACAAATATGTCCGCGGTTCCTTGCAGAGCGCTCGCCTGCGCTATCTGGCTCTGCCTCTTACTAGAGAAGCTACCCCCCGATAGAAGCTAGCCTCTGCGTACGCTGATGCTACCCCTTCAGTTCATATTAAGCCAGGAACGCTACTGCCCAAGGACTGCTCTGCACCCCCTCTTGCTGACAGGCGACCGCCTTGACCTCAGCTCTAGCTGTGCTCATGGCCGTTCGGGCCACCGCAATGCAAATGCAAATGCTACGGGCTGTGGGCGGAGGCCATGAGGCCATGAGCTAGAGCTACCCTAGCCTGCCGCACCGCCTTGACCTCTGCTCATGCTGTGCTCATGGCCGTTCGGGCCACCGCAATGCAAAATGCAAATGCACAGCTTGAGCGCTCCGCTCACCTGACAGCGCTCGCACCCCCCCCTTTACACTCCCGTACGATATGGCACAGCTAGAGCGCTGCGCTGGCGCTGGGCCGCTCTAGCGATAGCTGGGACCCCTTTGACCACTGCTCATGCTAGGCCACAGCTAGACCGCTCCCTCTCTGGCTGGCTCCCTTGACCAGCTCATGCTGTGCTCATGGCCTCATGGCCTCCGGCCACAGGCCACCGCATGCAAATGCAAATGCACAGCTAGAGCTCCCTCTCGCTCTTGCGCTGCACCCCTGTGCTGATGCATGGCCACTGCTAAACAGGAGCAGCTCCACTTCTAGCTCTCCCCCTTGCTTCTGCACTGGTCACAAATATGCAAAGGCGGCTTGCTGACCCCTTGCAGTTCACTCTCTCTTCCTGTGCCCATGCTTCTGCAGTGCTGAGCCTCTCCCTCACCAGATGAAGTGCAGACCTAGGTACTGCCAGACCAGCGCTACCACTCCCTTCCTAGCCTGAACTTGACACTGGCTCCATTCCATCCTGTTCATATTAAGCCAGGAACGCTACTGCCCAAGGAGAGCTTGCCGCTTGCCTGATGAACTGGCTCTCAAGCCTATTCCACTGCTCAGCGTAGGAGCTGGCCAGTTCATCCGGGTCAAATTGAACTTGAGGCAGCTCCTCTTCATCTGGGGTGCTACGCAAGAACAAGACTAATATGCAAAGCTGCCTTTCTTCCCCCCCCCTAGCACCCTCCACACTAGTTCTGGCTTTATACTCCCGTAGACCTCTGCTCTCTTTTATTTATATAGGCAGTTATGTACTGCCTAGCTCTGCTAGGCTCCTCCTGTTCATCTGGCTCTCTAATGCTAGCACTGCACCCCTGTGTACCTTGCGAAGCACTGGTGGCAGCTAATGAACGAAGTGGTCAGGAGGCTCATCCCCTCTAGCACTGCCTTGCTATGAGCAGCTGACCTAGCCACGGCTGCCCCCCGTGGCTGCCTCCCTTTTCTCGCCTCTGAACCACAAGAAAATATGGAGTGCTGGCTAGCTGTGCTCTCTGCCGCAGCTCTAGCTAGGCTTGCTAGAACTGGAGGCGCTGCAGTTAATCTGGCCTCTCTAATGCTGTGCTAGCTTCGTACGGGACAGCTTGCTGATGGAACAGCACTGCTGCGAGCGCTACTGCTGCGCTATGCGCCTCTGCCTCTTACTGATTGCTGGAAGCCTCGCCTCTGCTGCGGCTGCCTCTTCAAAGCTGCCACCTTCCATTTTCTTCTGAACGAACCTCAAGAGAGCTGCTCAATAGTGCTTCTCTAGTTCATTTCCTGTGCTAGCTAGGCCAAGCCAGTGCTAGCTAGCACTGCTGAGGCTCTAAAGTGCTACTATCTGGCTCTGCTCATGCGTACCTGTGCTTGAGCCTATTTTCTCTTGCAGTGCTCCTTATATCCGCCTCTAGTGCTAGCTACTCCTCTTGACCCCAGCTGATGCCTGCCTAAGCTAGAACTCTTGAGCCATATATAAGTGCTACTAGCTACTAGTGCTTGCTACCTGCTCTAGCTCATGGCCGATCGGCCTGCGCATGCAAATGCATAGCTCATGCTAGCTGCCGTTTAGTTCCTCTTGCAGATTAACAAGAGAGCCTCCTGTGCTCTAGCCGTAGCTGTCCCCTTGCTATCACGAGTTCATAAGCGCGTAGCTGAGGCTCTGGGTAGCAAGCCCTCTAGTTCCAGGCTTAATATGAACTGAACTGCTGAGAGCTAGAGCCCTGATGAACTGTTGAGGACTGCTCTTGAGCCGATGAACTGTAGAGGACTCCTACAGTTCATCGGCTCAATAAGTGCAACTAGCACCATATATCGGCTCTACTGCTACTATCCCCCTCTAGTGCCACTACATTCGTCAATAGAACCAAACCGCCTTTTTTTTTTGAGCGCACTCTGCCTACTGCCTCTCCTAAGGCAGGCCCTAAGGCATTTATATAGGAGCTAAGGCACTATTTAGCCCCCCCCAGCTATTCCTCTGACCTCTTATATATGCGTAAGGCACTCTATCCCTCTGTTCATTCTATTTTGCTGCAACTGGACAGCCTATATGGCTGCCTATTTGCTCTCCCTTTTTTTTTTTTACAGCTAGCTTCTTTTCCCTTCCCCTAGACCCCCTGACTCTGGCTATTTTTTTTTTTATTCACTCCCCTAAATTTTGAAGGGCAGGCTCTGGGCTTGCTATGCCACTAGCGCTAGCGCGTTTACTTATTATTGACGAGTTCAGTAGCTAGAGCACTCTCCTCTGGTCTCACACTGCGTCGCTATGAGCAGTTGCAGGAGCAAAGCTATAAAAAAAGAGAGAGCCTTAATTTAAACGCCTTTATTTACCCCCCCCCTCTACGACTGGCTCGACCATGTGGCAAAGGCACTAGGCACGCTCCCCCTACTCTAGTTCATTGCTGTGCTCATGCTCTTGAGCCCTGACAGTACGGCTCCAGGACCCCCGATAGTACGACTATCCCCCTCAGCTCCGGCAGCCTCTTCAAAGCTGCGGCTACAGTTCATACGGGCTCTACTTTGCATATAAGCCCTGCACTGCTCTGCCTTGGACGCGTTAGTTCGCATGAGCTGCTCATGCTAGCTGCTCACGCACCCCCAGGGCTCCGTACCACTGCTGACCCGTTAGTTTTGTGGTCTCCTACTATCCCCCCCCCCTCTAGCTGACCCCTGATACTTTATCTAGGCAGCTTTGCATATTTGTGAGGCGCAAGAAGCTGTCCTCTGCCACTTCCATTTTAATATGAACTGCCTAAGGGTAGCTAATCTGCTTGAGCAGAGGCTCAAGAGCATGACCAGTACCACTCCTCTAGGACCCCCTCTGGCTTCTTCTACCTGACCTCCTTAGAAGTATCTTCCCTTTTTGAGCTCTCCCCTACTCCTCTGCTGAGCTGCTCTCTATTTTTATAGATGTAGGCTCACGAGAGGCAGATGCACCTAGTACTTATGGATGCCTTTTACTGGAGCTCCTACCCAGGTGGTAACTTCGAAAAAAAAAAGGAATAATAAAAAAGTAACTCCTTATTATTGCTCATGCTCTGCGTAGCCTGAGGAGCTCTCAAGGCTACGGCTATGTACGATCTGAGGTAAGAAAATAACGCAAGCTCTTGATGGTAGCGCCACTGTTCATGAACTGCCAAAATGGCAGCGCAGTTCATGTACTAGAAAATAAGTGGCAGACAGCTCTGCAGTCGCTCCCCCCCCTTGACCTGCTAGATGCTAGCACAGCTAGAACTGCCCTTCAAAGGCTGCGGACAAATATGCAAACCTTGAGAGTAACCGCTCACCTCTGACCCTCTATAGCCTGGAACTAGCTGCGGCTCATCTCATGCGTACTATCGCCTCGTGCTCAGGTTCGTGCTACGCAATGAGCCAGCTCCTCATGCTGTGCTCATGGCCTCATGGCCAGCGGCCACTGCCCGTTGCATGCTTTTGCAAATGCACAGCTCGAGCCTTGAGAGCTAGCTTGACCAGTTGCAGTTCACTCCCCCCTAATTTACCCCCCCCTAAGCTAGTTGGGATGGAGAGCTCCATTGGTCTTGCTACCCTTTTAAGCTCTCTCCCCCCCCTTAGGCGGCTTGCTTAGCCGGAAAAAAATCTTATTAGCATAAAGAGATATTCGAAAAAATTTACCTAGCCCCAGAGGGACTCGAACCCTCGCATATAATGGTGAAAACATTATGTCTTAACCTCTTGACTATGAAGCCTTTCCTATTGAGCAAAATATTAATTTTTTTAGCTCCTCTCGCTGCCTGTAGCCCATGCAGCTGCCCTAAGGTACGGATAAGAGATGAGGGAGCCCTAAGGCTCCTTGAAAATAGGCTCTAAGCAGGCTAAGGCGCTAAGACCCCTTCTAAAACCCTCCTATCTCCCCCCTTTTTAAAGGTAAGGTTCGTGGTTGGTTGGAAGCAGGCTCCTACCTTTGCAGACCCCTCTTAAAGAGGCAGCAAGAAAGCGCCCACCTTCCCCCTTTTAACCAGAGGCTGACAGCTTATTCGACAAGTGAGAGCTTATCTAGTATGAGCGCAAAAATATGGCAAATATTTGTTTGCCTAAATAGTTTTTCAGTCCAGTGCAAGTATCGCACTTGCTTCAGCTGGTTACAAAACAGCCACATTACTTTTATGCTAACCGGACAAGCCTTAACAACTAATGTCTTTTATCGCTCCTTAGGCAGAGGCAGCTAGGCAGGCTAATTTATTTTTGCCTTTCCTACCCGTTCCCATTTTAAGGCCAGGCTACCTCTTGTAAAAAAAGAGAGCCTTGCCGTAGGCTTATTTATTGACGCAAATAGTAGCAAAGCACCTATTTATGCTGGCAGACAAGCCCTATATGCAGGCAGCTATAGCAGGCTTCCCCCTAAAAGCCTTCGCTTAATAGGCACCTACTCTCGCTCATGCTTGCTTAGCTAGAAAAAGCCTAAAGAAGAGCATTGCTACTGACAAGCTGGCTTGCCCCTGACAAGGTAGGCCAATACCTTTATTGCTGGTTACCTCTAGTGCCCTACTCTAGTTCATGGCTGTGCTCATGCTCTTGAGCAGATGTCGCAGCTCTTGACCCGATGGCTGCCTAAGCTAGAACTGTTGCGACTTCATCCGCTCATGAGCAGCTACAGTTCGCTCTACCCCTTTGCATATAAGCCCGAGCCAAGCTCTGCCTTGGACGCGTTAGTACGCATGAGCTGCTTGGACCCTTAGTATAAAGGCCTCTCTAGAGCCCCCCCCCTTGAGCTGCGTCTTTCGCTTAAAGACCTTACCAATATTTGTGAGGCGCAAGAAGCTGTCCTCTGCCACTTATTTTCTAGTACATGAACTGCGCTGCCATTTTGGCAGTTCATGAACAGTGGCGCTACCATCAAGAGCTTGCGTTATTTTCTTACCTCAGATCGTACATAGCCGTAGCCTTGATGCTCAGGCTACGCAGAGGCAAGGCAGAGCAGTTGCACTGCGTCGTTGAACTGCAGGACCCCCTCTTTTGCTCCAGTATACCTGGAACTAGAGGCAGTAAAAAGAGTGCCTTTGCTCACCTGCAATAGCTGTCAGGTAATACTGCCTTACCTATAGCTCCCTATATATTTTAAAGGCAGACAAGCTGGCAGCTTATTCCTGGATGCAACTATCCGCTCAATAAAGAGTGCCAGTGCTCCTTATATCCCCCCCCCAAAGGCTCCTTCTCATATTTATAGAGGCTCAAGTAAATACTCCTGGACCTTTGGCTCTGGCTGACTGGTTACCAAGTGAAGCAGCTAGTGCTTAACCGGCCTGCTCAAGCTAGTGCTAGTGCTCAAGCTAGTGCTTCTATCTAGAATGCTCCTTTGCTACAGAAGATCTGGCTCTAGGCTATCTCTCTAGTTCCTGGCTTGTGCTGGTTGCCCCCCCTTGCACTTGCACTAGCCGCTCGCTTGGCAAACTGCCGCACTGCAAAGCCCTTTGCATATTTGACCCTAGGCAGCTAAGCGACCAGTAGCCGCCTTGAGCAGTGCAGGTAGCCATTCTCCCCCTAGGCAGAGCAAGAGCTTGGCAAGAACAGCTAGACCTGTGCTACCTCTCCCTTGCGCAAAGGCTGCTGCGTTCTGTGTTCCATTTTGAGCGATGAACAGCGCTGCTCTAGTACGCACTGGCTGTTCCATAAGCGCTCTAGGCAGCAGTGTTCCATAACTAAGCGAGGTTTATCTGCCGGCTATTGAACAGCAGCTGGCTCTGGCTTTGCACAAGAGCCCCCCTAAGGGAGCCGCTCTTGCAAAGGCGCCCCTAAGGGGCTAAAAGAGGGTCAAAGCTGATGCTTGGCCAAGCCTTTCCTACCGCTCAAATTGAACTAGAGGCTACTCTCTCAAGCACACCTCCGCACTCTGCGCACAGCCTCTTCAAGCCTCCCTCTCGTGGCGTTCGATGGCATTTGCTGTGCTGTCTCATGGCCTCATGGCCAGCGGCCACTGCCACCGCTAGCATCGTTCGGCAAATATCGAACGCCACTGCACCCCTTGATCTGCATAAGTTCCTTCATTTTGTACTTGAACCAGTGCTAGTGCTTGCTACAGAAGATCTCTTCTCTCCGTTCCACCTGTGCCTGTTCTATTTTCTTACCTGTGTACGATCAGTGGCAGAGAGCATTGCTAAAGACCTGACTTTACCTCTGCAGTAGCAAATCTGCCTCAACACAACAACAGAAAAGTGCTTCAAGTGCTCCTTATATCCTCAATAAAAAAGAAAACCTCACTTATTGAGGACAATACCTGACAAGTAAAGGGGCTAAGCCTTTTTTCAAAGAGAGCCTTCTTTATCCCCTAAGCTGGCGTAGCTGGCTCCTGACAAGAGAGGCTCTTTCCCCTTTTTCCTCCTTAATTTCCTCCCCCCCTTATTAGTTCCTAGGCTTTTTTGCTAAGTGCTAAGAGCTCTAGCTGTCTAGGGCAGCTAGCATCGTACGGCAAATGCATAGCTCAACCCGTAGACCAGTTCCACTTAAAATAGAACTGAACACTGCTGCTTCTATCCGCTCTAGGCTGGCTTGCTCTGGCTTAGGCTGGCATCTGCACTGCTCTTGCCGCAAGCTATGCTGATTAGGCACATTGAGGGCAGCTAGCCTACTCATTTGTGTACCCTCCAGTTATTCTAGCTGTGCTCATGGCCTCATGGCCTCCGGCCACAGGCCACAGCATCTGCATGAGCACAGGCAGAGTGCCTGTGCTACGCAAGAACTGGCTCATGGCCTGCGGCCACAGCCTCTTGCGCTGCACTGTTCGTTCTGCTGTGTTCCTTGCAAAGAAAGCCTACGGGACTCTCGCAAGGAGCTATAGCGTTGCACTGGTCTAGCTGTGGCTCTGTTCCGTTTGCCAGGCTTCGTCCCGTAGCATCCCTAGGCTGGGCAAGCTCTGCGCTGGCGCCTCTGGCTATTGCTAGCACTGCTCTCCCTGTGCCCCTAAGGGCATGAGGCAGCAAGCTATTGCTAGCACTGCACTCCCTTGGCAGCAGTTCATCCCTCTCGCTCTGGCAAAGGGCCAGGAACTAGATAAATCTCCTAGCTGCTCATGCATTTGCATTTATTCGTTTGCTTGCTGCCAAGCACTGCTGTGCTTGAGGCTTGCCATTGCTCATGCATTTGCATTTATTCGTTTGCTTGCTGCCAAGCACTGCTGTGCTTGAGGCTTGCCAATCTAAGGGCCACCAGTTGCAAAGAGCTAGCCCTTGCATCTGCACAGGCAGAGTGGAGTGCTTTGCCCCCCTAGTGCCTTGCAGTGGCAAGCATCGCTGCCTTCTTCCATTTTGCAGTTCTGACCCTCTGCTGATCGCTAGCACAGCTAGAACTGAACTGCTTGCTGCACAAGTCAAGTACAGGCTTAATATGAACTGCCTTTGAAGAGTTGCCTACTGGTCTACCCTTGAGCCACTCTTTCAAGGCAGCTAGCTAGAGCTTGACCATAAGTGCAGTTCTTGCGTACGGTTGCTCTTCTGTACTGGAGAGAGTTGCAGAGCTCAAGCCCAGTATTAAGCCAGTAGCTACCCGTAGCCTGCCTTCTCTAGTTCATTTACTAAGCACTCCTTCGACCAGTGCTGATGCTACGGGAGAGCTAGAACTGAACTCTAGCTACACTTTATTGAACCCTCGCTTGCCTCATCCCTTAGGGCACAGGCTAGCTTGACCCTTAAACTCTCCCTGTGCCCCTAAGGGCATGAGGCAGCAGCGCAGTACATCGGTCTAATTGAACTGAACTGCCAAGCTGGCTCCTACCCTACAGTTCTAGCTGTGCTAGCTAGAGCATCAGATGCAGATGCAGCAAATGCATGAGCACTGCTGAGAGCCTCTTGCTGATGAACAGCTGAGCTTGCTACAGCTGAGGTCTTGCAGATGGAACACTGTTGGCTAGTTATTTGACCCGATAGCTTCCTGAGCTCTCTCCGTTCGTATTAAGACACAGGTGCTGGCTTCCTTGGTAAGCTGTTCGTACCTGCCTCGCATTGCTTGCAGAGCTCTCTCCAGATAGTGGATAGAGGCACCTTGTGTAGTTCGACCCGTAGAACTGAAGCTTGCTCCTGTCTTCCTGGCTTGAGCGCCTAAGAAAGAGGTGCTTGGAACTAGAGCAGAGCTAGGCAGTTCAATACTGCCGCTCATGGCAAGCCGTCTTAGAGCGAGCTGAGCTAGCCTCTAAGAGCGCTGGCAGTTCCTGAGCTGATGTACAAGCTGCCTTGCTAGGCAGCTAGCTAAGAGCAGAGCTAGCCCAGACAGCTTGCCCAAGCAAGCAAAGAAAGCTTGCTACCTGCACTGGTCTCCTCCCTACTGAGGGAGAGCCTCAACCCTGATGGTACACAGTTCGCTTAGAGAGAGCCGATCTTCTGTAAGAGCTTTGCACTTGCCAAGCGTACCTGGCTGTTGCCCTTGCACTTGCTGCAGTCCTATCTGGCTTGACCCCTTGCGTAGCATGGTCTGCGTGACCCGTAGAACTGTAGCTGCTACTAGCCCTCTCTCAATAATAAGAAGAGGACTTGTGCTCCCCTTATTTTAAGTTCTAATGCTCCAGTCTAAGAAGCAAGCCCCCCCCTTAGTTTGCATCTTTCTCCCCCCCCCCTGGCTTCCTTTGCGTCCTCTATTTAGAAAAAAAGAAGCAACCCGTAAGGCAAGAGGCAAAAGCCTAGCAATAGTATTAATATGTCGATATTCTAATAATTTAGTTAAATATAAATTTAGTACTTTATACCTAAAAACCTTTAAGTTCTTTCAGCTAAAGCCTATCTATTTTTAGATATAATATAAAAATAAGAGCTCATAGCCCGTAGAAGACTGCCACCTAGAGCTCTAAGCGCCTTTCGCTTGCCTTCGCTACCGCCGACTTGCTTGCGACGGCTCCCAGTGCTAGCTATGTGCCTGCCTTGCAGCTAGAGCTCTTTTTTATTCTAAAAAAATTAATTCGTCTTATTATCAGACGTATATTTAAGAATATATTAAAGTAAACTTCGTGCCTATATGCTTTCAGCACTTATTTTAACTAACATAGCGTTCCTGCCGTGCCTATGTTATATATCTACTAAAGTGTTAGTAACATCCATGCCCTCCTTTTACCCCCCCTTTGCTGGTAGGACTCCTTTGTAAACCCTAATGGCTGTTTTCTTTTTTTGCTTGTCCCTTATATCGCGCCTCTTTTTGCAAAGCCTAGCCCAGTTCAAGCTTTGCAGTTCACCCCTTGGCAAGTGCCAAGGCAGCCCTAAGAAAGTGCGTGCTTGCCTAGCTTCGCTACACTGCTCTAGCAAGGCCTACTCTAGTTCATGGCTGTGCTCATGCTCTTTGCATGGAGCCGTTGAACTGTACGCCCTCTCGATGAAGAGAGCAGCTAGCCACTATGGCATAAGGCCACCTAGTCCTGTCCCACTTTTTTGAACTAGAGCTTGGCAGTTATGAACTGCCGCTAGTGCTCATGGCTGTGGGCGGAGCCCTTGAGCCCAAGCAAGACCCTCCACTCTTGCTCTTGCCTGGCTAGAGCTTGAGCATAAGTTATTTGAACTAGAGCTTGGCCAGTATTTTTATTTATATAGGCTACGGCTAGAAGAACTAGCACTGCTAGACCCCCACTTTTCTGGTAAGAGCCTACGTTGTAGGCTTGCTCTGCCTATAGGCAAGAACGAACCACTGGTGCAAAAGTGCGAGCTCTACCACAAGCGTCGTTGAACTGCTCTTGCCCGAGAAAGCCTTGCCCTTCTGCGCCTTATACGCTAAGGCACTAAAAGTAAAAAAAAAGAGCTAAGGCACTCGCAAGTAAACAAAACTTAAGAAATTTTACTTTAATATTGGGCACATAAACAACAGGTAAACCATAGGTTAATATACCCAGCTCCTTTCGTACGAGGGATATATCTTTATTTTATTCTAATTTCCTCTAGAAGATAGAAACCATACTGTCTTACGACGTATTTATGCTTATTCAAGTATTTTAATACTTGGCTAGACTATATCTTCATTATATTATTATTTTTATCATATTTATTCTATTAATACTATTTCTCCCTTTGAAGAAGGTTGTTAGCGCGCGCGCGCGCGCGGCGCGCGCCGCGCGCGCGCCGCGCGCGCGCCTTGCCACTCCTTATTGAACAGGCTTGAAGAAGCGCTCCACTTTTTCTAGCTGTGGCGAAGCCAAGAGCAAGTCATCATAAGAACTTTTTACATAATCTTTAAAGGTTAAATTATCCGATTTTCTACTAATATGATAAGAAAACCTCAGAACTTCATGGAAAGTTGATTTATCAAGTGTTGAGTTTTTTAAAAGCTCTAATATCTTACAAGTAAAATATATTTTATAACCTTTCATAAAAGGTAAGAATAAATTATCAAAGTCCCCCTCTAATGACTCTTTATTTAGAATTTTGGGTAAAATAACGGAGATTAAATCTGATTTCTTTCCCGATTTATAGATATTGCATTGTTTACTTAGTTCAAATACCTCTCCTCTATCATTAAAATAAGACTTTATTTCATTTAATAAGGATAAATTATGAATATCTTGAGCTATAGTAAAACTAAAGCCCATGTTGCAAATAAAACCTTCTGGGGTTTTTTTTATAGATTTAAAATATGCAGATAATCCTCCGTCTCCGTCCCACAGCCCTTGTAAAAAGTCTACCGTTAAAGGCTTTGCTTTGAAATTAGTAATAACTTGCGTTAATTTACTTATATCAACCGACGCCGGTTGGATATTGTTAATAACCAGTTTTTGTTCAAGAGCCCTCAAATATCGAATTTTTCCTCCTACTTTTCCTAGGGGGTTTAGATTACTAGCTATAACCATTAAACTTAATAAAACTTGCCGGTTTATCTGACCCCTTGATAATACTTCAACTATATATTTAAACTGTAAAAAACTGGTTAATTTTCCACTCCTCAATTGATGGTTCATAAAAAAAGGTATAATAACATCAGATAACTCTGAGAGTTTATTTACCTGATATATTATAGATTGATCCTTATCACTATAATATACAAAACCTACATTAAATTTATGGAGAATTGCTAAGATAACATCTTTATATTTCTTCTTTTGCACAAGGGTAAATTTAGTTGAAATATTCAAAGATTCTTTATTTTTTTTCAAAGTAGCGGTAAATGGCGCAGGGGCAGCTTGAACTAATCCAGCTATGTAGTCCCCTTGTAACTCTCTAAGACCGCTTAGGTATTTTAATATGGGCAGCTTAACCGCTTTATCGGATAACTTTATTGGACCCCTTGAAGCATAGGAAGGAAAAAGAAATGAAGGAAAGAATGAAGCTTTATTTTGCAAACTTAATTTTACGTCCTTTGGACGATTTATTGAAAATAAAAAAAATAAAACTAATTTATTAACTTTGGATGTTGTCAGTTGCTATAAAATTTTTAAGATAATCTTTAAACTTTAGTAACTCCCAGGTCTCACATTAGCAAGGCCAATAATTAACTGACGGTTGTGCTCCCTACAGAGGGCCTTTTATCCCCTGTGGACTACTTCGAATCATAGCTTATTAGGACAACAGACCTCTAATACCCCGAGTTACCTTTATGTCGGGGCTAGGTTGTAGTCTGTTAGCTGCACACATTTGACCTTCTGCCACTATTGGTTCGATAATACAAGCAACCTTTTCATATTAAAGTCCAAGAAATTTTAAATAAATATGTCCGTAGGCAAGCCCTTAGGACATATTCCAGTTATAGGGGGCGGGCCACCCCTTCGGACATACAGCCTTAATGGTCCACCTAGAACAGTGCTAGGGGGTCAGCCTTCAGCCGAGCTTACTCATCACGAATGAGTGGTCGAACCTAGTTAACAGTGTATTTATTATCCGCCAACTGACTGCCCAGCAAATATAAAGTAACCTATCCTATGAAATGGACATATATTAACCTGGACGTAATATAGTGAGGTTTTACTCTGGTCAAGAGCCAGCGCCTGAAATGTAGTATTAGTAGTTTAATAATATAAGCTGACGGTGTTACCTATAGTTTTTTCTTACTATAAGTCCAATATAATAAATATTATATTGAGTCGTTACGGGGAGCTAAAAGATAAAAATATTTATCTTAAGCTTTCCCACGGTATTAGCATAGCTATAAATATATAACCTTAGCCTTCACCGTATTCTGTCAGTTATCATTCCAAATAAAAAATCATTATCTCAAGCCTCTAAGCCGTTTCTAGCTCTCTTATGAACTGACGGCTTGGCCTTTAAGCTTGCCCCCTGAGCCCTGATGAACTGTTGCTGACCTTTTTCCGCCTCTACTTGAGCCTGAGCCGTGGCTAAGCTTCAGTTCATCGCTCTATTGAGCCTTGAGCTGGCTCCTTTCTTAAGAGCGACTGCTCAACCCGTAGACCCGTAGCTAGGAGCGCACGCAAACAGTTCAACCCTCTTCCTTGCTCATGCTTGCTCATGCTGCATGCAAATGCACAGCTACGCTAGAGCCGTGCAAAGAGCGTTTGCGAGGCGATAGTTGCCCAGGTAAGCAGTTAGCGCGCGGCGCGCGCGGCGCGCGCGCGCGCGCCGCGCGCGCGGCGCGCGCGGCGCGCGGCGCGGCGCGCGCCTAGCTTGGTTGCGAGGTACGGCTTGCTCTTCTGTACCTTGGAGAGCAATTCCTCTCCCCACCTGCTGCTCTTGCTGTGGCTCATGGCCTCCGGCCACAGCCATGAGCACTGCTCAGACCAGTGCTGTTCGTAGGTAGTTCCTAGGTACCAGCTGCCGCCTGCGCACAGCTGTACCTCGTTCCCTTCTAGACCTGTATTAAGAGGAGCGGCTTCATTTACTAAGCTAGTTCTTGCTAGCTCCCGATCTTCTGGAGGCTTGCTTAGCACCCCTTGGCTGGTGTAAGCCATCTGCTCTCAACCCTCGTCTCTGCAAATGCAAAGGCAAATGCAAATATCTGCAGATGCAAAGGCAAATGCATCTCGCTCCACCTGCAGCGAGCAGTTCAGTACATTTTGTTCCGTGTGCAAATTGCTGATATTTGCAGATATTTGCTGTCTCTGCTGTCTCTCTAGGCAGCTCTCAACCCTCGTCTCTGCAAATGCAAAGGCAAATGCAAAGGCAAATAAATATCTGCAAATGCATCTATCTCTAGGCTCATGGCCTCTAGGCAGCTAGAGCTTGCCGCTTTCGTTATGAACAAGCGCTTGAGAACCTTGCCTAGCCACGGCTGCCCAGCGCTGAGCTAGCACTTGCCCTTGGTCCCTTCTTCAGGCTGTTGCCTTGCCGCAGCTGGTGTAAGAGCAGTGGCAAGCTCTCGAGGGCTGAGCTCTGTGTCTTAATACTGCTCTCTAATGCTGTGCTGTGCTGTCTCTCTAGGCTGGCTAATAAATGCAAATAAATGCAAATGCTACGGGCAGTGGCCTGTGGCCTGTGGCCTGTGGCCTCTGGCCGCTGCCATGAGGCCATGAGGGCCATGAGGCCATGAGGCCATGAGGCCATGAGCTTGCTGATGTACACCTCTGGTCCGGCTGAGCTCTGCCTTGCTACAAGCCTAGGCTCTTGCCTTCTGAACTGCAAAGCTGTGCTTCCATCCCTTGTACTGCGTACGGCTACTGCTAGAGCTTCGCTATCCTTAAAATTGAACAGATCGCTCCTTGCAGCTGCAGCTACGGCTAGAGCAACTGGCCTTTGAACTGTTGCACTGGTGAGCCTCTGCGTACGGCTATCTGCCTACCGCTCTCTCCCCCCCTCACCTCTAGCTGTGCCGTACGATGGCCTTTGCTGTGCTGTGCTGTCTGTGCTGTCTCTGCATGCAAATATCAGCAAATTGCAAAAGCATCAGCACAGCTAAGCAAATGCATAGCTGAGCTAGTACAAGAGCAGTTAAAGGTTTAGCAGTTCTAGCACAGGTCAGAACTTAAATTGAACTTTGATGTAGCCCAAGCTAGAACTGCAAAGCACTGCTCGACGCCTGGTTCATGAACTGCCTAGCAATGCAGCTGATGCGTTGCACAGCTAACTGCTAACAAAAAAAAAAAAAATGAACTGAACTAGCTAGTAGCAGTTCAGCGCTAGAAGACCTAGCTACTGCCCAAGCTAGCTCAGCTGAACAAGCAGCTGCGGACAAATATGCAATGCAGCAGTTCTTGCTGAGTTCCTAGCTAGCCACTGCAAGCCACACTCTCAGACCAGCTACGATAACTAGCCACTGCTCAAGCTATCCCCCCCCCCTCTCTGAACTAGAGAGCAAGAACTGCTACAGAAGATCTGGCTCTTCTTCGCTTGCCGAGGCTAGCCGAGACAACCAGTAAGAGCCTTTGCTAGTACGATGCGTTTGCATACACCACTGGAGCGTAGCGCTTACACTGCTGATCCTCGGCTACCTTGCTGAGCCATGGCTACAGAAGATCTGGCTCTTCTTCGCTTGCCCTGGCTGAGCCGTTTACTTCCTCTTAATACGAACGGGGCAGAGTGCCATGGCTACAGAAGATCTGGCTCTTCTTCGCTTGCCCAGGCTGAGAGTTCAGTACGAACAGCCTGTGCTGTGTTCGAGGCTAGTTCCTTGGAACCAGTCCCTTGCTCTTGCTGATTAGGACTGCTCAAGAGCAAGAAGACCACTGAAGCCTGAGCGTAGAGTTCCCTACTAAAGCCAGTTCCAGTTCTGCTAGTGCAAGCCGCAAAGCGAGCGCCTCTTGCTCTTGCCTGTGCCCCCTTAGGCCATGAGGCAGCTCTCTGTGCTGTCTCTGCTCTGCTGTCTGTGCTCATGGCCTCATGGCCTCATGGCCTCATGGCAGCGGCCACTGCCACTGGCCACTGCCCGTTGCAGTGCTTGCTAATGCATCAGCAAATGCATCTGCAAATATCTGCAAATATCATCTGCAAGAGCTGCACAGCTTGAGCCGCTCCTACAGTTCATCGCTCTAGACCGGATGCAGCGCCAGCCCTGGCCTTGTCTGGTCAGCTAGCTTGCTGACCTGACAAACTATCCCCCCCCCTGTTCCTATGCTGCTCTCGAGGCTGCTCATTGTGCAATGCATGAGCAAGCCTGCCACTGCCTTTGCAGTTCAGAAGTAGAGCCGACCTCTGCTCTTGCAAGGCACATAATCGCACTTGCAAGACAAGGCCTGATGCAAACCAAGACTGGAGCGCCAGCGCTTGAGCGTGCTCTGCCTCAACTAAGCCCTAGCTACTGCCTCTGCTCAAGCAGTTGCCTCTACTTTTTTCTTCTAGTTCTACCGCTAGAAGACCACTAACTGCCTTTGAACTTCCACTGCTGCAAGGGCAAGTGCGAGCTCTAGCCCCCCTGGCTCTTTCTTGCCTTGATGCTTGCTAGAACCCTCTATAAGGCAGGGCGAAAACTTAATGATTAATGATTTGTCCTGAATATTACGTCAAATATTCAGGGAACATGCTCACGCATGTTGGGGCTAAATACTTTAACCCAGCTCGTGTAACTTATTAATCGACGAACAGTCGAACCCTTCATGATTCCTGCGTTCATGTGGATAAGTTAAGCCGACATCGAGGTGCCAAACTGCGCACTCAATTTGTACTTCCTGGCGCAATTAGCCTGTTCAAACTCTGTTACGAAAAAAAACTCTAAAAGAGATCTTTTTACCATAATGGTTCCATTTTTTACAAAATGGCTCAGACTATGTAATCATCCTTTAAATAAATATAATATGCAACTCGTGATCTTTTTTTAATATAGTAATTCTTAGAAAAATCTAACCCTCGATTTAATAAAGGCGTGGCTAGCCTATTGCTAGCTAGAGCTAGCTGTATTGCTAGCGCTAATAAGCTGGCAATAAATGAACTAGAGCTCTCTTTATTCCGAAGTTTCTCTGCCTCTGATTATTGCTAGCATTGCTTGAGCTGGCTCCTCTCCCTCTAGTTCATTATTGAGGCGAACTGTTGCTTGCTGCCTCAACACAAGCCTCGCTTCTTGCTCTCAGCTAGAGCTTGCTGCTCTTCCTCTCCCTCCCAGTAAGAGCTCTCGTCTTCCTTCTCTTACTCCACGACTCTTATTTTAGAAGGCATCAGGCAGCTGCTCATGCTTGCACTGCCCCCCTGTTTGTAGCCAAGGCACTTGCGCAACTAGAGCCTCTTCTGCACAAGAGCGCCCCCCTAAGGGAGCCGCTCTTGCAAAGGCCCTTAGGGGCTAAAAAGAGGGTCAAAGCTGATGCTTGCCTAGCACTGTTCCTTGGAATAAATGTACTGGTATGCAAAGCTCTCCACAAGAGCCTTAAGCTGAGCAAGCTCATGCTCTCAACCCTGTATTAAATTGAACGCTGCCACGGCTAGCACTGGCTACGGCTAAGCACAAGACAAGCTGTGGTGTAAGCTGCAGTTCTTCGTACTGCACTTATGCTGATGCTACGCACAAAGAGAGGCTACCTCTCCTGTATGCGCTCCTCTCAAGCGTAAGAGCTTGCGCAAAGGCTCCCTTGTACTTGCACTGGTCTTCTAAGGCGACTTGCTAGACATCTGCACTGTTCGATGTAGCCTTGCTCAACCTGATAGTGCTGATCGCTACACTGCTCTTTGCTACCTGCCTGCCTTGCTAGAGGCTAAGTGGTGAACTAGAGCAAGAGTTCGCTTCTGCCTTCCTTCGCTAGAGAGGTTGCAGCTGGTCTTCTTGCTGTGCTGTTCCTTCCTGACTGCTCAGCTCTGAACTGCTAAAAAATGAACTGTACAGCTGGCTACTTCCTCTCCCCCCTCTGCATAAGTGCAGTTCGAGGCTAGCCCTTGCTCTTCTGAACTGGTGAGCAATTGCTACTCTGCTTGTGTAATGAACTGTACAGTTCATTACACAAGAGGTTGGCCAGCAAAGCTGCCTTGCACTCGAGCGCAGCTCTAGCTCAAGCTCATGCCCCCCCTAAGGGCACCGGCGGAGCCTTGAGCTTGAAAAGAACTGAACAGTTATTCTTGCTTGGGCGGAGCCTAGAGCTGTTCGCTGCGCTCATGCGTACCTGCTCAAGCAAAGAGCCAGCTCTAAGGCAGCTAGAGCAAAGCCCAACCCGTAGAACAAGCGCATGAACTGTACCAGTTCATTACACAAGAGGCTTGCTAGCCTTACAGCCACCAACTGTAATGAACTGTACCAGTTCATTACAGTTCCTTTGCATTACAGTTCATTACAGTTCCAGGCTTTGCAAGCCTGGCTTCCTACAGTTCATTACAGTTCCAGCCTTGCAACCATTAGCAAGCCACTCCTTTATTTACTACTTACTCAGCCTTTAACACCAAAAGATCCATTACGACCATTAGAGTTTATTAGAGAATAACTAACATTATCTTTCTGGTCTCCTCTTAACATTCTCGTCGAATAGAGAAATGATTCGTATTTTTTTAAACCACCCATATATCTCATCTTAAAAACAGATCTTGCTGCAGTTCGTGGTCTAGTTAACCTTCCTTTAGCTTCTACTCTTATACCTCTTAATTTTATATGTTTTATAAATTTAATAACATATTTGGTTATATCATTATCTCCAGTTTTAAAAAAAACTGGTGCAGCGCTGCCTAATAAGCCAAGCCCTCTCATTTGGCTTGCCGTGGCTTCTTGCCTTGCAGTTGCACCCCCTCTTGCTACGCTTGCAAGGCTTGCTACGCTTGCTAGGCTTGCTAGGCTTGCTTCGCTTGCTACGCTTGCTACGCTTGAGCTGGGGCTTTTTTCCCCCCCTAAGAGCACAGACGGGCCACTTTTGACCTCTTGTGTTAGTGTAAGCGTAGCTTGAGCTTGAGCTTGAGCCAGCTTTGCTTGGCCAAGCAAAGAAGCTTGTGCTTGACCTGGCAAGGCTAGTGCTGGCAAGGCTAGTGCCTCCGCTTGTGCTGGCAAGGCTTGTGCCTCATGCCCCCTTAGGGGCACAGCTTGTGCTGGCTTGCTTTGACCTGGCAAGGCTAGTGCTGGCAAGGCTTGAGGCTTGCTAGTTGCAAAGGCCTCTTGAGCACTACGCACTCTCTGGCTCTCTAGAGCAGTTGCAGCTAGCGCTTGAGCTGGCAAGGCTAGTGCTGGCAAGGCTTGAGCTCTTTGAGCTTGCGTTCAAGGCGATGCAAGCGTTGCTTGTGCTGAGCTGCTTGGGCTTAAGCCTACCCTATCTAAAGTTTTTAAAAGCCCCCTTTTGTAGAAAGGGCTTGTGCTATATAAAGAATGCGAGCTAGAAAGAGCTTTTAATGGCCGGCTTTTTTGGATATCTGGGAAAAAATAGAAAACTAAAGACGTTAAAGACTCTGATTTTTTTCTATTAAACATACAACTAATTAAATTATTTTTTAATTTATAAAAGATCTCTGGTTTGCGAGAATATCTTTTTATTGCTGTGGCCGCTGGCCATGAGCACTCTTCTATTTTTACCTTTCGTAAAGATGCTTTTAAAATTCTATATAACTTATTATCTCTATTTCTTAGTTTTAAAGAGACAATTTGCGTATAAATATGACTATTTAGATGCATTTTTTTTAAATTAACAATATTCAAGACTATTTTTTTGTGATATATTTGTTCAATTAAATGAATAAATTTCTTTAAAGTTAAAAAGTTATTTTTAACTTTATTTAATCTTATTAACTTTCAATATAAAAAAACCTTTTCTAAGTAAGATAAAGACATTTTATACAAATAATATTCAAAATTAAAGATAGAGCTCTCCTGTTGGTGCTGAGCTCTAGGGCTCATGGCCTCCTCGACCTGGCCCAGCTCTTGCCTTGCTAGAAGAGCATGCCTTGCTAGAAGAGCTTGCCTTGCTTCTTGAGCTTGAGCTTGTCCCCTATTGCCCATTAGCCCCCACTGATTTGGTTTTACTGCCTTCTTTCCTTCCAAGAAAGTAGAAGCGCTGCAAATCTTTAATATATCATTAGTAATTAAAAAGGGTAATTTATTTAAAAGAAGTCTATTTTTAAAGAAGTTGAATAAATTATTATTTAAATTATCCTTTATTTTAAATAAGTTATTATAAATAAAGAAGAAACTATTAATTTTCTGGTATATTTTTGTAAGGCAGCTCTGCTGAGCTGCGTAATTATTAAATATCTTAGTTTTAAGAATATAAATATAAATAGCTAATAAATAATTTAGATTAGCTAAAACAATATTTATTTTTTTAATGATAGAAGCCATAGTATTATAATATGAAAAATAATGTTCATCGCTTGCATTAAATTCATATATATTTAACATTCTGTTGTATAAGATAATTTTGGCCAGCTGAGCTCCTTTAGCCCCCTCCTTAGAAGCAGCGCTCTTAACAAGTTGTGTATGCAAGGCAGGCTTGGCTTGACCTGGCTTGGCTTGACCTGGCAAGGCTTGACCTTGAAGCACTCTCTGCCTGCCAGCATGAGGCAAGGCTAGTGCTGCCTCCCCTAGTGCTGGCAAGGCTTGACCTGCCTCATGCCCCCTTAGGGGCACAGCTAGAGCTGGCAAGGGCTGACCTCAACTTGCTAGAGCAAGGCCTCCCCTCCCCTCTCTTTTTGGTTGTTGTTGCCTTGCACTTGCAGTGGCTAGCACTGCCTTGCTCTCCTCTGAACCCTGCCTTATTTTTAAAGACTTATTCGGTAAAAGTAATGCTTTTACTCTATCATTAAAATTAGATGATATAAACATCTGGTTTGCATTATATAAATAAAAAGTAATAATAACTTTGTTATTAGTATGTTTTAAATCACCTTTACCTAAAAAAGCTTTTTTGCTAGATAATAATCTATATCTCATTGGTAAGGGGCTTGCTCCTTCTTTCAAGGCCTTCTTGCTATAAGAGGAGCTTGCTAGAGCTGTCCTATATAAATTAGAGAGCTGCGCTGCGCCGCTGCCTTTTTCTCTCTTGTGCCCTTGCCTTAAGTTGCTTGCGTTGCTAAGGCTGTTTCTTAAGAAGCATGGCTCTTCTTGCCTTGCAGTAGCAATCTCTTTAGCGCTGCTAAAAGCCCCCAAAAAGGACTTATTGGTTGCAGGCTTGCCATAGAGCAAAGCACCTCCACTTTTGCTAAGTAGGAGCTGCGGCAAGCCTTTGCCGCCTGCCTGCCTGTTACAAGCCTTGCTCCCCTTTTTTTGCTGTGGCTGTGGCCGTAGGCCATGAGCCAAGAGCAGTCCCTCCTTTAGGTAGCTTTGCAAATGAGAGAAAACTGGCTTAAATTTTAATCTAATACCATAGTTAAAATAACATTTAAACAACTTCATTAGCAAAATATCTGCGACTGGTATGGTTTTGGGGTAATTTTTATTATAAGTGTAAATACTATTATACCATTCTTGTGATGCAGGTACAAAGTGACGGTACTTGTTCACCTTTTCTAGAATATTATTCTGGCTTCTAGCGAAGCAGTTGCTCCTTTTTTTTGCCTTGCCTAGGCTCGTGCACTTATAAAGAAGAGCAAGCCTCCTTTTATTCAATGGCTGCGCACTTTTCGTGCACTTATTGCTCTGCCGGCTCTCTATTAATAAGGGCGCCAAGGGCAACCCCTCCTTAACGTCCTGGTCTGCACGCAATGGCAAGGCTGGCCTTTCTCCCCTCAAAAGCCCCTTATAAGCACTACTGTCGCACTTGCTGACCTCGCTCTCTCATTTGCAATGCCTTGCTCATTCTTTGGTTAAAAAACCACACTCTCTGCCCCCCTTATTTTGTAAAATTTATTATAACTTTAGGTGGGCATTATTTTATTTTACCTGAGCTTATTTCTAGCTAAGCTATTACATTAATATTTAATGATTCAAGATTATTTATGATTATATTTAATAAAAAGGATGTTGAGAACAATTTAATTTTTTTTTTAATTGAACCAGCCGCAGTGGCTAGTTCACCCCCATGACGTTTTCCTCCCTCCTTGACCCCACTAGCCACTGCTCCTTGACCCCACTAGACCTGCTTGGAGCTTAGGCTATGTGCGGCCTTGCTATGTGCGGCCTTGCTATGTGCAAGGAGCCTCCCTCTCTCTACTATCTGCCTCCATCCCTTTCCCCCATGTGCTAGACCTTTGCACAATGGCTTGTGCAGGCAGGCTACCCCCTCACCTCATGCCTTATTCTCCCTCCTCTCTGGCTCAGACCTCTGCACTGCTTGCGTTGCCCGAGTACAAGCTTACACCTGCTCGCCTGGCTCTGCAAAACTGTTCCTGCCGTAGCGCTTCACTTCTTGCACTGGTCTCGCAACGCACCCCTGTGCAAAAAGCTTAGCTTCGGCTACAGCTGGCTTATAAGACCCACCTCTTCTCTGCCTTGCGCAAAGGCTGCACAGCTCTAGGCTGGCTCCACTCTTCAAGGCAGGCGCAGTGCTAAGAAAGAGCTGTGCTCTCCTCTGGTAAGAGGTTAGAGCTCTGCCTGTTCTTGAAGCGTACCGCTTCATGCGTACCTGGCTGGTTCAGTTAGACCCTTGCACTACGAGCTCAAGAGCCCTGCCTCTTCTAAACTGCCAGAGGCTACTCACTTAATCAGTTGCCTATTTTGGTCAGCAAGAAGCCAGCTCTGCACTGGCTCTGCTTCTTGCCAGCCTAGCACAAGTCATATTTGTCTTGACCCCTGTGCTCAAGCACAAGCTGATCGCTAGCACAGCTAGAAGAAGAACTGTACCTTGCTCAAGCAGCTGCCCTCTTTGCAGTTCTTTGCTAGTTCTTATGCTACGGCTCAAGGCAGCTGCTCTCTGGTTCCCTTTTGCAAAGACCTAGCTGGTCTTCTAGGTAAGCTTCGCTTACCTCTGTACCTTGGCTGCTTGGTTCAGTTCCTTGCTAAGACAAGACCTCTTTGCCTGTGCTCATGCTGATCGCTAGCACAGCTAGAAGAACTGTAGGCAACTGGCTAACCCTACTATCTTATGCTAGGCAAAAGAGTCCCCTCTTATGCTCAAGGCAGCTCATGGCTCTCTGCTGTCTGTCTCTGCCTTTGCCTTTGCATTTCTTGGGCAGCAATGCTAAATGCACTGCCTTGCTTGCTAATGCAAATAAAGAAATATCTGCAAATGCAAATGCAAATATCAAATATCTGCAAATGCAAATGCTACGGGCTGTGGCTGTGGCCTGTGGCCTGTGGCCTCTGGCCGCTGCCATGAGGCCATGAGGGCCATGAGGCCATGAGGCCATGAGGCCATGAGCTAGAGCAAACCAAGCACTGGTTCACCTCTGGTACCTTGAGAACTAGCGCTGGTCTTCTATCGCTACCTCTGAACTAGCCTAGTTCCATTAACCCGTAGGTTGCTAGGCTGCTGATGCAGCACTGCTTGAACTGATCGCCTGGCTTCTGGTTAGAGCAAGCACCTTGCCTGTTGTTTGCTGTTAGCTAGCTACTAGCCTTGCTCTGCGCTCTGGCTCCCAGCGCCTGCGCAGAGCTTGCCTCTAAGAGATGAACTGTTGCAAGCTCTCTAATGCTGTGCTGTCTCATGGCCGTTCGGCCACCGCCTTTGCCTTTGCCTTTCTTGGCCTGCTAAATGCGGTGGGCGTAGCCCTTGAGCTGCCTAGCAAATGCAAATATCTGCAAATGCAAATAAATGCACTGCCTTGATGGCAGCTAAGAAAGAGCTGACCTCTCTTTGCAGCTCTAGCTCTCCCCCCCCTTGCTCTGCGCTTGAAGCTTGCAGACCTCTGCACTGTTCCGTATTTGCAACCTCTCTAGCTGTGCTGATGGCTTGATTGCTGTCTCTCTAGGCTCTCTTGGCCAGCTGTGCTCAGCTCTTGCCTGTGCCCTAAGGGCATGAGGCAGCATGCTAATGCAAATATCTGCAAATGCAAATATCTGCCATCTGCAATCTCCGCTGGCCGAGGCCATGAGCACTGCCAAGCAAATGCAATGCTGCCTAGCTAAGAACTGAACTGCAAAGCTAAACTGGCAAGCCAGCGCCAGCGCTGAGCTACAGCAGACCTGCCTACAGTTCGAGGTAAGACCTCTTTGCAGTGTAAGCAGTGTTCCATCGTACTGCTCTGCTCTGACGCAGCTAAGAGCGCAAGCCTCTGCCTAGTGCAGTTATAAGTGGCCACTTATTTGCAAAGCACTGCCTAGTTCTTAATGTGCTTTGCCACTTTGCCATTCGTTTAGCCAGCGCCACACTTGAGCCTTAACAAGAGCCTGAGAGTTGAGCCTGAATAGTCCTTAACTGTTGCACAGAGTTGCGCAGCCGTGGCTAGCAAGATACGCAAGATACGCTTCATTCGCAAGATACGCAAGATACGCAAGATACGCTAGATACGGAGGGCTGTTTATTTTAGGGAGAGAGAGCCTTAAAAAAAAAACTTTAGTCGTTGAACGTTTTTAAAAAGATTTAGTTCTTAAAAGATATAAGTAAAAAAAAGGATCAGCCTACACCTCTGGCTTTGCTCCACTGCCTTTGCAAAGCCTAGTTGCAAAGCCTTGCACGGCTCTTGTTCGTACCGCCCCCTAAGGGGAGCCTGGCTGCCTTGCGCGCCGCGCGCGCGGCGCGCGCGCCGCGCGCGGCGCGCTGCAGTAGCAGACCCCCTGTGCTTCTAGAACTGAACTGGCCTTGCCGCTAAGAAAAGACCCTGCTCAAGTGGTTCTTCTTCTAGTGCTTGCCTGTTCTTTTAGTTCGCTTCTGCCTTTGCTTGGCCTCATGCTACTTGCAAAGCCTGTGGCAGCCACGCTCTGCTGTAAGCTAGGTTCCTTCGTCAAGCACAGGTCTGAGCCTGACTAGAGCGCTTACCACTGCCTTGTGCTTGAAGAAATTGAACTGTAACCTGCCTTCTACTAGTTCGACCTGTGCACTCTTTAGCCCCAGTTCCATGCTTACCTCTCCCAGCAAAGCCTAGCTCTTTCGTACCTGCTTACAGTGCAGAGCGCCCACTCCTTTACTGAGAGAGCCTGCTCTTCCTCTTGCTCATGCCCCCCTAAGGGCACCGGCGGAGCCATGAGCTTTGCAAAGGCGCAAAGGCTGCACTGGTCTGCCTGGCCTGCTCTCTACCTCATTTGCCCGTAGCTCCTTGCACAGGCAGTGTTCCTTGAACTAGCGCTCTAGGCAGGCTGGCCTTATCCTGGCCACTTAAGAGGCAAGCAAGCCCCTAAGGGAGCCTTGTTCCTTTTGTCTCTGCTGTCTAGGGCAGCTGTGCCTTTGCCTTTGCATTTATTGGGCAGCAATGCTAAATGCACTGCCTTGCTTGCTAATGCAAATAAAGAAATATCTGCAAATATAAGCAAATATCTGCAAATATATGAAAATATCCAATAAAGGCAAATAAATGCAAATATCAAATATCAAATGCAAATGCAAATAAATTTGAGCCTTACGTGCATTGCCTACTAGCAAAGCTAGAACTGTTGCTAGCTCTCTTTGCAACTAGCTTTCTTTGCACTGCTAAACTGGAGCCTTTGAAGAGCCTCCATTCTTCAGTAAGAGGCATGCCAGCTCTTAAAAGGCAAGCCCTTCTTTGAAGAGAGCACTGGCTTGGCTTCGCTGAACTGGTACCAGTTATCTACTGTTGCACAAGCAGTTCCTGATATAAGTAGCCTTTGAAGAGTGCTAGCGGCTCTCTGAGGCTCGACTGGCTTGTTGCACTTATGTCAACTTACAGGCACAAGTGCTACAGTTCATCCGCTCTGCGCTGTGAGCGGCTACAGTTCTACGGCTTAAAGAGCAGGTATGCAAATTTGATCTGGAGGCTGATCTTAAATTTATTATTTAAGATATTCTGAATCTTTTAAACTTCGCTTCAAATAAACTAAAAACCTTTTAGTATTTTTTGAAATTAACTCAATTAAACCCCAAGAAATACTAATAATTGTATTATTATTAGGTAGGGACAAATCCTATCCCTAGCGTAGCTTTTTCAAAAACCCAAGACCTTTCCTTTCGGCATCTTGTGATCATATGCCCCGCTTACGCGACTGATAGACGTGTCTTTCAAACAGTAAAGCAAGATTAAGCCATTAAACTTGACAAGTAATTATTATAAAAATATCCAGCTCTTACCACTCCAAGCGCTCTCACCCCCCCCTATATAAATGATCGGCTACCGGTGTAAGAGAGGTGAACTTGCGCATCGCTAGTTCACCGCTACACCTCTTCAAAGGCTCCTTGCCTTGCTGCTTACCTCGTTAGAAGAGCGTTCCTCGCCTAGTGCAGCTTGAGCACAGCTTGACCGCTCTAGGCTGCAGTTAATCCTAACCAAGCTCTGAACTGCAAAGCACTTGAGAAATCTGCACTAGAGCTCACAAGGGCAGATGCAAACCTAGAGTGGTGCTATGCTCTAGCGTAGCTAGAGCCAGCTCTAGAAGGCTAGCCTCTTTGCTCCACTCGATGCATACCTAGAGAGCGCTAGTGCGCGCAAGAGCTCTGAACCACTCAGTTCTAGACCTTTGACAAGAGGCTTGCGCTGCGCACTCTTCTCCAGTTCAATTGGTGCCTTGCGCTATGTACTGCTCCCTTGACCGCCTCTTGTTTGCCGGCTGAGAACCATCTGCCTTTGCTACAAGGCCTAGTCCCCCCCCCCTACTGGCCTGTGTTCGTTCTGTAAGAAAAGGATCTGCCTGGTTCTAAGCTAGCTTAGAACCAGGCTAGCTCTAAAGACCACGGCTAGAAGACCAGTGAGAGCCTCTGGTACTAAGCTGGCCAGAAGAAAATATAACATAGTTTACATCTATTTTCAATATAGATAAAATCTTACTTGATTAAAAAATTTAGTTCTAACTCAATAGATATATAGGTGGATTGGTAATAGTTCTAAGAAGAGCTATCTCTAATAACAAACTAAAAAAACCTAAAGAGGGTAAGCCCTTAGCACGACGCTAGCCTGGCTCATATTTAGCCTAGGCAGCTAGACCCTTATAGATTTGTTATAACGAAATTATAACCAAATTACAAAATTAACTTTGGATACACCCAGGTACTTTTTATGGGATCTGTGCCCCGCATAAACTGCCTCCTAGTCATCGTTCCTCTCTTGGTTTGGAAATGATAGTATATTTATCACGTAAATTATATTTACCAATATGAAAAACTAAATAAAGGTGTTTCAATTTCGGTCAATTAAGACCTACCTTATGCACTAAAAATGCTGTTTATCATATCTAATAACTAGTAACAGTAAAGCTGCATAGGGTCTGGCGAGATAGGTCGTTTTATTACTAAAATTTCCCCCTCTAAGAACCGTACGTGCGACTTTCATCGCATACGGCTCAAGCAATATGTTATTAAGTTTTATAAGGGCTTATAGAAGGCCTTATTACCCCCCCCCTTTTGAAGGTTTACCTCTATTACCTATATTTATGAACCTAAACTTTTTTTATTATCTGTATATGTATTATAACATTTTCATAATATCTAAATGGTTGGACTTTTAACATAAAACCTGTTCTAAGTCTGCATCTTTTCAGATTAGCTTAAATTCCCCCCCCCTTAAAGCCTATTTACGTCATTACAACATAACCTTCGCTTTTTAGAACATCCTTTACCCACTAATGTATATTTAATTTCACAATTAAACTTCCTATTATCTTTGTCCTACATAAAAGGGCATTATTGGGCTTACCTAGTTTACTTAATAACACTTTAATTATAGCCTTAGGATCTCACTATACGCACATTGACATTAGACCCATTAATAAATAGACGAAAAACTATTTATACAATCAATGGCATAAAAACCGCGGTTTTTAGGTTAGACTACGCTTCAAACGTGAGTTCATTAAATTTATCCTTAGCTATATAGCTCACCTTCCCGAATATATTTGGAAGGACGTATTAAATACTAATTAACGGGCTTTACACAAAGGCACTGACTTTTGCATACCGTATGAGCTCAGATAATGGGTTATCTGGTGGGATCTCACCACATTGTTATTAAGTACTTTGCTAGTCGCACTCTCGTCTATCTAGAGGTAAACTGTATCTGCACAGTTATTCCAATTTCACTGAGCCAATCCTTGAGACAGCTGTTGTATCGTTAAATCATTCATGCAAGACCGCATTTAACGGCCAAGGTATTCCGCTACCTTAGGACCCTCATAGGTACATAGCTGATAAAATTTATCATACAAAAAAAAAATTATTAAATTCATATTATCTTTATCTTTAGATAAAATAAGGGATTTTAGAAGAACGGTATTATAATATTTTAGATATTATTTGAAAAGGATATTTAGAATAAATATATTTAATCCTTTTATTGAACAAAATCTTAAACTTATCTTAAGCGCCTATTATCGCTAAGGCACTTTTTTGCCTTGCACCCTCCTCTTGTTGTCATGCTCAACTCGCCTCTTTGCTCCTTGTAAGAGAAGAGCTGTGCCAGAAGAGAAGCCATCGCTACTAACTTATGCTCATGCATTTGCATTTATTTGCATTTATTTGCATTTCGTGCTGTGCTCATGGCCTCATGGCCTCATGGCCCTCATGGCCTCCGGCCACTGCCACTGGCCACTGCCCGTAGCATTGCATGCTAGCCATCTGCAATCTGCAAATCTTGGCAGCTAGCTCTGCTAGCACTGCACTCTTCCCCCCCCCAGCTAGAGAGTTATGCAGTTCTTCGTACTGCTAATCTCTTGTAAGCGTTGTAGCTTCTTACCACACTCGCAGGCCAAGAAATGCAATGCTATGCTCGCATTGCTGGCTTGAGCATTCAATTAGCTGAGCTATTGCTGAGCCTGAATACTATGCCCTGGCTCCTTCTAATGCTAGCAATGCTCCCTTGCAATAGAACTGAACTGCCTAAAGGAGCCCGTAAGGCTCTAGCAGTTCCTGAACTTTGAGCTGCTACGTTGAGCCGTTGAACTCTCAATAGAGCCTCCCTTTCTTACAATATATCTTGCCAACTGATTTTTAATAAAATCTTTTGAGGTTAGAAAGGACTTTTATTTGATAACTTCTTTCGAAGCCCATTAGAGTACACCTTAAATGCATTATCCTTTTTAATGCATTAACTACCGTCTACTCGTTGCTCTTTTACAATCTAATAGATTTATTAAAAAACCTGTAGCTGATTTAGATCCGCGATATCCCATTTCTCTTTCGACAAAAAAAAACCTTGGCTTTTTTCTGCCCCTTTTCCTCTAGAGGCCAAAGGGTCATCTTCTGACTTGTTACCCCGCCTTATTATAGCTTGGTACCAGAAGCTTTAGGGGGTCCCCGTAGTTTGATAGTTTTACCCACGCATGAGATATCCTACATCTCAAAGCAGGCCGCCATTGATCGGGGTTTCCATCAAAACCAAGCTTATATTAGTCAACTTAGAAAATCCGTTAACCGGCCGACATCGGGCAGAAATCACACTCAATACTTTGATTTATTATCTTATTGCGGAGTGCTTTGTTTTAATTAAACAGTCGTACAACACTATTCCATGCTTCCTATTCTTTACCTCATATTAATGAAGAGGAATGGCACTCCTTATTCCGAAGTTACGGTAGTTAGTTTGCCGAGTTCCTTAAGGATTGTTCACTCAAACGCCTTCGTATTCTCTACTAGCTTACCGTCGGTGGTATTTAGGTACGGTTTTTATCTTAAAGATAGGTCACGGTTTTTCCAGAACCTCCCTCAACTTTTCTTATAAGAAGGAAGGTTGTTACTAATGAACTAAAAGATTTTCTCATCGTTTAATCCTTTAGGTTGGTAAACTTAGAGGCCGTTACTTATTTTAAAATACCATAAGCTTTAGGCGAGGGTATATCCCCTTTTTCGTTACTCATGTCAGCATTATCACTTGGGTTATCATATATTTATTATTAAAAACAATAAATGTTTACCCAACGTTCTGCTACCCCATTAAATATTATATTTTTATGGACAAGGTGTCGGTATATTGTTTAGATCCGTTAAATCTTCGGTGCTCAAATTAATGTAAATAATATACTAAACCAGTGCTCTGTTACGAGATCTTCAAAAAATGGACCGCTTCTAAGCCAATTTCCTGGCCGTATTTTAACTAAACATCCTTAATTTCACTTAACAATAATTTTGGAACCTTAAACTCTTGTTCTGGGCTGTTTCCCTTTAGACATACAACCTTAGCGTACTATGTCCGATTATTTAATAAAGATCATAACCATTCCGAGTGCGATTACTCACCGATAAAATCTTCACGATTGCCCGATATATGCAAAATATAAAATAGAAATTTCTATCTTAAAAGTTGCCTGAGAACACAGTTCTGTACCTGCTATGATGTTACTTAAATTACCTACTTTTATAGGTTTCGCAGAAAACCAGCTATACTAGTCAGTGTTGTCTTTCACTTACTTACCACAGTTCTTCGGATATCTATACAACGATACAGATTATCTCAAGACCTGGTCTTTTTTGCATTTGCATTTGCAGCTCTAGCTAATTTGCATTTGCTAAGCTAGATATTATTTGCATTTGCATTTATTTGCATTTGCCTTGCGCCGCGCGCGCGCCGCGCGCGCCGCGCGCGCGCGCTGCTTGCACTCTTTGCTCTAGAAAGAAGCAGTTCAAGGTCTTGAGACTTTTCTCCCTAAACCATTTAATAATTTATCATAATAGTTATATTAAACGATCCATTTTACAGATAATATAGTTTATTTGCACACGTATTACCGTGGACTTTTATTATTACCAGCAATAATAATATTTTTAAATATATGTTACCATTTATCGTCATTTTATGCCTCTGGAAGCAAAAACTGAATAAAAACTATATAATCCTGCAATGTTTCCATTGAGGCTTGACTATATCTTAGGCTTGCGCCTACCACCTTATAGTCGATGAACCTTTCTCCGTTCGCTTGATCGGATGATCGGAGCTTGGATGCGGATTTCCCATTAATATAAATCTTTTTTTTACTATACCGCGAGTAATTACCTGCGCCCCTAATTATATTACTATACTAGGTTAGTTTGGATTGCTTTAGGGATTTCCCGTCAGTTTGATGGTATTGAGCACTTGGTTCACAAGTACCTGGGCTATAACATGACTCATTTAACCCGTTCGGACTTTTATAATCCTGACTATGGTAAGATCACTAGCCTTCGGGTCTAATTTTAGATACTAATTCATTAATTCATAATTGGTTTATCTGGGCACTGATGCTCGCATCTAATATTAACTTACTGACCCATTATGCAAAAGGTACGCTATCACTTTTTAATTAAATAAAGCATTAGCTGCTTATAAGACTACTAATTCAAACCTTTCCTTCACAGTACTATACGCTATCGCTTATATATTATATTTAGCCTTAGAGGAAGGTTCCCCTTTGTCAAATAATTTTATTAGACAATTATTTGACGTATTCAAACTGGAGGTTATGCCCGTTTTACTTTTTTAATATAAAGATATATAATACAATATATCTTTAAAATAGGCTTTTCTATTTTCATTCACACTAATCATAGAATCTCGTTTGATTTATTTTCCTAAAGTTACTAAGATATTTCAATTCACTTCGTTTATTATTGAATTTCTCTAAGAGTGCATGTGTAAAAGAATTTAATAAAACACAAATTAATCTCTTTAATATATAGCTAGCCCTCCTTAATAGTCTCTTTATATACATTACTAAAATAGTAATAAAAAATAAATTGTAAATATCATACATACTACTATATACTATTTATAAACAACTACTAAATAAGTTATTATTAATTACTATATAATGGATTTCCCCCCCCCCTAGCCTGGCTCTGACCCTCTGGCTACTTGCCTCCTGGTTCCAGCCTGTAGCTTGAAAGCTAGTTGAGTTCTAATACTGCAAGTGCCGTTCTAGGCAACTAGGACAGCTAGAGCATTGCTCTCTGCCTAGGTACTGCCAAGCTACCCCCTTGGCTAGGGCAAATATGAACTCTAGCGTACTGGCTTTCTCTTCTGCAAAGCTTGAGCTGCAAACTATCCGCTCTAGGCTATCTCTCTAGCTCCCACCTTGCCTAGAGCTAGCCACAGACCTTGCCAAGAAGCTAGCTTTCTTGGCTCGCTACACTGCAGCCGTACTTGCTTTCTTGGCTTTGCAACTAGAACGAACACTGTACGCATTGCTACAGAAGATCTCTGACCCCTCTCTTGCAGTGCTAGCCCTTAATAAGTTCAGTAGCCATGGCTACGCAGACCCGCACTCTTCGCTAGCATAAGTTCAGAAGGCATTGCTACAGTATCTCTCTGAGCCGCACTCTATAAGTTCAGAAGGCATTGCTACAGTGTTTTCTAGTTGCAAATAGTGCTCATGGCTGTGGGCGAGCCTTGAGCCACAGAAAGCCCCGCTCTTGCCTCCCTAGAAAGCGAACTTCATAGGTCTGCTACTCCCGCACTTGCAGTTCAGTGGCCATGGCTACAGAAGATCTCCTCTGACCCAGTCCTGTGCTGTCTGTGCTGTCTGTGCTGTCTCTGCATGCAAATGCAAATATCTGCAAATGCAAAGGCAAATGCATCAGCTTGAGCATAAGTTCAGTTGCCAAGCTGACCCCCTATATAGCCTCTTACTTGAGTAGCGACGGCTGTGCACTTGCCACTCCTCCTCTAGTTCCTAGTTCCCTTGCACTTGCTGCTATCTGGTCTAGGCGCTGCGCTCTAGCAAGCCCTACCTTCACAGTCATGGCTGTGGCCGCAGCCCATAAGCTGTGCTTGCCGCTGGCCTTTGCTCCTCTAGTTCCAGGCTTGACCCGCAGCAAAGGCTGCAGTTGCTAGCCTAGCATCACAGTGCCACTTGCTCTCCTGGCAGGCTGACCCCTCGTACTCCACTGCAGTACGATGCAAGCTACCCCCCTCTTGCAGATAGGACTGCTGCCTTTGCTAGCCACAGCTAGAACGAACCAGCAGAGCAGTTGCATTTGCTCCTCTGCCTAGCTAGAGCGAACTGAACTGCTAGAACTGGTGAGCTGAGCTAGCTAGAGCTACACCTCTCCCCTAGGTTTGTAAAAAGCCAGTTAAATTTCCTTCTTGGCAGCACCTAAAAAAAAGAGAGGCGGTGGGCGTAGCCCATGAGCTAGTTCATTTCCCCCCCCCCTTGACCCCTTAGGCTGTAAAAAGACATATAGTGCCTTAGTAAAATTGCACTATATAAGGCGGCCTTAGCCGCTATAGGCAACCCTTTAGCCTCCAGCTAGAGCCTCACCCTCTTATATATGGCCACAGGTTTCCCCCCCCCAAAGGCTCCTTGCACTGCTCTTGCACTGCTCTCTGCCTTGCTACTGCCAAGCTCAAGCAGCGCTAACTGCAAAGCCTGAACTGAAGGCAACCCTTCGATGCAAGCTGCGAACTTGAACTGTCCATTGCATATTTGTGTAGCGCAGCTGGTCCCCCCTGCAGTTCAGTTATTGCAGTGCAAAGAAAGCTAGCTTACCACCACTGCACCTATATAAATAAAAGAGTGCGCACCTGTCCAGTTCTTCAGTTCCAGCCTACCTCCTCTGCCTCCTTCGCTGGCAAGCCTACCTCGTTCAAAGGGAGAAGAGAAGGCATCTGCTGAGTTCTATTTTTTAGTTCAGTGCTAGCTTCTGCTCAAGCCAGTTCATACCAGAGAGCTAGAACTGCACAGGTCTACGCCAGATGAACTGTAGGCTTGCTTTGCATATTTGAGCCCTTAGCGCAAAGCGCAGCACTGCACTGCTTGCCCTAGGCCAGTGCAGATAAGGCACAGCTAGAACTGGATCGCCTCCCTCCTTGCCATAAGGCAGAGAGCACTCTTGCTGAGGCTGCTCTTGCCTAGCACAGGTCTAGGAGCGCTGTGCTGTGACCAGACAGTACCCTCTAGTTCCAGGCTTGACCCTTGGAACACTGCGCTCTTGTTGCTAGCCTAGCCTTCGCTACCACTGCACTGGCAACTGCTCTAGCCCAGACCCCCTCACCTCAAGCGTACGCATCGTACTTGGCACGTACCTGTGCAGCTAGGCAAAACGGTACACTGGAGAGAGAGGTCTGCCTTTAGCTGCCTTTGCCTACTTGCTTTGCTCTAGGCAGCTTGCCTCTTGTACGCACCCATTCGAAGCTAGGCACTTGGAACTTGAACTGCTAGCTCTCAGTTCCAGTTCAGTAAGAGGCTGACCCCCCCTGATAGCGCAGCAGTACCGTGCTTGGCTAGCAGCTCAGCTCTCCACTTCTTGCCTACCCTGCGATCCGTAGCTGCCTAGGCAGCTCTGCCTGTTCATGAACTGGCAGAGGCTCCATCACCTGTTGCTAGGTCTCTAGCTGAAGTCATATTTGTTGCTCATGGGCGTACGGCCACCGCATTTGCATTTATTTGCATTTGCATGCTACGGCAGTGGCCGCTGGCCATGAGGCCATGAGCACAGCACAGCACTGCAATGAGCAGTAGACCCCTCGAACTGCAGCAAGGCAAGTGCGCGCTCAACCCTTGCACCTGTTCTAGCAAAGCTAGTTAGCAAATCAGCAAGGGCTGATCTGCCAGCTCTCCACTTCCTTCAGTTCATTTTTCTTGCACAAGAGCCCTAGGCTCTAGCAGATGAACTGTTGGCCTAGGGCAGCAAAGCGCCCGCTGGCTTCTGCCTCTGAGTTCTGGCTTGTGTTGCCCTTGCACTTGCTGCGCTGCAGTACGTGCCTATAGCCTCGTGCAGTTCACTGATACAAGCAGGCTATTGCTCTCCAGTTCATCTGCTGAACTGTACTGGCTTGTTGCTACAGGCTCCATGCTATGAGAGAGAGAGAGAGAGAGAGAGAGAGAGAGAGAGAGAGAGAGAGGTTTCCCCCCCCCTAGTTGCACTCCCTCCTCTAGTTCCAGCCGCAGCTCGCCTCTGCACTGGTGTTCCCTTCTATGGCTCCGCTCTTCCTTGCCTAGAAAGCTAGTTGCTAGGTCTGCTATGCATTTGCATGCGGTGCCCCGTACGCCCATGAGCTAGAGCGGGCAAGCCTCCCTCTTGCTCTCGCCTGGCTATGAGCAGCTAGCACTGCAGATAAGGCGGTGGGCGTAGCCCATGAGCTAGAACGAGAGCCCGACGCTCAAGCACAGGTACCGTGCCTAGAAAGCTAGTACGGCCAAGCTCTAGGGCTCCCACCTGTTCTTTTAGTTCGCTTCTGCACTTATATAAATAAAAGAGCGAGTGCTGTCCAGTTCGTTCAGTAAGAGGCAAGCTACCCCCCCCCTAGGCTGGAGGCAGCGTAGCTTGGGCTACCCTACTACTATCAGGTGAGAGCCTCCAGTTCCAGGCTTAGTTTGCACTGCCCCCCTTGCATCGCTACCACTGAGCTCTTCAAAGGCAGTTCCTTGGTCTACCTGTCCCGTAGCTAGAGCTGCTGTTCCATGCTACCCGTAGCATCTTGGCTCATGGCTCTCCCTACCTGATGCTCCCTGCTCTGGTTCCATCTGCTCTGCGCTGGCAATTGCTGATGCTCATGGCCCGTACGGGCCACCGCATGCAAATGCACAGCTACGGCTGAGCAAGCATTTGCTGCCTCAGCTCCCGTACGTAGCTAGGGACAGCTAGAACTGCAGCAAGCAAAGAGCTTGCTACCAGCTAGAGGGAAACCCTTGGCCATATTTTGCATGTATATATATATATATATATGTCTAGACTTTTCCTGTATAAATAATTGCTGGCAAACTCGCTCCCTATGGCTGCAAGAGGCAGCTCGTCCTAGTTCATATAAGGCTCTTGGCCAAGCCCTCTGATATATGCCGGACTAGTTTTCAAATAAAGACTCTTTTAATACTTTTATCTTCGAGTTACAAATGATAAACATATCGATTAAGAATATTATTACCAAAATAAAAATTTATCTTTTAATAGGATGTTTATTAACTTAATTTTAAAAGACAATATGAGAAACAGTCTTGCACGTCTAGGTATTAAGAATTTATATAACTATCTAATGAGAGATATCATTATTAATAACTTTATTAACCCTTGCACTTAGCTCCAGAGCCTATTTTTTTCTAACTTTAAAATATATTCGGATTATTATGATTCGAACATAACAATTCCTCAACCCAAATGAGGCGCCTAACCAACCTGGCTCTAATCCGTTTAGATATTTATCTAATATATATATAATAAAGAGTTTCCTGAGCTAACCTGACAAGGCTAAGCCTGCCTTACCTCTCCCCCCCCTTAGGACCCGATAAAGAATTAAAATAAATATATATAGTTAGCCTCCTGCCTAGAAGGTAGGGCTAATAATAAAGACTACTCTTTTAAGTGGCAAAAATATAGCAAAGCATAAAAGTAAAGCTTATTAGATATTAATATGTTATTTATAGTTTAAACATAATATACAGAGAGTAAGGGATTCGAACCCTTGAAAATTATTAATTTTAACTAGTTTCAAGCTAGTCGCTTTAAACCACTCAGCCAACTCTCTTTTTCCTCCTACATCCTAAGCAAGAAGTACCCCCCCCTGCCTCACCTCAGCCCAGCTGATCGCTAGCACAGCTAGAACTGGCTCGTACTGCTCCCAAGAGGTAGCGATGCTACGCTGGCTCTTCTGCTAAATTGAACGCAGCTACGCTAGAACTGTACTGGAGGTCTCCCTCCTCTCTGCAGCTGTGCTGATGCAGATGCTGTGCATGCAAATGCGGTGGGCGAGGCCATGAGCCACAGCATCTGCGAGACCTTCAAAGGCTACGCAGCAACGCTCTGCACCCTAAATAGCTGGTGCTTCTCTAGTTCATTTGACCCATTAGCGAGCTGGTCTGCTTTGCAAAGACCGGTTGAACTGTTGCTGACCCATTAGGACCCTCCACTTGCTGTGCGCATGGCAAAGGCTGCACTGCTCTTCTATCTCCCCCCCCCTGAGCCTCTACGCTATCCCTCTATTGAACTTGAGGACCCTCCACTTGCTGTGCGCATGGCAAAGGCTGCACTGCTCTTCTATCTCCCCCCCCCCTGAGCCTCTACGCTATCCCTCTATTGAACTTGAGGACCCCCCCTAGCCTCCAGTGTTCCAGTGGTGAACTAGAGCAAGCCAGTTCAGTTCGCCATCGCTACTAACTGCTGCGTTCAGTAAGAGGCAGCAGTTCTGCACTCGCCTGGCTTCGCTACCTGCTAGCACCTCTTCAAAGGCTACTGCCAGACCCTTCCACTAAGAGGCAGCAGTTCTCCACTCTGCAATCGCTACCTGTGCTCTTCAAAGGCAGTTCCTTGGTCTTCCCCCCCCCCTTGCAGTTCATCTGCTAGAGGGAGCAAGCTGTCCCGTAGCATCACCTGAGTTCAATTTTTCCAGTTTGCACTCCCTTCCTTCGCTACACTGCTCTTGCAGTTCCAGTTCGCCTACTGGCTAGAGCACGAGCATGCTTGCATGCAAGCTAGCTTGCATGCAATGCTAGCTTGCATGCTTGCTTTAGCTAGCATGCAGTTGCTTGCTCATGACCCGTAGAACTGTAGCACTGCTATGACTTGGTGGGAAACATGTACCAGGCAAACTAGTGCCCCTTATGCGCTTATAAGAGGGGAGTGCCTCCCCTTATATGAACTAGGACGAGCACCCCCTTTACCTTCCTCAAATATGAGCAGGCTCATTCTCTCCCCCCCCCTCCCTTGCCTGCTCCTCATTTAAACTCGCAGCGAAGCAAGCCCCCCTTTGCAGCTAGGCTCTTTTTTCCCTCTGCTCAAAAGACTTTTTTTGACCCGGACTCTCTTCACCCCCCCCCTAGGCTTGCGCTGTCTGGTCTACTGCTGAGCGCGGTTGCAGCTAGCTCTTTTCCCCCCCCTTAGTCCAGCTACTGCTACTGCTACTATCGGGTCAATAAGAAGAGGAGGCCTCTTTGTGCCTAACCTACCTCCCTCTCTGCCTGACTGACCTGCCCCTTACCTTAGGGCATAACCCCCTTGCCGCCGCCGGCGCGCTAACCCTCTCGCTGAGAGCGCTAAGGCCATCTCAACCCTATAGCCAGGAACTAGGCTGGGCTATTGTCAGGAACCCTTATATAACCGCTCTTCCTGACCCTTAGCACCTTGCACCTACCCGTCTTATTTTTCACCCACCTAGTCAGGCTGACCCCTTTTAGGAGGCGTTTAAAACCAGTGCAGACCTCCCATGCTAGCCTAGTAAAAAAAAGGGTTGAGGCAGCGACCGCGACCTTAGGCTTTTTTACTGCTCTTTTTTTTTTCTATACGCTGTAAAAAAACTGGTCCGCTTAAGTACTGCACCTCTAATAGGCACTTTATAATGCCTAGCCTCTAGTTCATTTTCCCCCGTTGCTGTCCCTAGCTAGAGCTACGGGCAGTTCATGAACTGGCGCAGAGAGAGAGATGACCAGAGGCTCTACTCCCCTCCTGTTCCTTATTTGTGCAGTTCATCTCTCTAGGGAAGCCACCTGTGCACTCCTACCACTATCTGGCTCACTTGACCTGTACTCTGGCTCTGCTACTGGCAGATAGTACCTCAGTTCCTGTTCTATTTTAATACTGGAGAGAGCTCTCCCACTCTCCCTCTCCTCTCCCTCTCCTCCAATAGCTGTCTCCCTGCTAAAGACTCCCTTACGCTGCCTCTCCCTCTTGCTGTGCTCTGCCCGGTGCTCATGGCTGTGCTCATGCTGTGGCCGCAGGCCATGAGCACAGCTTGAGCACAATGAGCACTGCATGAGCTGACCCTGCCACCCACACTAGGCAGAGAGCCTGACTGCACGCTGCCTAGATTCCTGACCAGCTAAGCCTGACTGATACTTACTTGGTGTGAGGGTTTTCTGCTACCGAAGGTTATATTTTCCCACCTGAGGATGTTCCTTCCTCAGTGGCTATCTCCCTTATCTTTTAAAAGGGTTCGCTGCTAGTTATTAGCAGCGAACCCCTAATTTCCCCCCCCCCTAGCAGCTGGAGAACTACTTTTTTGGCTAGCCCAGATAGCTGACCCTGATTGCACCCCGTCCACTACAGTTCTAGCGAAGCTGCTCTCTGGTTCGTCCCTTGCGCAAAGGCTCCACTTATATAAATAAAAGAGAGCTGTGCAAAACAGGCACTAGCTCATGCTAGAAAAAACAAAAAACAAAAAAGGATGCCTTCCTAAAAACGACTTTTTTATTGACCCTCTCTTGCTCAAGCCTGTCCCCCCCCCCTAAGGGATGAGGCAGCTGTGCATGCTAATGCAAATGCTTGAGCATAAGTTCAGTTGCACAGGAAAACTTCCTCCGACCAAGTGCTCTCTGCCTTGCGCAAAGGCTCCTCTGCTCAAGCTCCGCTGAACTGCTAGCCTGTACGCTGCTCATGCCTGCCGACAGCTAGAACTGGTGCTTCAGTGTAAGCACTTCCATTTAGCTCCTGAGGGTCTGCTACGTAGTGCCGATGAACTGTTGCACACCCCTCCACTTGCAGTTCAGTTCGCTCTGGCTAGGCTGAGTGCTACCAGCTGGCTACCAGCTGGCTACCAGCTGGCTACGCTTGAGCTGCCTATGGCTCCCCTATATAAATTAGGGCTCTTTGCTCTGCCTCGAGTTTGCATGTATATATATATATATATGTCTAGACTTTTCCTAATGGGTAAACTAGCTCCCTCCTCATGCGACAGTTCCTTATTTGCAGTACGTGCAGTTCGTGCTGTTCGTGCTAAAGAGCATCCGCTAGGTACCACTGCAGAGGTCAAGCCGTAGACCCTATTGCTTCCAGCTCTCACCCCACTGCTGATAAGGCGGTGGGCGTAGCCCATGAGCTAGAACTGGACTGACTCTGACCCTACTGTAGCATTGCATCAGTTCTTGCTTAGGCTGGCTAGTGCACAGGCTCAGAGGCGGATGAACTGTAGACCCTTATGCTCTTGCTACAGTTCATCCCTCAATAAGAGGGAGCCTTAGGCTCCCTATATAAATAAGCAGGCACTCCTGCCACTAGGAAGCTAACCCTATTATTTAGTTATACTCTTTGCCTCCCTCTATTGAGTATGACGATTTATATTGGAGACAGGTTGCACCCCTTATGTTGATAGCGCTAAAATTTGATTCCTCAGAGACTTGAACTCTAAACACATCCTTATCAAGAATACGCTTTACCAATTAAGCTAAGGAACCTCTCTTAACTTTTTTTTATTTTAAATAGCTTAAATAATTAGGTGGCTAGCTCAGCTGAGGCAGCTATTTAAAATTAAAGCCGATAGCTATCTAAGAAATCTTAATAGATATAATATTAACCCCCCCCCTAGAAACTTAGCTATAAATTAGCTAAAGAAAGAATAAGATGCAAGCCCTTTAAAATTGGATTACACTAAATTACACTAATAAAAGAAGACGATAAGAGTGGATTAAAACCCAAAGCAGCTCAGCTCTCCCCCCTAGCTATAAGTTTAAGAGCCTGACTGCTCAGCTCTCACCTTCAAAGGCTACCACTATTTTCCTCGGGCTATCTGACCCCTGACTTTTTTTACTATTGCCCCCCCTCTTATATATTGCCCCCCCTCTTATATGGCCTTCTAAGCAGGTAGCTAAGGCACTATATAGCCTGAACTAGTGGTCTCCTACCCATCTCCAGCTCTAGCTCTTACCCTCTGGCTACTTGCCTCTAGTTCAGGCTATAATGGCTCGACCATTGCTCTCTCCCTGATGGCAGCAAGGCAAGAGCCGGATAGTACTATCGCCTCTTGGCTATCTGGTCTAGCTGCCAGCTGCCTCTTGTTGTGGTCCCCCTTGCACTTTAAGTTCTCATGGCTGAGCCACAGAAAGCACCGCTGATGCTGTGGCCGGAGGCCATGAGCACAGCAGACCTTGCCTAGTTCTAGCGTACTTGGCTCGTTGACTGCTGCTTCGCTAGAACGGAACCTGTGTACGCAATAGCTAGCTGACCCTCTCTAGCAGTCGGCTGGCTTGAGCAATAAGTTCAGAAGGCATTGCTACAGTTAATCTCTGACCCCTCTCTAGCATAAGTTCAGTAGCATTGCTTCCTCTCACCCTGTGCTAATAAACTGGAGGCTGGTCTGACCCGAGTTTATCCCCCCCCCTACAGGTCCCGCTTGAACTGTAGGTGGCTCATGCTCTTCTCCCCCCCCTGACTTTCTCCCCCCCACGCTAGCTGGGGGGATTTCTACCCCCCCACTCTAGCAGTGCTAGCTTGAGCCTAACTGCTGATGCTTGCACCCTCTAGCTGATTGGACTGCTGCTTCGCTAGAACTGAACTGGAGAGCTGCTCTCCCCCCCCCTCTTCCTGTGCCCTTGCTTGAGCAGCTGACTGCCTACGCAGGCTGCCTCGACTCCTTGCACCTGATGCGAACTAGCACTGCTCTAGGACAGCTTGCCTCTTGAGGTGCGTAGCACAGCCCTCTAATGCTGTGCTAGCTAATGCACAGCTTGCTGATGAACTGGAGAGCACGTGCTGCTCTACCCGTAGCTCCCTCTTTAGGCTGGCATCTGCAATAGCAGACCTGATGCTACTGGCAAAGCACTGCTGCCTTGACCGATAGTACTATCCGCCACTTCAGTTCTGCGAAGCTCCCTCCAGTTCAGCCAAAGGGAGAAGAGAAGGCATCTGCTGAGTTAATTTTTTACTATCGGAACACAGGCAGAGAGATGAGCTGCTCTCAAGGGGACCGGACAGTTTATCCGCCTCTGCAGTTCAAATCCCCCCCCCTCACTGCTCCGACTCTTATTTGTGTTGCTTCAAAGGCAGCTGCCACCTACATTCCTATATAAATAAAAGAGAGCCTCTTGCCTTGCAGTTCTTGCTGTCCCGTTGCGCAAAGGCTGCACTGGTCTGCCTGGCTGCTCTTGCTCTCGCCTGGCATCTGCACTGCTCTGCGCTGGCTTGCACTGCTTTGCCTGTAGCATCAGCAGCACTGCGCTCAGGCTCCGCACCTCCTCTAGTTCCTGGCTTGACCCGGGTGCAAAGCGCAGCTGTACCTGTAGCAGTTCCTAGCCGCAGTGCAAAGCGAGCTCTGCTTCGTCCCAGTTCATGAACTTATGCTGATGCTAGCACTGCTAGCATCAGCGCGAGCCACCCTCCTCTAGCTCATGGGCTACGGCCACTGCCTGGCATCTGCACTGCTCTACGGCTTGAGCGCTCTTGCAGTGTTCCGAGCCTAGAAAGCTAGGAACCACTGCACTGGTCAAGGGCAGCGCTGCTCCCACCTATCCCTCAGACCGCTTGCTCTCCAGTTCCTTATTTTTAGTAGCTCCTTGAGCAAAGCTAGTTCGCATCAGCTCAGCCTATTGGCAGAGGGTTGCATCACAGTACCAGCCTGACCCCTCTGCTGATGCAAGCACAGCTAGAACTGTTGCAGTTCTAGCTTCTATCCCCCCCCCTCTCTCTAGCGTAGCTGACCCTCTATAGCCTGTACTTAAACCTGTTGTTCACCACGAGTTCTGCCCTAGGCAATCGAACTGTACTTATGCTACGCTAGAGCCTAGCGTTCCTGGCTTGCAGTTCTGCACTTCTGCCTTGTTCGCTTCGCTACACTGCAGCCTAGCGCTTCAAAGGCTACTTATGCAAGGCAAAAGAGTGCCTCAGCTCAAGGCAGGCTGATCCTAGCCCCCCCATTCATAACTGCCCTTGCTGTGTTCATCTTAGCACTGCTACTATAAAATGAACTGAACTCTCTTGCATAAGTTCATTGCCCCCTTGGGCAGAACTCGCTGAACTGAACCAGAGAGCAACCCACTTCTTCCTGTGCGCATGGCAAAGGCTGCAGAGTACGGTTGATTGGATAGCCCGGTTCAAGCGCACAAATATGACAACCCGTAGAGCGCACAGTTCAGACCCTAGCTACCCTGAGAGCTCTAGCTGTGGCTCTAGGCTCCGGCCACAGCCATGAGCACTGCTCACCCTCTTAGAGAACCCGACTATCTGCGTGCTGTGCTGATGCAGAATGCTAGCACAGCACAGCATTAGAGACCTCAGCAGTTCACTCTCTCCCCTGCGCACACCTTGTACTGGCACGCACTGCTCCGCTATCCCCAGTAAGAAAATGAACTGAGGCTACCCTCACCTATACCACTGCAGTGTTCCTAGCTTGGCCAAGCTAGAGCAAGCCCCCCCCCTATTCTACTGCCTAGTTCCAGGCTTTCTAGGCTACCCCTTGAACTGCACTGCACTCCTCCCTCTTGCTCATGGCTACGGCCTGCGCTGATGCATTTGCATTTGCTGATGCATTTGCTTAGGCTGGCTAGTGCACTGCACAGACAGCACAGCACAGCAAATATGACCATTGCTGACCTCTGATCATGGGCAAGCTGCCTTGAGAGCGCACCCCTGCCTCTCATAGCTCCTCCTGTAGGCGCAGCCCTGACCTGATGGCTACACCAGCTGACCTCTGCTGATCAAGGCCACTGCAGTTCAGTGCGCACCCCCTCTTGCTGTGCATGCTTCTGCATAGCTCTGCTCTCCCCCTCTTGCTCATGGCTACGGCCTGCGCTGATGCTGATGCATTTGCATGCACTGCTACGGGCAGTGGCCGCTGCCATGAGGCCATGAGCACTGCATCTGCAATTGCACCCCCTCTTGCAGTGCTAGCTTGAGCCATGGCTGACCTAGGCTAGATGCGATGCGAACTACAGCCCTCACAGATAACTGCCTTTAGGTACACTGCAGCTGATGCTAGCCTAGCTAGACCTCTGATCTACGGGCTAGCTGGTTGCTGAGCACCCTCCACTAAGCGCTGACCAGATGGCTACACCACTGACCTGATGAACTGCGCTCTTGCCTTGCAATGCAAGCCACCACTAAGCGCTCTTGTTGCAAATAGTTCGCTTCGTTCGCCTCGCTTCGCTAGACCTGATGAACTGCGCACCGCTCCCTCTCAGCTAGCTCATGGCCTCATGGCCTCATGGCCTCATGGCCTCATGGCCTCCGCCCACTGGCCACTGGCCACTGGCCACTGCCCGTAGCATTTGCTGATGCTGTGCTGTGCATGCAAATGCATCAGCACAGCACAGCATTAGAGACCATGCCTAGATGCGTAGCGCTTACCTGCACTAACTGCCACTGCAGAACTGAACACAAGAGCTTCGCTAGACCAGATGAACTGCACAAATGAACTAGAGTTCCTGACCCCTGGCTATCCCTCCTTGCCTCTTACTAGCCCTACCTCTGATGAACTGTTGCAATGCAACAGTTCATACCCCCCCACTTCCAGACCCCCCCGATGAACTGTAGCATTGCTACAGTTCATCCGCCACTTCACTTCTGCCTAGCTCCCTGATAGTTCCTCCAGTTCATTAGCAGTTCTGCACTGCCTAGAAAGCTAGGTACCTTGCTCTACAGTTCCAGTTGCCTACTGGCTATGCTCATGCTGTGGCCTGTGGCCGGAGGCCATGAGGCCTTGAGCACAGCTAGAGCTTGACTAGGCACTCTTAATAGTCCCTTAGCGCTCCGTTTGCGTGCTTGCATGCGTAGCATGCAAGGCATGCTACCAGCTGGCTACGCTAGCTAGCTAGCACGCTAGCTAGCCTTGCTACGCTAGCTAGCTAGAAAAAGGCACTAAGGCTGCATAGCCTCAGCCTGTGCTTCTGAACTCACTCCTACACAAGAGCCTAGCCTGATGAACTGTTGCCAGAGGCTTTCCCCCCCCCTTACTCCGTTTTTATAGTGCCCTAGCTCCGCCTCTTATTTATATAGTGCCACTCTCTCCTACCCTTATGTCAGGCTCTCCTATAAGGCACGCTAAGCACTCTAAAAGAGCACTGAAGCAAGTCCAGTGTCTTATTTGTTGAGCCGCACTGCCTAGTTGCAAAGCCCTCTTGCTGTGCTCAAGCTCTAGCCGTTCGAGACCCTATTGCTTGCTCTTGCTACTGCTCTTGCCTTTGCAGCTAGCAACAACAACCACAACAACAACAACAACAACAACAATAAGAGCAGTAGCGTTTCTTCCTGACCCTGACGCCTTTTCCCCCCCCTCTTATAAGCCGTTCGTCCACAAGAGGCTTGCTAGCTAGCAAGCAGTTCATAGGCTGAGGCTACAATACTGCAATCTGCATCTGCAGTAGCATAACCACCTACTCTTATTTGTGTTCGCAGCTGCGCCTATCCAGTTCAAAGCCCAGTTAGGTCCAGTGCAAAGCTCCTCTAGTAAGAGCGCTGGCAGTTCTCTGCAATCGCTACCTCTGCTCTTCAAAGGCAGTTCCTTGGTCTTGCTGTGCTCAGCTCTTGCTGCTGTTCCTAGCAACCTAGCATCTCTACGGGTGCTCTAGGTTGCTGCCTGGCTTGAGCCACCAGCTGTGCCTTTATGACAAGAGGCTAGAGCCTTGGTACACTGCGCAGCTGTGCAGTGGCTAGCCTAGGCTACCACTCCTCTGCGCTGGCTCTACGGCTTGAGCCACCTCTTGCTCATGGGCTACGCCCACCGCCTTATCTGCAGAGTTATTTAGCAGTTGTGCACTGCCTTGCATCTCGCTGCACTACAGTTCCCCCCCCTTCTTTGCATGCTACGGGCAGGCCTTGAGCTAGACCCTCCTCATTTTTTATGCAGTTCCTGACCCCTGTGCTCAAGCACAAGCTGATCGCTAGCACAGCTAGAAGAAGAACTGTAGCTGGCGTACAGTTCAAAGCCCACTTGCAGTACGACCCGACTTATGCTAGGCAAAAGAGAGCAGAGGCTCTGCTTCTTTGCACACCCCTGTTCCTTGCCTTGCTACAGATGAACTGTAGCAATGCGTACAGTTCATCCGCTCTTCCTGGTCAGACGAGTTCCTGTGTTCAGTTCTGCAGTGCCTCTTTACCTTCGCTTCTAACTGGCTGCCTACACTTCTGCAGTTCTCCTGCCTAGAAAGCAAGGTACCTTGCTGAGCTCAAGCTGCCAAGGCAGTTCATGTACTGCCAATGCTAGCTAGAGCATAGCTCTCCTGTGGTGGTTAGATCTGCTCTTACACGAGGCAGATCTAACCTCCTTGGCTCATGGGCTACGCCCACAGCCTAGTAGACCGGCTACAGTTCATCCGCTCCATGCTAGAAAAACAGAGCACTGCTGCTTGGCTTGCTGCCCAGACCTCTTAAAAAAGAGAAAAAGAACTGGAGAAAAAAGACAATATAAAAAAAAATTTGTAATAAAACCGAAAAGCCCCCCCCTTAGGTAAACCTGAAAAGCCCCCCAGAAAACCTGAGCCTACTGAAGGAGGCTTCCTACTCACTCTGCAAAAAGCCAAGGCAAAGCCCTAAATGTAGTAGGCTCTTTATAAAAAACTTAAAGATAATATATTGACCAAATCTAACAAGTTAACGGAGAAGCATATAAACAATAAGATTAATAATGTTAATATAGATATAGTTATAGTTAGATAACTAGACAATATTATATTTTGCTCCTTTTTCCTTTGAAAAACCAATTTATTACCTACCTCAAGAGAGGCAGGCAGCTTGCTAAAGGGCAGCTGCCTGCTGATTTTTAAAGGGCTTAAAGGTATAGAGTTAAATGAACTGTGATGCATATTAGAATTAAATTTGTAATCTGTTTTATAAAAAAAAACTTCTTTTATTATATTTAAATAATATACTGCACTTATTACACTTGTTAATATGGCAATTAAAACTAAAAAAACATAACCACTATCTAATGCAGCACTTAAAACCATCTGTTTAGCAAAAAAACCCATAAGGGGTGGAATCAATTTTTATAGAATTTATCCTGATGTGTAAACTCTATACCACATCTTTTAAGATATTTACCAAATACTCCTTTTTTCCATCTTTTTTATACTCTTTTATAACTATATTATGAATTTTATAAATTTTTTAAAAGATTTATAAAATTTATTTAAATACTAAAAAATGAACAAGAACCTTTTTTTATGTTCTTACAACATATTTTTTGCTGCCTGGTCCTTTTAATATCCTCCGAGTAAAATTACAATCTACTTTTTTCTAAGATATAAAAGTTATTCCGACGAATTTTGCAAAAAAAACCTGATAATCAGATTCTGTTTTTAAAAGGTATTTGATCTAAAGAGTAAAGGGATTGATTCACTACTATATATATTTTATTTTCAATTAAACAATGTAAAGCTTCAATTTTCGCAGTACGCATATGACCGTAAATTTTCAATTTATTAAAATATCTTTTTTAATAATCAAGCACTACAAAAGGTCTAATAGTTATATAACCTGCCTAGAAAACTTTATTTTGCAAACTTCAATATAAGATGGTCATGCTTTTTTATTGCTGTGGCTGTGGCCTGTGGCCTGTGGCCTCTGGCCGCTGCCATGAGGCCATGAGGCCATGAGGCCATGAGCCTAGAGCATCCTGCTCTTGATACATAATTTTGCACCTTCGTTTAAACCAGCTAAGTATGAACCTAGTTGTCCATTATTTGTATTAAGAGCTGTACTATTGAATAGTATCTTTTATTAGATAGGTTAAAAGAGCTTTGCCCAAGTATTAAATCCATATACGGCTATGAAAAAAAAAAGTAAGTAAATTTTCTTAGCTGGGCCCTTCTTTGGCCCTTCTTAGCAAAGGATAAAAATAAATCTATAAAATTAATTTGGACTATATATTCATTAAGCTTGCTCAGAAGTAATCATGCAAGCGTAATGTATCACGTCTAGTCTCTGAGAACCCTAGGCAAAGTAAAGGCTATATGAATCCTTTTAGAGTTTTCTGCTGATTGTTCATTAATACACTCTAAAATTTTTCCAAGCAATATAAAACATTGCGAGTATTTAAAGCATTAGAAGTTTCCAGCATATAGTGATATTTTTATGGTTATAATATACATTTACTACTTCGACTCTTTATTTAGGCAAGCCTTGTTTTCAAGAAAAGCCCTTGTCTGCGCTGGCGTTTTCAAGAAAAGAGTAAAAGCCTGGTCAAGGCAAGCCTCTATTTTTCCCACATAAGAGTGGCGCTTAATAGAAATTAAAACAAGCGTTACTACTTTTTTATCCCTTAGAGAATTATATATATATATATTAACCATAGTATGGGCATTCCATCATACCCACAAAAGAAAAAATAGTAATAGCTAAACTTAACGATAATAAAGGGTTTATATTAAAATAACCCTTCAATTGGCTTATTAATTGTATAGGTGAATTATTTTTATCTTTTAATTGTTTATAGTTATCACTATTGTTAACATAACTATAAAAAGAATAACCAATACTAATAAGTATTATAAAAACGTTAAGGTTACTTATAGAATATTGCAATAAGTAAAATATAAAAGCATAGATAGACTCAATACTATTTATGGTTAAAGCTAATAATAAGAAACCTAAATGTGAAATAGTACTATAAGCTAACAATCTTTTTATTCTCTTTTCTCTTAAACCAAGTATTGAACCTATTATTAATGAAATGAAAGAACTAACTAATAGGCTAGTAGTTCAAGTATATTTGTAATTGAATAAGGAATTACTTGTATAATGTACTAACTCTAATAAAAAAATTAAGATAGATATTTTAGCAATAATAGCTACAAAAGTAGTAACAATTGTAGGTATTGCATCATAAACAAGAGGAGATCAAAAATGAAAAGGTGCGGCACTAATTTTAAATAAAAAACCTACACTTAATATTAATAAAGAATAGTTAATATAATCTGATTTATCTATTGATGATACATTGTTCGTTAAACCATTCAAATCACTCAAACTAGTAATTATATATAACCCGTCTAAATTTGTTGTACCTGAATTTGCATATATTAAACTAATACCAAATAAAATAAAACCAGAACTTAAACCACCTAATAAAAAATAAGTAAGACCACCATTTGTGGCTAATTCGGAATTTCTATATATTGTACTTAGTAAATACAGTAGGGTCAGGATTGTTACCTGCCCTCCAAACCGTACGTGATAGTTTCCCATCATACGGCTTTCCATCAGGAATCTTCTAAATATAATAAGGTTAGATTTTAAGTGTATCTTATTTTGCTCATTTAGTTCAGATCACCACTGTGGTAAAGATCATGATAAGCAAAGCGCTACTGCAAAAGTCAATAAAGAAGAGCATATGTACTATTACCTGTTTTGATCTTGTTCTTAACGTCTTTAACTTTTCTGATGTGATGCATCTCTCTTGTAGTTGCACATATAACACACGCTTTATTCAAACTTTTATCTTTTTATATCATGACATTTTTAGTATATTATCGGCCTCCTATGACTTTTCTGCTCCCTTGTATTTATGTGTTACATAGAGAGAGCTAGGTATTTTAAGTCCAATGTCGGTCGACGTATCGGTAAGGTTTCTTCCAAATTTCTTGAAAACTTTTCTACAAGTTCTAAGTTTAAATTTTAGAGCTAGAGTTAAGGCACAGGAAATGTGTAGGAACATTATGATCTTTCTAAGACTAGTTAGATTGCTGGCAAAACTGTAGAATACTAATAGCCCTTGAATTCGCTGGTTGTAGAATGTTATGATTTCATGGTGAGTTAGATTAACTAAGTCACGTCTAGCTTGGGATGTTGGTACGGCCATTGCATTCCTTTTGAATTTATTAACTATCAATTTCTTGATAAGATCGTCAATAGGTATCATGATCCTCATCCTCATTCTGAACTTACCTGAATTAAGGGATTTACGTGCGAACAGACCTTTTAAAGTAGAGGGTTTTTCACACCATGCACCATTAAATTTAAATCCGTCTTTGGTAGCACTGATTAGGGTTTTCTCCTTGTTCAGTAAGAGCCCACATTTTTTAATAAGAATATCTTTGACTCTGTTTTTAATCATTAAAGCGTCGTCGCTTGTTCCAGAAATTAGAATTACGAAATCAAAGCCGTACCTTAGATACATCATTCTCTTGAATAAGGGATCATTATGTATCATACTGGGTATGCTTCTTCTTAAAGCTAGTCTTTTTTCGCCCGAAAGAGGTTTAGATTGTAGTCATTGGATTTGACTTTGGATTTTCTCGTAGTCTTTATTTCTAGCTTTCTTCTTACCCTTAAGAAAAGTCGATTTAGTCTTAGTCATGAATTTGTCTAATTCATTAAGAACTATATTGGCTAATAGGGGCCTTAGTAAGAAACCTTGTGGTGTGCCTTCATGGGGTATTATATGTTTACCGTTATCTCTTTCGATATACCCGGCTACTAGTGATTTTCTTATAAGAAGTAAAGTTTTATCACAGATAATTGTAGAACGAAGGATATTGTTTATTGTTTCGTGTGGTATCTTATCAAAACATTTGGATATATCTCCTTGGATGACTCATTGATAGTTAGAACCGTTTCTATACAGCTGGTATAGGGCTTGTTGTAAAGATCTTTTGGGTCTAAAGCCGTAGGAATCGTCGGAGAATTTATCCTCTCAGATGGCTTCTAATACTACTGTTAAGGCTTTCTGTATAATTTTGTCGTATGGCACAAGTGGTCTAAGTTCTTTCTTTCCAGGTTTAGGTATCATAACCCTTCTTGGTTGGAAGTTGTATTTACCAGCTTTTAAGTCTTTGCAAATATCGTTAAATCTTGCAATATTGATACCAAAGAAAGTCTCACGCTTGGTTCCTTTAATGTTACCTGGTTTGCTCTTAATTTCATTATAACAACACCGCAAGAATAATGGGTTAGAAATAATGTTGATCAGCCCATTGTATAAACCGTCTTTCCTTATGTATTTATTTACCTCCATCTTAGCTCACATACTAACGGATGTAATTGATTCACTGCCTTTTTCAAGGTTGAGGCCCTCTGCATCTTTAATGTTAGAGACATGAGTGATCGAAGGTAACGATTTCTGATTGTTTTCCTTTGCTTCGCTGCTACTATGAAAACTCCGTCCCCGCAGTAAATACTTGTATTTAGAGGCGGTTAGATCCCGGGGTTGCACTACACTGGCGTTTAAGTTGATAGTTTTAGGACTTTGCGCGTATTCTTCTAAAGTGAAGTGAGCATAGGATTTTTGGCAATTAATATTATATGGGCTACTAATATTAACATTAAGATTCCCTTTCGATTGCCGCAATATTCTGCTTTGGACAATCGGGCCAAGCTGGGCCACTCTATGCGTATCAAATTCGTTATCCTGTCCATGACCATCCCCACTAAGACAAATCAAGAAATGTGCCAGTCTTTGACTCATCTTTTTGTAATCAGCTATCCCTAGATGGTAGTTATTAGCTATTCATCCGGTGATTACCCGTGGCAGATATCCTCTTAGAGGGCCAAATATATCTGATAGTATAAATAATACCTCTGCAGTGTAAGCCTCACCCGGCGCACACCCATAACTTTGTAATTCAATAGAAAGAAATATTGAAACTAAATCACTAGTTGATATTAAAAATATAGCACCTGATACAATAAATAATAAAATTAACGTTGAGAACCGGATCTTATCAAACTATAAATAAATAAATAATGAGTAGCTTTTACCCCCCCCTACAAAAAAAAAGCTACCTTTACGACTATTAAGGTCATCTTAATTTTTTTTTAATAAACAGCAAGTTAGCTGCCATGACCTGCCTTTGCTTTTAGGTATGAATATAACTAGACTTTTATTTTGCTTAACCAGTTAACCCCATTATATTAACACAACTAGAGTATAGCCTTGGCTCTTTTATTGGTCAGACGACTCTAATTTTCTTGCCTACCTACATAAAGGAGGCTACGCCCTGGCTAGGCTTAAATAAGAGACTTTTTTCTCTCGAAATCTAGAAGTTTTACACCTCTTAGAGTATATTTTTTCCCCCTCCCTCCTTAGGTAAAGGAAATTAGTTTTAGATTAATATCCTCGCAGTGCCTTTTTATCGGACTATACCGCACTCTTAAAGTTTATCTTCTTACTCTATATCTCAAGTATGTTAAACTAAATACTAGACTCCTTGCATATCCTGCTTTTATTTTCTCATTAGAATAAAGAGAAATAAAGAAAGAGCCTCTGCTGTTATAAATCCATAATCCCCCCCCTAAGGATTTTAGTATCTTAAATGTTATCTAGCTGGGATAATATTAATCTTTTATAAAGGCAGTAGCCTCCTCTCCCCTACAGCTCTTATTGACCCCCCCCTAGACAAGCCACTTACGTGGCTCTAGCACTTGCAGAAGATCTGGCTCTACAGTTCTTGCTCTGCCTAGTTCGCTCTAGCGTAGCGGTTGCCTCACGTAGCGTGGCTCTAGCTCTCCACTACTAGCTGTCCTAGTTCGCTTCTAGGCTAGGTGGAAGAGGCGGCAAGCCTCTCTCTTGCTCATGGGCTACGGCCACCGCATTTGCATTTTGATTGCTGATTGCTGATCTTGCCAGCTAGCTAATGCACAGCACTGCCAAGCCAAGCACTGCAAATGCATAAGTTAATTCCCCCCCTTGCAGTGTAGCGTAGCTTGGCTAGCTAGAGCTACCCCCTAAATTGTACTGCCTAGTTCCTGGCTTTCTAGGCTACCCCTTGAAGAGTCTAGGGCTGCACTGCACTCAAGGGAGCGGGCTCCGCTCCCTCCAGTTCTAGCTTTGCAAGTACGCAAATCAGCACAGGGTCAGACCAGTGCAGATGCTACTAGCTTTGCTAGCTACACTGCTGCGAACGATGCTAGCACTGCTAGACCTGATGAACTGCGCTCTTGCCTTGCAATGCTCCCCCCCCTCTAGCTCATGGCCGTTGGCCACCGCATGCAAATGCATAGCAGACCTAGCTGATCAAGGCTTGCTGCCTTGAGAGCGCACCCTCCAGTTAGCGCTCAAGTTCCTAGTGCCTAGCTAGGCTACACGAGCTGAGCTGATGAACTGCAGCTACGTAGAGCCTTCAAAGGCTGCCTGCTCTAGCTCTCCCCCCCCTGGCTTCTGCACTGGCTCAGACCAGTGCCGTACTACCTTTCTCTTCTCCCCCCCCTTGCTAGGTACACTGCTGCTGATGCTAGCCTAGCTAGACCTCTGATCTACGGGCTAGCTGGTTGCTGAGCACCCTCCTGTTCTACCTTTATCTGCACTGGCAGCTGTGCATTTGCATGCACAGCATTAGAGACCACTGCTCTGTAGAGGTTGGCCCCACTGCAGTTCTCACCGCTGCCTCTAGCTGTGCTGATGCTGATGCATTTGCATGCGGTGGCCTGTGGCCGGAGGCCATGAGGCCATGAGACAGCACAGCAAATGCAATGCAAGCCCCTTGACCTGATTGCGCTCCTGTTGCAATGCTAGCCCCTCTACCTGTGCTGTGCTAGCAAATGCTTGAGCCATTGCTGACCTAGGCTAGATGCTAGCACAGCTAGGCTACCTCCAGTGCAGACCTCCAGTGTAGCGATGGTAGCTTGAACTGCACTGGTAAGAGAGCAAGCCCTGGCCAGACCCCAGACAGCTAGCCTGAACTAGAGTACGCACCACTGGCTGAGCTGCTTGAGCAACAAAAAAAAAAATAGCTCTTAGTGAAAAGATTTTCTTTAAACCTGGTAAGGATTTATCTTCCCCCCTTTTTCCATATGAAGAACTATCTCCCTGCCTGGGCAAAATAATATTAACTTTTCCCTCCTGCTCATGCTGTGACCCGAGAGTTGCTCTTCTATCCTCTTTGCTTGCAGAGCTACTATCCCCCCCCCCTCTTGCGTACTATCCGCCACTTCCAGGCTTGCAAGGCAAGCTATCCTCATGCTAGCACAGCTGGCCTTGCCTAGCTAGCCTTACGTGCTACAGTTCAAACCCCTCAAGTGCTACTAGGCAACGGCTCTACTGCTACTGCTCTAGCTCAAGCTAGTGCTAGTGCTTCTCTAGTAAGAGGCTGAGCCTGAATGCGCTCCTTCCACCAGTGCTGTTCCTAGCGGCTTGGCTGTGCTGATGCTTGCCCTAGCTAGGTACACTGCTGCTTGCAAGACAAGAGCCATTCCTATATAAATAAAAGAGCGCTCTTGCCTTGCTGCTTGCTGCCCTAAGGGAGCAGTGCAGTCCAGTTCCATCAGTTAATTTTCCTAGGGCTAGCTCCAGTTCATAGGCTAGCGGACCCCCTACTATCTCATCTAGGCAGAGCCTCCTCTACCTGGCTTGCCTAGTTCGCTTCGTTCGCCTGAGTAAGAGGCTGCAGTTCTCCTGCCTAGAAAGCAAGGTACCTTGCTGAGCTCTCCCTCTTCCTAGCTCTGCAGTTCATCTGCTCATGGCAGGCAGAGACTGAACTGCAGAGGCTCTAAAGTGCTTCTAGTGCTACTATCGCTCTAGTGCTACTCCTCTTACCTGCTGATCGCTAGCACAGCTAGAACTATTGAGCCATATATAAGTGCTACTAGCTACTATCTGCTCTCACCCCTGATAGTAGACCGTATGCCTAGCTGCTACCTTGTGCTACCTTGTGCTACCTTGTGCTACTATCCCCTCTAGTGCTACTTGCCTTACGGTCAATAGAACCAAAGCCCCCCTAAAAATAAATGAGCACAGGTGGCTCCCAGGCTCCACCCTTATATGGAGTGCGTACCGCTCCCTAAACAAGAAAAAGGAGTTTTTCATGTATATATATATATATATATATGTCTTGACTTTTCCCCCCCCCCTTATGCCTAGCTACTGCTCATTTGCTCCCCTCACTATCTGGCCTCTGACCCCATACTCCTATGCTACTATCCTCTAGGCGGCTCCACTCATCCCTCCTTATTTTCCTTCAGATAACTGGCTCATGGCCTGCGGCCACAGCCTCTTGCAAGCCCTGTAGCTAACTGCCTAGTGCTATGCTCATGGCCTCATGGCAGCGGCCACAGGCCACAGCTTGAGCAGCAATAGAGATGGATTAGAAGGGAAAACTAGCTCCAGCCCTGTATAAATAACTAGGCACTGCAGCAAGCTCCTCCTGCCTGACCACAAGCCCACTTTCCCTCTTGCTGTGCTCAAGCTAGTGCTAGCAATAATAAGAGCTGGCTCTTTACATGTTTAAATATGTCTTAAGTTTTAAAACATGTAAGCCACCCTCGAAACTTGCTCTCCTAAGGCTCTCGTCCTTATATAAGGCTCTTGCCACTCTTATATGAACTAGGCACGTGTTTTTCATGTATATATATATATATGTCTCCTTTCCCTCCTCATGCTCCACTTGCTTTGCTAGTACGCTCTTCCCTAGGCACTTGGATGTACAGGTGGGCTACTATCTGCTCAAGCTACAGCCTGGAACTAGAGTACGCATTGCTACAGTTCATCTCTGACCCTTGAACTGTAGCCGCTGCCAAGCCTCTCCTCTCTCTTGCCCTTGCATAAGTTAATGAACTGGGACAGCTAGACCTGATGCTAGCTAGCTATGCAAATTGAACTGAACTGCCACTGGCAGTTTGCTTACCTACCTGTTCATAACTGCCCTGGCTGTTCCGATGCAATGGCCAAGCTCATGCTACCCCCCTATTTGAACTGAACTCTCTAGCTCATGGCCTCATGGCCTCATGGCCCTCATGGCCTCATGGCCAGCGGCCACTGGCCACTGGCCACTGGCCACTGCCCGTAGCATGCAAATGCATAAGTTAACTTGCCTAGCTTTCTCTTCTCCCCCCCCTTGCAGAACTGAACCTAGGACTGCTCCCTCTCTCCCACTTCATAACTGCCTAGCTCCGCGCTTCAAGCCTTGGTACTAGAAAATGAACTGATGAAGCTCAGCTGGCCACTAGAGCTGATGCGTACTAGGCACAGCAAAGCAAATAGAACTGAACTGTTCCCTTGCTCTCTTCCAGTTTTTGCTGCACTCTGAGGCTCCCAAGCTAGACCAGCTGCAGCTAGCAAAGAGGCCTAGATAGGCAGCTAGGCAAGAGCCGATAGTACTATCGGCTCTTGCACTGCATGAGCAAGCTACACCGTACTATCTGGTCTGACCTGATAGTAGCTATGCTACTATCCGCCTCTTGCCTTGCACCCTTGCTAGAGATGAACTGTAGCATAGCTACGCTAGAGCTACGCTAGAGCTGGTGGCAAACTAGTATAGATCTAACCTACTTTAATTTGGACCAAGAGATAAAAATATTGCCGGGTCTAAAAGACCTAAGCCGTTAATATAGGTTAAATTTTTCAGCCCTATACCCTTTTTAGCAATAGAAACAGCCAATGAACAAAGCCGTCTGTAAACTTATCTTTCAAGGCTTTAAACTAAAACTATATTCGTATTTATATAATTTAGGTTGAAGATTTTTTTTCCTGATTACTAGTTCAATATAGTCCTTTATTAGAAGGAATTCCGGCTCAGGTAATTCTTTCGAACCCTCTTAGAGTACACCTTAACACTAAACCACTACTCTTTAGTGTAACTACCGTCTACTCGTTGCTCTTTTACAAACATTATAGTGTTGGATTTAGATCCGCGATTGTCCATTTTTCGAGCCTTGTTGCTCGACAGCATTAGCAATGAGCCTATATCACCATTAGTGCACTTTAATCAGTGTTAGTGAAGCGCCATCTTTTGACTTATTACCATACGTGAATAATTAGTTCACCCTGGGTAAATTAAACCAGATTTGGTATCAAAAGCTTTAGGAGGTTCCCGGAGTTTGGCAGTTTTCCCCATGTTATTTACAACTTGGAAAGTTGTAAGCCAGGGTATTCTATTATTTTAAATTGTTCTCCGTCTTTGTCTATTAATAAAGACTTCTTGTATTCCAAGTTTAATCTTCCTATAAAAGTTAAAGAGGAATAAAGATCTAATAAAACTATTCTAGGATAAAAAGCCGTTAATTGTATAATAATAGCTGAAATAATAAAAATGAAGATATGAAAATTTTGTGTAATAGCTGTTGCATGAAATAAACCACCATACAAACCAATACCTTTAGCTAAACTAGATATAAATAAACTATTTATAGCAATAATAGATGAATAGAGTAAAACTATAATAGCTACTCTACTGTATAATATTGATTTGTCTCGTCTTAAAGTAACGGCATTAGATAATAATAAAAAAATTATAGATAATATTAACATGTAAGGAATAGGTGATTTGAACACCTAACCTGCCGTGTGTAAAACGGTTGCTCTACCATTGAGCTAATTCCTTTATATTAGCCCTTACACTGCTACCATGCTACGCTTGCAACCTGCAGCTGGCTCTCTGATGCTGTGCTGTGCTGTGCTGTGCTGTGCTGTGCGTAGCATCAGCCATCAGCATCAGCCTTCAGCCATCAGCCATCAGCACAGCACCCAGATGGAACCACAGAGGCACCTCTCCTCTACCTTATGGGCTACGCCCACAGGCTGGCATCTGCACTGGCTAGGCTGCAAATGCTAGCGCTGCCTCTTGAGCAAAGCTCAGCTTTATCTGGGTCTACGCTTGAAAAAGGGCAGCCAGCTAGCCCAGACTGGTTCCTCCCCCCTTCCACTACCCTAGGTCTCGCTCCCTCCTTCTATCCTACCCTACCTTGGTTATCTTTTGTTATACCCTTCTCTACCCACTAAATAAGCCGTTGGTTATATTTCCCCCCCCCTTGCTTACCCTTTCTTCCTGACTGGTTTTGAGTCCCCCCCCCTTAGCTATCCGCTCTTGGCCATTTCCACTTAAAAAAAAAGGCACGCCCTTGGAGGCTACCCTCTGCAGCTTGCGCCTTTTGCCTTTACCTCCTGCCTAGCACTCCTCTCCACCTATAGCTCCCCTTATAAAGTTCGTACGCAACCTGCCATATATAAATAAGCAGGTCACCACCTTGCCTCACTCCCCTCTTATAAGGAGGGTGGCCCTTTGCGCTGTGCTGTCTCCTACGCCCTTCTCACCTGACAAGGCTCCCCCCCCCTTATCCCCCCCCCTTAGCGCCCCCTACTTATGCCCTGTGCTACTATCCCTCTGCTCAGCTCGAGGGGTCTTGCCACTGCTCCCACGATGCCTAGGGCTGAACTGCTTTGCTCTACGGGCAGCTAAATTTGAGGCTGCTTTAGTTCCAGGCTTGCATCGAGCGCACGCACCTCCCTGTCCGCAGCTGTGCTCTGCGCTGGCTTGCCTCCCTCTTATTTTGCAGAACTACAGCTCTTGCTCTGCCAACTAGGAGTGGCTGAGGCTCACCTACTATCCTCTACCTTCTATTTGCGCGAGCAGAGGCTCAGCATGGCTGCTTCTATCCCCCCCCCACTCTGCCTCTACACTCCTGCCTCCTCCTGATGCGTACTTGGCTTCCTCTCTCCCTGATAGCTGAGGTAATACGACTCTCCTGATGCTTGCCACTGCTAAGCACCCCCTTATCCCCCCCCCCTCTCTGCCTCTACACTCCTCCCTCCTGATGCGTACTTGGCTTCCTCTCTCCCTGATAGCTGAGGTAATACGACTCTCCTGATGCTTGCCACTGCTAAGCACCCCCTTATCCCTCACCCTCTTGCCACTGCACCTATCGCTCAAATTGAACCTAGGAGCCTACCTTCTCTTATTTGTGTTGACCCCTGCTCAGGCTACGCTAGAAGAACTGGAGCCTTGCACCTGCCATTCCTGAAGCGCGCTCTACCCGTAGCTCCAGTTCATCGCCTGAGCCTCCTCTCCTCTAGTTCATTTTTGCCAGCTGTGCCTCCGTAGCTGGTGGAAGCACGCCTCTAAGAGGCAAGCAGTTCTCCACTCTGCTAGAGCTCTACCTCTCCCCGCAAAGGCTCCTCTTGCGAGAGAATGAGGAGAGGTCTACGCCTGATAGTTGGATCGCTAGAGAGAGGCCTTATAGTTCCACTCTTATTAGCGCTAGCTATAGCTGCCCTCTAATGCTGTGCTAGCTAATGCACAGCTGCCTGATGAACTGCAGAGCCACTCTAGCTGTCCCGTAGCGCAAAGGCTGCTGAGTTATTTAGCAGTTGTGCACTGCCTTGCTAGAGCTCTAGCTGCCTACTGCCTGAGAGAGAGCTTAGCAGATTGATGCTACGCACAGCACAGCTAGAGCTGACCCCGTCTGCCTGAGTAGACTCATCCCTCTAGCTGTGCGTAGCATCTGCTAAGCTCTCTGGTCTCCTTGGCTAGCTCTCTGGCTCTCATACCCCCTACTCACCATAAGGAGGGTGGGCTTCCCTACCTAAAAAGAGGCGAGCTGACGGTAGCCCAGCTACTACTGCTACTCTTATAAGCGCTAGCACTGCTGACCCAGATAGTAGACCAGATAGCTGCTACTTGTGCTACTCTTATAAGCGCTAGCACTGCTGACCCAGATAGTAGACCAGATAGCTGCTCCTAAAACTATCCCCCCCCCCCTCTACAGCAACAAGTGCTTCTATCGCCCGGCTTAATTGGAGCTCAGTAGATTGAGGTCCCCCCCCTTCGAGGAAAAAAAAAAAAGAGCCTTAAGCCCTGCTTTGCGTACCACTGCTGGATAGAGAAGGTAAGAGGGGCAGCTCTCGCTCATTTCCCCCCCCCCCTTTTTCCCTATATAAATAAGTAGCAGAGGTTTGGGTTATTAAGAGCACCTTTTTACTGCTGAGACCCTCCTTCTTATATATGGTTTAAGCTATTTTTTTTTTTTAGTCCCCCTTAGCGTGCTTACCCCCCCTTACTTAGGTGAGGAGAGCTCCTAAGGTACCCACCTAATGGCCTAGCTCTCTGGTCTCCTAACCCTTAGGAGACCTGACATAAGGCTTGGCGCAAAGGCACTATATAAATTAGGCTCACCTCTTCTTCTACCCCCTGATAGAAGCACTTGCTGAAGCACTAGCACAAGCACTTGCTTGAGCAGTAGCACTAGCAGTTGCACTAGCACTTGCACTTGCTTGAGCAGTAGCAGTAGCTGGCCTAGCGCTTATATAAATTAGGCTCAGGCAGACAATTAGGGTAGGCTAGCGCTTAGAAAAAAAAACCTGTCTGCTCTTTTTTTTTAGTGCCTTAGTATTTGTCCCCCCCCCTAACTGCCTTACTTAGCGCTTAGAAAAAAAAAAAGAGCCTTTATGAGTCCCCCTTATTTATATAAGGTGACCCCCTTGGTGCGCTTAGCCTAAAAAAAAAAAGAGCTCTCCTCACCTTAGGTTCCCGGTCTCCCTCTGCTAAAAAAATAAAGGCTCGGCTAGCATTAAAAAAAAAGAGAGAGCAGCAGTTTTTTTCTAAACGGTTGCAGTAAAAAAAACTATTCCGCACCCAGCTGTGCTCATTTTTAATGCGTTGCTCGACGCCTATATAGCCTGAACTAGAGGAGCTAGTCCTCTCAGCCGGTAAGCAGTGCTCAAGCAGCGCTAACTGCAAAGCCTGGTACTCTCCCCCCCCCCTTCGCATCGTACTAGCAAAGCTTGAACTCCAGCCGCAGCTCTGCCTGATAGGTGTGCATGCCTGCTACTATCCTCAACCCTAGCCTAGAGAGGAGAGCCGCAATGGCTAGTACCACTCCCTCCTCTTATTTATCCCCCCCCCCCTCGAGCAGTAGCATGCAAGCACTAGTAGCACTTGAGCCCAGATAGTTCTAAGGAGCACTTATTGCGAAGCTGAAGCAGAAGCAGTACCTGTAGCACTCTTAAACAGCCTGACTACCCTAAATCTGACCTGGACTCCTCTCGACTCCTTCTAGGCTTAAAACCTCTGTGACCCTATATAAGTGAGCTCTCCCTCCTACGGGCTGGAGTAAGCAGCTGCTCCTTATTTAGTCCCCCCCCTATAGTTGGCCATCGAAAACCCCCCCCCCTTTTTTCAAAGGCACTATTTAGTGGCAGTTTGTTAAATGAAAAAAAAAATAAAAACCTTTTTTCAAAGAGAGCCTCCTTACCCCTATTAGGACTCTATTTGCTGGAGACCCTGACTGCGCTCCTTATTGACGCAGTCCCCCCCCCCTAGTTGCAAAGCACCTCAAGTTCATTTAGAGGACAGCCTATAAGGCTCCAGCCTTTACCCTCTGCTACTAGGCACAAGGCTCAATAGAAAATGTGCGACTTATATAGGGGTGCTCCTACGCTCTTAAAACTCCCAGGCAGAGCTTGCTGCTTAAAAGCTGAGCCAGGGTTAGGACCCACGCACCTGCTCCTATCTGCCTCTATCTGCTCAGACCCCCACTTCAAAGTAGTTGCATTGCTACAGTTCAGAGGCAGCTACGCTAGAGCCTTGCTACTCTCTAGCCCTTGCATAAGTTCATATTAAAATAAGAGGAGCAAACCCCTCACTCTGCAGCTGGCGGCTGAATTTAGAGCCTTGCTATTGCTACTATCTGAGGGCGCAGCTAGGCTAGAGCCTAGCAACTCTCTCCCCCCCCTGTTCATAGCCAGTGCTGATGCAACTTGCAAGAACTGCTAGCCTCTAAGAGGCGTGCAACCCTCCTGCCTATAGCCTGAGCACTCCTGATGCGTACTTCTTTGCTCTAGGCTGCTTTGCGGCTACTCTGCCGTACGATCCGTACTTGCCACTGCTAAACTGGACTGCTGTGCCTGCCTTTGCTCTCCCCCCTTGCATCAGCTGCGCACCCCTTTGACCACTGGCGATCGAAGAACTAGCACAGCTAGAGCAAGCCCCATGACCACAGCTCATGCTCTTGCCTACGGCAGCTGTCTCTGCTCAGGCTGTGCTGTGCACTGCAGTGCTACGCATCTGCATCAGCCATCTGCATCTGCCATCTGCATCTGCCATCTGCATCTCCACAGCTTGAGCGCTCTGCCTGACTGCTCCCTCGCACCCCCCTCTTGTGGTCCCCCCCTTGCACTTTAAGCCTACTTCTTCGTTCGCTAGCCACTCAAAGACCACTGCTGATGCTAGCCACTGCTTGACCGCTGCCTCACCCACACTCTAGCTCCCTTGACCTCTGATCTTGGCCTTGCTAGAGCTGGCCAGCCCTTGACCTCTTATGCTTCCTAGCTTGAGCGCTCCCTCTACTTCCTAGTGCCTTTCCTCCCCCCCTACTCTCTGGCTCAGACCTCTGATCAAGGCAGCAGTTCCAAGCTCCCTCCTCTTGCTTTTAGTTCGCTTCTGCACTGCCTGAGACCGCTGCCTTGTGGCTAGCCACTGCTAGAGCGCTGCCTCCCCTCTTCCTTGCCTTGAAAGCTAGTAGGCAGGAGACCACTGAAGCTAGCCACAGCTTGAGGGTCCTAGTTGTTGCCTAGCACAAGCCCTAGTTCTCATGGCTGAGCCACAGAAAGCGCTGATGCTGTGGGCGGAGGCCATGAGCCACTGCAGACCTCTGATCTAGGCACTGCTTGACCGCACCCTCTTGTTGTGGTTCCCTTGCACTTTAAGTTCTCATGGCTGAGCCACAGAAAGCGCTGATGCTGTGGGCGGAGGCCATGAGCCACTGCAGACCTCTGATCTAGGCACTGCTTGACCCTTGCACTTGAGCTCAGATCTTCCACTGCTAGAGCGCACGCTCGCGCTCCTCTTTTGTTGCTGTGGCTCTAGGCTCCGGCCACAGCCTGGAGCACTTGCATAAGATGAACTGGAGGAGGGCGGCTGACCTGTCCCCTACGATGCTTGCCACAGCTTGAGCGCTAGCGCTGCCCGCTCCGACTATCTGGGTCAAATTAGTGCAGGCGCTTCCCTTCTGAGAGCCTCTGCTACTCCTGAAGGCTACCTTGCCTATATATAAATAAGAGAGCTAGCCACTCGGATAGCTCCCCCCTCTAGCTGTGCTGATGCATTTGCTGAATGCTGATGCTGATCTTGCCAGCTAGCAAATGCACAGCACTGCCAAGCCAAGCACTGCAAATGCTTGAGCTATGCTGACCTGATGGCTACACCACCTGCAGAGCCGGTGCTACAAATGAACTAGAGGAGCCCCTCTCACCCCAGTTCCACTGCTACCCTTGCCTGGTACTAGAGGAGGGAAATGCTGCTCATGAGCCACTCCTAGTACTATCCCTAGAAGCTGAGCCTAAAGACTAATCGCCTAGCTGGCTCTCCGTACTCTAATTTAACCGGACCCACCTGTGAGTCGTAGCTGCAGTTCCTAATTTTAATATGAACTTATGCTAGCTAGAGAGAGTAGCTGAGCAAAGCTCCTCTAGTTCCTGGCAGCTAGGTAGCCCCTAGCACTAGCAGCTGCAGTGGCTATAGGCGTCGAGATGAGCTATTGCTACGCTAGAGCAAGGCGACGGCTGTGCTAGCTAGAGCAAGCGTAGCACAGCTACAGCTTCGCTCTTGAAAATTTTATATATATCAAGAGCACTCAGAATTGAACTGAGAACACAAAGTTTGAAGCTTCGAATTTTACCATTAAACTATGCTCTTTAATTTTGAGTTTTCTACCTAAACCTTGTCAAGGAACACTTTTTAGGAAGAAAACCCCAGCCAAGAGAGAGAGAGAGCAATAGTTAAACAATCCCCCCCCCTTTTTTCTCCCTCTCTCCCCCCCTTAACAGTTATTTAGCTCCTACCTTAGCTCCCCCCCAAAGGACAGGCGATGCCCTTTTTTTCTTATAACTTTAGACCCCCTCCTTTTTTCAATAAGGGCAAGCCTAACGGATATATTTTTATTGACCCCTGTCCCTAGTTGCACAGGTTTCCCCCCCCCATTCCTTAGGGGAGCCCTTTGGGGGGTCCCCCTGCTACTGCTTCTATCTGGCTCTAGAAGAAGTGCTCCTTGCTACTATCAGTCTGACCCTGATAGTTCGGTGCTACTAGTGCTCTGAACGCCATAAAAAAAGAGCGCTCCCTAGGGCTAAATCCACTGCTACGCTATAAAAATGAGAGGACCTGCCCTTACTTCTGTTAGTGGTAGGCTATTTTTTAAAGGAAGCCTCTGCGAAGGATGGGGTCCCCCCCTTAGCCCTTGCCTATATAAATAAGCGAAGCAAAAGGAGGTTGGAGGAGTTACGGAAAAGAGATGATTTGAACATCCAGGTGCATAGCACAATATTTAGCAAATATCTCGCCTTACCAATAGCAACTTTTCCTTGCTAGAATTTTTTTAATAGAATATATTGGGTCTAGATTCCCCTCTAAACGCTTGCATATTTAAGGCTTGCATTATTTTTTTTTTTAGTGCCCCCCTTAGTATTTAGGGTACCCTCTACTCCCCCCCCTACTCTAGTTCATGGCTGTGCTCATTGCTGCGTACCCTCAGCTACGCGCAAATTTGAGTACAGCTCATGCTCACGCTACGCTGACGATAGTTGCAATTGCAACTATCTGGTCAGAGCCCGGATAGTTGCTATGCTCAGTTCCTTATTTGCGCGTTGCTGAGGCTCTACTATCTCCTCTGACCCGCTGTCCTAGTTGCACACCCCTCCTCTAGTTCATTTATATGAACTTATTGGGCTAGAGAGTGCTCGAGCTCCTCATTGCTCGAGCTGTGCTACGGGCAGCGCAGAGCATGTGCAGCTAATGAGCATGAGCAATGAGCAGTCTGGCTCCCCTTAGGGCACAAGAGACCTCACCCTCGTTAGGACTTGTGCCTAGAGGGTAGCTACCCTTTTCTACCTGCCACCTACTGTGAGGTTTTGTTTAAATGAGCTATTATTTCCCCCCCCCTGACAAGCCTGCTCAAGCTAGTGCTTCTATCTGGCTCTACAACTGCAACTATCTGCCTCTACAACCTGAAGAAGGAACTGGACTGCCTTCTCTTGAGCCATTAGTAGCTCTCCCCCCCTTTTTATTGCCTTGCCCCTCTTGTTTATTCCAGACCCTTTTTGCTCATGGCCTCATGGCAGCGGCCACAGGCCACCGCATGCTAGAGCCATGGCTACTATCTGGTCAGAGCCCGATAGTACCCTTACCAGATAATGCATGCTCCCCCTAGGCTACGTAAGAGAAAACCCCCCCCCCAAAAGAGCACCTATATAAATAATGGATGGCCTCTAGGGGGTATTCAACCCCCTATTATAGGTGGTCTTACCACACTTTGGAGAGCTTGCCGCTTAAAAAAACCTCCGCCATATTTATATAGGCCTCCTTTTTAGATGCTGTGGCTCATGGGCTCCGCCCACAGCCATGAGCACAGCTTGCTGACCTCCTCTTCTTCTGGTTCTTGACCCTGATAGTTGCTTGTGGTAGCTACCACCGACTCTTATTACCGTACCTGACCCTCTTGCCTACACCCTGATAGTACCCTCTAGTTCATTTATACAGGCATTGCTAGCTAGAGCACGCTTCTCATATTTCTGTTTACCCCAGTTGAACTGGAGCTAGCACCTTGCCATACGCCAGTGGCGACTGCTATCTGCTCTAGGTGCCTGGTGCACGACTCCTAGCTCCTGTTCCTTGGTTCCAGGTTAATACTGGCAGAGTTGCAGAGTAGAGCCCAGATAGTACCCTCCTCAAGTACAGCGCTGGCTTGCACTGCCTTGCATCAGCAGCAGCTGTACTGCCTACTGGTCTTGCGAGATAGTTTTTACCTCACTATCGCTCTAGAGCTAGAGCTGTACTCTCTCTGATGCTCATGCTAGCACTGCACTTATATAAATAAGGGGACGACTAACTCATGGCAGCTCTGCTACTTATAAGCCTTGCAGCTAGAGCAGTGCTGTGCAACGCATCAGCATGAGCTGACCCTCTTCCTTCCTCTAGTTCATTTTCCTTGACCCCTGATGAACTGGACCTGCTACTATCGGCAGAGAGAGCTCAGCCTATTGGCAGTGCTCATGGCCTCCGCCCACAGCTAGAGCAATGAGCTATGCTCATGGCCTGCGGCCACAGCTAGAGCACTACTCCCACTAATCTGGCTCACAGCCCCTTAGTACCAGTGCACTTATTGCTCCAATCTGCTCCCCTTAGGGCACTATCTGGTCAGACCGGATAGTACTATCCGCCTCCTTCCACTTATACACGCCTTGTCTCCCTCAAGACTATCCCCTCTACTCCTCGCAAGCCTCCGGACATATAAGCGCAAGCAGAGGCTCATGACCACTCGCACTATCTGGCTCAAGCTACAGCCTGGCTAGAGCCACTATCAGCCTGAGCACTATCCGCCTCTCTCCTGTGCAAGAGCACTACACTTGCTGTAGCTGTTGCTTGAGCTGGCACTACCTCCTCTTGCTACTAGCCATAAGCCCTCTCTCTTGCCTTGCTGCCTACCTGACCCCTAGCTCTCCTCAAGCTGTGGCTCATGGGCTCCGCCCACAGCCATGAGCACTGGCAGACGGCGAACTATCGCCTGCCAAGCTAATAAGAGAAGCTCCCTATCTCCCCCCCCCTAGACCTCTGCACAAGAGCGCACCCCCCTAGAGCTCTAGCCACTGCTTCGCGCTAGGGCAAAATAAGAGGCTACCCTCAGCCCAGATAGGACTGCTAGCGCCTCGCACAAATGAACTAGAGAAGCAACCCTCCCTCTAGTTCCTGGCTTAATACTGGAGAGAGCTCTCCGACTCACTCACCCTGATAGCTGGCTACTCACCCGCCTATAGCCACTTGAGATGCAACTTGCTAAACGGCTAGCCTCTTACTTGAGCCTCTTTTGTTGCTGTGGCTCTAGGCTCCGGCCACAGCCTGGAGCACTTGCATAGGATGAACTGCAGCAAGGTTGAGCCGCAGCTGCTCGCTACACAAATGAACTTGAGAACCCTTTTACCCCCCCCATTAGTTGCTCCCTAGCTGAGCCTCAGCTCAGCCCTGACAGCTATCTGCCTCAAATGAACTTAAGCACCCTCCTCCTAAAAGAAGGCCATCTGCACTGCCTGAGACCTCTGCTCTCACCCTGATTCCTCTCTCCCTTGACCTGTAGCCTCAGCACCCTCCTCTAGCGTACTTAGCGCTAAATAAGAGGCGAGCTACCCATCCACTTCATAACTGCCAGTGCTGATGCAACTTGCAAGAACTGCTTGCCTCTTAGAGGAGAGCAAGCACTCTCCCCCCCTATAGCCCACTGCAAGCCTGCTTCGCAATAAATTGAACTAGAGGCACAAGAGCTGATCCGTTTAGCCACAGCAAAGCAAATAAGAGAAGCTACCCCTGATATTCCTCTTATAAGCGCTAGCATAGGCAAGAGCAAGCACTAAGAGGTTACCCAGCTGAGAGCTGGCTACCCTCTCACCCCCCCCCACACTCAGCCTCCTCCGCCACAACCTCTACCACTCCTCTTCTTATTGAACCTGCCGCAGTGGCTAGTTGCAGTTGCAGTTGCTCCACTAGAGGCTGCGACTATCCCTCATGGCTTAGCTTGAAAAAGAGCACATGACTCCACGGCGTCGGTAGAAGAAAAAAAAAAAACTCCACCCTTTTTTCAATAAGCTGATTGAAAATTTTATTTTATCGCATTTTTCCTTAGGAAAAGAGGGTACCACCTAAAATATAACCATCTTAGTGGTAGGATAGCCCTTCCCTAAAATAAAGGCATAGTAAAAGAAAGAAAAAAAAAACATGACTAAGGTATCCCCCCCCCCTAAGCTAAGTCATAGTAAATGACAAGCCGGGGACAAAGCCCTTTTTCTTAGACTAGAATAGCCTAGTAAAAGGCTAAGCTAGAGCTTTCCTTAGAAAAATCACCACCATAATAAAGATATGTACACAAAAATGTACGGTCAGTCGAATTCGAATCGACACAAATCGTTTGGAAGACGAAAGGTCTACCATTAACCTATGACCGTAAAACATTATTTGGCTCCCCCTTAAAAAAGATTGGAACTTAAGCTTATAAGATCTCCGGGGATCGAACCCGGAAACAGAGATTAAAAGGCTCATGTTTTACCATTAAACTAAGATCTCCTACAAACTATTTAAAAATATAACACCCTTCTTACAAGGATAGAATTTACCTCCTTTAAAACTGACCCTCTATTTTACCCCCCCCCCTTTTTATTTATAGAGAAGGAGCCTCCAGACTATCCCCCCCCCTCTAGACCTTAGGCTTATTTATAGAGAAGGAGCGCTCCCCCCCCTAACGGCTAGAAGGAGGCAGGCAGACCTGCGACCTCCTTAGAAGGCTAGCTGGCCACCTGAGATAAAAGAGATCTCTAAAGTTATAAGGGAAGCTTGCCTGCTAAAATAATGGCGCCTGCCTTACCTTATTGAAAAGCTGATAGACGCTTTTCTTGGAGAAAAAGATCTTCCTCCGGTTTTCCATTGCTCTACACCGATACTCGAGGAAAAAAAAAAAAGGGCTGCTCTGCAATATAGTGCCTTATGCGGCTAGCTCCGCACATTATTTCCCCCCCCCCCTTTAGGGGTGGTGAGACCCTCTTATTTCCCCCCCCCCTTAGCCTTGAGGACAGCTGTATAAAATATAGTGCCATAGCTTATATAAGGCTTAGCCTTGCGATTTTCCTCTCCTGTATAAATAAGTTTTATTGGATTCTTAGCTCTTTAGCTCCACTGCTAAAACCTGCCACCTCTCCCTGACAGTTGACCGCCAAAAAAGAGCGCTTCAAAGGCTACTCTTATTGCTGTGCTCTCCACTTCTAGCAGCTGTGCCTTATCTGCACAGGCTGAGGGCACTCCTCTCTCCCCCCCCAAAGGCTCCAGATGCCTGGCTGTGGCCGTAGCCCATAAGCTAGAAGTGAGGTTGCAGCTAGCATGAGCTGCACGTTACCCGATAGTTGCTGACCGATAGACTAAGCGCAGAGCTGATAGTTGCAATGCAACTATCGCTCAGACCCGTTAGTAGCCCTCTCATAGAGCCCCCCTAAGGGAGCTGCTCTATCTGGCTGGCCTACTATCCCTAGAAGCTGAGCCTAAAGACTAAGCGCCTCACCTTCTCATATTCCCCCCCCCCTCTCTGCCAGAGCCTCACCTCAGCCTCTCCTCTTGCTTTGCTAGTTCGCTTCTGCACCTGGCACAGCCCTAGGCACTCCTGAGCATGACCAGTACGCAGACCCCTCGTTAGCTGGCAGCGCTACGCGTAGCTGCGAAGCACCCTCCCTTATATTTATCAGCGTCGCCGATTAAAACCGAGGCAAAAGCCTGCACCCTTTCTACCTCCCACCTCTAAAGTTATAAGGCGGTAGCTGCACCCCCTACACTTATATTTTTTTTAGACTCGTACACAGGATTAATTTTAAGAAAACAGAAGGAGGCTAAGTCAGGAGGCCATAAATTAGTAGGCCTCTTTGCCTTCCTTTCCTCCCCCCTATCTAGGTTATATTTTTTTTAAAAGATATCCTTCCAAGGTAAGGCTAGCCCTTATTTTTAGAAATGAGCTCCGACTTATATAGAGGGGTCCCCTATTTTAAAAGAAGCCTCCAGATATTTTCCCCCCCCTTAGTTCCAATTTCCCCCCCCCTTACGGCAAAAGCCGTAAAAGATCCTTTTTTCAATCGATTGAAAAAAGGAGGCCTTTAGAGAAAAAGCAGAGCTAAAACGATTTAAGAACCTCAGTAATATATGGTAATATATAGTAGGGTCGACTACCCGCCCCTTTGTGTAGCAGCATTACTGATGCTAATTAGGATACGAATACCCTCCCTCCGAACCGTACGTGCAACTTTCATCGCATACGGCTCTCCACGAAAATTTGCTGGTATTAGCTGTAGGGTTTTCTAATTTTGTTTAAAGCTATACCGTTATACTCTGTATCTTTTTCTGACAGGCTATACACAACTGTAATTGTTTACGGTTTAGTCTGGACATTATGGTAGTAAACCTTACAGCAAGTGGTGAGATTTTCTAATATGTTCCCCTATTTGCACTAAGCCACTAAGAGGCAGCTAATAACTAAACCTCATATCTCCCCCCCCCTTAGATCTACTTAGGTTGGGCTAAAGAAGCCTGCGGACAAAATTGGCTGGCTAGTTATTAACTAGACCTACTACTCAGTCGTCTGCATATCTTATCAGACTCTGACCTTCAGTTATCCAGTTATTTTTTTTTTTATCCTAGCTGGTTTAATAAACATCCTTGTCTCATTATATAGTTCGTACTTTTTATTGCCTAGCCCCCCCCTTTATGACCTTAATCTTATCTCTAAGATATTTAATTATGATTTTTCAATGTCCGTTCTATAGTCATGAGATTTTTTTTTGAATCCAGGCAATGCTACGGAGGCTAGCTTGCGTTGCATGCTACGCTTGCTAGCTTGAAAAACGTCGAATTCATTAAAATAAATATTCCCCCCCCCCCTGATACCGATAGTATACCACCTCTAAGAGGGACACCTATTAGATAAAGGCACTTCAACATACCAGCTTTAACTAGTTTAAGCCTGCTACAAGTGCTACAAGTGCTACAGCTCTTGCCTCTTCTTGACCCCAGCTGATCGCTAGCACAGCTAGAACTGTTGAGCCTTATGCTCAAGAGCCGTTAGTAGAGGACTGCTACAGTTCATCTGCTCTGACCCCAGATAAACTCAAGCGCAGCTACTAGTGCTACAGCTAACTGCTAGAGCAAGGCATTGCTCTCAAGCAAGCCTGGTGGCTACTGCTACGGGCGGCTAAATTGAACTAGCTGCGGCTGCTTCCTCCTCTCCCCTCAAGCAGTGCCTTTCCCTCCTGTGTACCTAGCAACCTAGTTCTATGCTACGGAGAGTGGAGCGTTCGCAAGACCTGCCTAGAGGCTAGCAAGCCCCTTGACCACTGCAGATGCTAGCCTTGCTACTGCTATCCCTCTAGCCTGAACTAGAGGAGCTAGCCCCTGCCTCTGCCAGGCTACGCTCCCTGTGCAGATGCTACTGGCAAAGCTACAGACCCCCCCTCTTCAAAGTAGTTGCACTCTTCCTAGCTTGCTAGTTCGCGCAAAGGCTGCACTGGCTGAGACGAGTTGCATTGCTCTCCACTGCTGGTTCCTAGCTAGCCCTTGAAAGCTAGTTGCAATGCCTGCTCCTTCTATCTGGCTCTCCTCTCCCCCCTTGACCACTTGCCTTGCCTTTGCTACTAGCAAAACTGCTTATGAACTAGAGGCTAAGAGGCGAACTGTTGCGAGAGGCGATGAACTGTTGCCTAGCTCCTGCCTTGAGCGATAGTTGCAATGCTACTATCTGGTCAGAGCGGATAGTTGCAGTTCATGCTACAGTTCATCTGACCCTTAGTTGAGCCTTATATAAGTGCTACTAGTGCTTTGTGCTACTTATTGTGCGAACCTTCAGCAGTAGCTGAGGCTCAATAAAAACATTTTTTTCATGTATATATATATGTCTCAGCTTTTCCCTACCTGCTACTCCTCTTGCGAACGAGAGCCTAGCTAGAGCTACAGTTCATCAGCTCTGACCCATAGTCGCGTTAATAATAAGAGGCTAAACTAGTTTCCCTCCTCTAGGACCCTCTAGTTGCCTCTAGTTCCTGGCTTTATACTGCCAGGCTCTGCCTGTGCTGATGCAAGGCACTCCTAGAGAGCTAATGCTCTAGCGTTGCACTGGCTGATTGGCTGCTTAGCTAGACCCCTAAGTACTATCGGCTCTAGCTATCTCCTCTAGCACCTGCCTTGACCAGATAGTTGCCATGGCAACTTTCTGGTCAGACTAGCGATAGTAGTCCTCTAGGGCAGCTTGCTCAAGCTAGCTGCTACTCTTATTTAGGCTATCTTCAAGGCAGGCAGGTGCGCCGCGGCTGCGCTGTGCCTTGCTGTGCTCTAGCGAAGCTAGCGGCTAGACTCGCACGTAGAGGCTCCACTTCTAGTTCGCAAGTCACTGGCTATGTACTGCCGAGAGTTGCTAGGCTCTTGCCTTGCTGCCTCTGATGAACTGTTGCAATGCTCAAATCTCTCTTCTGACCCCATAGTTCCCTCTCTGTGCTCTGCATGCAAATGCTTGAGCAATAGTGCATTAGCTAGCAAAGCTAGAACTGGAGAGCTGACCTCTGCTCTAGTTCGCTGACGGCTATCTGGCTCATTTGAACTTTTGCTGCCCTTGTGCTGTGGCTGTGGCCTGTGGCCTGTGGCCTCTGGCCGCTGGCCATGAGGCCATGAGGGCCATGAGGCCATGAGCCTAGAGCAAGCCCCCCCTCTTGCTGTGCTAGCTTGAGCATAGCAGACCTCTCTCTAGCTGATATTTGCCTTTGCATTTGCATTTATTTGCATTTGCTGATGCATTTGCTTAGGCTGGCTAGAGCACTGCACAGACTGCTGCCAAGCAGCAAAGCAAATAAGAGTAGCTGACCTCTGCTCTAGTTCGCTGACGGCTATCTGGCTCATTTGAACTTTTGCTGCCCTTGATTAGTTCCTGACCTCTATAAGGGGTTTGCTCTGATGAACTGTTGCAATGCTCAAATCTCTCTTCTGACCCGCATAGTCCCCCCGCAAAGGCTCCTCTTGCTCTTGCCTAGGCAGCTGTGCCTTTTATGCTGATCTTGCCAGCTAGCAAATGCGGTGGCCGCTGGCCATGAGCACTGCCTAGCCAAGCACTGCAAATGCTTGAGCAATAGTGCATTTGCTACCCACAAAGAACTGCTGCTAAGAAAGAGCTGGCGCTCCCTCTGATAGTAGCATTGCTAGCTAGAGCTTGCTAGCTTCTAGCATGACCCATTAGTACTCTCTCTAGCGTACTGCTACCTGGCTTCCTGGCAAGCAAGCGTAGCTTGAAGTCATGCTTTGACGCGATAGTACAGAGGCGATAGACTATCGGCAGCAGCTGCTCATGCTGTGCTCATTGCTGTGCTCTCCTGTTCCTTGCCTTGCACTGCTAGGGCTCTCCTCAAGAGATTGCCCTGCTTCTCTTATTTGTGTTGAGCCGTTGAACTGGTGCAGCTTGCCGCTATCCTTAAGGCCTAGGCTGCTCTCCTCTTGCTTTGCTAGTCAGCAAAGTGAGTAAGAGCGCTGCCAGCTCTTCAAAGGCTCCTTGACCTGATAGTAGCCTTTGAAGCTGGCTACCTCCTGTTCCTTAATATGAACTGCTGAGAGTGTACTGCAGAGGCTAGCCTTCTCTAGAAGAGCTCTGCATGCCTCCTGTTCCTTCCTCTGCCTAGTTCGCTTCGTTCGGCTGAGTAAGAGCGCTGGCAGTTCTTCAATCTCCTGGAGCTCTTCAAAGGCTACTGCTCTACGGCTTGAGCTCCCTCTTTTGCTTGCCTTGCAAGCCTTGCAGCTCAGGCTCAAGCTTGAGAGCTGGCAGCAAGTCGAGTGAATTTCCCCCCCCCATCATGGCCAGCTAGAGCTGTGCTCACCTTGCCTCCTCTAGTTCCTGGCTTTTGACAAGCACGAGCTCAGCCTATGGCTAGGAGAGCTGAGGGTCAGCTTGCCGCCTTCTCTTATTTGTGTTGACCCATTACGCTATCCTATCGCTAGCCGGCTTGCTTGCCTCCATCAGCCTAGAGCCAGCTCTAGTACGCTAGCCTAGAAAGCTTGATCGCCTGAGTAAGAGCGCTGGCAGTTCTGCTTGCCTAGTACCTAGCGCTGCTAGCTTGCCTTCTGCTCTAGGGCAGCAAATGCTGATCTTGCCAGCTAGCAAATGCACATAGAGGGCAAGAGCCCCTCTTAATACAGGCAGAGAGCATGAGCACAGGTCTCCCTGATGAACTGCTGCTTGCTCCCTTAGGCTAGAGAGAGAGGAAAGTATGGCTAGTTGCACAATGAGCACTTGTAGCACTTTTACTAGCTCCTCTAGTTCCAGCCGCGGGCTGGTTCCCTTGCACTTGCCGCTCGCTTGGCTAACTGCAAGTGCTCATGGCTGTGGCCGGAGCCCTTGAGCCACAGCTAGAGCATGACTTGCAAACTTTTAAAACTAGTTTCCCAGTAAAGACTAATTTGCTCGTTTATCTGGTAAGTAATAGACCTTTGCTCAACCCTAGGCTAAAAGAACCCCCTTGGATTCTAGGCTCCTTCGCTATCTTAGAACCGCTAAAGACCGTCGCTATACCCCCCCTCTCGAGGACTACGTAGGGCTGATTCCTGCCTCGAATCGTATACGCTTCGATATTGCGTGAGAAGATTAGTCATAGCTTTCTCTTTTATCTTATCTCTAGCAGATGGAATACCTAGTGGTCTCATTAACCCCTTTTTTTGCCCTTGCCAAGCTCCCCCCCTTTTTCGGATCCTTCTTAAATGTCCTCTTTTTTCTTTATTACCTTATCCGTCTAGTGTTTCCGTGTAGCCACCGTCATATTTATTCCTGGATTGGATTTAATCCCGTAGTATGCTAGAAAAAGGAAATAATCACACATCATATTATATAATCTCCGGTACTTTCCATCACGTACCTTCAGTTTTGACTCCCACTTATCACCACTAAGTGCCTTTGTATATATATATATATATATGTCTCCTTTCCTACTCATGCTCCTATCTGGCTCTACTATCTCCTCTGACCCACTGTAGTTGCGACTATCTGAGTCTGAGCCTCTGCTGATGCAGCCTTTGCGCAGATAGATGGCTGATTGAGGCTGTGCTAGCAAATGCGCTGGCCGCTGGCCATGAGCACTGCCAAGCCAAGCACTGCACTGCTCTCACCCTGATAGTTGCGCAAAGGCTGCCTTGACCACACTCCTATCCCCTCAAATAAGAGTAGGCTGCCCAAGTGCTGAGAGCCTCTGCGTACGCTGATGCTACCCCTCTCCCTTTGGCTAGGACAGCTAATGAACTAGAGTAGGCTTCTATTTGTCTTCGACCCAGATAACTGTGCTTCGCTAGAGCTTGCTCCTACCTACGACTCCCTCTAGCCGTAGCTCCAGTTCATACGGGCTGAGCTCTCTCCACAAGAAGCCAGGAGCTACGGGCAGCAAGCCTTTGAGCTAGCTGGCTCCAAGGCGATAGTGCCGCTGCACCTCTCACCCCTGTAGGCTAGCTAGAGCTCTAGGCTGGCTTGGCCAGTGGCAGCTTTGCTCTTACTCAGTTGTGGCGTTCTTCCCCCCCCCTTGCTAGGATCAGCTCTGGACGCTAGCTGCTCATGCATGCTCCATGCTTGAGCTAAAGTGGCAGCTAAGAGAGAGAGAGAGAGAGAGAGAGAGAGAGAGCATGAGCAATGAGCAACTGCGTACAGTTCATACGGGCTCTATGAGGAAACTTGCAGCAACAGTGGTTGTCAATAATTTTCGCTGTCCTACTTCAGTAGTATATTGTCTCTTTCTTATACTACCTAATATTAGTCCTCCGTCCCCGTAGGAATTACTTCCCTTACGGCGATCCCGTAGTTGATTCTCATTCGGTATTGTTGTCCTTAGATTTATTACTTTCGAATCTTTCGTGTGCTACAATAGCTATGTTCGCTGTGCTATTCTCGGACCCAGCGAATATTGTAGAATTAGAGTGTCTAACTGGGTTTGGCGCCCCACTCGTAATGATGAAGAAATCATAGTCAATCTTTCCTTGCAGGAGATCATAAAGATTTGCATCTTTTGCTCCGCCCACTTTACCAGCATGCTCTTGTCCCCTTGCCATTTCGACGTCAGGTAAGCTGATTGGATTACTGAGTTTCACAGCAACTCAGGTGATTTGATCTAACTGTGAGACCATGGGAGTACCATGTTTGATACACGAAGATTCGTTTCCCTCTTTTTCGTGGAAGCTATCTCCGCTAAACCTCTCACTTCCGAATAATATCCACAACGGCGCACAAAATAACCAAACAACATCTACAAAATGTCAGTATAAAATACTGGATTCTAAACCTAAATGATGGTTTTCAGTTGAGTGATAAGCTAAAACACGTCAACCTCCTACCGCGATAAAAGCAGTACCAATTATAACGTGTACAAAAAATTATCAATAACTTGCGTTATTGTTTAGACTATGTCTTCATATTAGTGCTCACTATATAGTACAATAAATTTTAAATATTGTTTACCCCATATAGTAATTAATACGTAGAATATTTTTCCTTAGTTTTATTAAAGATAAATAATATTTTTAGGTTAGTCGTTTAACTTCTATATATGTCAGTAACAGTATATATTTAGCAGCAAATTGTCATTATAACAATGAGTTCTTTGCTATTAATCCTATTTTTTTTTATATATAAATTTTTTAATTTAAAACAAATTGATACCCTTTATATGAAGTACCATTAGTTACACATTCTTTAATTTTTTTTCTAGATATCTTAAGAGATTTAGCACAATCACTCATACTTTGATAAACAGATATGTTATTTTCCAAGTCAATAGCAGTAATATTAACAGCTTCACTTACTAATTTATTTGTTTCTCTATAATATCTAACTCCTTCTTTAATAATGTATGGACTATCTGTTAAATAAAGTTTAACTATTAAATCTTTTATTTCCCTCTGAAAAGAGGGAGTAACCCCTACGCAAAGTATTTTTTCTATAAATAAATCTGAATTAGTAGATAATCTATACTTATTCATATGTAATTTTATAAAATCAAATATACGTTTACCCTCTGTAGTAGTATGATAACCATTATAATATATCTTTACTAATTCTTTTCACAATAAAAAATCTTTTTTTAACGTTTTTAATATAGGTTTATCTTGTTCCATTAAAGGTATTAAATATGAAATAAGGTGACCTATTTTATTAACTTCTAAAACTATCGTTGCATTACTGTGAATATTATATACTCTAGGCATAGTTAAAACTACATTAGCTTGTATATTATGTAAAGCTAAAAATTCCTTTATTTTATTATATAATTCTAACTCTTTAACATGATTTTCTAATCTTAATCTTGGCACATATCTAGATGTAGAAAATGTTCCTTCTGCATCTATAAAACCTGCTAACCAGTATTTAGTTATCTTAATACTTTTAATAGAATCTGGCACCCATCTTCCTGACATATTTTGCATTTCTTTTTTTAATTTTAAAATATCTAACTTACCTTGATTAGATAAATGAAATTTATTCTTTGTTGATAATACTGCTTTTTTAAATAACATAAAATGATGAAACTTTGAACTGTTAAGAGAAAAATTAGTAAACACAGGTATAATAACATTAATTAAAGAATTTATATCATTAACAAAATAATTTACCCTATTACCCGACTTAGAAATATGTCCACATAAAAGATTATCCTTAATATATTGTAATGTTTCTATATCATCAATATGAAGACCTATTTGAAATGTAAATTGCACATTTTGAAATGTATTTTCCACCAAACCTGTCAATTTTATATTAAAATTTCCTTCTCCATCTGTAAAACCCACTAATCACTCTAAAAATGCATTTTTATAAGTAAGTTTACCATCTGTTTTGTTATGAGTTTCAATAAAAAAAAAACTATTCATTATATCTTTGCTATAATACGTACTTTCACTAAACCTCTCTAATAAAAGAGGGGGATCCGTAGGATCCGTAGGATCCGTTGTATCCAAAGGATCCGTAGGTTTAATTAAAAAAGTAATAAATAAATATATAAAAAGGGCTACATTAGTTAACCCATGAAAGCCTGTTGCGAAATAAAAACAAGATCCAAAGGCACCATCACTAATACTAAAAGTAGAAAATTTGTATTCTACAGCTTGTAAGCCTGTGAATACTAGTGCTAAAAATACAGTTGCTACTAACCCATATAAAGTTCCTCTTCTATTTCCTTGAATCAAAGAATGGTGCGCTCAAGTCACAGTTATCCCTGACGATAAAAGTAATACTGTGTTAAGTAAAGGTAATTCAAAGGGATTTATAGCTTCTATACCCATAGGTGGTCATTGAGCTCCTAATTCGACGGTTGGTGATAAAGCACTCGTTTTTAGATTAACTATATGTTATTTCGCTTACAAAGTAGCAAGCAAAGCACATGGTAGGTTTTTTTTTAATTTTATCCTTTATTATGTTTATATACTTGTTAGTATAATCTATTTTGGTTCATTCCTCCTTTTATCTTCTTTATTTCATCTAGCCCCTCTCTAGTTAAATGTACTTTGTTTTTCATAAGCAGAGCCACTTTTTTGAAATCCTCAAAATTCTTAGATTTTACACCGTGTAATTTAAATTCTTCAAAAATGGGAATCACTTTATTGCTAACATCTGTAAATTTTTCAACTATAAATTCGCCATAACCAGATTTAGGTATATATCTCCCACAATTTAAAGTAGAAATTAAACTTCTTAGGAAATCTTCATCTCTAGCATGTTGAGTCAAAATAAATCTCAATCATACGGCTTCACCTAATTTAGATCCTGGTGATTTTTTTAATGCTACAAAGAAACATCCTTCAGCATCGGTGAAACCAGCTAACCAATGTAAACTTTTTATTGTTCTATCTTTAATTTCTGGCATTAAAACTGGTTCTATATTAGGTAAAGCTAGCTTTAAATTATCAGATAATTCTCTATTATTTAGCACAGCTTTAATTGACACAATTTTGTTTAAACCTTCTAAAGTCAAATGTTTTCCTTCTTGCATTAAATTTACTACTTCTTTAAAAAGTAGATAATCGGATTGCTTATTAGTTAATAAAGGGTATTTATCAAAATGGTGAAGAATAACTTTTAAGTCTTCAAGAGCATACACTCTAAATTGAACAGATTCCGCACCCAATTTAGATATTTTACCTACCCCAAAGAACAATTGAATTTGCTCTAATAAGGCAAGATCTTTTAAATGTAAACCAATTTGAAAATTAGCTTTTACTCTATAACCTGTCTTGCTTTTAGAGTCTGGACTAACACCTACAAAAAAACATCCTTCCCCGTCAGTAAAACCAGTAATATAATAAGGATTCAGCTCATTAGTAGAAGCAGAACTAAATACAGAAAACCCTCCTTGACCTTTTGTCATACTTTTGTACGCAAAAGTAAAGGTAGAAAAGAAAGAGATATAGGGCTTAGAATAAACCAGGATTCCTGGTATAGATTCAACTATCGTATTAACATATTTTATAAAAGGAATAAAAACCAGGTTTCCCTGGCACTTAGAGTACACCTTACTGTATTTTTTTAACACAGAGAAACCGTCTACTCGTTGCTCTTTTACAGGTATGTAGCTATCTGATTTAGGTCCGCGATTGCCCATTTCTTGGTTAAGACCAAGAATCTCTAATGATATTACTATACCCTCTGCTATTCACGAGGCCACTTTTAGAGTCTCCTTTAAAAGCTTAGTTATTAGAGCTTTAGGGTGTTCCCGGAGTTTGGCTTCTATTCACAAATTGCTTTTATGAAAAAATGCTCAAAATATTGCTAAAAAAAATAAAGCTTCTGAAACAATAAATAAAGCTACACCCATATTTAAACCTCTTTGCACCGCAGTAGTATGATTACCTAAATATGTCAATAAAACTATTGCTTGGTTTGGACTATATCTTTAATAATAAACATATATATTTTAATATAAATTTATTACTATTTAACGTTTAGTCTCTGAAGAATTTAAGTTTAAATTATACTTAACTTTCCTGCTGTTCATCTTAAAGAACTCACAGCATATGGTTAAATTTTAAGAGAGCACATATTACCCCTATGTATTCAATATTGGTTTTTATTAACTGATTTTCCCTTCCTTTTTTTGTCCATAACTGGTAAGATAAACGATTTACAAAAGATCCTACTAAATCTGATTTTTAAAGATCTTTTACTAATAGATTTTTTCTGTACATGACCCTTCCTTGGAAACGTTAAACAGATTTAATTATTTAATACACTTTGAAAATATTTTTAAATCATTAAACCAGATATTTGCTTGTTACCTTTGGACTAATGAAGTATAAAGTCTCTTATATAACGAATAATATTACCATTAGATTGAAAACCCCCCCTATATAACCTTAATATAAATGCATACATAAGTTTGTACTTTTAATACCTAAAGAAGGTCTGCTTCGCCTTATAGTCTCCTGATGATAACTTTTAGTAGCTGCATATTTATTTTGTAATCTAATAAAGCTTTAGCAATATCAAGTTAGATAGAAGTGCAAGCCCTAGGCTTTAGGCTTAATATTTAGTGCCTTTGAATATATTATTGGGATTTTAAAATAGGCTTTTACCCTCTGAGATTACGTCACGTCATCAAAATGACATTGACAATACTAGGCTAATAATTGCGAATAAAACGAAAACATTAGAATTATTAAAACCGTGCATAGTTAACACTCCACTTGTTGTTAAAGTTAATAAAGAAATACAAGTATACAATGGTCAAGGAGATGGAGAGACTAAATGAAAGGGATGGTGTTGAAATATACTTCTATTAAAGGCGTCGAAGTTCATTTTATTGATTATAAAAAGATAAGTATAATTAATTACATCTAAAAACAAAACTTTTTATTGCTGTGGCTGTGGCCTGTGGCCTCTGGCCGCTGGCCATGAGGCCATGAGGCCATGAGCCTAGAGCAAGCCCCCCTCTTATTATAAGCTATAAATTTAGGCCTCCCTGCTCAAGCCGCACTGGTAGCTGCCACTGCACCTCTGCCTGCCTCTGCTGATGCTAGCCACTGCTAAACTGGCAGCTAGCTAAGAGGAGGCTATGCTCTCCACTGGTGTTCCTAGCTTTGCTAGTTCTTATGCTAGCCAGTTGTGATGGCTACCCTTCCTGTTCATGAACTGCCACTAGTTCCTGGCTTGAACTGTACGCAGCTACGCTAGCTCTGGACTGCTCTCCTCCCTCTTTGCCTAGTTCTACGATCTCCCCCACTATCTGCAAGCTGTGCATTTGCATTTGCTAGCGGTGGCCGTTCGGCCATGAGCACAGCATAGACACCTCTCCACTGTACCTAGCTTTCAAGCCAGCCTCTGCCAGATAGGACTGCTAGTGCAAGCCTGCCTGTTCCAGGCTGCCTTGCCTAGGCTCCGCTCCTGCCTGCCTTGACCAGCTACTTCCTTTCTAGCCACTGCTATACCTGCCAGCCTCTGCCTGATTTCCTCCCCTCTTGTGCTGATGCTGTGCTCATGGCCTCATGGCCTCATGGCCTCATGGCCAGCGGCCACAGGCCACTGGCCACTGCCCGTTGCATGCAAATAAATGCACAGCACAGCAAATGCAATGAGCATAGCAAGCCCTCTGACTCCACTCGCCTACTCTCTCAGCTACGCTGCACTCTCTCAGCTACTCTCTGGCTCTGCTACGCAGCTACGCAGCTACGCTGCGACTCTCTGCCTCAGCTACGCTGCGACTCTCTTTCTTCTGGCTCTGCTACGCACCTCAGCACCCCCCTTGACCTCTGCAGATGCTGATGCATTTGCTGATGCAAAAGCATGCGGTGGCCTGTGGCCGCTGCCATGAGGCCATGAGCACAGACAGCACTGCAAGACCGCAGCGCACCCCCCGGACAAATAACGCTACTGAACTGACGTACTCTCAGTAACTGCACAGGTGGACTGTACTGCAGCTAGCTTTGAGCGCTCCTCCTGTTACCCACACTTCCCTCTTAGCAGTTTGACCCCAGTTAAGAGCTGCCTACAGTTAATCTCCTAGAGTGCGGAGGCAGCCGTGGCTAGCTCAAGGGTACCTGCTCTCTTCTAGCAGTGCCAGTTACCTTGGCAAGTGCTTGGCAACTTACTGGCTTCTATCTCCTCTACCCGTCCGACCTCTGTGCTCTCCTACTATCGCCTCTTGCCTTGCAAGCCCTACAGATAACTGCTGAGCTTGCCTGATGAACTGGAGAGCTCAGTTCTCCACTTGCCTTCATTTTCTTACCTCTGTACGCTACCTCAGGCTCCCCCCCCCTTAGCACCATGGTGTTCCTCTCATCTGCACTGGCTAGGCTAGCAAGTAATGAGCCCTCTGGCTAGTACTATCCCCTCCTACCTCCTCTCCACTGCTACCTCTCTTAAGTGCAGTGTTGCGTAGGTTGCAAAGCTCAACTGTACAGGAGAGCTTGCTTGGTTCCGTTCATTTAAGAGAAGAGCAAGCCAGTTCTTTGCCGGCTAGAGCCTTGAGCAAGCGTAGCTGCCACTAAATAAGAGATTTTATTCCTTAGCGCTCTTTATAGGTAGCTCAGCCTGACCCTATAAGAACCTCCCTTATGTCTCCTTTACGTTTTTTGCTAGAAGGAGGCTGATTAATGAGGTTAGTGCTAGCTGCAGTAAATTTCCCCCCCCCCTTGCGTCACAGAAGTGGATTTCCCCCCCCCTTACTTATTGAAATGAGCCTTACGTGCTGCGAAAATCCCCCCCCCCCTTAGCTAAGATCTAGTCTTTATTTTGGTTAACGAGTCAGGTCGGTCTTGATCCGACATATTCTTTCTTGACAAAAAAGTTCCTTACCAGTTAGGATACTAACCCTAATTTTATTTTTCTATCTGTTATCACTATAGAACCTGCCATAGCTAATAACAGAATAATTGATATATCTTTTCGGTTAATGATAACTAATCTTTCTTTAAAGTTATCACTATAGAACCTACCATAGCCAATAACAGAATAATTGAAGTAATTATCAATCATATACTATAACTAGTATACATAATGTTACCAATGCTTGTTATATGACTACTTTCTGATAAACATCCGTCTCATGATTTTCCTGTAACATACAAAACATTATCTCTTGGAGAGCTAATTAAAGAAATTAAATGGATAATGCTAAAAAAATTATTAAAGATATCCTCTGCCTCCCTGGCTTTGTAAAAAGGACCGGCTGGCCAGCCGCCCCCTTTGCTCCCTCTCTCTAGCGACGATAAAAAAGGCTTGCTTTGCATGCCCTGAGCTTGAGCGCTGCTCTCTTGAGATTGAAAAAAGGAGCCTTCGAAGGCAGGGCTAGAACCTAGGCCTCCTAGGCTCCCTTCTAAATATTGGCAGGGCTCCGTTGCACCGATGCAAGCTAATTTTTCTAGAAGAGAGATATAGTTATCTGGTATCATAGGATAAAAAGTATAAATAAAAGATATTATTATAAATATAGCTAAAGGTATACTTTTATTAGTATTACTTAATAACTCACTTATTCTAACGTTTATTAACATTAATATAAATAGAAATAGTATAGAAACAGCACCTACATATACTAATAAGTATGAAATACCTATAAAATTTAATCCTAATAATATAAGATAACCTGCAATACTAATAAATAAAGTTATCAAAAATAAAACCGATGATATAGGATTTTGCAAAATTATAACAAATATACTTGATAAAACTGAAGATAAAGCTAAAAAATCTAAACTATCTATTATGTAACCATTTAGATATGTTTCATTGATTTGATATAAAATTATAAAAATAAAAAAGGTACCTCCCATTATTAAAATGTATTAATTGCTGTCTATTATAGTTAATAAATTATTGAAGAAATAACAGCAAAATTTCCTTACCACAAATTGCAAGTATCGGTCTCGCTAGGAATTACCCCCTTGGCTAGCCTCTCCCCTTATGCTAGCATAAGCACCTCTACCCTTAAAAAGAGCTTGCAGCTTGAGCAGACGGTTAAACCTTTCTCTCCTTGCTACCTAAAGTGCGACCCCTTTTTTCCTCCTTATTCCCCCCCCTTAGCGAAATAGCTCTTGTGGCTCCTCCCTCTTCCTCTGAGCGAGAGTACCATCTGCTGAGAGCATTGCTCTCCCCCTCTTGTGGTCCCCCCCTTGCACTTTAAGTTCTCATGGCTGAGCCACAGAAAGCGCTGATGCTGTGGCCGGAGGCCATGAGCCACTGCAGACCTCCCTTTCACCCCTTCAAGGGCTCCTCTAGATCTGGCTCTGCTACCTCTGCTGCAAGTGCTAGGCAACTACAAGCCTCTTACTTGAGCTGGCTTACTAATCCGCTCAAGGCTCCACTTGCACTGCAAGAAGAGAAAGCTTGAACGCCTCTGCTCAAGGCAGCCTGCACCCCTTGAGCGCAGTCCACAAGAGCTTGCAATGCTACAGAAGATCTGCCTCTGTCCCGCACTGCCTGTTCAGTAGCTAATGCTACTAACTGCTGTCCGGCTCAATAATAAGAAGAGGCTGACCTCGTCCCTGTTCATATAAGGGGAGCAGCCACTCCCTTATATAAGGGAGGACTTTTTGAGGACAGCTGTATAAATTTTCTCCCACTATATAAGGCCCTTATAAAACCTATAGACATATATATATACATGAAAAACTAAAAGTATAGCACCCCTTCGACTCAGCCTAGGCTCTGCTTATATAGTATGAATAAAATTATTAGAGCATAATTCCTAGTATAAAGATATATAGGAAGAAAAGGAATTGAACCTTCGACAGTTATTTACTATTAAGTTTACAGCTTAACCCGTCATACCAACAAACGGAACCTTCCTATTAAATTTTTCTTTATCTTCCTCAAAGAAATATATCTTATCATTAGAAAAATAAAAAATTATGATTAAAAGATATCCCCCCCCTATAAAAAAATCCAGCCTACGCACCCCCCTCTGCGACTCTCCTCCCCCCCTAGAGCCTTTGCTGCCTACGCACCCCCCACTCTCCTCCCCCCCTAGAGCCTTTGCTGCCTACGCACCCCCCACTCTCCTCCCCCCCTAGAGCCTTTGCTGCCTACCCACTCTCCTCCCCCTAGAGCCTTTCCTAGCCTCCCTCCCTCCATTTTCCGTTGGCACCCCCCCATCTATCCGTAGCTGGTTATATTTTTTTATACAAAAAGATATCGTTAGCCCGGACCCTTTCCTTTTTTTAGTGCCTTTGATTACCCCCTACGCCCACTAGCACCCTACTGAGTAACCTCCACCCACTAGTTGCAGTCCAGCTATAGCTGTCAGCAAGCAAAAGAGTCCCTAGCCTGCTCATTGCTTGCTCACCCACTCTGCTCAGACCGCTCTGCAAAGTACCTCCTCTACTTCATAAGCGCTACCTATAGCCTCGACCTCTTATTTCCCCCCCCCCTTCGTCACTGCCCGTACAGTTCCAGGCTTAATATGAAGGATGGCGCTACCACCCCCCCTCTTCTAGCTTGGCTGAAGAGAAAGCTAGTACGGCAGCAGTTATTTTAAGCCGTGGCTTACCTGACCCTGATGAAGCGCAGCTGGCTCCGCTGCCTCTACTTGCTCAAGGCAGAGCAGTAATAGCAAGCTCCTACCCTCTGGCCAGACTGCTAAATGCATTTCTGGTAGCAGCTAAGCAGTTGCTAAGCTCTCCAGTACCCCCCTGGCTCTGGCTTGCGCAAAGGCTGCACGAGTTCTAGTACAAGCAGCTCCTTTGAACTATCGCCTCTTCTCATATTTGCTTTGACCACTCTTTACTGGCTACGGCTGACCTAGCTCTAGCGCTCCTCTCCACTCTCCCCTGTATTAAGCCAGGTACGCTGGCGTTTACCTTTCTAGCCACTGCTAGAAGTGGTGCTTTGCATATTTGAGCCCTAAGGGTGCAAAGCGACCAGTTGCTACCCTGGTTGCATCGTACGCCTCCAGCGCTATCCCTCCTGCTTGCCAGCAATCACCCCTCGAGCAATGAGCAGAGCTCAAGCCATGACCTGATAGTAGCCTTTGAAGCATGGCGCTTCTCTAAGAGGCTGAGCCGTTTCCTTGCTGAGCTCAACCCGTAGACCTGCCTACAGTTCATCTCCACTGGCACTGCTCCGCAGTTCAAAGCCCCTTGGTACTTTTAGGTTATCTGCAGATGCTTGCGGTGGCCTGTGGCCGCTGCCATGAGGCCATGAGCTAGAGCCCACTTCCAAAGAGAGAGGCGATGAACTGTACCTCTCTCTTATAAGCGCTAGCTTTGCTGCCTCTGCCTTGCACTGCTTCCTAGCTTTCTACGGGACAGCTAACTGAAGAGAGCCTCCAGTAACCGTTCATTTTGCAGTACTGAGCCTGATAACGCACCAGTTGCACGAGTGGCTTGCCTAGTGCTATGCTCATGCCTCCGCCCACTGCTAGAAAAAGGCACAGTTTTCTTTTAGAAAAAGAGGCGAGCCTCCCTCGCAAAGGCAAGCCCTTTCCTTTTTATTGCTGTGGCTGTGGCCTGTGGCCTGTGGCCTGTGGCCGCTGCCATGAGGCCATGAGCCCGTAGAGGCCATGAGCCTAGAGCAAGCCCTAGACTAGTGAGGTAGGCAGACCCCCTTTTTTTCCCCCTAAATAATCCCCCCCCCTCTCTTATTTGCTTTGACCCACTTGAACTGGAACGGCTGCCTACGCTGAGCAGTGGTAGCCCCCCTATGCCGCACCCTCTAAACTGTGCCGCGACAAGCGCACAAAAACAAAAGGCGACTGCGACTCTTGCGGACACCTCAAGTTCATAAGCGCTAGCATAGGACTGCGAGTGCGAACCTGACTACAAGAGTAGTCCCCCCCTTTGCGCTACTAAGGCACTAAACAGCGCAGCTCCTTATTCATTTCTCTTGTACGACCAGTGCTGATGCTGATGGCTGATGCATTTGCATGCGCAGGCCGTTCGGCCATGAGCACAGCACTGCACAGCTAGAACTGAACTGCAGCTCCGCGCCTCTTCTTGCTGTCCCTAGGCATCTCCAGCCTACCCCTCTGCACTCATACCGACTATCAGGTGAGAGCCTCGCTCTTTGCTAGCAGCTAGCAGATGAACTGCACAGCTGTAGCTGCAGCGGCTACAGTTCAAACCCTTCCTCTCTGTGCAGTCAGAGCTGTGCATGCAAATAAATGCAAATAAATGCGGTGGCCGTACGCCCATGAGCTAGAGCTGCGACTTAACTGCCAATTTGCTGCAAAGAAATTTTGCCTTATAATAATATTTGTTAACCATATTAATGGTTAACCATGGTTTAATTGTTAAATGTTAAATAAATCCCGTGCAACTTCCACTACACGAACCATATTTCGACTTAACACTAATTAAAGTCACGCATACGAAGATTTTCCTTATAGATAACTAGAACTAATTATCTAGAATAAAAAATATAAAAAAAACCAAACTTATTGCACACACTTTTTTCAGCGCCTGACGAGTAGTTAGTACCCAAATGAGATTAAATCCACCGTGACGTTCTTATTCACGATTACTAGTAATTCCTTATTCATATAGTCGAGTTTCAGACTACAATCCTTATTATATCCTACTTTAGATGATTAGCTCCAATTCGCATTATCGCATCATTTTGTATAGGAATATGTGGCACGTCTATCGCCCACAACATTTAGGCCATGATGACTTGTCTTGCCCCCTGTGATCATATCCGATTTAGATGGTGAACTGCTTTATTTCTTAAGATAATTAAAGCAAGGGTTTCCGTTAATTTAAAGGAGTTAACCGGCATCTCACGACATTAACTGAAGACAGCCGTGCAACGCTTGTAATATCCTGATAGATAATATTCAAGTTGTGGTAAGGTTTTTCGCGTACCTACGAATTAAATAACATACTTCACTACTGGTTTCAGTAAACGGTCTAATGATTCAATTTTTGAGTATTCCCCTTATGGGGATTTTAAGAGTTACTATCACTGTGTAAATGACGATACACCGTGCACGGTTTTGTATCCATCCTTCCTCTTTACGATCTTGCACTCGTCTCAAAATCCGACTGTACATTTGGACAGACATATTCAGCCTAACCCTTGTGATCCAGTCCGTCGCGACATTTACAACTGCCGACGGTCTTTAGTTATAATGGTTCATCCATTAAAAATCTTACTTACGTATATTTTAGGATACTATTGACCGTTTTCACCTAATTTTTCTACAAGTATGGAAACTATTCGATTGTAACCTTCTCTTAGCTCCCTCTTTTCTTTTCCCATATTATTGAAACACTCCTATTCTTTTAATTTTATAATTAATTTCCACCCACTCTTTTATTTCAATTGTTTTTAAAGTTCTATAACCTACATTCACTTGAGGCTACTTGCTTTAAAGTTTCTAACTATAGTATCTCCATCTTTTTTAATTTCATATACACACCCTGACAATAAGATCTCGGCTGCTATAGAATTATCTAAGTGTCTAACACGTCCATCCTCAAGATACTCTATGTAAGGAACAGCGTTTACTATCTTATGTCTTTCTTCTAATGTAATATATTCTATTTTTTAAAGGATTTAAAATTATTCATATTGTAAGATAGTTTGATTAAAAATCTAATCTCTTCACTACGATGTGAACCTTTATAGACTGCTTTACAAATATCTGTGAAATCTAAAAAATCTAATTTGCCTTTTTTTGTTCTAAATTTAACATCTTTAAGATAAGGTATAATATAATTGTTCAATACTTTATTTTTAATTACTAATATTATACTCGCCTTCTTACGGGTTAGCTTTGGACGGATTTCTAGTTTCTACAAACTGGTTTTCTTCAAGACACAAGAAAGAGCCTCTAAGCCTGGCATCTATACTATTCAACGCTATAGCTTTGGAATGTTTTAATTTGAACTAGGAGTACTTATTTTCTCAAACAAAGGTCATTGTTCTGCTGTGGCTGAGATAGACTGTTGGCTCAATGTCCGTTCTAGAAACAAAGAAAGACCCATGCAAAGGCTCCTTCAATATAGCAATCAACCTTTATTACAATATTGTGATCCAACAAAACACTATTAGTTCTTTTAGTGTTCATTGAATTTTTTAAGTAAAATATCTGTAAGAGTTTTTTATCTTGGTTATAAAAAAGTCTTTTATCTCTTCCTTGGTATAAAAGAAAGGCTCTCTTAAAGATAATCAAGGTGTTTAATTAAGGTTGTATTCATCAAAAATAGAAATTATAAGTTCCTTGTGCGTTTGTTACTGAAAAGATGCATTTATCCTTATATTGTCTAACTCTTAAAGCCAGATAATTTTTTATATCTTCTAAAACATTTAAATCATCTTTGTGCAATTCAATACTAAACATAAGATTTTTTTTATGAAATTTTCAGAGTTTACTGGATTAATTGAGAAACTTGATTCAGCATCACAGAACCCTATAAATCATTGTTTATTAAAATCTGCAGATTCTTCTTTCATCTTAACCCTTTCCCCACCATTGTCGAGTAATTTCGATTTCCCCCCCCCCTCCTGCCTTTAACATACTCGGATAGATGGAGAGTATAAACAGTCTTTCAATAATATAGGTCTGGAATTAACCTTGCAGAGAGGGATTCGAACCCACGCTGCAATTTTTCATACACAAATTTCAGTTCCTGCGTTGCCACATTACTCTTGAGGTGGAATGCTTACATTTTAATTTATAGACTAAATAAAAATCTAACCTATAGCATTCATCATTTTCTGCTTGGACTACCAGGGTATCTAGTTGAGATAGGTAGGTCCTCTCGGACTTTCCCCCTCTTAGAACCGTACGTGCCACTTTCATGGCATACGGCTCAAACGTTATATGCGTCTTAATCATTCTACATATTGTGTATACTTATTTCCTTGTAAGGGTATATTTCCCGCTCATCTAAAAACCAACCTTTGTATATCCTTTTGACTTGATATACTTAACTGATAAGTTGTTTTTCCTGCCTTGCTGCCTTTCCTATATCCCTAAGTCTAGGAGATCTTTCCATTAGGACCAAACTCTAATCTTCGTTTAATTATTTATAGAGCAAGCCTATCTGTATGCTCGATAAAAAAATTACATTTAGTTTTATTAATATAGAAACAACCAAGACCATTAATAAACCCTATTATTCAGTTATCTATATCTAGGCTGCTTTCAATAGTCTTTCGACTCTAGACTTTAACTCATTATCTCTAGGAGAAGGTTTATAGATAATAAACGTTCAGTCTTAGTCTTATAATGATTATATTCTTCTAATGTTTTAAACTCCTTAACATTATTTACCAGTCCGTCTTTTAATAAAAGATATTTTTTTTAAAGGAAATACATCAAATACATTGTGGATTATACTTAGTAAGCCTGCCTTATCATTAACTGCTAAAGAGTCAGGTTTATTCACATATTCGTAAATAGTTCCTACATTATTTAACTTGTCCTTACCATATTTTTACTGCGAAGCGCAATTTCTACTGCCTTGCAGTCCAGCTAGAGCAAAGCTCTGCGCAGGATATCTCTTTTATGTAAAGACAAATGATAAGCATAACCTACATTATACTTACGCGACTTTATTTTGTACACAGCCTACGGAGAAAATTTCCTTCATCGTTAAACCCTACAAACTTAAATTTTTCATTTATTTTATTAATTATTACTTTATTTTCCATGTCCTCAATAAAAATAGCTATTAATAAATACAAGGTTAAATTTACACAATTTAATTACACACATAACATCTTTACGCAAGTGGGCTCCCTTTCGGTTTATTTTTTTTTTTACACCTCCTTATTAGGAGGGAGGAAAAAAAAAAGCGGAAATATATTCCCTATCCATTCCATTACAGAATGGCCTTCGCTTTTTACGTTATCCTTTTACCTCTAATCGATAATTTACTTTACAGTAAATCCTGCTTAGGAGCCGCGGCTCCTTTACGCTGACCATAGGCATTACCCTGTTCCCTAATAAAAACGCTCTTCCTTAGGTTTCAACTTTACTCTGTTAATTATATGTTCATCTTCACTTAACCCAGGACTCGTTAAGTGGCTAATTTATTATATTTTATAATATAACCTAGTTCAAGAGGGACCTGTACTGGTCCCTTGCTGTCCCTCGGGACTAGTTTCCTGAAAACTGTTTTCCCTTTTTTGCAAAGGCAGCACGCCTGCCTATAAAAAGTTGACTATCCTAGACAGAGTTTTAATTACGTTGATTCAATTTCTCTAACCATAGAAGAAAGCCAATACTATAAATCTAAAAGATAAGTCTTACTAAATCTTCCTAGATATATAATACTTTTCTCTAGAGCTTTATACAAAACAGTTGCCCGTAATGCATATCTAGATAGACTAATGTAAGATGAAATACAATTGATAATCAATTTAGCACGCTACCTCCTTTTCGTTCTTGAAAAGACTGCCCGTAACCCTTTAAAATAGTTATCAAGTTTTTATTAGAGCTTTTCAGGTCGCACATCCTGTTCGCTACCCGAGCCTTCGTCCCTCAACGTCAGTTATTAGATAAAAGGTTGCTTTCGCCTTTACCAGTCCTTATGGTATGAACAAATTTCAACTCTCGCACTCCATAAATACTCACCTCCTTATATATAACTCTAGTATAATCGTATCTTATCTAAGACGATTTTTACCGTCTAGGTACCCTTTAAACCTGGTAAAGATGAATAACACTAGTCTTTTACGTATTACCGCGACTGCTGGCACGTATTTTGGTCAAGACTTGTAGATAGGCCTATGTCATAATCAATTCTAATTCCTATATTAGAGAAATCTTAACACTTTACATTAAGATAGCCTGGCCTACCTAGTATTTTATTCGAGTAAATCGATATATCAAAGTAAAGTTTAAAAAAAATTTTAGTCTTAGTAGGCAACGACTATATTAAATTGTTGTAAACACCCAGAAAAGTTTTAATAACCAAGAACTAAAAAAAACACTATTGCCTTACGCTTAGCAAAAGATATTTTATATTTTTAGATCATGGTAAAACAAACCATTGCAAGAGGTTAGCTGAGCCTTTTTGGACCCAGATTAGCTCTAGCAAGATAAGCACCTCTAGTCTTGTAGAGTCATTTCTCTCTACCTGATAAATGGTTTATACACAACCATTTAATGTGATATTAGCTTAGTAAAAAGCTATACATACTCCCAAGTTGCTGGTTCAGCCGTTAGGCTATTGACCAATATTCCCCACTGCTGTACTATACGTATTGGGGTTTTTTCAGACCCAATGTGATCGATAAACCTCTCAGTTACGATTACGGAATTATAAGCTAGTCAAACCATTACTTTAACTACTACCTATCCGAAATATTAATTGTCCTCTTAAAGCGGAAAAAAATAAAAACAGCGCCTTTTTAAGAGTGGCATGCTCCTCTAGTTCATAAGCGCTAGCATTTTAAAGCTAGCACTCTCTGATTATTGCTAGCTATAGAGCATAGCAAGATCTAGCCTAGCTAGAGCTCAACCCTTACCATTAAAAAGCCCTCTTAATATTCGTTATTTCCTTTTTTTTTATTCTGTCTAAAGGCCTCTCTGGAGGAGCTCTCCTTCAACTTCCTTGAGAAGGAAACATTAGCTACTGCTCAGCACACACCGAAGTTTGCGCATAGGCAAAGATCTTATATTAGATCTCATCAGGCAGATTAAAAACCATAAGGCATTTATTAACCTCACTTTAAGGTAGCCAAAATATCCTTTACTCACCTGTACACCACTTCTAATAAAAAAATCCTCTCAAAAGATATATAAAATATATTAGTGTAAATTATATAAAAGATATATTCTTTGGTTAATATTTAAATTAGACGTTAGATTAGCATGTGTCAAGCACTTGAGATAGCGTTCATTCAGAGCCATCATCAAACTCAATTAGTTGTTGTAGATCCAACTTTTTTTAAAGTTTTATACAACACTACTAATAAGTATTAACATTATAAAAAAGAAAAGAAGCAGATTTTCCCTGCCTGGGCTAAAAACTCTCCGACCCTTAGCTAAGGAAGGAGCATGCACCCCTTCTTAAAAAAAGAAGCAGAGAGCCCAGCTCCTATTAGATCATGACTTAGACTATAAAAGATAATAAAAGAGAGATATATAACTATCTTATATCTTTTAATATATATAGTAGTTATTGGAGCTATCTTTTAGGATGAACTTAATTTTTTTAGCCACTAAAAAAATTTTGCCTGTCTCCACCTATAGCAAGCCCTTGCCAGCTAAATAGGCAGTAGCAGTAATGTATTTTTTTTGGCACTAAAAAAAAATTATGCCCTCCTTAGAGTAAGGTTAAATAAGCCTTATTTTCCTGCCTAGCTTGAGAGAGAGCTTTGCTAGCTCCAGACAAAGCCTGGAACTTGAGAGAGGTTGGGATCCCTAACTTTTTAATTTTTAGGATATAATTAAGCCGTGTTCTGTTATAATTATTATTCAATATTAAGGGCTAACAATAAGATTGTATTTTCATTATTTATTTTATACTGTATATAATAAAAAAAGACATATATACATTTAGCAATAGTAGTATACTATAAAAAAATTGGTTATTTTCTGTTTAATACTAAAGTTTTTACTTAACTTATTTTTTCAAAAAGTGTTTATGCTTAATTAGCGACGGACTTTCCTATACTATGTTTAAAGATAGTATTTAGATTATTTATATCAACTAAAATAGTTATATTATAGTAAATACAATATTAGTTATGTTTTTACAATTAAAGATGTGATTGACTCTCTGTATGGAAGCACCTTTCGGATAAGAGATCCTTAGGGCAACCCTAAGGCAAGAGCCTGACGTACCTTGGCTCCCTACCTTGCTGGCTACCTCCCTCTTATTGCGTCCTAGCCTTCATTTGAGGCGAGCTATCTCCTCTCCTCCCCCCCTGGCTCTTGCTTGCGCAAAGGCTGCACTGCTCTCGCCCTGATGGCTAGACCTCTGGAGGAATGCTAGCTGCCTCTGGCTAGCTATCTGCACTCTAGGCTAGCAGCTGGCTCTAGCTGTCCCCCGCTTCTGCAAAGCTCTGCGCAGCAAGCCACTTGCAAAAGAAGGCATCACACTGCTCAGCGCAAGCCACCGCACCCTAGAGCTCTAGCTCTGCCTACCATCACCACAAGAGAGGCTCCGTGCCTGTGCTCTCCTCTAGTAAGAGCGCTGGCTTTAAGCTTTGCTGAAGAGAAGGCCATCCCTCCGCTGCCTATAGGCAGAGCCTTCCTACTCTTGCTCATGGCCTCATGGCCTCATGGCCTCATGGCCTCATGGCCTCATGGCCAGCGGCCACAGGCCACTGGCCACTGGCCACTGGCCACTGCCCGTAGCATGCTAATGCAAATAAATGCAAATGCATCTGCATCTGCTGTACCACTGCTCAAGGCAAGCCTCCTCTAGTTCCGACCCTAAGGGAGCCAGGCCTCTCTGGTCTGCGCAGCTAGGCAGCTAGCCTATGTGCTACTGCCTATTGCTACGCTAGAGCTGTTGCACAGGCAGATCCCTATTAAGAGGGAGCAAGAAATAAGTGCAGCTCTGGCTCTAGCCTTGCTACCCTGATAGTACCACTTGCAGCTTGAGCTGCACTTATAAGAGCAGCTTGAGGCTGCCAGCTAAAGAGTGGCTACCCTTTGCTGCCTGACGCTGAGCTACTACCACTCCTCAAAAAAGAGCTGCGACCTCTCTTCTTTTTTTCCTAGTGGCCTGAGGACTGGCTAGCCTGCCCTCGAGAACTTCGACTGCAACCCTTCGACGCCTTGCAGCTAGAGTTGGATGGCTACCCTTCCTTACCCTTATATGAACTGGAGAGCATTCGAAAAAGCCTATTAAGCTCCTTGCACTATCTTGATCAATTCTGTAAGTAAATTAAATAATTAGAGTTATTTTTATATAAACTAAACATTTGTCTACTATCAATTTTTAGTGCATTTTTTCCTAATTCAAAGCTAAATCCTAAAGTTAAAGCTAAAAAAAATATTAACATAATAACCAAACCATATATATTATTTACATATGCACTTACAACATAAGGATAAACTAATAGAATTTCTAAATCAAATAATAAAAACAAAAGTGCAAAAATAAAAAATGAAATACTAAATTGTGTTCTGTTTTGACCTAAAAAAGAGTGAAAACCACATTCAAAGCAGCTATCTTTTTCTTGACTTGGCTGATGTCTTGCGAATAAAAAATTAACCATTAATAAAATAATAGCAACTAAAGGTATAAAAACAAAAAAAAAAGTAGTGCTTGTCATAAAAATTTATAAATATAATATGTTTACCATATATAACAAATTAATGTAAATCTAAAGCATCCTTTATATAGCTACTTGTTAAAACCACAAAAACTTGAGCTTGTATAAAGGCAATAGCTAATTCTAAACCCGAAAATGCAATAATAAAACATAATGGAACCAACCCCAATAAGAAATATATAAACCCTGATGTCATAATATTATAAGTAAAACCCGCTAAAATATTTAATAGCATGTGACCTGATAATCGCTCACAATTTCATCCTTTTATTTTCTAAACACTGCTCAGTGCTAATTTATTATGTAATAATATTTAGCTCATCTCTTTAAATATTTTAGTTCCAGCGTTGCTGCCTGGTCTATCGTAGATTTAAAAGATATACTAGGTTGTAACCTTACGCTCTAGCTGCACCTACAAACGGTATAATGTTACCTCTTTCAACATTAATAACCTCGATTTTAATATGTTTAACTTTTTTAAATGAATTAATATATTAACCTAAAAAGACTGGTTTTATCCTATCAAGCGCACCTGAGGCAGGGTCAGCCCCAGCTCTCTGCCGCTATGCGCTGCTATTGCTATCTGGCTCGACTATCTCCTCTGACCCTGACACAGCCAGCAGTTCTCCCTGACTCTAGCCCTCTGCTCTTGACCCACTTGACCATTGCTACTATCTGCCTCTTGAAGCAGCCAAAGGCTCCTCCTGCTGATGGCTAGCCTTGCTAGTAAATTAGAGTCGCAGCTCTTGCTTCCTCTCCCCCCCCTAGCTACTATCAGGCTCTGACCTGATAGTACCCCCCTCCTCTAGTTCCTTACGGCTTGACCCCTGATTGGAGCTGACCTCTCCCAGTTCATTGGCTCAGCTACGCTAAGCGCTTCAAAGGCTGCGCACACCTTCTAGCCACTGCTACGGGCAAAATTAGAGGCTCAGCCTATATAGCCTGGAACTAGTGTGCTTCCGACTGTTGCTCATGGCCTCATGGCCTGCGGCCACAGGCCACCGCATTTGCATTTATTTGCATTTGCTTGGCTGTGCGTTGCTTCTGCTAATGCTACGGGCAGTGGCCGGAGCCCCCCCTAGAGGCCATGAGACAGCACAGCACAGCATGAGCAGTAGTACGACCCTGATTCCCTCCTGTTCCTTATTTTTGAGCCGTTTGTACGAGCCTGGCTATGTACTGCCCAGAGCCTCCACTCTTCATTTTCTTGCCTTGCACGCGTACCTGTGGCTATGAACTCCTGAGGGCTTTGCTCCTGTTCCTTATTTTGCCCTTGCGAAGCTCCCCTCTGGCTAGCTATGCTCATGGCCTCATGGCCTCCGGCCACAGGCCACAGCTTGAGCGCTTCAAATGGCTGCGTAGGAGGAGAGAGAGTGAACTGCAGAGGTCTCTATGCTGTGCTAGCAAATGCTACGGGCACTGGGCGCTGCCATGAGGCCATGAGCTTGCTGATGAACCACACTGCAGCTAGGCAAGCCGGCTTCTCTAGTTCATACCCTGCTCCTCTAGTACAGGCCTAAGGGAGGCGCACTGGCTAGCTATGCTCATGGCCTCATGGCCTCCGGCCACAGGCCACAGCTTGAGCGCTTGCTGCGTAGGCTGCAAAGGGTTGCATCTGCATCACCAGTTCTGAGGCTCAGCATGGCTAGAGGCGTTAGTTGCAGCTAGCCACTGCTTGAGCACAATGAGCACATGAGCACTGCATTATCTGGTCAAGGCTACTAGGCACAAGGCCTCGCACCCCCCCCTGAGTTGCTATGCTCATGGCCTCCGGCCACAGCTAGAAAAACATGTAAGCCACCTAGTCATGCTACTCTAATTTCCGCGTAGCTGAGGCTCAATCTCCTACCTGCTCTAGAGGATAGTTTCTAGTTCCAGGCTATAGAGGCTCAGCAAGCAGCAGCTACTATCGCCCACTAGCCATGCACCCCCTGATAGTACCATTGCTCTTGGCCCATGGGCCACTGCTAGACCTGGTGGCAAACTTGCTCCCCCCCCTAAGGGCTGACCCCAAAGCTCCAATATAAATAAGGTGAGCCCTCTCCCTAATTTATTGCTGTGGCTGTGGCCTGTGGCCTGTGGCCTCTGGCCGCTGCCATGAGGCCATGAGGGCCATGAGGCCATGAGCCTAGAGCACCCTTATTTATATTGGAGCTTCTCTTCCGTAGCTGAGGCACGACTTTTTCATGTATATATATATATATATATATGTCTGTGCTTTCCCTTCCTCATGCTCTCACCCCTATGTACTGCCACTGCTCACCCTGACAGCTATCCCAGCTCCGCGTTAATTTTTGGCTGCCGTTAGTACCACAGCACAGGAGGTTGACCCCTTAGTACCTCTAGTTCCTGGCCTTTGGTTCCCCCCCTTGCACTACGCTGCTTGGCAAACTGGCTGAGAGTGCTACTCTTATTTGTGTTGAGCCCGGTTGATCGCAGCTAGCTCCTCTTATTTCGGCTAGTCTGTCTAGGCGCCTGCTCCTCTGGCTATTGGCAGACCCCAGCACTGCACTCCTCTAGTAATTTTCAGAATGGCTTGCGCCTCGTGGCAGCTTAGGAGGCTACCCTCACCCATTAGGACAGCCGATTGGACCCGTTAGGACACCCCCGATAGGACACATAGGACACCCCCTCTGCCCATTGCAGATGCTTGGCAAAGCTAGAGGAGAGCAGTAGCAGAGGCTCTCACCCCACCTGATAGTTGCTATGCTCATGGCCTCCGCCACAGCTAGAGCACGCAAACTAGCACCCCTCTAGCGCTTGACCCCTTAGTTCCACCAGCTCTAGAGAGAGCGGATACTTCCGACTATCGGGTCTAGTGCAGCACTAGACCCCCTTAGTCGCAGCTAAGCAGGGGTCACCCCAAAGGCAAGCAGCTACGCATGCTACGCAGAAGGCACTTAATAAGGGAGGTCCTCCCCCCCCTCTTATATAAGAGGGGAGTAGTTACCCTGCCGGCAGGGATACATTACATATTTAAACGTTTTAGATGTATATATATATATATATATATATATGTCTAGAGGTTTCCCTCCAAGTCATGCTCTCTCCCTGTTCATATTTAAATAAGAGGTGGCTCTGCTCATTGTGCTCATTGTGCTACTATCCCCCCCCCCCAAAGGCACCTCTAGTTCATTTATATGAACTTATTGGGCTAGAGAGAGCACAACCCGCAAAGGCTCCTCTTATAAGCTGTGGCCGGAGGCCATGAGCTATGCCTCGACCACTTCCACCTATCTCAGACTGCAGCTTGGAGCCTTAGTACAGAGCCCCGATAGACTATCTGCCTCAGACCCCATACTCCCCCCCTCCTCTAGTTCCTGGGTTTATATTAATCGACCTTGAGCTACAGCTAGCTAGAGCTGGAGGCAAAACAACTAGCACCCCTCTACTGCTCTTCCTCTTGCTCTTCGTAGCACAGGCAATAGCCACTGCTTGGCGTGCTTCGCTAGAAATTGAACTAGAGGAGGCTGCCGGATAGTTCCACTGCTACTATCTGTCAACTGCACTAGCCATACCTCTACCCTACCACCCTGATAGTAGCATAAACTATCCGGCTCTAGAGCTGAGCCTAAATACTATCCGCCTCAAGAGCTCAAGCTGCAAGCAAGGCAGGCAGGCTGCCTATGCTCCCCCCACTTGACCCTCTATAAATAAGAGTTGCTAATGCGACTATCTGCCTCCAAGCCTCTACTCTCTACCCCCCTTGCATAAGTTCATATTAAGCCTGTACTAGTGGAGGCTGTCCTATCCCCTGACCCTAGCCTGTGCACTGCTCCCCCCTTGACCAGATGGCTACCTCCACTGCACCCCTCTACTCCTACACAAATAAGAGTTGCAGTTGTGCCAGCTACGGCGAAATTTTAGTTCCTGCTCCTATCTGGCTCTACTATCACCCCTCCTTGCCGGATAGTACCACTGCAGGCTGCTGCCTGCTACTATCCGCTCTGACCCGATAGTTGCCTCACCTGATTGGAGAGCAGCTAGCTGTAGCTACTCACCGGCTCATTGCGTAGCTTCCTACTATCGCCTCTCATTGAGCCGTGTTGCCTCTAGTTCAGGCTTATTGCTCCGCCTCTGCTGCTGTGCAAACAGGCAAGAGAGAGAGCTATAGCTCTCCTGTTCATCTGCCTGACCCCTACTAAAGCCAGCTAGAGAAGGCTTCCCTCTCGCTCTACCCCTGTGCCCTAAGGGATGAGGCAGCTCGCAGTCCCTTCCCACCAATCAGGTGAGAGCATATGCTCTCACATTTGGGCTACTAAACGGCTCCTACCACAGCCTAGCTACTTGCCTATATTTAAATAAGAGGCGAGGGTTCCCTCACCCCACTGCTGATGCGTTGCACAGCTAGAGCCTCACCCTTAGCTTAGGCTGGCATCTGCAGCAGACCACAAGCGTACTAGCTTTCAAGCAAAGCAGTGCTGCCTCCTGTGCTGGTTCCTAGAGCTAGAGACCTCAAGCGTTCGATGCGTACTACCTAGCTAGAGCAAGCCCCTCCTCCAATCTGCGTGCTGTGCTGATGCTGATTGCTGATGCTGATCTTGCCAGCTAGCAAATGCGGTGGCCGCTGGCCATGAGCACTGCCAAGCCTAGCATCTGCCTGACCAGCTGAGATGCAAGCCCCTAGCTTGACCGCTCTAGCAGATGAACTGCACCCCTCTCTTCTCACGATTGCCTTTGCTGTGCTGTGCTTGCTTGCAAATGCATCTGCATCTACTGCTGCCTTGATCAGCATAAGTTCCTTGCTGTGCTAGCTTTGAGCACTGGCTAGCTCCTGCCGAACTTGCATGCTAGTTCGCAAGAGCTCCTGAGCCTGGCCGTACGATGCTAGCACAGCTAGACCCCCTCATGGCTCCCCTCTTGCAGTGCTAGCTTGAGCAGACATCCACCACTACTTGCTGTGCTGTCTGTGCTGTGCTGTGCATTTATTTGCTAGCACTGCACTGCAAATGCATCTGCAAATGCATCTCCTAGAGCTCTGGCCGTACGACTGCTGTGCTGATGCTACTGGCAAAGCACTCTCCCCCCCCTCTTGCAAGCGCTTCGCTCCTCCAGTTCCATGCAGTCGGCTGGCTTGAGCAGCTCGCACTCCCTAGTTCGCGCAAAGGCTGCACAGGCTGAGACCTGATTGCTGAAATTAGAGTAGCAGGAGGCGAGACATTGGCTGTTAACGTTACTGAATTATAAGATAGTAAGACTAAAGCTTTGCTTACCGTATTTTTATTATGCCTATTATAGGCATACTTATTTAATTAAATATTCTATTAACATTATAATACTCCTAGAATATTCCCCCCCCCCTTAGCTGGTTAGCCTTCAGCCTACATATTTTTTTCCTTCTAAGGAGGAATTTTTTGTCCACATGTAAATTCCAGCTTTTCCCCCCCCCTTAATATAGTTAAGGATATCTTGTTTGCATTTATTAATACTACTAAACCTGTTGTTTTAAGTCTGTAGATGAATCATCAGCCTTTGAAAATTACCTCCTTATCTGTCTCTTGCTTCGCTATTGCGCTAGAGATATAAATTTATATTTAGATGGAAAAGCCTCGTGATCTATTGTAATTTCTAAATCAAGAAGAATTTTACTTTCTAACCGGCTTAGTAAATAGTAAAAGCGTTAACAACTTTATCTTTAAAGGAACTTAGCGCTTTACCTGAGCCTATACTTTATCCTTTCTTTAAAGGTGTTTTTAAATTACAAGCCCAGCTAGCTACCCACTTCCTATCGATTGGATAAGGGAGATCCCTCAGCTGCAAAGAAGCGCACTGGCTTGTTAGTGGCTAATGTTATAAAATATAATTAATCATATAGCTCTTGAGCAAGGCTCTTAGCTCCCAGGCTACGGCTCAGCGCTTGCTACATTAGAAAATATTACAAGGATAGGCTATTGTGATATCTTTAATCTCAGATTACTTTATTTCTTCTGAGAACCGGCTTTACCGGCGACTAGAGTACACCTTACAGTACGCCTACGCCTTAATACTGAAGAACCATCTACTCGTTGCTCTTTTACAACTATCCCGTGGGATCCTGCTTCCAGTACGCAGGATAGGTTTATACCCCCCTATAATTGACTTAGATCCGCGATCACCCATTCCTATTACTATAATCTTTAATGATGTTACTATACCCCCTTGTATAGGCCGGATAAGAAGTTTCTTATCTTTAGTTATTAAAGCTTTAGGGCTTCCCCGGAATTTGGCTCTTAAACACATTAAGTGAATTACCTATTTTCACTTTTATATGTTGGCAGCCAGTCTTAAACCTAATGAAATATTCCTTGCTAAATAACTACGTGCTGTACAGTCTTGTCCTATCCTCCTTTATTATATACAGTAGTTTATTTTATCCTTTGTAACTTGTTGATCCTTATCCTTATTGGTGGCTACCTATTTGGCTAAATTTATGTGATATAATATACGAGTTATCTGAGTACTCCTGAACTCCTCGATAAATAATTTTTAACTTTGAACAACCATCTAAACTTGTTGTATAAGCTACTTATTTTTTATTGCTGTGGCTGTGGCCTGTGGCCTGTGGCCTCTGGCCGCTGCCATGAGGGCCATGAGGCCATGAGGCCATGAGCCTAGAGCAAGCCCCCCCTCTTATTGTCGAACACCTAGAGCAAGCTAGCTGCCCCCCTTAGGTGGGAATACGTAGAATATATAGTCGTTGCCTTGGTGTCATAATATCAGTAATCTCTAAACGTTTTTATTAACTTGAACTTCTGAGGATTAACCCCCCCCCCGTTAGTACTTTATTTTATATCCTTTTCTTCGTAGGATAAGTAAATCACCTCTTTAACCCCTTTTAATATTTCCCCCCCCCTAGATATTTACAAATATAATGCAGCCTCCAGTTATAAGTTTTTTAAGCTACGCCCTTATTTAGCTACGCCCCTTATTTTTAGCCCGTAGCTTAAAAATAGAAAATAGAAAATAAATAGAAAATAAATAGAAAATAGAAAATAGAAAATAGAAAATAGAAAATTCCTCTACACCCTGTTTACTGATTAGTTAATAATAAAGGCTGTTGTTGAACTTTATATTTTATCAAGCCGAACTGAGGCTTTAGAGAATAAATACCCCCCCCCCCTTATTTTAATTACGTATTGGTGTACGGATCAACCCCCCCCCCTAGATATTTTTTTGTCATAGAAGGGTATTATTTAGTATGCCAGTTTCCTGATTAGTTAATAATACCCCCCCCCCGACTAAAGGTATTACTTTTTTACATGTTATTTAGATAATTAGAGCCCCCTATATACCTAACGAAGTTAAGATACTTAACTATTTTTAGATGCTAGACCTATAAGGATTTTTCCTCTCTCTGGACTCGCTACCCCTTGGATCTCGTCTCCCTAGCTTTGCTAACCCTTTTAAGTGGCTATGTTATATTCCGGTTTATAATTATAAAAATTAGTGGCAATTGCTCTCTTGTTATAAGACAGCAATATTAACATATTTTTCCCTAAACCAGAAGACCATATTTTTTCAATGCCTTATATATTTGCGATCTATCGTGGTTAAATGATTATAATTAAACGATCGTTTAATTCTATCATCCTTCCATACAGACGAACCTTTATACCTCTAGATTCTTCCTGGAGTCTAAGGGGGGATACCCCCCCCTTTATTCGCTCTTTTTTGCAAAGAGCTGGGGTAAAAATAAACTATAGGAAATTGTTTAGATGTAGATATAGTTATTTAACTTTTGCCACCACTAGGTAAACTAAAGAGAACCAGCTCTTGCCTTGCTGCCGCTAATCTTATCTAGAAAGATCCGTAACTCTCCCTATCATCCCTCCTCACCCTCTTTGCCTAGCTCTCCTATCTTGGAGGCAGCTAAATGCTTCTCTCACCCCTTGACCTGCCTAGAGCCAGCGCTGCCTCTTAGCTAGCCTAGCTAACTGCTAGCCTGAACTAGAGCTGGCAGTTGCAAAGAGCCGGATAGTAGACCCAGAGGCTCTGGCTGTCCTGGGCTACCTCTTCATCTGGCTGAGAGCATTGCTCTCTCTAGAAGCATAAGTATTTTAATTAGTGGCTACTTGCCTCGCTCAAGCTCCAAGCCTGATAGGTGGGAGCTCCCCCCCCTTGAGCGATAGTTGCAATGCTCTCTCTAGAAGCATAAGTATTTTAATTAGTGGCTACTTGCCTCTCTGCTGCCTGAAAGGTCAGCTCCCCCCCTTGAGCGATAGTTGCAATGCAACTATCTGGTAAGAGGCGGATAGTACCTATTGCTACTATCTGGTCTGACCCATAGTAGACCCATATCCTCAGGCTCTCCACTGCTGGTTCATCTCCTGAGCTCCTTCGCTAGACCCGGATGAACTGTAGCAAAGGCTCTCTCCCCCCCCATATTTAGCCTGAACTAGAGGTGCATTGCATATTTCCTCACCTGTCCTATCCCTGACCGCTAGCTTTGAGCAGTTGCAGAGCTCTAGCTGTGGGCGGAGGCCATGAGCACTCGATAGTTGCTTAAGTTCATTTATGTAGCTTTTAGAAGGCATCAGACCCTGCTCTAGCTAGGCTGCTTGAGGCCTCCTCTTGCTCTTGCCTACGGCAGCTGTGCATGCTAATAAATGCATAGCTCCAAAGGCCCTTATCTGCACTGCCTGAGACCCAATTCTTCCACTGCTCAAGGCTTCAGGTCAAGGCAGCTCTTGCGTTGCACTGCTCTTCCCTCCTCTTGCTCATGGGCTACGCCCACCGCCTTATCTGCAGTGCTCATCCCTGCTCAAGCGTTGCACTGCTCTGCACCCTGCTCATGCTGATGCCTTTGCATTTATTTGCATTTATTTGCTTAGGCTGGCTAGTGCGGTGGCCTGTGGCCGGAGGCCATGAGGCCATGAGCAAGCTCCCTAGCACTGCACTGCTTGGTACTGCAGGCTCCAGGCTACGCACGCTGTGCCTTATCTGCAGTGCTCATCCCTGCTCAAGCGTTGCACTGCTCTGCAGCCCCACTGCTGAACGCTAGCACAGCTAGAGCTGCCAGCTCTACACTGGCGTTCCATCTCCACTGCTCTCTAATGCTGTGCTGTGCTGTGCTGTGCTGTGCTGTGCTGTGCGTAGCATCAGCCATCAGCCATCAGCCATCAGCCATCAGCATCAGCTGATGCACTCCCAGATAGCTGGCTCTTCCCTGCCAGCCTCCAGCTGCCTATCTCTCTAGGGGGAGCCCCCCCTTGCAGCCTGAGGCTCTTGCTCAGCCTTCCATCTCCAGTGCTCATGGCAGGCCGACCCTATCTGGTCTAGCCCTGCCCTTGCCCTCGCTCCCTTCAGCTTAGGCTGCCGTGGCTGCGTAGCTGACCCTGACTACGCTCTCTGCTAGGTCCCCTCCTATCTGCTCTAGCCCTTGCATTGCTGATGCTGTGCTGTCTGTGCTCATGGCCTCATGGCCTCCGGCCACAGGCCACCGCAAGAGCATCAGCAATCTGCATCAGCACAGCTAGAGGGAGGCTGCGCTGTCAGCTAGAGGGTGCCTCCCTCTAGTACTGGGTTGCTGTTCCTGAGCAGATGGCTCCCACAGTGCTGGTTCCATCTCCCTTAGGGGAGAGCTCTCTGCCTATAAGAGTGCACTGCAACCACAGTTCATCTCGAGAGCCCTCCTCTAGTTCCAGCGCTGGCAGTTCTCCACTCCAACATCGGTCGCAGCTGCGTTTAGGTCTGCAGCTTCGCTAAGGGCAGTCCTCTAATTTTTTAGTGCCTACTGCTCTAGGGGTGCGTACCGCAGCCTTTGCCTTCTACGGGCTAGCAAGAGGGAGCGAAGCTGCCGCTGGCTGGTCAAGGGCTGCGCCTGACCTCTATTCCTGGCTAGCTAGCTTTGCTAAAGGCAAAGGCAGCTACCTCTGCCTATTCCCCCCCCCAGACTGCTGAGGCTCGTTGCCGGCTTCTCTAGTACCAGGCTGTGTAGCGAGCAAGAGGCCGCGGCTATCTGCTCATGGCTGCGTTCGCAGTCAGGCAGAGCGCCGCGGCAGCGCAGTGCTGTGCTACCCACCTCTAGTAAGAGCGCTGGCTTTAAGCAGATTGAGCAGTAGCAGTCCCTTGCTCTACGCCAGACTTGCTGAGGTCTACGCCTGATAGTTGGCCTTATCTAGTACCAGGCAGTAGCGATGCAGCGCTCCCCTTCAAAGGCAGCAGTGCTTTGCTCCTGTGTCTAGTTCCTGGCTTAATACTGGCTATGCTCATGCTGTGGCCTGTGGCCGGAGCCCGTAGAGGCCTTGAGCACAGCTAGAGCTTGAGCAATGAGCATGAGCAGAGCTATCTCCCACTAGCCACTGCTTGTGCTGCGCTAGCTAAATTAGGAATGGAGGCTTGCACCTTTGCATATTACCTTGCAGCCTAAGGGGAGCACTCTACCTCCTGTTCATCTCCAGAGAGCCCTCCTCTAGTTCAATTTTATACAGGCAGAGAGCTGAGCTCAACCCTGATAGTTCCCCCCCCCTGCTTGCCACTATCCGCTCTCAACCCTGATAGTTAGGCCAGCTAGCCACAAGTCATATTTGTGTAGCGGAGCTCCCCCCTCTCGTTCATCCCTTAGGCGGCTCTCCTCTAGTTCCTGGCTTCTTGCTCATGGCCTCATGGCCTCATGGCCTCATGGCAGCGGCCACTGCCACTGGCCACTGCCCGTAGCTCTGCATGCTAATGCTTGAGCTCCCCCCTTGCTGAGGCAGCGCTGGCTCTGGCTGATAGTAGCCTTTGAAGAGGGGGGCTAGCTCCTCTTAATATAGGCAGCAAGAGTAGCAAGGCTAGCTTCTCTAGTACCAGGCAGCTCTGCTCTGCACTGCTGTCTGTCTGTCTGAGCAGTGCAACCCTCCTCTAGTTCCTGGCTTCTTGCTCATGGCCTCATGGCCCTCATGGCCCTCATGGCCAGCGGCCACTGCCACTGGCCACTGCCCGTAGCTCTGCATGCTAATGCTTGAGCTCCCCCCTTGCTGAGGCAGCGCTGCCTCCCTTGACCAGCTCTTGCTGTGCTGTGCTGTCTGTGCTCTCTAGGGCAGCTAGCAAATGCATCTGCGCAAAGGCTGCGCAAAGGCTGCGCAAAGTGCATCTGCACTGCTAGAGTTGCCTTTGAAGGTCTCAGCCCTGTCCCCTACGAACCGTTCTACGGGACAGCTAGAACTGGTGCTTGCTCTAGCTCACCCCTAGCATCTCCACTCTCTCCCTACCTGATGGAACACCACTGGAGCAGCTCTACCTCTCCCTAGCTAGAGCAGCCTCTCCTGCCTGGCTGCTCTCAGGCTGACCCCTCTTCCTGTCCCCTAGCATCCGCTGCTCAAGGTGCGCTCGCACCCTCCTCTTTTTTCCTGGAGCACTGGCTACTGCTCTACCTAGAGCCACTAATTCCTGGCTTGCTAGTTGCAGATTGCTGCTTCAAAGGCTACTATTCCCCCCCCCTGTGCTGAAGAGAAGGCCATCTCCACTGCTCAGCTGCTCATGCATTTATTTGCATTTATTTGCATTTGCATTTATTAGCTGTGCTGTGCTAGCATCAGCTAATGCACAGCACAGACTGCAGTCTAGGGCTGCCTAGGGGTGAGCTGTGGCTATAGCCGGCTGTGCTGATGCCCTGCGGGCACAGCTAGACCCCTCCTCTAGTGAATTTACCCCCCCCCTTAGCCAGGCATCTGCACTGCTATAGGCGGCTAGAGCTGAGCGCAGGCTTCTATCCGCTCTAGGCGGCTTGCTTAGCTAGAGAGAGTGAGAGAGCCGATAGTTCCTTCGGACTGCTTGCCTGACTTTATCCGCTCAAGGACCTTACAGGCTCTGACCTGATGAACTGTAGCCTAGGCATGAAAAGAGCATTTTTTTCCTAATAATTTTAGATCTCGAGGATTCTAAGCTCTTTTTATTAGCTATACTTATTTTGCATGCCCCCCCCTTTTATCTGGATGTTATCCTGATCCCATTCAAAGGCTACTTTGAATATAGCCACTTATGTTAAACATATCCAAGAACTGTAAATATTTTTCTTACGATTATTTGAATTATTTATATAATACCCCGTAAGAAACTTTTATAAAACTTATTATTTACGAGCATTATATTTTTAAATCGTCCGTTGTCCTATATTTTACCTCCGTCGATAGAATCATATCTATTTTTTTTTTATTTTTCTATTTTTACTCTGCTTTTCCTGATATGAAGTTAGGGGGTTATCCCCCCCCCAGCTGCAAAGCTATCTTTTGGATAATTTTTGCGACTTTTACCAAACATAGGTTTTTTTTCTACTTTTTATTTAGGGTTCGATGACTTTTATTGACCCCTAAGGCTGCCTAGTTCCCCCCCCCTAAGGGGACATCTGAGCTAGACTTTAACGTTGAAGCTTACAAAACATTTGTTTTTTATTCGGTATGTTTATAACCTAATGATAAATATTAAAAAAAAAATTGCCACTTATAAACTTATATCTTAATAAAGCTCTAAGAATGCGACTTTTTTTCTATTGCCTGACTTTGAATAATATAGCTATATCTTTTAGATTAATTACGAGCTGAACCACATTAGATTCTCTTTAATTCATCTGTAAACTGATTTATCTTTATTATCTAGCAAAATCGCATTTGCTGCCTATGCATCTATATAGCTCATTGGTATAATACGAAGGTAAGCGGAATGAAAATAATTCCTATTAATTTTTAATACTTTTTAGTACTGCCTCGATATGATATTCGCCTTAAACCTATCAAGATAGTATTGCTTGCAAGCCCTAGACCTCAGGAGAGAGTTGTTCTATAAATTTAGAGTTTAAACCAATACATATTTTTACTCTGCCTTATTTCCGTTTAGGATATGTTAGATGATTATAATTTTAATATTGCTTAAATCTGATACTAATATTTAGCTGACCCTTATGTGACATTTACCGACTATGTACTCTCTAGATACCTCTTCGTCCTTTATTTTTTCTTATTATTAAGCGCAACCCTCTTACTCCCAGCTCTCCCCCCCCCTCTTCCTGACCCTCTATAGCCTGAACTAGAGACTATGCGCCTCTGACCAGATAGTGCCCCCCCTAAGGGAGCAGATTGGAGCTCAGCCTATATTAATGAACTTGAGGTGCTTCTCTAGTTCCTGGCAGTTGCGAAGCTGCTTCGCGCCTAGAGCAGGTCAGCTTGCAAAGACCCGGATTAACTCTTGCAGCTAGCCACTCCCTCTTATTTATCCCCCCCCCTCCAGCTACCCTAGCTGCAGCTCTAGAGGCGACAGTCTTTAGCCTCTCCCTTGCAGCTAGAGTGCCAACTGCCGCTCCACCTACATCGTTCCCTTACCTGATGTTGCGGATTTATATTGGAGGAATTGGTAATAGTTTAGATGTGGACATTATTTAACCGTTAACCCCCCCCCTAATACAGGCCTATATGCTCGACTTTATATTCTACCTATTAGCGATTCTAGGTACCCTCCACAAGAGAAGTCATAAAGTTATAGTTAGGTATAAGTATTAAATTACGAATTTTAGATTGAATAGGTAGGACTCTTTATACCCCCCCCTAATATTCCTAATTTAATCTTTAATGGTGGCCAAGACTATACAGAAACTTTAATTTGAGTTACTTGATTCTTCTCAAAACCACTTTCATGGCGACTAGAGTACACCTTACAGTATTGAATACAATACCGAAGAACCGTCTACTCGTTGCTCTTTTACAAATACTTTATCTAAGGCTGGATTACCCCCCCCCCTTTCTCTGGTCTGCTAAGAGCGTACCAAAAACCTATAACTACCCTTAGGCTGCGCTACGCTCCCCCATATAGGGAACTCCCTTAGCTCGAGTTTCCCCCCCCCTTCGATGAGACTTTTATTGAGCCGCTCTGCAAAGTTGCTCCTTAAATAGCTCTCCTAAGGGAGAGCTCGTCCCAGCTTTAACACCCCTTTATAAGGTGGGAGCTAAATAAGGCAGCCTCACCCTCTTATTTATATATGGCACGGTTTCCCCCCCCCTGGCTGGATACATTAAGACATATGTCTTAAACTAGTCCCCCCCCCACAGCCTCACCCTTATTTATATAGGCACGTCCTCACCCCCCTTTAGCCTCCACCCCTTTCGTGCTACGCTATAAAAACATGTAAGCCTCCGACTCATTGCAAGGCTAGCAGACCCGGATTAACTGTTGCATTGCTACTATCTGAGCAAAGGTAGGCTGCTACTATCCGCTCTTGGCCTGCTACCCCCCCCCTTTCGAGTTCCAGGCAGTAGCGTTGCTGCTATCAGGCAGACCCGCTCAGTGCTGCCTGCCCGACCCTCAGCCTGATTGCTGACAGTTGCAGTCAAGGCGGCTACCACTAGTCATATTTGTGCAAGCGCAGGTGCGCTCTGCAGTCCTCAGATTTTTCCAGCCTGCGCAGGCTCTCCCCCCCCTTATAGTAGCCTTTGAAGGTTGGGCCTACCTCGCTCTTGCGTTGCTTGCATCTGCATAGCTGCCTGATGCATACCACGAGAGCCTCTAGTTCCAGCGCTGGCCTTGTGGCTTTGCAGTTCTCTTGCCATCTGCCACCTCTGGCTATACCCTGAGAGAGAGAGAGAGAGAAGCAGTGGCTCTGCTTCTATCCCCCCCCCTCTCTTTTGCTGTGCGTAGCATCAGCATAAGATAGTACGGGCTGGCTTCTCTAGTTCATTTCTCCCCCCCATAGCTCTCAGGTCAAGGCAGCAAGGCTCAGCTTCTCTAGCTTAGGCTGGCATCTGCTAAGCTCATGGCTTAGCTGCTTAGCGGCTTCTATCCGCTCTTCCTTGGCTAGAGGAGAGTGACGGATTTGAGCATTGCAACAGTTCATCAGGTCAGACCCTTACTTGCTAGCTACTATCAGAGCCTCAGAGGCTCTGCTCTAGCTGATGCATTTGCATTTGCATTTGCATTTGCATGCTACGGGCTGTGGCCTGTGGCCGCTGCCATGAGGCCATGAGGCCATGAGCAAGCTGCCAAGCAGCAAAGCAAATAAGAGTAGGCAGCCCTAGTGCTGAGAGCCTCTGCGTACGCTGATGCTACCCCTCTCTAGCTCATGGGCGTACGGCCACCGCATGCAAATGCATAAGTTCATATTAAGCCTGTACTAGTGGACTCCACACCCCCTCAGGCTGACTCAGCTACGCAGACTGACTCGACCCTCGCTCTAGCCTAAGAGCACGCTACCCTAGCAAAGGCAGCTACCACTGCTGATGCTTGCCGGATGCTAGAGCAAGCCCACGCTCTACCCTGTGCCCCCCTAAGGGATGAGGCAGCTCGCACTGCCAGGCTTGAGCTGCGCTACGCACCCCTGCGCTGAGCAGTGCCGTACTGGCTTTCTACCCCCCCCAGCTAGAGCAACCCTCCCTCTCAAGCTAGCTATAGTGCGAAGCAAAGGCAGCTGACCACTGCCGTACGCATCGTACTAGCAAAGGCTAGAGCGCTCTCGCGTACGCTCCTGATAGGTGGCTGGCCACGGCTAGCCTGGAACTAGCTGCGCCTCTCCTCTTGCTACCCCCCCTAGTACGCGCAAAGGCTGCACAGGGCAGACCCTCTGCCTATATTTTAATAAGAGCAGCTAGCCTAGGACAAATTTGAGCCCTAAGGCAGCAAAGCGACCTGAGGTCACCACTCTCCCCCCCCCTATATTAAGCCTGAACTTGAGGCCTTTGCCAAAGGCCTCTGAGAGGCGGATAGTACTATCCGCCTAGAAGCAGCTCGTGCTCATGCTAGCTTGGCGCACAGTACTATCCCCCCCCCTCTGACCCCTGATAGTAGAGCCTCAGCAGCGCTAACCCTCTGCCTCTTACTGAACTGGTACTGCTGCTGCTACTTGGCACAAGGCCTCTAGGGCTGCTATCTGCTCTAGGCTGGCTCCCCCCCCCTCTCCTAGCTTTTGCTGTGGGCGCAGGCCAAGAGCAGCGCTACTGAACTGCTAAGCTAGAGGAGAGCCTCGCTGATGCTGTGCTGTGCTGTGCGTAGCATCAGCATCAGCATCAGCACAGCACGCAGATGCAACCACAGTGGAGAGCAAGCAACTCTACTATCTGGCTCTACCCCTAGCTACCCCCCCTGATAGTTGCAATGCTCTTGGCCCCTAGGGGCCACAGCTAGAGCTGGTGGCTAAACTGTTTAATACTTGAAGTAGATAGAATATTTGTTTTAGATCCGCGATTACCCATTGCTCTTTCGATTATCTCTTTTTATATTACCATACCTCTAATTTTTTAATTCTCTTAAAAGACTCCTCTACCTCCTCTCGCTGTAAAAAGAGCTAGTGATTAACTAGGCCAATTATATTTTTACAACATAACCTTGGTTCAAAGAGCTTTAGGGTGTCCCCGGAGTTTGGCTCTCCTTCACAATTTTTTTTTTTAGTAGCCTAATCTACTATCATGAATTCAATTACTATATAGTAGACTAAACTACTACCACGAATTAAATAACTTTTTCATGAATGTAAACTAGACTACAAATAACCTTAATACTTTTTTTATATTTACCTTAACCGCTTCTAACCTTAGGCTGGACCCATTGAAAAAAAAAAAGAAGTATTAATGCATACCTAATCTAACCTTCTAATAATTTCCTTTGAAAGGTGTAGAAAATTTATAATTAGTTTTCTGCAAAACTGCCACCTGCTTTCCCCCCCCTAGGCTAAACCTCCACTTGCAGCTAGCTACTTGGCACAAGGCCTCTATAATAAGAGTGAGCAAGCAGCTAGGCAGATTGCACTTTACACCGTTTGCATTGAAGCCCTTAGCGCTTTAGCTGCTGAAGTAATAGAATAAACGAAACTACCAGTCTATAAAATAGGTTTCCTCTACACCTGCATTATTAGGCTAAATTATAAACCAAAGAGCCAGCCTTTGCTGCTCTAGTTCATTGCTCTGCTCCTATCTGGCTCTCCTTTCTCTGACCCCTTACTACCAGCTCCTCCTCTAGTTCAATTTCCCCCCCCCTATGCACTCTGGTCTGCTGGCTGGCTCCGTACCGCTGTCCCTATAGCTCTGACCCGTAAGTTAACCTCTCCCCTGCGCAGACCTTCAAAGGCTACGCTGGCACTGCTCTCACCCAGATAGTACCCTCCTATCTGCTCTGAACTGCAAAAAAGGAACTTTTATTTGTGTTGCGCAGCTCCAGACCCACGCTTGCTGCCTGACCTCCTATATAAATAATGGAGGCTCCGCTCTTGCTTAGGCTGGCATCAGCACTGCTCTGCTGCCAGCTCATGCTGTGCTCAGCATGCTAATGCAAATATCTGCAAATGCATCTGCAAATATCTGCAAATATATGAAAATATCTGCAAATGCACAGCTAGAGGAGGCCTCTTTTGAAGAAAGAGCTTGGCCTAGAGCGCTCCCTGCCCACCGCGCTCCGCGCTCTTGCTCATGGGCTACGGCCACTGCCTGGCTTCTCCACTGCTCAAGGGAGCGAGCGCTGCCGCTGCGCCTGGGCAGCGGCTCCCCTCTTTAGGCTGGCATCTGCACTGGTCAAGGCTGCGACCCTCCTCTAGCTCCCTAGAGTGCATGCTAATGCAAATGCAATGCACGCTACCTTCCATCACCTGAGGCAGAGTGCGCGACGCTACCCTCGCAAAGGCTCCTCTAGTTCCTGGCTTCTTGCTCATGGCCTCATGGCCCTCATGGCCCTCATGGCCAGCGGCCACTGCCACTGGCCACTGCCCGTAGCTCTGCATGCTAATGCTTGAGCTCCCCCCTTGCTGAGGCAGCGCTGGCTCTGGCTGATAGTAGGCAACTGGCAGAGGGTACCCTCCTCTACAAGAGGCTAGCACTGGCTAGCTAGTGCACTGGCTATAAAGCGCCTAGAGTAGCTGAGCCTCTGCAAGGCAAGAAAAAGAGCGCAGCTTAAGGAAAAGACTAATGAAAGCAGTCCACTAGGCCGTATTAAAGGTAAATATAATGTCATATTTAAGTTAAGAGCAAGAAATAATCATGAATTCTATTAGGACCAACAAAGGCAATAAAGCTAGTGGACAACCAGCTGGAACTAATAAAGAAAAGAATTCTAAACCGTGTTTTTTAAATCCTACTATTGTTGCTCCAAGCACTACGGTAAAGCTAAGAGAAAATGTAAAAATAAAATGACTTGTTGAAGCAAAACTATATGGACTAACCGATTAGTACATTTACTAACTGTTTGGACTATGTCTTAGCGCTTTATATAAGCAACTTTTCACGTATAGTCTCTGAGGATCCTTGGATACTTTATCTCTTTAGTACAATTACCCCCCCCCTACATTTACTTAATATCTTTAGGTTTCCTGCTAATAATTGTTTTATCTTTCCTTACCTGGAACCCTACTAGTTTTCCCTCCTTAGAAAACATGTTTAAGACATATATATATATATATATACATGAAAATCGACAAGCCCTTATGCTACTGCTGTCCTATCAGCTAGAGGCAGGCTACCCCCCCCACTCCCTATAGCCACTTGAGATGCGTACTTGCCACTGCTAGCCTGAACTAGAGAGCTCCACGATTGGATAGCGCTCCGCGCTTTCCTGACTGCGCTACGCACCCTGCCTCAGTTCCTACCGAAGCACTGGCAGACCACTCCTACGAACCTTCTTCCCCCCCCACAGCTGATGCTGTGGCTCTAGGCTCCGGCCACAGCCATGAGCACAGCGCGCTCTGCCCAAGCAGATAGCTAGCCTAGCTAGACCGCTCTCTCCCCCCCCTCAGCTCATGCATTTATTTGCTGATATTTGCATTTATTTGCTGTGCTGTGCTTGCATCTGCAAATAAATGCATCTGCAGTGCACTGCACTGCAGTGCAGTCAAGGGAGCTAGAGGAGGCCGCACCCTCAAGCCTCTCCTTCCAAGAGCTAGAGACCACAAGCGTTCGATGCGTACTACCTAGCTAGAGCAAGCCCCTCCTCTAGCTCATGGGCTACGGCCACTGCCTGGCATCTGCACTGCTCTAGCCCGGGCAGACCTCTCCTGATGCTAGCCACAGCTAGAGCCTCAGCCTCTGCCTTTGCAAGGCACTGCTAGAGCTGGCTCCCCCCCTCTTGCTGCAAGCGCTGATGCTAGCACAGCTCCCCTAGCACCTGTTCCTTGCCTTGCACTGGCAGAGACCTCAAGCGTTCGATGCGTACTACCTAGCTAGAGCAACCCTATCCAGAGCTACGCTAGACCGCTACGCTCCCCCCCACCTCTCTTGCCTTGCAGCTCGCACTGCGAACCTTAACCTGCCCTGAGACCTCTGCTCTTGCTGTGCTGTGCTGTCTCATGGCCTCATGGCCAGCGGCCACTGCCCGTTGCATTTGCTGAAGCTCTTGCTAGCAAGCACAGCACTGCATCTGCATCTGCAAATGCAAATGCACAGCTAGAGCATCCCACCTGTTCATCTCCCTGAGAGCTCAGCTGATCAAGCCACTGCTAGTGGCTCCCCTTTGCAGATTGCGCAGGCGCTCCGCACTATCTGGTCAAATACTGAGGTCCTGCCTCTGGTCGTGCTCCCACCTCTAGCTTGACCCGCATAGTTACCCTCACCAGATAGGAGACCATAGCTCTCTCCCAGATTGGTGGCGTAGCACTCCTAGCCCGATAGTTGCATTGCTACGCAGACCCCCCTCTTCAAAGTAGTTGCAACTATCTGCTCTGACCCTGTGCTAGTTGCAACTATCTGCTCTTACCGCCCACAGCCTTGTTGCAGCTGCCTACAGTTCATCTGCTCTGACCCCTGAGTATTTACGGGTCAGCTCTGTCCCGTTTAGTTCCCTCCTCTAGTTCCAGGCTAGCCGACAGGCTAGCTACCCCCCTGGACCAGCCTCAAGCTGATAGTAGGCTGCTCATGGGGGAGAGCCTCCCCCTCAGCTACGCCCACCTCTGACCCTCTCTCAAGCTGATGCATTTTGCTGATGCTGATGCTGATGCATTTGCTTAGGCTGGCTAGTGCGGAGGCCTGTGGCCGGAGCCCGTAGAGGCCATGAGCAAGCAGCCTAGCACTGCAAAGCAAATAAGAGTACCCCCCCCCTCCTCTAGTTCATTTGTTGCTCATGGGCGTACGGCCACCGCGTAGCATGAGCTGCTATCTGGTCTAGGCTGCACTTCTCTCCCCCCCTACATCTCCTGTCTAGGCACCCCTCTACACTCCCTTGCTTATGCACTGCTCAACCCTCCGCACTAGCTTGCAAATCTCCACTGGTCAAGGGGACCCCCCCCCCTCCTATCTGGTCTAGGCGGCTTGCTCTAGCAGTGCCTTATCAGCACTGCTCTCCCACCCCTGCTCTTGCAGTGCGTAGATCAGCACTGGTCTCCCCCCCCTTGACCAGCTCTAGCTGTGCTCATGGCCTCATGGCCTCATGGCCAGCGGCCAGTGCCACTGCCCGTAGCATGCTAATGCAAATGCACAGCTAGAGGTGGCCTGCTCTTCCACTCCTTATCTGCACTGCTCTCACCCCCCCCTGTTAGAGGCTCCGTACCGCAGCTTCGCTAGACCCGCTGTCTGGTCAAGGCACCCCCTCTGGCTCTCCAGTTCACTACGCATCTCCACAGCTCATGCTCTGCCAGCGCTAGCTGCTAGAGCACAGCTCTCCTCTTCATTTTATTGCCTTGCACGCGTACCTGTGGCTATAGCCGCTAGGGTAGCCTCCAGTTCCTTATTTAGCAGGCAGCGCTGGCTGACCCTGATAGTAGCCTTTGTAGGTCTGCAGCTTCGCTAAGGGAGAGCTGTAGCATTTGCTGCCTCACCCTGATTAGGAGAGCTAGCTTCCTCATGCTCTCGGCAGGCATTGAGCTGCAACTATCCCCCCCCCCTCACTGCTGGCTAGTTCGTAGCTTACTTGCTACCCTAGACCCTGATAATGCTGTGCTAGCTAATTTGCTGCAGCTAGACGCAGGAGCTCGTGCCTATATAAATAAGGCACTTGCCTCACCTCTTATTTGTTGCTCATGGGCGTACGGCCACCGCATTTGCATTTATTTGCATTTGCTTGGCTGTGCGTTGCTTCTGCTAATGCTACGGGCAGTGGCCGGAGCCCCCCCTAGAGGCCATGAGACAGCACAGCACAGCATGACCAGTAGACCCCTCCCAGATAGGTGCAGCTGCGCCCAGCGCTGCGCAGTGCTTACTCTAGTTCCAGGCTGTAGCCTAGCACTTGCAGAGGCAGCGCTGGCTCTTGCAGATAGTAGGCAGCAAGAGGGTTGCCTCTTGCTGATAGGACAGCAGTTGCGCAATAGGGGGACTAGTTTAAGACATATGTCTTAAGGTTTCCCTCCCCAGGCTAACGACTCCCCTTATATAAGAGGCAGTGCCTCCCCTTATTTTTTTTTTTCCTCCCTTCTATTTATACTGCTGACCTTTTCCCTCCCTCTAGAGCCTAGTTTCTTTTAAAAGGCAAACATGTTTTCCCTGGCTAAAAACTAGTTCGTAATGTGGGTTAGAATTATAACGTCAATAAAACATAATAAACCCCCCCCTCTATTAGGACTTATAGCTTACCTCCTTTAATTGTTTATTACTAAAGATCGTATCTAAAGCATTAGAAATTCTTAGCATATAGTGAAATTTTACGTACTAAATTTGTTTTTATCTTTTCCTTTTTATCTGGAGCAAATATTATACTTTTAAATGAGATCTTAAAGATATTTTTATTTTTTCCACACCTTTGTTAAAGGATATTTCCCTAATCATACGCTACCCTTCAGTTCCTTAAGGAAACCCCTTAGGCTTAGATCGTATTAAAAGAGCCAGCCTTTTATCCCCCCCCCTAATAATCTTTAGTCCCCCCCCCTAAGGGCGTAAAGGATATTTGTTCTTTAAAGGTATAATTTTATTACTTATAAAAATTTATAAAGAATAAAAGTATTCAGACTTTTATAGCATATTCCACTGCCTAAATAATTTATTAAACCGAAAAGTTAGACTAAATCTCTATTGTGTTTAGTTACTGTAAACCTTAATCATATCTAGGTTTGCTTTTAGCTTATTGGACTACAACCCTAAAACATCCTTCAAACCTACAAATAAATTTATATCCTGTATTTATGAAAATTTTACTTCTGGTCTTATAGGAATTATGTAAGGAAATACTATTTTGTCTGAGAATCCTTAATTTATACTACGCCCTTTTTCTGGCTTTGCCTTGCGCAAAGGCAGCACGCCTTATTTATATAAGCCTACCTCTAGTTCATTTATATAGCCTGACGGCAGCTTCGCGCTAGGGCAAAAATAAAAAAGGGGTCAGCTAGAGCCTAGCTGCCACTTCCTCTCCTAAGGGGTGCTCTCGTGCCTATATAAGGCAGCCTCACCCTCTTATTTATATATGGCTCGACTTTCCCCCCCCCTTCTCCTCACCCCCTGACCTCTATAAATATGAGAACCCTTGAGCGGATAGTCTTACCCACGCCTACCAGTTCATCTGCTAGAGGCTGCTCTTCCTGTGCCCTAATCTGCACTGAGCTGCTTCGCTAGAGCCCACTTCAAAGGCTAGTTGCAGCTCTCCATTCTGCCCTGGAGCTACGGCTTGACCCCTCACCTTGTAGCACTCTCTCTTTGTCGGCTGGCATCTGCATAAGTGCAGAAGCTAGCCTGCAGCTTGAGGACAGCTAGCTGCAGGCTAACTTATCCCCCCTTCTGTGAGCCGATAGTTCGCTTGTGCTACAGTTCATATCCCTCTTCAAAGGCTACCTGACCTAGCAGTTGACCCACAGTACCACTGGCTTGTCCCTCCCCTTATATAGGCACGAGCACCCCCTCTAGACCTTGTAGGTTTCCCGCCTATATTAGGAAAAACATGGTTTCCCCCCCCCCCTTTTTTCATGCTGTGGCTCATGGCCTCCGGCCACAGCCATGAGCACTTAAGGATAGTTGCAGTAGCACTGGCTTACTTGGCTCTTCTTATTGCTGTGCTCCTATCTGGCTCTCCTTTCTCAGAGCCGATAGTGCACTGCTCTCCTATCTCCCAGCTGCTTCAATCTCAAGCAGCTAGCAAAGAGACCATCTGCAAAGTTGCACTGCATGAGCGCCTCTGCTCAGCCTTCCTCCTCTAGTTCCAGGCTTTGCTGCCTGGGCTGGACACCCCCCCCTGATAGTAGCCTTTGAATAAAGGCAGACCTATGCTACGCTAGAGCCGGTTAGTTGCAGCAACCCTCTTCCTGTGCTGTCTGTCTCAGCAATGCAAATGCATCAGCAAATGCTTGAGCTGCTGACCTGCCTTGGCAGCTGCGCTCATGCTGTGGGCGGAGGCCATGAGCTATGCTATCCCCCCCCCACAAGCCTGTACTTGAGCAGGCTCTAGCTCTCGAAGCTAGAGCACAGCCTATATTAAAATAAGTGGAGGAAGCACCACGTTACCCTCTATAAATGAACTAGGAACTGGTGCTGCTACTATAACTCCTAGCAATGAGCTCCTACTACTATCCGCACTCTGCCTGTGCTCATGCTGATCGCTAGCACAGCTAGAAGAACTGGAGAGCTATAGCTGTACCTCCAGCCTGCTCAGTTCCTTGCTCTACTATCCGCCTCTGCTCTGCGTAGCGAGGCCTCTAGTTCCGCCCCTAAGGGACCCAGATGGCTCTCAGCTGAGCTGCCTACGCTGAGCTGTGCTATAGCCGGCTGAGCTACGCTTGAGCCATGGCTACGCTTGAGCTGTAGGCAAAGGGACCCCCCCCCCTTTATAGCCTCTTAGTTGGTGGCCTGCTAAATAAGGGAGAGGCTCTCCACCCTTAACTTTGCAGTTTGGTTAGCGTATAGAAAAAAAAAAAGAGCTCTCCTCTCTCTCCCTGACAAGAAAAGGAGGATATCTATTATTTCTCCCTATTCCTGGTGCACCTTGCAAAAAAGAAAACCCTACTCGTCTGGCTCTCTTATGGCTTTACTTGCAATGCTCGCTCACCTGTAGGCTTCCTTGCTCCTTAGAACTATCCGCCTCAATAAAAAGAGCACTTATATAAATGAACTAGGCAGAGGCAAGCCCTACCTTGGCTAATAAATTTTTAAAAACCATATATAGGAGGCTAAAAAAGGAGCTAGCTGCCTCTTACTCCCACCTCAAGCTAGTGCTAGTGCTCTAGCTACTGCTCAAGACCCGCTGACTGCCACCTCTCAAGCACTAGCCTCTGCAACCCTAGCCTGGAACTAGAGTGCTTCTATCTGCTCAGCAACTATCCTCTCAACCCTGATAGTTGGAGGCAGTAGCAAAGACAGAGAGCCGAGAGTTCCACTGCAATGACCCCCTAGCCGATTAGTTTGTCTCCCCTCGCAGCTACTCCTAGTGCTTGCTCTTCTAGCAATGCTCATTGCTCTGACCCACAGTTGCTATGAGCTCCTTGCCACCGGTGAGCTAGACCCTGATAAGTAGACCCCCCTTATGCTCTTGAGCCCAGACAGAAGCCAGCTACTAGCTGCCCTTTTCAATAAGAAGAGGACTTGTGCCTATTGGCTCTTACTCAACCAGAGTACCCTAATTATATTAGGGGTTAAGATAGTAATAATTACTTTCCTTAAGTAGAATATTGTCTAATATTTCGCTTTAGCCTTCCCAGAGTAATGCCATAATGACAGTATTGATATTGATTATAGTATTTGGTAGTATTAAAGAAAAAAAAAAATAAATTATAAATACGTAGGCTCCTAATATTCCCGTTGCAATTCTTAATAATTTTAAATTAGTATTTTTATATAAACGGCCGATCTTTAGGTACTTTAATTTTTTCTTCTATTTTGCATATTAGTTTAATAATTTTAATCCTTTCTAACCCTTCTTTAGTTAGATGAGCTTTAGATTTTTATAAGTCGGCTACTTTAGCGTAAAGGATATTTATAAAACCAGGAATAATAGTATTAAATATCTCCTTTTTAGAAACAATCCTAGAGACTATTTTGGTAGCCGAAGGATAATATCTTCCGCATTTGTAATATTTTCCCCCCCCCTTTTTCCTAGAAGACTTTGTACATGTTAAGCTAAACTTTAAAGAGGTTTTATCCTTAATAACCTGAAAGAGCCAGGCTAGCCTCTGACTCCTACTCTAGTTCATTGCTCTGCTCATGCTCAGGACCCCCCCCTGATAGTTGCAGCTCTAGACCCCCCATGAACTGTTCCTGACCCGTTAGACTATCCCCCCCTCCTCTCTCCCCCCTATATTAAAATAAGAGGACAAGGTTGGAGCCGATAGTACTATCCCTCAAGGCAGCTGTCTCCCTCTGCCAGCTGCTCATTGCTCTCCTATCTGCCTCCGGCTTCTATCTGCTCAAGGCTAGCTAGCCTTGAGCCTCTCCCTAGTTGCACAGCACAGCTATGACCAGCTCCGCTCTTCCCCCCCTAGGGCACAGCTGAGCCGTGAGTTTTAGGCTACCGACTTAGCCAAGAAGCTGCTCATTGCTAGCACAGCTCGAGCAAATGAGCAGTAGCACAAGCCGCCGTCGTAAGGACTTGTGCCTCCCTCTGCAACTTTCCGCCTCTTGCTCTGCTAGCTAGAGCTATGCTCTCTGCCTGATACGCTTGCACTGCTAACCCGTAGCATTGCTCTCAAGCACCCCCTTCTATCTGGCTGACCACAGCTTGCAGCTCGCAGCTAGCCTCTTACTAGCTGCGGCTTCTCTAGTTAATTAGACCCCGATAGCTATTGCGTTGCACTGCTCTAGGAGCTAGGCTCAGCTTCGCGGCTTCTCTTATTTGTGTTGACCAGATGGCTGCACCCTCCTCTAGCTTTTAGAAGGCCATCTGCACTGCTTGAGAGCACAGCTTCCTACCCTGCTCTAGTTCCTGGCTTCTTGCTCATGGCCTCATGGCCCTCATGGCCTCATGGCAGCGGCCCACTGCCACTGGCCACTGCCCGTAGCTCTGCATGCTAATGCTTGAGCTCCCCCCTGCTGAGGCAGCGCTGGCTCTGGCTGATAGTAGCCTTTGAAGCACTAGGCGGCTGAGCTCTCCTCCTATCTCCGCCGCTCAAAGCAAATAAGAGAAGCTCCAACCCAGCGCTGACCGGATAGTTCCTACCCCCTCTCAAGCCTCAAATAAGAGTACCCTCCTCTAGCTCCAGGCTTCTCCACTGGCTAGACCTATCCTACTCCTCTCCTATCTGCGTGCGTTGCGAGGCCTCAAGCTCTCCCCCCCCTGGCTTCACCACTCCCTGTAGGCACTTAAGCCTGGAACTAGAGGCAGGCATCCTTCCCTATTGCCACTGCTGATGCTAGCCCTAGCTAGCCTGGTACTAGAGAGCTGTCCTCGCACTCCCTATCTGGCTCAAATAAGAGTAGCTGACCTCTGCTCAGCGGATAGCTACCCCCCCTAGCCTACGCAGGCTCCGCACTAGCGTAGGCAATAGCTAGCCTGTCCGCCTCTAGCCTGGTACTAGAGGAGAGCTGCGCTCTCTTTTATTTTTATAGGTGCAGCTGATGGCTAGCCACTGCTTGAGGAGGACTCCTTTGCGGCTCTAATTTGTCCGCAGGCTTGCTGCCTATCTGCCTCTACAGACCCCCTATCTGCGAGGCTGATGCTAGCCACTGCTAGTGCATTGCTACTATCTGCTCGAGGCAGATAGCTGGCACCCTCCTCCCTACCTGCTACTAGCCTCTTGCCTCTTGCCTTGCTCCTCGCCTGATTGGAGAGCATTGCTACTATCTGCCTCTCTCCCCCCTAGTCCCTTTGAACCGCAGCCAAGAGCGCTAGCTAAATGAACTAGAGGAGGCTCTGAGCGTTAGTACCCCCCCCCTCTTTTGCTGTGCGTAGCATCAGCATAAGATTGGAGAGCATTGCTACTATCTGCCTCTCTCCCCCCCCCTAGTCCCTTTGAACCGCTCCCTAGAGCGCTAGCTAAATGAACTAGAGGAGGCTCTGACCCGTTTAGTACCCCCCCCTCTTAATACTTATTCGCTAGAGAGAGCCTTGGCTACTATCTCCTCTTGCTTGGAGCCTCTCCTCCTGCTCTCAGTTCATATTAAAATAATAGGCTCTCCCCCCCTTGAGCCCAAGCTACGCACCCTGTGCTGATGCTAGCCACTGCTAATGAACTAGAGCTACCCCCCCACTCTTCCTGTGCTGATGCTGATGCTACGCTGCACTGCATCTGCATAAGTTCCCCCCCCCTACTATAAGCCAGAGCTGCGCTCCCTGGAAAAATTAACTTGAGAGGTATCCCCCCCTCTTGCTGCAAGCGCTGATGCTAGCACAGCTCCCCCCCCCCTCTTGCTGCAAGCGCTGATGCTAGCACAGCTCCCCCCCTCTTGCTGCAAGCGCTGATGCTAGCACAGCTCCCCCCCCCTGCGCAGAGCACTGCTGATGCTAGCACTGCTAGACCGCTCCCCACCCAAGCCATGAGCAGTGCTGATGCTAGCCACTGCTAGAGCGCATGCGCTCTAGCAGTGCCTTTAGAGCTGCGCAACGCACGCCTGCCTCCTCTAGCTCTGCCTTGCTTCAGCACTGGCTGACCTGTGCTGATTGCATGGCTTGCTAGAGCCTCCCCTATCTCAGCAGTGCTGATGGCCTTTGCATTTGCTGATGCATTTCCTGATGCTTGCACTGCACTGCATTAGAGACCTGTGCTGATGGTACCCTGTGCTTGACCACCTCATGCAGACAGGTGGCTCTCGACTGCTCCCCACGCTCTACCCCCTCTGCCCCCCCTAAGGGATGAGGCAGCTCGCTACCCTAGCAAAGGCAGCTACCACTGCTGATGCTAGAAGCACAGCTTGAGGGCGCACCACTTCCTCTCCCCCCCCCTAGCTAGAGCTGACCTCTGATGGTAGCCACTGGTTGAGAAGCACCTGTTCATCTCCCTGAGAGCAGTGCTACGCTAGAGCTCCCCCCCCCACACGCTCTACCCTGTGCCCCCCTAAGGGATGAGGCAGCTCGCACTCGCCTGGCTAGAGCACTGGCTAGACCACTGCAGAGATGCATGGCCAAGCTAGAGCAAGCCCTCCTCTTGCTCATGGGCTACGGCCACTGCCTGGCTAGAGCACTGGCAGACCACAGCGTGGCTTCCCTAGCTAGTCTGCCTAGAGCTGTGCTGAAGCAAGGACTGCTAGACCCAGCCCACGCTCTACCCGTAGCTCCTCGCACAAGCGCCAGCAAAGGCAGCGCTAGCCACCCAGCAGAGCTGTGCTGATGCTAGCCACTGCTAGACCCCCTCATGGCTCCCCTCTTCCAGTGCTAGCTTGAGCAGCCTCTACCTCTCGCCTGGCTATCAGCTCCAGACCACTGCTGAAGGTAGCCTAGCTAGAGCTACCCCAAAGGCTCCTCTTGCTCTTGCCTAGGCAGCAGTGCATGCTAATGCAAATGCAATGCACGCTACCCCTTGCATCTGCACTGGCTTGACCAGTGCTGATGCAAGGGGGCTTGCTAGAGCAAGCCCCCCCTCACGCTTGCTGCCTAGAGTGCATGCAAAATGCAAATGCATAGCTCCAAAGGCTTGCTTCTGCTAGGGGGCTGACCTGTGCTGATCAAGGGCTTGCTAGAGCTCCCTCCTCTTGCTCACCCTAGCATCTGTGGCTGACCTGCTCTAGCTAGCCACTGTTGAGCCGCACCCTCTTTGCCTAGTTCGCTAGAGCTCCACACCTGTGCTAGATGCTAGCCTAGCTAGACCCCTGCCTCCTCTTCCTGTCCCGTTGCGCAAAGGCTGCACAGGGCTGCGATGCGAGACCAGCTGATGCGACTTGCAAAGCTTGAGGCAAGCACCACTAGCACTGGCTCACACCAGTGCAGATGCCTTCTAAAAGCTAGAGCACAAATAAGAGTAGCCTCTGATAGGAGAGCATTGCTACTCTGCGCTCTACGGGTTGCTAAGGAGCGCAGTCCCTTGTAGCCACCTCTAGTTCCTGGCTTTAGTGCCTACTGCTAGTGCTAGCTTGAGCTATTGCTCTTGCTGTGGCCTGTGGCCGCTGCCATGAGGCCATGAGCACAGCTAGACCCGGATGAACTGTACCTGCCTCGCAACGCACCCCTAGCAGATAGCTACGGGCAAGCTAGAGCTGAGCGAAACACTTGCTCCATCTATAAACCCAGTAAGGATTAAGAAGAATAGAGGAGCTACCAATAATTAGAAGTAGAATATCTTGTAACTGAATATTTACTTTGAACCTTTCTCTTGCTCATAATTAAAGCACCTATTATAGGACCGGCTGTATTTATAGCCCGTATGTCACCTATTAGTTTAAAATTATTATTGTCGTAAGGGAATAGTGCACGAACCATTCCAATTAAGTTATTTACTAATATAAATATAAATAAAGTATATACAAATGGGAAATATATTTGCCCATTTAATGAATTTATTTGATTTATAACTATACTATGTATAGTTGCATATAATGTTTCCTGGCTTATAGATCAATTATTACTTATGACTTTATTGTAATTTTGAGCTAAAAGGTTAACTATTAAAACTAAAAAAGCAGATATTGTTAAATATAAACCTATGTTTGTTAATGATAGATGTATATTTCCAAACAAGGGTGCATCCAAACTTATAAAATTTCTTATTTCAAACTGATCTAAAGGACTAGTAATTACAAAGGAATTTATAGACATAACTCCTAAGATTACACTTAATTCCTGTAATTAATATTGGGTTAGTTATTATCATTAGTAATATTATTACTAAATAATAAGATTAATTATTAATAAACTCCTTGGGGTAATATCCTAATTATTTTTTAGACCCTGACGATCCTCTTGTCTCCCTCACCCCTTATTTACTGCCTATAGGAGTAGCTACCGCCTTTGCTCCGACTTATTTATATTCGGCTAAGGCTAAATTGGGAGGATATGTTTTTTTTCTAAAATATAACCTTCTCTAGCTCTCTTCAAAGGCAGCTCTTGCTCTACCTAGCCCCCCTAAAGACTATCCTCTTGCAGCTCGTCGGCTCTCTGCACTCTTGGGCTGCCTCCACCTCTCCTCTTGCTGTCCCGTAGCTAGAGCTGCCTTTGAAGAGCAAGTGGCTGCATATTTGCTAGGAGCCCTCTGCAAAGTAGCCTCCTCTTTTTCTTGCTCTTGCCTAGGCAGCTGTGCATGCTAATGCTTGAGCTCCCCCCTTGCTGAGGCAGCGCTGGCTGACCCTGATTAGTAGCCTTTGAAGGCTGCATTTGCATTTGCTTGCTACGGCAGTGGCCGCTGCCATGAGGCCATGAGCACAGCTAGAGCTGAGGCTCAGCATGGCTAGAGACCCTCTTCAAAGTAGTTGCAGCTAGCCACAGCTAGACCCGGATAGTAAACTGCACAGCGTCGCTCACTCTCTGGCTCTCTCAAGGGGCTATCTGGGTCTCACCACAGCCGTCGCTGCACTTATAGAACTGGAGCTGCAAAGGATAGAACGGCAGAGCACAAGAATTTTTTTTTATATCTATAGCCTAGATAAAAAATTATTTTTTATAATAGCTATATCTAAGCGTATTTTTATTTTCGAAAATAAATATATTAGTTTTCCCCCCCCTAGTTCTTGGAAAGGACAAGGCTTTCCTGCCTACTTGGAAAACATTACTCCTAGGCTGGCGAGATATCTGCCTAGCATACCTAAGGCAAACTACAACTTACTTATGAAAAGACGAGATAAAAATAAAATAACAAACCTAGGTAAAATATACTTAGATAAAACAAAAATCATAACTGGTAATAAAACCAAAGCAAAGGTAACTTGGTTAATAAAGTAAAAAGGAACTAATTGTGGCATTTTTTTTTTGTTTATTTTTTAAAATAGAAGCACTAATACCATATAAGGTATAAATAATTGAGGTGTATATGACAACTTTAAAAAGACACATCCTAGGCTCTAAACTAGAGAGCGCATGCTCCCTCTTATTTTTGGCCTCCTTTATCCCCCCCCCAGCTACGACTATCGCCACGGCTATTCCGTACCTCTGGTCATGGAGCTAGGGCTAGAGCTCTCTCTTTTTTTTTTAGTGCCTTGCTAGAGGCTACTCTTATTTGCAGAGGCTAGATGCTGCCTGCCTCTGCCTGATAGCTGACCAGATAGTTGCCATGGCTCTCTCCCTCCTACTATCTGGTCAAGGCAGGGAGAGCTCCTCCTATCAGCTACTAGCTATTGAACTAGAGGTGCTAGTAAGAGGGTGCGCCTGCTGAGGCTCAGCAACTATCCGCTCTCCAGTTCGCTAGACCCGGATAGTACCACTCACCCCGATTAGTTGCATGGAGCCCTGAGTCTTTAGCTTGGACCCCTTAGTAGCATGTGCTACTATCTGGTCACCCCTCTCCCGTACGATTGCTAGCCACTGCTTGAGCGCTTGGCATGCCCTAGCAAGAACTACCCATACCTCTCTCTCTTGCCTAGCTCCTAGGCGCTTGAGCGCTGAGTAGCTGAGCCTCAGCTCAGCCCTGACGGCTATCCCTCTAATTAGAGAAGCAGCCCTTCTCTTGCAAGACCCTATCTGGCTCGACCCTTAGCTAGGCAAGACCTGTGCTCATGCTGTGGCCGGAGGCCATGAGCACAGCTTGAGCAGCAAGAGGCTGACTCATCTCCACCCCATTGCTCTCTCCACTTATATAAAAGGAGGCAAAACCTAAGTTGCTGAGCTGCGACGCAGCTGAGCTGCTGAGCTCCTTCCTCTGATATGAGGAGAGCCACCACTATCCAACTACTATATAACCGTAAGAAAACTAAAAAGCGTAGTAAGTTTTTTTTACAATAAAAAAAAAATTATAATCCCCCCCCCTTAGGCGGATAAGAAAAAGAAATTTAGCTCAGCTCCCTTACTAGGAATAGTATGCAAAATTATAAATAATTTAGTCTACAAGTCCTTAAATCAAGCCGTATTCATTCCGGATTTTATTTATCGTAACCGTGCTGCTAATCCTTCAGGGTTTAGATGACCTTTCATTTATCTAATATAGCCACTGCATCTTGCAAATCTAGGGATTTGACAATAAATTTTAGTTTGAAAAAACCACACCTTATTATATGGTTAAGATCTAATAAGGCTCTACACCTATATTCTCACAATATTTATTACCCTTGTTTACAACATACCACAACTAAAGAAACCCCCCCCCTTGAAGCTATTCAATAGCTCTTTAAGACTTATATTTACCTCTTTTATTATATTTAAATAGAATCCTCCATCTCCACAAAAAAAAAAATCCTGGCACTCAATCTCCATTTTAATTTTATGAACTTTTTATTGCTAGCTGCCTCCTCTCCTACTATCCGCCTTGCTACAGTTCATCCGGCTCTAGTTCATTTATATAAGTGCCTAAGAGCTACTCTTATTTGTGTTGAGCCAGATAGCCCGCTCCTCCTCTAGTTCCTGGCCTTTGGTTGCCCCCCCTTGCACTTGCTCCGTATGGCTTTGCTCCTGGCTATACCGCCTGAGCCAGCACAGCTCTCCTCTAGTACCTGCCATTGCTAGCTTTGCTGAAGAGAACCCATCTGCTGCCTTTGAAGCGCTGCTCTTGCTGATAGTAGCCTTTGAAGCAAGCCCTAGCCATCTGCAGTACCTGCCTCTTCCCTAGCAAGCCCCCTCAAGTTCCTGGCTTTATACTGGCTGTGCAAGAGCGTCGCCACAGCTAGAGGCCCTCTGATAGGAGAGCAATGAGCACAATGACCAGCCCACCTCTTAATACAGGCAGTGCAGATGCCAGCCTAAGCTAGAGCAAGCCCCCCTCTTTTTCCTTGACCAGATGCTAGCTGCCTACTATTGCTTTGCTAGTAGCATCACACTGCTCTAGGCAGGGGACAGCTATTCAAAGGCAGCGATGCTTGGTCAAGGCAGACCCTAGCAGCTTGCAGCTAGAGCTAACCCTCCCGACTAGTTTTGTGTATATATGTAAAACATGTTTTGCAAGCGTTGCTAGCTGTGGCCAAAGGCCATGAGCAAGCGTAGCTTGCAAAACTAGCGACGCTACTTATGCTGTTTTGTTGAAGAATGAATCCTTCTCTTTTGCCTGTCTTAGCAAAAGGCTGGACTCTAGATTTTAGAGCTGGTTGCAATGATACAGTAGGTTTTCTTCCGAATTTACGCCCTTAAATTAGAATTTAAACTAAAAAAAGCCAGTATAATTAAAAGTAATATTAAACTAAAGCTAGAAAGAGAAAGATAAACAATAAACATAAAAGATATCAAACCTATTAAAATATATAAGGCATAACTAGTAATTATATCTGTATTTAATTTAGTTAAACTCTTACTAAAACTAATTAACAACTTCTCGAGTCCGAAAGGTCCTAATAATTCTACACTTCCTTTATCTATAACCTTAGTAGTTTGACCACCTAACATTAAAACCAGGCCAGTTATATATTTATTATATAATAATTCAATGAAAAAACGTTGATTAAAGAAGCCGAATATATTATAACCTAATCTAGATAACTTAAAATAAATAAGAACTTTAGCCATAACAAGTGAAAAAACCATAGCTAAAACACTAAAAGATATAGTAAATATTAGAGGTAATAATTTAAATAAAAGAGGTACGGCGAACTCCTGATCCAACATTATTTCATTGTTAGGATGAATAAATAAACTATTATCCGCAAAGAAGAAACCAGAACCTAATCCAATAAAGATATCTTTAGTTATATAACCAAAGAATATGGAGAAAATAGCTAATATAATTAACATGGTAATCAAATTTATCTTATCACTTTTTTTTATAAAAGCTGCATATTAAAGGTATATGTTTACTTATATTGATAAATAAACTGGAAAAGCCTGGAGCCCTTGTGCCGGCTATTCATTATATTTTTAAGGTTTTATCTTAGAGATAGACCTTCATAGTAAAATTTGTAGGTATATTAACTGGCTTTTAATATTTTTCACCTATTATAGGATATAATTACAAAAAAATTGTATTATTTGGATTCTATATCTATAAATTTAGTAACAGAATAATAACCCTCATCTCTTTTATTATGAGGAATATATTTACCACAAGCTAAATAATCAGCTTGTGGTAAATTGAGTAATTGACCATCTCTAGTTTTTCATGTATATATATATATATATGTCTAGAGTTACCCCCCCCTAGAGCTGCTGAGGGCAAACTCGTTTAAGATGTGTATATATGAAAAACATGTTTTCCTTTTGAAAACCCCCCCCCTAATAGCTCTCCTCTAGCTCTCCTATCTCCGAGCGTAGCGAGGCGCGTGCTCTAGTTCATTTAGGCGGAGCGCGCTGCGCGCAAGGCACCGCTGCGCTCCCCGCGCCTATCTCCACTAGGGAGCCTGCCCGCACCCTGCCAGCGCGACCGCGCAGCGCTGCGCTCTGCTCTCCCCTCTAGCTGTGCTGATGCATTTGCATGCACAGCACTGCATCTGCATAAGTTCCTCCTCTAGTTCCTGCCTGTAGCTTGACCCAGATAACGCCACGCTCCTCGCTACGCACCCTCTTCAAAGGCTACCATCTCCACTGGCAGAGAGCTCAAGCCCGCAAAGGCTCCTCTTGCTGCGCTTCGAGACCCCCTCACCTGATTGCAGAGCAGTACGCTGAGCTCTAGCTGTGCACTGCCTGATAGGCAGCTAGGTTGCCCCCTGCTTGCCTAGAGAGACCCGGTTTGCCTAGTTGCAGCCTACGGGACAAGCCTCCTCTAGTAAGAGCGCTGGCTTTAAGCTGCCTTAGGGCAGCTTCAAAGGCTACTATCTGGCTCCCCTTATGCTTCAAAGGCAGCAAGCCCACCTCCTCTGCCTCAGATAGTAGCCTTTGAAGCTCTGCTCCTCTAGCGTACTTGCTAAGCTAGAGCTGGCCATAAGCTAAGCCACTCTATAAAAACCTCTTAGTGGCTAAAGGCTCTCCCCTCTCCCTAATTAGAGGCAGCCGGCTTAAAAACCCTATTACCTAGCTTGCGTATAGAAAAAAAAAATTTGCACCCCAAAGGCTCCTCTAAAAGGCACTCTCCTTTTCCTAGCCCTTGCGGTGATTTTTCCCCACTACTCCTATATAAATTAGGAGCTCCTCCTCCCCCCTATTATGAACTGGAGAGCCTCCTCCCCCCCTTATTTACTGCCTATACTACCTCGTAAAAAACTTAGAACAATAAAAACCGTTAAAGGGAGGCGTTATATAATAAGGATTTTAATTTAGATCCTTTTTCCTGACTTACGAGCTGGCACCCTCCCTACCTACCCTTAGCCGCAACCCTCTTCCTGCCGCTTTTTCCAATCTGCTCCGGCTTTTTTTTTTGTTCTCCCAGGGGTACCCCTTTAATATGTTTGTAAAGAAAGGATTTTGATTTGATAATCTATTTCTAGATCCATTAGAGTATATCTTAACATTAATCTTTTTAATTTTTTAAGCGATTAATGCAACCACCGTCTACTCGTTGCTCTTTTACAGAATATTACTATTCTGATTTGGATCCGCGATAACCCATTTCTCTTTCGACAGAAAAAATATTATTTTTTACTCCTTAGAAGGAGTACGGAGTATGGAGTGCTTCTAGGCTTCTACCCCCCCCAGTTAGCGAAGGGTCATATTCTGACTTGTTACCTTACCTGAGTAATTACTTCAGCCACTAGGAGTCTAGCGACTCTCGATTGGTACCAGAATCTTTAGGGCTTCCCCGGAGTTTGATAGTTTAATACCCACAAACAGAGAATTTCCTACATTCTCTGACAGGTAAACTCATAAATATATCGCCTTCTGTGGCTTTTTTATAATTAATCATAGGCCCTAATGGATTAGTTAAAAATGTTAAAGATAATACCTTAACTGAATATAAAGTAGTAAATATTGCCCCGATTTGAGCTATAAAGTAAACAACAGTACCACTAAAATAAAATTGACCGTATGCACTTAGTAAAATAAAATCTTTACTATAGAACCCTGTCATGAAAGGAAATGCTACTAAACTAAGACTTGCTATTAACATAACTGAATAAGTTAAAGGCAAGAATGGTCTTAGTCCTCCATATTTTCTAAAATCCTGGTTATCCGCTACTGCATGAATTACTGCACCTGCACCTAAGAATAATAATGCTTTATAGAACGCATGATTAACTAGGTGAAATAAGGCAATATTATATGAAGAAAGACCCACTGCTATTACCATCATTCCCAATTGCTTCAATATTATCAGATAAAATTTGTTGTTTGATATATTGTTGGACCATTTCTTTACTAATTGAAGTGTTAACCTTCGTATTTATCTCATTTTTCTTTTCATTTTACTCATAAATTCAATTTATTTAAATCTTCACTATTTTGATATAATCTTAAATTATAAAAATCTTTAATTAAATTGACTCTTGACGCTTTTGCTGATCTTAATGGGTATTTTATGAAATATTTATCTATTAGATTAAATAGTTCTGATTTTCTATATATTATATATTTAAACGCTTCTATTTTAGCACCTATAGCGTCTACTCTACCTCCATATATATTAATAAGAGGTTCTAATAAATACATATTTTTCTGAGATGCTGATATAAATATCTGACCTGATTTAACATTAACATAAACAGAACCGTCACTATCTATAAATCCACTTAGTCATCCGTTATTAAATGTTAAAGGTTTAGGGTAGATTAATGTTATACCATATTTAATACATAATTTATTCATTTGTGTTAAACGTGTTGGATTTCTTATCAAACCATTTACGTTATTAATTAAATTAATTAAATTATTTTTGCTAGTTAATTGATATTTCAATGCTTTTGCATTACTTATTTTATATATAGAACCACCTAATTTTTGTTGTATATATGTAACTGCTGCTTTATCTCTTATATCCATTACTAAATTAAAACGTGCTATACCTTTTTTTGATAAATTAAAATAACCATCTCCATCTATAAGACCAGCCAATCACTCGTAAAAATCTAAGTTTTCTCTGGTTTTTAGAGGGTTGGAACCACCTTGTTCATTGTTATTTGTAGAGGCTAACCCTTTAAATTGATTTATTTTCCTATTTTCGTTAGAATCTAACAATGTAGTATCTATAATTACATTTAAATTAGATAAAGGGCAATGCCTTTTAAATATACTACCTTTAAATAAACCAAAAACTGTGTTAAAAAATAATATAATACTTTTAAACCAAGAGGCTTTTATACTTAGTTTTATTTTGGGTTTTATACTTCATAAATTAATTAGTATCAAACGTATGGCCTCTGAAATTCCTACTAACTTGCTGATAATAATAATCTTTCATTTTTCTCCTTTAATAAAATAAGTATTATTTTTTATATTAATGTATAGGAGCCTTAGATTGGAAAATGAATTAAAAAGATTAATACTAATATAATTACAATAAATTTTAACTGTTTTGCGTTTATAATAATTAAGAGCTTTGGTTATCTGCGAATTGTTTATTAATAAAGGCATGCCTTTAAAAATAAATTTTACGTATATAGTTTGATGTCTGAACATATAAAAAAATTTTCTATATTGTTCTCGAGCCATTTGACTCATTGTGGAATAAGCTATAACTTTTTTTATATCTTGTTGGAATAGACCCACAAGAGAACTAAATACAGTTGTTATTGCTCCTAATCATAGACATAGTAATAACACAGTTGAACTGTATTCTATTAGAGGGGAGCTACGCATAAGTAAGTAAACACCTGCCGTTCATTTATGTTGGCTATTCTTTTTAGAGCATCTCTCGAATAACCACGCTTGCGTATATTATTCCCCTGCTCTTTGGAAGCAGCGCTACGCAGACCTCTCGCGTTACTTCATTTTAATATGTAGATATATTTTTGTCTTTTTATGATATAGCCTGAAGGAAGGGCTGAGCTACTTTATCCTTACTCCTGGATATATGTAACTACTCAAAAGTTTGTAAATAAACCCATTAACCTTTATATTTTTATATATTTTTCTTACCGAAGAAGAAGTTCCATGAACTTAGCACAGTCATTAAAATAATTAAACGTAGAGATAACATTGCTTACCATCCACTAAGATTACGGCTATGGCTTTATTTAGTTCCGTGTTTAAGGTACCTATTTAAATGTTTTATAAGGTCCACTTAGTTATCTAGCCCTCCAGTATGGATCTCTCAATTCTAGGCTACGGCTGTAGATAAACGATAATTAATTTGTTTAGTAATACGTTATCTTAAAGCCTTACCTTCTGTAATGTTATCCCTCCTCTTCATGCCACGCTCTCTCCCTGTATAGCCTGAACTAGAGACCTCTGCTCTCTCCCTATTGCCCTTAGGGCAGCAGCTGACCTGACTAGTGCTCATGGCTGTGGCCGACCCCTTGAGCCACAGCTAGAGCCAGGTACTTGACCCTCTCTTGCTTGAGCTGCTCTCTAATGCTGTGCTAGCTAATGCACTGCCCTGATGAACTGTTGGCAGCTCAGCTCCAATCAGCTACAAAGCAAAATTAGGAACTGGAGCAAAAGCCTAGGACTGGCTAGGACTGCCTCTAAAATAGAGGACTGCCTATTCCTTTAGTGCCTAAGAGGACCACTCCTCTCTAATGCTGTGCTGTGCTGTGCTGTGCTGTGCTGTGCGTAGCATCAGCCATCAGCCATCAGCCATCAGCCTTCAGCCATCAGCACCGCCCTGATAGTAGCCTTTGAAGCTCTCCTAGCCATTGCTGAGCGCGCCTCTTTGCTCAGCGGCAGCAACCCGTAGCATCACCTGCCTCAAAGCAGCCTATTGAGAAGCAGCTAGCACAGCCTCAGCTCGCCTCCCTCTTACTTGCAAGCCTCCTCTTCATCTCCTCCTGTACCTAGCTTTTAGAAGGCATCTGCACTTATATAAATAAAAGAGAGCTATGCTTCTATCCCCCTCCTGACAGTAGCTATGCTCATGGCCTCATGGCAGCGGCCACAGGCCACTGCTTGAGCAGCTAGAGATGGCCATTTTCCACCAATACAAAGTAAGCTATCGAGTATTCCTGCGAAACAGAGGCTATTCGTAAAAAGATATCCTAACTCCTTTTAAAAGGCGGACTATATAAAAAGACTATAAAAGACGAGAATATACCATGAGTAACCTGCAGTTCATTTATCTTGGTTATTCTTTTTAGAGCAAGGCACTTAATATATAGTATATATATATTACCTCCCTGCCTTTAGAAGCTGCTCTTGAAAATTATTTTTTATATTATAACGGTGACATATTTGCTGGCCTGCTCTAGGCAGGCTGCTATCTATAATCTATAAATCTAAAATAGTGTAAAGATCTTATACTAACCTTGCAAAATTTTATTTCCCAAATACTATAATCCCTCTTTAAATACTTATAGACTTTATGTAATTTAGATAACTGCCTCAAAGCCGATAGTACTATCCCCACCTTGCACGAGCCACGCCGCACAGTACTATCTGCAAGCCAGCTAGCGTAGCAAGCGTACCCCCCCCTTGAGCCGACTTCTATCCGGGTCATGCTACGCTTGACCTCTATAGCCTGAACTAGAGTACGCACTGCCTCGCCTCAATTTGCAGAACTAGAGTAGCTAGCATGCACTAGCATGCATGCATGCTAGCATGCATGCATGCATGCTGACCCTTAAGACTATCGCCTCTAGAGCTGGACAGAAATATTACTATAATTACGTTTAAGTACTTGTACTTATTCTTAATACACTATTACTGCGATTTCATATTTGTTATTAATAAAAAAAAAAAATAACACACCTTAAGTGTTCCTAAGGATCGGACTGTACCTTTAACTAAATATATTTAATCTATGTTAAGGAATGAATTTTAACATGCTTTCATTAACATATTTTAGGCTAATCTTATATATTTTACAAAAGTGAAAGCATTAGATTTATTCATTAAAATCTCTCTAGAAGCAAGCTTCTATGGGATAAGCGAGGATAAAGCCCCGACTTACATTTTTTTTTACCTTTAACTCATTAAATAAAGTTATATCGCATGCAGCCTCTGAGGTTGCATTATTAAAACTTAATGTTACCTGCCGATTAACCATTCAGCCCACCTTCTAGAGAAGGCACTTTTTAGGCTGGCACAAGATTTTCTAATTCATCTTATAACACAGTGCGAGCGAAGCGCTACCACTGCGCAGAAAGTATGTATTAACTTGATGTAAAGTTGTTCCAGCATATAGCGATATAATAATAGATTGGTTCACACCAAAAGACGGCACATGTTCACGCTATAAGTTCTAAATCGTGCTACAGGCTAACCCAAAGGCTCCTTATAGAGTATATCTAAAAAAATTTTTCCTAGCTACGGACGTTAATAATTGAGCAAAAGCTTTAAGTGGTGGCCTCCACCTACCCCCCTTCTCTAGTTCATTTCCTTTGAGCCCAGATAACTGCAGCTCCTGTTCCTAGTACCAGGCTTGTAGCGAAGCACCCCCCTTGCTCCCTGGTTCGCTGAAGCTAGGCTATGAACTGGCGGTGAGAGCTCTGCGCAACCAAGCCATACCTGAGAGCAGCTGTGCTAGCCTCCTCTAGTTCATTCCGAGCTAGAGCTCTGGCTACTGGTCTCCTCTAGCTGTGCTGTGCATTTGCTGATGCATTTATTTGCTAGCGGTGGGCGTAGGCCATGAGCACAGACAGCACTGCATCAGCAATGAGCACTGTGAGAGCACTCGCAGATGCTACTGGCAAAGCAAGAGGAGGGGAGAGCTTGAGCTGAGCTCAGCTACCCCTTAAGTTCATTTACTTGCTAGCCCGTAGAAGGCAAAGGCTGCATGCTTGCACCTAGCGGCATAAGCCCTGAGAGCACAGCTTGCCGCAGGCTACCCTGCCTCTAGTACCAGGCAAGCGAAGCAGCGCACCTCTCCCAACTGCCTCTCGTCCCCTGTCCCTGACTAGGTTGCTCTCCACTGCTGGTTCCAGGCTCACCCCTAGCATCAGCACTGCTAGAGGCAGGCAGATAGTTGGCCAGCTTTCGCTTCTCTAGTTCATTTGCCTAGCTCTGCTCTAGCTAGCTCTCCCTCCTCATGCTGTGCTGTCTGTGCATTAGCAAATGCATCAGCAAATGCAAATAAATGCAAATGCTTGAGCACAGGCTCAGACCTGTTGGTTCGGCTTGCTAGAGAGAGAGAGAGAGTGAGAGAGCCTCAGGCTAGTACCACTGCTCCCCTTGAGCGATAGTTTAAGGCTCAGCCTAGAGCAGCTGAGCTTGCTGTTCGTAGCGACCCTCTTATAAGCGCTAAGGTCCGACTATCCCTCAATAAAAGAGTTTATGTATATATATATATGTCTCAGCTTTTCCCTTATGCCGCTAAAGAAGGAAAACAGATTTAGCCCGTATACGTCAATAGAAAGATCCCTCTCCATCCAGATAACCTGTGATAATGGATTTTATTTACCCCTGCAGGTTTTAGAACATAAATAGCGTTTATTCACCATTGTGGCAGCCGAACCACAAATTTATCCTGTTATTAATATTTAAATTATAAAATATTAACCACTTTACGGAAGGCTATTGTGGTAGCTTTAATCTAGAGTTACTTTATTTCTGCCTAGAGCCGGTTTCCCGGTGACCAGAGTACACCTTACAATTATAATCATATATGTTTATAACTGAAGAACCATCTACTCGTTGCTCTTTTACAGACCCCACCTTGCATGCTCTCCCTCATGCTCTACTGGTGGTTCTTGCTTTTAGTTCGCTTCTGCACTGGCTGGTGCTAGCTAGAGGCTCTGCAAGAGCAGAGCTTGCTAATAAGAGTGAACTGCTCAGCTCTCAGCCCTGATGGTACACTGACCAGCCCGATGAACTGTTGCACTGCTTGAGCCGCTCCTCTCCCTCATGCTAGGTGCCTCTATAAATGAACCTTGTTGCAAGTCATGCTCTACACCATAGTACTGACCCATAGACTATGCTTAGAGCATGCGTACTATAACTCCTAGCAATGAGCACGTGCAGCTGCTCTTGAGGCGGATAGTATTAGGCTCACCTAGAGCTTGCTGAGCAAGCTAGCTCCTAGAACTGGTGCTAGCTTGCTACTATGCTACTCCTCACCCTCCTCTAGCTCCTAGCTAGACCTGCCTGAGACCTGTTCCACTGCTCAGGCTCAAGCTTGCTACGCCCTACCTCTTCTGCAGATGCTAGGCTTTGCTGCGGCAAGCAAAGAGCGAGGGTCAAGCCGCAAAGGCTCCTTTGCTAGTTGCAAAGCCAGCGACGCCTCTGCAGTGCTAGAAGCTAGCCACTGCTAAACTGGACGGTGGCACACCTGATAGTAGGCTACCCTCAGCCGACAGGCTAGGACAGCTAGTGCAGCCAGCATGGCATGCAAGGCAAGCAAATTGAACTAGAGGACTGCCTATTGCCACTAGTTCATTTTATGCGCTGACCCAGATAGGTCCACCTGCTTTGCAGTTCTCTTGGCCATCTGCACCTATATAAATAAAAGAGAGCCTCTACCTTTGCCAGTAGCATCAGCACTCTCTCCCTCCTCTTCTAGCTTGCCTAGTTCTTGGCTAGGTCAGACCAGTGCTCATGGCTGTGGCCGACCCCTTGAGCCACAGCTAGAGGTGGCTGGCAGCGTACCGCTGCCTTTGCTAGCCACACCCCTGACCCCTGAGTAAGCACTCTGCCTCTAGAGCAATAGCTGCGCTAGCTAAATTGAACTCAGCCACCGCGAGATGCGTACTTACACTGCTAGGTACACCACTGGAGCTAGCTCTCACCCTTATAGTTGCAAGCTCATGGCCTCCGGCCACTGCTAGTAAATGAACTAGTACAGCTGCCTGCCTCTCCCCTAGTTTTTTGAAATTGTTAATAAAACCAGTTTTCTGCAGAAAACTTCCCGAACCCTTAGATTTCCCCCCCCCTTGCCGAAGCTGGGTTAATCTTAGGGTACTTTTTCTTCCTCTCAAGAGTGGCTTACTCTTGTAAGCCGGCTAACTTAAAAGCATATGGAGCCTGATTTAGATCCGCGATTACCTATTAATCTTTCGATTTATCTGTTATCTTCTTACCATACATGTTTGATTAAAACATCCGCATTATCCCTTTTAGGATAAATGTTTGGTAGCCACAGCCTTAAGGCTTCCCCGGAATTTGGTTCTTTTGCACAACTGTGAGTAACCTATTCTCACTTTTTATGTATTAAAGCAGAAACTGGAGTTGGACCTTCCATCGCCATAGGCAATCAAACGTGAAGTAAAACTTGTGAACTTTTAGCCATAGCTCCTATTAATAAACATATACCTATAATAGTTACAATGTTTTCATTAACAAAAGGTGCAAGCGAGAATACTGTACTATAATCTAAATTCTATTTACTTATAGCCTTTCAGCTATAATTTGGACTGTATCTTCACCCTATTATATAACAAAAAAAAAAATAGGGTGTATAACGCGCAGTCTCTGAGGATCCTCGATATATATATAATATATTTAATGTTTCCTGCGGATTGTCCATTTTCACTTATTTTAATAAGATCTATTCATTTTAATTATGGTCTGTCTACGTATACAAAAAGATATTTCCACAATATCCTATAAAATGATTTTAGGGTTTCCAGCGATACAGTTATATAATAAGGGTGATATTACTATCAGCCACGGCAATTTATTTTAAAAAAGAATCTAAAGGTCTTTTATCTTTTGGTAGATTTCCTCTATCTTGATATTGAACAAGACATCAGTCTTTATATGCTAAATACTTATATAAAAAACGATCCTAATAATTACAACGACTTCATTACTTCTCTTGTTATGACCCAGCCCAATAAAGCATAATATACTGGAGTTTTTCTAGTTCTAGTGTAGAGATTAACTTATTACTGTAAAATGTAAAAATAACTACTTTTCTATCATATACTGCTATACCAAAACTACCATCTGCGTCTCTAAAGCCTCCCTATCTACTATTACTGTCTAAAGGGGGGATAAATAAAAACCTTGACAAGGTATAGATGTATTATCTGGTTTATTTATTCAATTAATAGCTCTATGTAGAGCTTCTATCTTGGCAGTTCGCTTATACCCCCCGTGAATAAATTACCTTTTTAATTTTGAGCTTTTTTACCTACTTTTACTGCCTAAGAGGTCTATCATTAATGTAAAAAGCAATAATAATTTTAAACTTTAGAGTTAGGCTTTTGAACACCATTGTACCCCCCCCGTCTCATTAATCCTAAGTTAATAATTGCTCCTTCTGCTCCCTATCTTTACACTCTACCCTTAACTGATTTAGTTGAACCTCTACGTATAATTGTACTAAGATTTTCTCCCCCCCCCCTCAAGCAAGCACAGCTCATGACCCATTAGTCCGCTGGTACTCTAGTTCCTGGCTTCTTGCTCCGGCTCAAGAAAGGCTACTATCTCCTCTAGCGCATGCTAGCTCTGAGCAAGAAGCTGATGCTAGCCCTTGCTAGGAACACCAGCTGACCCGCAGCTGCGTAGCTCAGCCGACAGTTGCTGCGTAGCGCAAGCCACACTTGCGTAGCTGACCCCTGACAGTTGCAGCGTGGCTGACCCTCGTACCTGACCTGCAGGCTGCCGATCGAAGAACTACGGGACAGCACTGCTCTAGGCAGGCTAGCCGCCACCTTGCTCCTCTAGGGCTTGCTCCTCCTCCAGTTCTAGTTCCATGTGCCAGAAGAGAAGGCATCAGCTGAGTAAGAGCGCTGGCAGTTCTGCACTTCTTTGAAGAAAGAGCTGACCTCTTCAAAGGCTACTGGCTAGTGCACTGCTGTGCAGTGACCCCTGACTTCCTCTAGTTCATAAGCCCAGTCTGGTCAGCTGCACAGGCTACAGGTCTGCCTGATTGGAGGCAGCCTTTGAAGAGCCTCCTCAAGTTAATTAGCCCGTAGCAAGCTTACTCCACTCGTTCATACCCTCGAGAGTACCAGAGGCTCTTGCCTTGCTCCCTATCTGGTCTCTAGCTGTGCTGATGCCTGCCGACAGCTAGATCTGAGGCTTGACCTATGCTCATGCTGTGCTGTGCTCATGGCCTCATGGCCTCATGGCCAGCGGCCACTGCCACTGCCCGTAGCTAGCATCCAGCAAATGCAAATGCGGTGCCCTACGCCCATGAGCTAGAGCTCCACTCTTGCTCCACTTATAGAACTGCTCCACTTATAGAACGAGCAGCACTGCCGTCGCTAGCTGAGCAGCTAGAGCAAGCGACTTTCTCAGCTAGAGGCTCCCTCCCCTTAGCCACCTAGGCTGACCCACAAGCCCTCTTATATATGGCCACTAGTTCCTCTAGCTGCTCATGCTAGCAATGCTCTCTTTTGTTGCTGTGGCTCTAGGCTCCGGCCACAGCCTGGAGCACTTGCATAAGTAGCCCGTAGCTACCCTACCTCTTACTAGCTGCGGCTTCGCTAGAGCCGCTCGCCTTTGGGCTGCACAGCTAGACCCGTGCCTAGTTGCAAAGAGCTCTCCTGTTATTCTTGCTCATGGCCTCATGGCCTCCGGCCACAGGCCACCGCTAGCATCAGCTTGAGCTCCCTGAGCTGCTTGCCACCTCTCCCCCCCCCTCTTGCTTGCCTAGTTCTTCGAAGGCCTGCGCTTCTCTGCCTCAGACCAGTGCTGATGCATGGGCAAGCAATAGGAGGCAAGCAAGCTACGCTGGCTCAGCTCCTCAGCCACACTGCTATTCCGTAGCTCTGCTCAAGCCTGTACTTCGAGGACTCATTGACCCGCACTGCCTAGTACCTCCACTTCTAGTTCGCTTTGCTGTTCAGTAGGCATCAGCTCCTCTGCGCTGGCGCTGGCTCTTCCAGTTCAGTTGCCTAGACCTCTGCTCTAGGACAGCCTGTTTGTTGCATTGCTCTCCACTGCTGGTTCCTGGCTTTGCTAAAATAGTTGCAATGCCTGCTCCTTCTATCTGGCTCTGCTCTCCCACCCTCTCTTTGTAAGAAGTAGCCTATTTGCGTGGTCTCTTGCTAGGCAAGCTAGAACCACCACGAGGCAGGCTGACCACTACCTCTCTCCCCCCCCCTTTGCCACTAGGCGCGCTACGGGTTGGCCTAATTGTAATTGAGGGTCTGCTTCGCTAGAGCCGCACGCCCTAAGGGCTGCACACCTAGAGATGGATAGTTGCAGCTTGGCACAGCTAGACCCGCTTGAACTGTAGCTATGCTCTCAAGCAGTAGCCACTGCACCTCCTCATTGAGCTGCCTATCACGGGCTTAAAGCCAGCCGCGGCTACTTGGTACTGCTGCAACCCTTGACCACTCGCAGAGCTTGCTAATAAGAGTTGCACAGCTTCTTACTGCCCCCCTGACTCTATCCCTTTGGAGCAGGCTTACATTAGAGTTTTGCATGTATATATATATATATATATGTTAGGTTTACCTCCCCCCCTGCTCTCTAGTTCATTTATATGAAGTGGACGGAGCTGCTCATGCTAGCTGCTCTCCTGTTCATCAGCCAGCGTTGCGAGGCTGCCTCAGCAAGAGCTGAGCTAGCTAATAAGAGTGAACTCCTCTGCCTCCACTTCTTCCTGTCCCTAGCTAGAGCTGCTCAGCGCAGGGGGGTACCTCTGCCTAGTTCTTTTAGAGTGCACTCCCTTATAAGACCGCTCCCTCCTCAGCTCCTCTGCCCTGTACTACCCAGAGAGAGACAGCTTGAGCATGCTAGCACTGCTAGAGGCAAAAGTTATCCCCCCCCCTCTAGTTCATAGCTGTGCTCTCTGCCTTTGCTACGATGCTACGGTAGCTAGGAACCACCACTGAGCAAGTGCTCTCCTGTGGTGTAGCCTAGAGCAGAGGCTAGCACTAGCTCTAGCAGATGAACCAGCACTGGCTGAGCACTTTCTGCCTGTGCTGATGCCAGCCTAAGCTAGAACTGGAGAGCTTGAGCACAGCAAATGCTACGCGCTTATAAGGGACTCCTATTAAGTGCCTTCTCTAGTACGACCCTGTTACAAGTAGCTTGCTCTTGGCTCCTTTGCAAGCCCTCTATTACAACTTATATTTTTACCTTCTTGCTACACGATACTTATTTAATCCTTGTTCTTGTAAATGTTCTATATCTTGTTCCCCCCCTTATTAAGAGATTAAATAATTATTAAGTTTTAAGCCTATAAGTCATTAAATGAGGTAATACTATGGAAGTAAATTTTATATTACCTATAGTAAAATAAACCATTTGTTTAGAACTCTTGAATTATTCCTGCATTGAAAATTTTTGTAGAGGACAGCTTATTAAAAGATGTTCAATAGAACCCTACTATTAAACGAATATTTACATAATTGGCTACCTGATTCTATACTAACAGTAAATGAACCATCTCCATCTACAAAACTAAATTAGGTTTTTTGTTCAATTACTGAGGTCTTTTTGTAAGAAAAGGGAAATAAGCTTTTAATTTATCAGATAAACCTAAATTAAAAAAGTATTTTATGTAGACCTGGTTAAATGTTGCTTACTTTTAATATGACACATTATTTTCATAATAGAAAATGATTTAGCACTCCTAAAATGTCTTATTACATTTATTATATCATCTAACTTTGATACATTAAAAATAGCTTTAAAAGACAATACTGAACCAAACAAACTTGTAATTTATTAATCTATATGTAATTTTATTCTGAATCAATTAGCGCACCTGTTTTTTATAAACACGAATGTTTTATGTAGATAAGGCATCGCTAAACCTGTCACATAGGCTTTTCATTAGAAGTGTGATAATGGTGCAAGAGAACAATTTATTTGCAAAACTTTACTTGTATAATATCTTTTTATTGTAAGAGATAGATTTATTCTATTTAATAGGGTAAACATAGCTACCACATTTAGAAACTTTATTTTTTCTTACCAAATGATCATAGTATAGCAAACAAACCTATAGTTAAAAAACCATCACCCACTCTATTTGTTAAAAAAGCCGCTAGAGAACTTTGATTTGCTGCTATTCTAGTAAATCAGAAACTTACTAGAAGATATGAACAAACACCAACACCTTCTCACAAGTGAAGCCTGGGCAAATTCCAATTAAGCCCGGGTTTTACATTAACATACTTATTTATTACCATTTATACACCTAATTTTTAGAAGTTTTCTAGCACGCCTTGCTGCAAGCGCTTAGCCTGCTGAGCTGACCCCTGAGGCTAACCCAGCTCTGCCTCTTATTATTGCTAGCACTCTCCTCTCAGCAAGAGCAGTATGGGTCTACTATCCCCCCCCCACTACTCGCTCAAGAGCTGCCTCTCGAAGGCCGAACCTCCACTGCAGACCCGCAAGAGTCTCTCAGGCTCACCTTGCCATGAGCATGCTCAGCATGCTAGCTGAGCACAGTCTGGCTCTACTATCTGGCTTGCCTACCCTGACCACCTCAGCTGCTAGTATTAGGCTCACCAGCTGGGATAGTCGCACCTCTTAACCCTTATATGTACTGCACGGAGCTCCTTATATAGTGGTTTCCCTTCCTCGCTACCCTGCTTAGCAGCTCTGCAAGCTCAGGAGCTCTTGCTGAGACCCTATGCAGCTCAGGAGCTAGCTAGCTTGCACAGCTAGCTTGCTTCCTTGCTGCCTGAGCTGCCCTCGCACCTTGAGCTGCATGCTCCCTCTTCTATCTGCCTCTTCTGCTGCGCTGCTAGCTTGCTGAGCACGGCTCCCCTTTTTTTTAGATAGTTACCTTTTTCGCTTATCCCCTAATACCAATTACCTCCTTCCTCATGCTCTGACCCATAGTACTCTAAGAGGCAGAGGCGATAGCGCAGCTGAGGCTCTGCCTCCTCATCCGTAGCACAGCTCGAGCCTCTATAGCCTGGAACTAGAGTAGCTGCTCATGCTCTAGAGTTCTGCTACTCTAGTTCATTTCCCCCCCCCCAGCTGGCTCTGCTACTATCCGTCTAGGCTGCCTACGTTGGTTGGCTGAGCTGCTGTGACCCAGACTGGTCCGGCTGACCTGACAGTTACCGCCCTGACAGTTGCAGCTAGCGCAAGCCTGACAGTTGCAGCGAGGCTGACGAGTGCTGAGCCTGACAGTTGCAGCGAGGCTGACGAGTGCTGAGCCTGACTAGGGCACCTCTCCACTTGTCCCCTTATAGAGTTCATAAGCCTCTTTTGCAGTTCTCTTGCCATCTGCACTGGTCTCACCCCTGATAGCTGGCAGCAGCTGAGGCTCACCACATGAACTGTAGGCAAGCACTCATCTAGTTCAAGCCTGGTACTAGTTGAGGCAGTCCTAGCCACTCGCGAGGCTTTCTAGTTCATAAGGGGTCAAAGACCTCTCCCTGTTATGAACTTATGCTAGCTAGAGAGAGAGCTTGCTACTATCTCACCTAGGACGACTGGCTACAAGCCTCCTCTAGTTCATTCGCTGTCAGCTAGCTGCGCCAGCTGGCTTGCTCTAGCCCTTGCATTGCTCAAGCATTTGCATGCACTGCCAAGCAAAGTAGTGCCTCTGCCGAGAGTTCAGAGCATGCGTACTATAACTCCTAGGGCAGACCTCTGCTCCGCCTCTTAGAGACTAAAGGCCTCTAGAGCAAGAGCTTGCTGCCGATAGTAGCAGACCGATAGACTATCGGTCTGCTAGCCTAGCATGACCAGCTGCCTTTGCGTTTTTTATTAGAAATGGCCTTCCTTTAATCGGCTCTAACTAACTTTAATTGGTATAATTTGCTTTACCTTTCATTTTCTGTGATTCTTCAAATTCCCTAAGGCCTAAACCTTTATCTTTTTATAGATAAACTTGTTCGAGGTATGCCCTTGCTAGCTAAGCTCTATACTATTATTAAAAAAACTATGCCCCCCCCCTTAATTCCTCTCTTATTAATATCGTAAACCTTATTTTTACATAAGACCGCTATTATATCTAAGATCCTCTAACTTTGACAACCATGTCTGCTTAAGGGATTTCCTAGAAAGAAAAGGAAATGGCATAGACAAAGGTAAATAATTTTGTAAGTAGAAATTTACCCCCCCCTTCTTATTTTCACAGACCTCTACAATATCTACATTATGCTCTAAAAAAATTTTTAGAGCTTTATAATATATCTTTTTTTCTTAAGATTATTTCTTCCAATATAAAAGAAGGATCATGCTTATATTCTATATAATAAATACCTGATTAGGACCCCTAAATCTGGTAAGAATTAATCTTTTAAGGCTTTATCTAAATAATCTTAAGTTTTTCGAAAGGTTTAACTGGTGCTATTCTGTCTATGTAGTTTTAATGTATAATAAATGTAAAGACTTTAGGTCCGATTCTAGCTTATCTGGTTTATTTGCACCTTTTGTATCTTTAAGACGTAATTGTATCCCCCCCCATTAAACCAGGCTAGCTCTCCTAGACGAAGACGAGGAGTAGGTATACCAATAATAGCATCAGCCCAAAGGCTCCAGTGTTAGCTCATACTCTTGTTTATACTGTTTAGAAAATAGGCTAACAAGTGGCTAAAAAGTTTGTAAAGTCGTTTAAGTAATATAATATGAATAATAGGTATAAATATTGAATAATATATGTAAATTTCCCCCCTAGGCATAATACCCCCCCTATTTGCCACAAAGGATTGGACTATATATTTACCCTTACAATCGTCTTGTTATCTCGATATAAGAGGGTATTCCATTTTTAGTCTCTGAAGGTCCTAAGAATTTACTTTTTACTCTTAGCTTCCCTGCTGATTGTCTTAATTTTACCGGCTAGCCTCGTACGCAGGGATCCCCCCCCCTACACTCTAGACCCCCTTTTTAGGCTGCAGCTGATACGTACTAAGCTAGCATATAAAAAAAAATATAGCTTTTAGTTGAACCTTTGGAAAAGACCCCCTATTTTCTAGTCCCCCCCCTCTTATAGTGCCTTATATTATTTGGCCATATAAAATTTTGCATGTATATATATATATATATATATGTCTATAGGTTTCCCCCCTGCATACTACTCCCCCCTTATAGGCTTTTACCCTGACAAGGAGCAAAGCCTGAACTAGAGGGACTTTCTATAAGGCTCATTTTAAAAAACAGGAGGCTCCTTATATTAAGTCTTTGACTTATCTGGAGCATAGTGGTCTGCCTCAATAAAATTTTATTCCGCTATATAAAAGATATCCCAGCAATTAACGGAATGATACTTATATATTTTCATACATAAAGGGCCAAGAAGTAACCCACAAACATTAATAAAAAGTTATTAGCTGTAACAAGAATAATCATCATAAAAGTGAATAAACTTAAATAACTAAAAAAACGCTGATTATGCATTGCTTGTCTAATTTATCCTACAATTGATTGAGTATTAGATATTAACAATGGTTATTTATCTTAAAAATTTCTACCTATATTCATACCTGATTTTATTTATCTGCTTAGGCCTTATAGCAACCAATAGATAACGATTAATTATTAAATTATTAATTTTTCGTTGATCCGGATAATCATATAGTTTTATACCTATTATAGGCTTTTCTTACCCCACCTTCTTTACCCTCCCTTAGGCTAATCACCCCACAAGAGCGGATATGACCGCTTCGATTTCCTAGTTCCAGCCTAGCCTAGGTAGGACCCCACCCTAAGCAGCTCAAGTCAACCCTTCCACTAAAGTTAGCCTAAAAGGAAGGCTTACCTTCCTAATATTAAAGGGGATTTTTCCATTAATCTTAGATCTCTATGTTTAGTTATTATAAATCTAAATTATACTCTTTAGAGTAATTGGTTGATGGCATAGGTAGATAAAAGATCTCCGCTAACAATTAAATTCCTCCTAAGAGGTATATGATTACATTATCATAATTTATGCCTGCAGGTCTAAGAACTGGAATATATCCAGTAAACTGATTTTAATATGTCAGAGAACCCTTTAATGGATGCAAGGATATTTACTATATTATTTAAACCTTAATGTGCTTTAAAGTTTTACAAAGGATAGCTTGTTTAAAAAAAAATCCCTCTGCTCACCCTACCACCCCTCCACTAGGGCGGTAAAGATGGCCACCACCTTGGCTAAAAGAAGGCTCTCTTTGAAAAAAGCTTTTCCCCCCCCTTTACTTGTTAGGTTGCTGTGCTACGCATAAGAGGGCATATTTTTCTGAAAGAAACAGCACCCCACCCTACTGCCCGTTAATAAGCCAAAGATTACCCCCCCCCCTTTTTTTTCTAGCCTCCCACCTATAAATAATGGGCAAGCAGACCCCCCCCCTTTATCCCCCCCTCTCTCTTTTTTACTGACCGCACGTTCAGTAGCTCCCACTAGTAGCAGGCTATACTGGGCTTGCTGAGCCTTTACTAAGCACTAAGAGGTTCCTAGGCAGCCATTCCTTACCTCTAGTACCTGGCTATACTGGGACTGGTGAGCCACAGCCTGACTTGCTAAGCACTCCTACCCTAGACCCTGTATAAATAAGTGGCTACCCTCCTCTAGTTCATAAGCGCGTTGACCCCTATGTGCTGTAAAAAGACTGGCTAAGCCATTGCTTATATAAATAAGGGTCGCTCTCCACTGGCTGACCGCTCACCCTGACAAGCAAAGGCACTCCTACCCCCTACTCACCTGACAGGCTGGGCTTACGCACCTTGGGGTACCTCTGCCTAAGGCTAGTTAAAGAGCACTGCTGCCCTACCACCTCCTATATAAGGCACTTCCTTGCTCCCTCCTAATAGGCACTCTTTAGTCCCTACCTATTTTAAGGCACTATTTAGTGCCTATAGCTCCGGATCCCGTACTGAGGACAGCTCTTTTTCTAGCTGTGGCCGGAGGCCATGAGCTGAGCCCAGACTACCCCCCCCCTCTTTCACCCCCTTCTCTCTGCCTGACTTAGCAGGAGCCTCTAGGCTTGTCCCCCCCTAGGTAGCCAAGCTGCCTCAGTTCCTTATTTATACTCCCGACAGGTGAGGGGCTAGCCTCTGTCTGGAGAGCGCAGCTTGGCCTTCGACCTGTATAGCCTGGAACTAGACCCCATTTGCACCCCTTGCTGCATGCCGTCTATTTTTTTTTTTTCACCCCCTCAGCTGCCTCCCTTCTCTTCACGCTCTCTCCCCCCCCAGATAGGCAGCAAGCCTTGAGCCTCTGCAAGAGCTGAGCTACCTAATAAGAGGACCCCCCCCCTCTCACCCAGTAGGCACAGCACTCTGGCAGATAGTACCTAGCTCTAGCTGCAAGCGTACCCCCCCCCTGGAACTAGAGGAGGCTCAGCACAGCTGCCTTTGCAACTACCTTTCTCTTCTCCCCCCCCCAAGCTAGAACTGGAGAGCTTGACCCTGATAGAAGCACTTGCACTTTTGAGCAGTAGCACTAGCAGTTGCACTAGCACTTGCACTTGCTTGAGCAGGTGGCGTTTAGAAAAAAAACTGCTGGGCAACCACAGTTCGAGCTAGGCAAGCCTAAAACCTCTTAGTCCCTTTAAGGCTAAGCGGTACCCCTAAATTAGAGGCAGCGCTGCTTAAAAAAAAAGGAGCCTCAGTTTTTTTTATAAAAAAGAGAGGCTACCCCCTTTGCTGAGTTACCTGGACTAAAGCCTAGAGCTACCTCAGCCTGACCCTTTTCAGGGTTAATTGAGCTATTATTACCCCCCCCCCTCTAGTTCATTTATACAGGGCTAGGTGGGAGTATGGAGTCTGCAGAGCCTGCCTAGAAGGCTCCCACCACTTTTTTTTTTATGGACAGCCTTATATAGGAGTGCCAGCTAGCTGACCTGACGTACCCCCCCCCTTTTTTTATTTTACGCCTTAGCTCTTTAGGCTCTCCTCCAGTTCTATAAGTGCTTCCAGCTCTAGCGTAGCTATGCTCTCTTTTATTTATATAGGCAGTTCATAACTGCCCACTGCTCAGCGTAGCCAGCTCAACCCTGATAGTTGCAAGCTCCACTTCTTGCTGTCCCTAGCAAATGCACTGCTCAAAGCAAAAATAGAGGGTGCTTTGCTTATTTCCTGTGCTGTCCGTACCATCAGCTGTTCAGAGCTCGATGGCCTTCTCTAGTTCCTGGCTTCTTGCTCCGGCTCAAGAAAGGCTACTATCTCCTCTAGCGCATGCTAGCTCTGAGCAAGAAGCTGATGCTAGCCCTTGCTAGAACTGTGCTAGGTGCGTAGCTACCCCTGACAGTACCTGACCCTGACAGTAGCTCAGGCTGACCCTGACAGTTGCAGCGAAGCGACCCTGACAGTAGCTCCGTTCGATGCTACGGGACAGGACTGCTCTAGGCTGCGTAGCGCCCAGCTCTCTGCTCTAGGCTCCGACCTCTGCGCTTGCCATGCCATTCCTATATAAATAAAAGAGAGCACTCCTTACTCTAGTTCCAGCCAAGACGATACGAGCTAGCTTCAATCTGGAGAGAGCACTGCCTATAGGCAGAGGGCTCCCCTACTATCTGCTGAGAGCAATGAGCCAGTTGCACTGCACTCTCCCTGATGAACTGGAGCTTGCACCCTTCCTCGGACATATTTGCTTTGAGCCAGATCTTCTGACTGCAGCGGCAGCACAGCTCCCTCGTGCTGGTTCCCTTGCTCTGCAGTTCTCTTGGCCATCTGCACTTATATAAATAAAAGAGAGCCTCTGAGTAGCTATGAGCATTGCAGAGCACTAGCTCTGCCCTAGCATCTGCACTACAGTACCTAGCTACTAAAAATTAACTTGAGGCAGGCTCCTTCCCTGCGGACATATTTGCTTTGAGCCAGATTGAACTGGAGCAGTTGCTCCCCCCCTTTGACGGCGACGCATCCCTTCTCTAGTTCCAGGCTGTGTAGCGCACCTGACCGCGCACCACTGCTCTCCTACCCTACTATCTATTGCAAGGCAAAAGAGAGCATGAGCAGTTGCAAGCTCTCACCCCCTGTGCAGAAGCCACCCGACAGCTAGAACTGACCTGCTTCTCTAGTTCATTTACTTGCTCATGGGCGTACGGCCACCGCGTAGCATGAGCTGGTCTCCCTCCGCACTGCTCAGCACCCTCCTCTAGCAGTCCCTAATCTCCACTGGTCAAGGGGTGACCACACTTACCCCCGACTCTTTGCCTGTTCAGCCTAGCCTTCACCTCTGGTCTCTAGCAGTGCTACGCTAGAACTGCTGGCAGGTTGACCCCACTCTTGCTCAGCTCTGCAATGCAAATGCTTGAGCAATTTCCCCGTACTAGCCTTTGCAAAGCTAGAGGAGAGCAGTACGCTGAGCTCTAGCTCTGCTTGCTTCTGCACTGCCTGTTGGCATTGCTACCCTAATGAACTGCTGATGCTAGCACAGCTACTGGAGGCCTTCTCTAGTTCATTTACTACGCTGCACCCCACTATCTGGCACAGAGCTCCAGCCTTGACCAGATAGCAGTGCTTTGCTCCAGTTCCGTTCAGTTAATTTCCCCCCCCCTGTCTGCTAGCTGCGCCTGCTGGCTACTGGTCTCACCCCACTCTACTAGCTTTCTCTTCAGCCTTGCTAGGCTACACCACAGGAGGAGAGCCTCAAGTTCATGCCCTTGCTTGCAGCTGCGCCTGCAGTGGCTATTTGCAGCCTCAGCCTTTGCTACGTTGCTACGTAGGCTTGCTAGGTACCAGGTGAGCCTCAAGTACCTGGCTTCTTGCTAGCCAAGCCTTCGAAGGCTTGCTCCTGTGACTCTAGGCTGAGAGCTTGAGCAAGGCTATTGGCTGATAGAAGGCAAGCGCTAGCTTCTCTTATTTACTAAGGCAAAGGCAGCTGAGCAGAGGTCTCACCAGATGAACTGCAGGCTCCCCTGCTACCCTTCTATCCGCTCTCACCCTCTAGGCAGTACTGCTAGCTGCCTTTGCTAGCCTAGCTCTTGTGCAAAATGAACTGAAGGCAGCTACGCTAGAACTGGACGGTTCTCTAGTTCATTTACTACCTCCTGCCACTATCAGCTCTAGGCTGCTCTCTGCTCAAGGGCGGGCTCCCTCCACCCTCCTTGCCATGCCATTCCTATATAAATAAAAGAGAGCACTCCTACCCTCCTCTAGTTCATTTCTTGCTCATGGGCGTACGGCCACCGCGTAGCATGAGCAGCTTCGCGGCTAGAGCTGCAGTGGCTACTGGTCTGGCTGATAGTAGGCTTGACCCTCTAATTTTCCAGCCCTCCACTTCTGTGCCTTATAACTCTAGGGGAGCCCCTTGCATCACCTCAGCCTCCCCTTGACCAGATAGTTGGCGAACTGGCTGAGACCCTCCTCTCTTGCCTAGCTGCAGGCTTCCCTTGCGCAAAGGCTGCTGAGTTCAATTTGACCCAGATAGCCGTTGCGTACTCTCTCAACGGGCTGCACCTACTATCAGGGCTGACATGCACTGCCTGCGTAGCTTGAGAGCCTCGCTCTTTGCTAGCTGCTAGCAGATGAACTGCACTGGAGAGCTGAGCTCTACGGGCTGATAGGTGGCAGCTTGCTAAGGGGGGGGTAGACGAGTCCTAGTAGCAGTGCCTCCACTACTAGCTTTGCTAGTTGATCTGCAGAGGCTCTTGCCTCGATTAGTAGACCCATATGCTTCCTCTTGCCTTGAGACCCGTATGCTCTTGCTACAGTTCAAAGCCCCCCTCAATAATAATAAGAGGTTTGGGCTTTTTAAAAGAAGGGTGCTAAAAGAAAAAAAAAATCGTGGCTGTCCTCTAGGCTCCTGCTTATTTTTTTTTAGCACTAGCACGCCAGCTACGCTTGCTCTCCGCTGCCCGTAGCTGACCTGACGGACTATCCCCCCCCTCTACCCTGCTCCCTATAGTTGCTATGCTCATGGCCTCCGGCCACAGCTAGAGCATTACTTGCCACTTGCTAAAAACCTTATAAATGGCTAGCTAGAGGCACCCTAGAAAAGCCCCCCCTTATATAGGTGGCTCCACCTCTAGCTCCCCCCCTTTTTTTTTTACGTTAGGCACTATTAAGTGCCTATACTCCCTCCTATGGCACTATTTAGGAACTGGAGAGCTTATTGCTCTTGAGCCTGACTGGTTGCCTAGGCTTCCAGTCAGGCTCAGCTAGCATAATAAAAAAAAAAATAAACCCCCCCCTTCCTCGACTTATATAGGCAAAAAAAAGGAAAACCCACTTCCTCTTGCCTTGCTCCACTTCTTGCTGTGACTTATCTGCACTGCCTGCGTAGCGAGGCGCGACTCTTAGTGGCTCTGCTCTGACCACTAAGAGTAGCCTCTAGTTCATTAGGCCACTCGCTGCGCCAGCTGGCTACTGGTCTCTAGCAGATGAACTGGAGGCAAGCTATGCTCTCTTTAGCATAAGATGCTAGGCAAGCCTCACCGCAATGAACTGCACAGCTAGACCCTGAGAAAATCCGCTCACCAGCTAGAGCAAGTGGACCGCTGTAGAATTATAGGTAGAAATTTTTTTTGCAGCTGCAACCTAATTGCTTAGATAAAATTTTGACACAGGAGTTTATTTTGAAACCGAGTTTTATACCTCCGTTCCTTTCGAAACCCCTTAGAGTACATCTTAAATCCATTAAATCACGCTTAATAGATCAATTGCCGTATACTCTTGGCTCTTTTACAACCAATTTGTTTAGTTTGATTGACTTAGATCCGCGATTGCCCATTTAGTTTTCACTCATCTTAAGGCTTGTTACCGTACCTCAGTAATTAAAAGAGCCACTTATTACAGCTTGGTACCTTAAGCTTTAGAATATCCCCGGACTTTGACAATTTATCCCCATAGACGCGAGCCTTTTTCCAATTGACCTGGATCTTTTAGACCGCAGCGAACTATCTTGACCCTGATGAACTGTACCTGCCTCCTTCTCTCCCAGAAATCTTAGTGGCAGATTATCAAGAATATTTTTTTTTATAACTGTACACTATTCTAATTTATTCCCCCCCCCTTTTAGGGGACCGCCTAGATTAAAAACTTTCAAAATATATGGCAAACTGTATACATCTCTAGTGGATTGTTATTAAAAATATTATTGACCAAGCCTAACCGCTTCAAAGGCTGCTTAAAGAACCCAAACTAAATGGTATTGAGGATCGCTACTCATGTAACCAATCGAGTAGCAATGAACTAATGAACTAACAATTAAGACAGGTATCAACATGGACACTGTTAAACTATCAAAGTGGAAACCTCACAATACGTTAAGTGATTCACTATCTATTCATCTAAATAGATTTAGATAAACAGGTATATTGTTTAAACCTACTTCAAAAAAGGCAACTATTGCTAATAAAGTTGTTACAATTACACATAGAGATGTAATTAATTGTGCACCGTTAACTCCGACTTTTCGACCAAAAAAGCCGGAAACTACTGATCCTAATAATGGTAAAGTAATTATAGCTAAATACATTATTTATATTCTATTGCGATACTTCCTCTTCGGTTTTTCTTAATTTTTTCAAATTAAGCCTGACTATATCTTAAGCAAATAGATTAATAAAATCTATAAACCAACTAACATTTAGTCGATGAACTGCACACCGTAATTTATAAACACTACTCCCCCCTATTGCTTGCTCTCTCCCCTGCTGATGCGTTGCACAGCTAGAACTGCCACTGCTGCCTAGCCTGCAACTAGAGGTACTCTCTCTGCCTCACTTGATGCCTTCTGAACTGCACAGCTAGAGCTGGAGGACAGCTCTCTAATGCGTAGGACAGCAAGCAGTAGGCACTAGTTCCAGCCCAGGTTGTACCCCTAGCACTAGCAGCTGAACTGAACAGGTGCTAGCACGCACCCCCTTGACCAGACACGGCTTGACCAGATGAACTGAAGGCAGCTAGCCTAGTAAATGAACTAGAGGGACGGACACCCCCGAATATGAACTGCAGCAAGCAAAGAGCTCTGCCTCTTCTTATTATTGACCCTCTCGCTGCCTCTTAGAGTACCAGTTGCTTGACCAGTAGCATTGCAGGCTGGCTCCGTGTTTTCCCTGCAACAAGTAGTGCTCCTTATATCCCGCTCAATAAAAACATGTTTTCCCCCCCCCTATTCCCCCCCCTAGCTCTGCTCATGGCCCTCATGGCCCTCATGGCCCTCATGGCCCTCATGGCCAGCGGCCACAGGCCACTGGCCACTGGCCACTGCCCGTAGCATGCATCAGCAAGAGCTACTGCTACTCTAGTTCATAGCTACCTCTGCTGCACTGCCTCTTGCTCTCCCCCCCCCTAGCACCTACTAGCCACAAGCCCTCTTCCTAGCACCAGATCCAGCCTCAGGTGATGAAAGGGCTTGCTAGGTACACCAGTGGAGAGCTATGGATTAAGCGGGCGGCAAACTTCCTCTCCATTGAGCCGTTGAACTGTTGCTGGCCTCCTCTGCCTGTTAATATAAGGCAGGTCCACACCCCTTATATGAACTGGCACGACTTTTTCATGTATATATATATATGTAAGGTTTTCCTAGTGCTTCTATCTGGCTCAGCGACTAACCCCTCAGACAGGTCAAGCTGATGCTAGCACAGCAAGAAAACTGTAGCTTGGTTCAGTTCAACCCTCTGACCTGTGCTCTAGCTACGCTAGAATAACTGTAGCTTGCTACAGAAGATCCGGCTCTCACTCCTACCCTACCTCTAATTTCGCTTGTCTCCTCTAGGCAGCTGCTCCACTGGCTACTGGTCATGGAGAGCTAATGCTACTCTCCTCTGCTCTCCTCTAGTTCATTTCCCCCCCCCATCATGGGCTGCCCTGAGCAGCTGCACTCCCTCACCTGATAAGTAGGAGGCACTCTATTTAGAGGCACTCGCCCTAGCTATATTCCCTGGTACTTGAGAGGGTAGCTCACTTCATTATTTTTACCCCCCCCCTAAGGCTAGCGCAGCTCTAGCTGTGGCTATAGCCGCTGAGCATAGCTCATGGCCTCCGGCCACAGCTAGACCCGGATCTTCTGTTGCAGCTACAACAACTAGAAGAAGAGGAGGAAAACTAGGCAGCACTACCTCCTGTTTTTAGTAATGAGATTCCTAACCGTGGTGCTTGGCTGCATATTATCTATTGTTTCATACAAATCGTTTTTACCATACAACGAGTCATTACCTGTACCATTAACTATATTACTATGTTAACTTGGTAGATTTGTCTTTAAGAATTTACCGCAATTGGATAGTTTTGCCTATTTTTCCTATAAAAAGACTAGACGTTGGTTCACAAGGCCTTTTTAGATCAAGAATTAACCTATACTTAATTTAATAAAATACTATTTTTTATCTTTAAAATTTGTACGAAGAAAGGCAGCAATCCCCCCCCCCTTTAAGGGGCTGCTCAGCTGCAGCTAGGGCAAAGCCCTTCAAGAAAAGGACCCCCCTTCGTCAGCAAACCCGCTAACAAATAAAGGATTTCCCCCCCCCTAGGGGGGAAAGTATCCCCCTAAGGTAGCGAGGATTGGCTAGAATAACATCTAATTAAAGATTTGGTAATATTTTTAAACTTTTTTTTGTTAGATATAGTATTGGTCGGAAGATTTAATCTATAAAATGCAACTAGAATACCTAAACCAATAGCAGACTCTGCACCTGCAATAGCTATAATGTATATAGCAAATGTTTGGCCTAATACATCATCAAAGCTAAGTGAACTTACCAATATTAAGAATGTAATAGCTAATAGCATTATTTCAATCGAAATAAGCATTAATATAATATTTTTTCTATTTAATACAAATCCCAAGGTTCCGATTAAAAAGAGTATTAAGGTTAAATTCATTGTATATTTTTGTTTTTTTTATAATAATAATATTAAACCCCCCCCCTTTTTTATTTGCCCTACTACCTTAGGCTAATAAGCTGGGCTACCCTCCTACCTAGGCAGCACTCGACTCCCTTTTTTTTTCCCAGCTCTACCTTTGAAGAGAAAGCTAGTACGCCAGTTAATTTAGGCCGCCACACTGGCTATACGGGCTTACTCCCTAGTACCACTCTCTCTCCCCCCCCTACCTCTCCTACCTCTCCTATTTTTTTTCTTTTGCGTAGCACAGGCGAGCTAGCCCTAAGGCTACCTCTTCTATGGCTGTGAGCTCCTAACCTCGACCTACAGGGTTGCACCCCCCCCCTTAGCCTCCTACGGCTCCTGAGCTGTACCCCCTCTAAGTGCCCTACTCTTATTATTGAGCCTCTGGCTAGTAGCAGTTTAGACCACAAGCCTCGTTAGGACTTCTACTGCTTCTCCCCTGCTTGCTACAGTTCAACCCCAGAGCCGAGCTCAAGCACAAGCTGATCGCTAGCACAGCTAGAAGAAGAACTGTAGCTCTGCTGTAAGAAAACCGCCTCAGCTCCCCCCCCCTTGGCTGGCTACCCCCCTTTGGCTACCCTCTCCTATACCCACTGATGCAACTAGCTAGAACTGCAGACCTGAACTGAACTCTGCTGATGCTTGCCAGCTAGGAACCTGCACAGGACAGCTCCCTCCTCTTCCTACCTTTGCTAGTGGTGATGCACTGCCTGAGACCCCTAGAACTGTAGCAGAGCATGCTAGCAGTTGCTACTGCTACTATCCCCCTCAAGAGAAGGTGACCTTATATAAGCGCTAGCGCTACTGCAGAGCGCACAGGACAGCTCTGGTTTTGCCTCTTCTCCCCCCCCATAGCCTTTGCTGGCTACTGCTACCCTGCTCATAGCTGCTCTCCACTTCATCTCCTAGAGGCTCAAGCCTGCGGCTTCCATCTCCCGACCGGCTTCTTGACCCGCACTGCCTAGTACCTCCACTTCTAGTTCGCTTTGCTGTTCAGTAGGCATCAGCTCCTCTGCGCTGGCGCTGGCTCTTCCAGTTCAGTTGCCTAGACCTCTGCTCTAGGACAGCCTGTTTGTTGCATTGCTCTCCACTGCTGGTTCCTGGCTTTGCTAAAATAGTTGCAATGCCTGCTCCTTCTATCTGGCTCTGCTCTCCCACCCTCTCTTTGTAAGAAGTAGCCTATTTGCGTGGTCTCTTGCTAGGCAAGCTAGAACCACCACGAGGCAGGCTGACCACTACCTCTCTCCCCCCCCCTTTGCCACTAGGCGCGCTACGGGTTGGCCTAATTGTACTTGAGGCAGCTAAGAGGCGATGAACTGTTGCGAGAGGCGATGAACTGTTGCCTAGCTCCTCCCTTGAGCGATAGTTGCAATGCTCTCTCCTGATAGGGGAGCTTGGCTTGAGCCTCTGCACCGCTGCCTCTTAGAGTAGCACACCCCCTCTGCCTGTGCTGATCGCTAGCACAGCTAGAACTGGACTGCAGGCTAGCTTGAGCTACTGCTACTATCGGTCTGCACCTACCCTCCTATCTCCTCAGCCCGTACGATGCTAGCCACAGCTAGAGCATAGCTCTTGCTTGCACTGCTAGAGAAGGAGACCCTCTAGTTCATTTATATAAGCCTCTTGCAGCTCTAGCTCAGCTTGCTAGAGCATAGCTCTCCAGTTCATCTCCTGAGCCTAGCACTGCAGACCCCCCAGACTGAAAACTGCTACTGCTACTTGCCCACACCCCTCAATAATAATAAGAGGAGACCTCCTAGTCTGGCTTTAAGCTACCCCTTAGCTGAGGACAGCTCCTTGACCCCTGATGAACTGTAGCTGGTTAGGGCGGGTACCCCCCCCTGCTACTGCTCTCCTCTTCCTCTCCCCCCTTGCGCAAAGGCAGCACTGCTTGAGCTGCTTCTCTAGTAAGAGGCAGCTAGCTCTGCTGAGCAGAGGCTCTGCTTCGCTACAGACCCCCTCTCCCTAGTGCACAGCTATAATAATAAGAGCTGACCTTATTTATATAAGCTCACCCACTTATTTCGGTTGCTGTGCCTTGCTTCAGCTCTTGCTATCTGCTCAAGGGGAGCCCACCTCTAGCTCACCCCTTGCATCTGCACGAGAGTGCTGCAAATTAGGAGGCAGGCAATAGGCACGCTAAGCACTCTTAAAAAGCTATTTTTTTTCCCTTTCCCCATTGACCCTAATTTATATAAGCTCTCAGGCTCCCCCCCCTAGAGCGCTCTTTTTAATGCGTAGCTTGCTTGCATTACCTAGCTAGCATTAGACCAGATAAAGCGTACCTTGCTTCCACTTCCCCCCCTTTCCGTGTGGCTAGCCTCCCTTACCAGCTAGCTACTCTTATTTGCTTACTCTAGTTCATTTACGCGCTCACCTCTGGCAGTTCATAGGCACTCTTTTTTTTTTGTTGAGGCAAGGGCTTTACCTGTTCCCTTCAGTTCATAGGCTTGTCTGCTAGAGCTGCAGCACTGGCTATAGCCACGACCTCTAGTTCATTTCTGAGCTCAGCTGCACCAGTGGCTATAGCGGCTGACAGCTGCCATGACGCCGACGCTGTGCTACTCTAGTTCATAAGGCCTTGCAGCTAGAGCAGTGCTAGAGCGCAGAGCCTGACAGTACCTCTAGTTCATAAGGCCTGTCTGGTCTGCACCTCCTCAGGTACTGGAGAGTGCCTCCTCAAGTTCATTTCTCTTGACCCCTGATGAACGGGAGCAGTTCCCTCCACTTCCTTGCTTGCACTGCATGCAAATGCATCAGCTAGAGCACTGGCAGAGAGCAGCTGTGCCTATTTCCTCCCTCACCCTGATGAACTGACAGCACTCCACTTCCCCCCCTTCCTCCCACTTATAAGGCCTGTCAGCTAGAGCTGCACCAGTGGCTATAGCCCTGTGCCGTTCGTAGCTAGCCCAAGCTAGACCATTGCTACAGTTCATCTGGTCAGCTGCGTAGCCTCCAGTTCATCTTATGCAAGCAAAAGAGAGCCTCTCGTCTCAGCTCACCTTGCTCTGCCTAGGCTAGCTATGAGCAAGCTAGCTTGCTCATGCTGTGCTACGCTTGACCTCCTTCTAATCCGGCTAGAAGCAGGCTAGCTAGCTAGCAGCTTGGAACTGAGAGCCTCTTATTTCCGTACCCTTTGCTTGTCAGCTAGAGCAAGCCCTTGCATATATAAGCTGGTCCTTCCTTCTCAAGCAGCTCTGCCTTTTATAAATGAACTAGAGGCAGCTAGCTGCTCATGCTACGCGGTGGCCGTACGCCCATGAGCAAGAAATGAACTAGAGGAGGCTACCCCTTAGCCTACCGCTTAGACAAAAACCTGACATTATTTATATAGGTGCTCTTTTGGCTACTTGCCTTTCCCTTAGCGTGCCTTAGCGCTCGCTAAGGCACGCAACCCTCTCGCTAAGGCAAGTGCTAGCAATAAAAACCAGTCTGGCTCACCTAGCCACCCCTCTGCCTGTTCCTGGCTGTGCCAATTAGCATCTGCACTGCTGCAGCTAGCAAAGAGGCAAGAGCCCTTGACCTCTGCTCGCTAGAACTGCTTCCGATAGTACGCTATGAGCTGCTACCAGTTGCTTATTTACTTGCGCTGCTCCAAGCTCCCCTTAGAGGCTCTCTAATGCTAGCACTGCACCCTGATGAACTGGTACACCTCTGAGGCAGCGTGCTATAAAACCCCATTCCCATTATTTATATAGGTGCTCTTTTGGGGGGAACTTGCCTTTCCCCCCCCGCACCCACCCTCCCACCCTCCCTGCCTAGCACCCTCCCTGCCTTGCTGCCTCCACCTCTAGTTCATAAGCTAGAGGACAGCTGTAAAAAGACTGGCTAAGCCATTGCTTATATAAGGCATTGGCCACTGGTGAGATCGCTGACCTTCTTATTTATATATGCAAGGCAGCTCTAGTTCTTACAAGCATAGGGCACTCTTAGGCACTTGAAACCGCATGAAAAACCTCACTCTAGTTGAGACCCCACTACCTTTGCGCTAAGCCTAGAAAAAATGGGACTTTATATTTCCCCCCCCCATATTTTATATATTTAATAATATAAAGATTATTCGTTTATATATTAATTAAATTTATGTAATGGTAAAAAACGAGAACTAGATAAAATTTTGCAATCTTTATTGCAAAAACAGTCATGAGACAAATTTTTCAATAGTTACGGATTCTATAGCTATTGGCATAGAGCTGTGTAGAATTCCACATATTTCGGAGCATTGTCCGAAAAATATACCTGGTCTATTTATATATACTGATGCTTGATTTAACCTTCCAGGATATGCGTCGCATTTTACACCTAATGAGGGACAAGCGAAAGACGTTACACAAATTTATCTTATTAATATATTACTTATTTTTATTCCACTATTTAAATCATCCCTATATATTAGCCTTTACATTAGCTGAGGATATCCTACCCCCTTATAGCCTATCTCTACTTAATTCGAGTAAGTTAGGATTAATTGTCAAAATAAAAATAATGGCTGACCATTTAAATATTTAGATATAGTATGTCCTGATACTTTTACACCTATTCCATCTAAATATGCAGATGGGAGCTATAGAAGAAAAAGAAGATTTTGTATTATTACAGTGATTACGTTGATGTATTCCTTTAGAGGTAAAGAGATGGCCAAGCCTGCATCAGGTTAAGTGCCTCTTTATTTCCTGAATATTACTTTTTTTTCTAATTCCTTTGATGACTTTTTTTATTAAGACAAAATCCTGGGTATTTATTACCATATATTGAATATTTGAAAAAAAAAAGCTATTAGCGCTTTTCCGTAATATCCTTCATTTAATAATATAATAACCACGACCTACTTAATACCGGATAATATTTTCCAGCCATACTGGCAAAAATATTTAAAGCTACGTAATAGTTTATTATCTCTCGACTGCTGAGTTTTTTAACTTACCGCTAGACCGTTACCTGATTTAGCCTTTGGTTGCCTTTCGTTTACTCGAAAACTCTGAAGTAAAGCCTTTGACTTTCTTTTTGCAAATAAAGAGCCTCTCTGGTCTATCTACCCCCCCCTATTACTAAAGGAAAAATTAGATTTTAGTTTAGCAGGTAAACCTTGATTCATAGACGCTCTAAGCGCTATTATACCCCCCCCCTGTACCTAGTGAGTAAAATGAGCCCCCCCCCTTTTTATTGCCTTGCACCCCCTATTAAATATCTTACAATTACTTATCTCATTTATAACTTTTTTAATTAATAAAAAATTATGGTTTAGAACCTACAACAATAGTCGCAGAGAGTGCCAATTCGTATAATCTTACTTGACCTATACCACCTTTTTAATGGCTTCTAGCAAAGCTAAATCTTTTACAAGACTAATAGAATACTTAACACCTTTTTTTATTAACCTCAAAAAACTTTATCGCAAAACCCGGTAATGAAGTTCTTCTAGAAAAAGCCCCTTACATCATGGCTGGCTCCTTTTTTTACTGCCTAAATTTTTAGGAGTCGACAACTAAGTAGTGACTTTGAAATATATGTATAATAGTAGAGCCTATAGTTTAAATATAGGGAAAAGAATAAAAATTTTCTTTAATATTGGTTTAGAGTGTATTTAGCGATACCTAAAGGACAGAAAGAGACACAAATTTATCCTATTAACTTGCAGCCAGAGCCGCTACGCTTTAGAACCGCCGATTTTTTTAATTAGGATAACGGTCTCTTAGTCCTCTTAGGACTAAGACGATAATTACAGCATTTTACACTATAAGATAAATATATAACCATAAGGTTTACCGCTAGTGCCTTAATTTTATAAGTATTGCTTAAATGTTTTATTAAACTAGATAACTATTGAACAATTTTAAGCGATTTGCAGCAATAGGAGTATCCGTAATCTAAAAAAATTATTACAAGTTTTAGGCTCTATACCCCCCCCTAGATCTCTTATTTATTTTTCCAAGGTAAATTTAGTTACCCTTGGTTAACTATTTTTATGTAATAAATAGTATTGCTCCAAATATAAGTAATCATATTCAGAAGAAAACCTAGACGTAGCCCTACACCTAAATTAAACTAAACTTATAAAATCCCTCACTTTAAATAGGGGGTAGTAATTGTCCTTAATTATCTGGATTTTAATGTTTAAAAGTAAAGTACTGGTCTAGTCTTCTTCTTAGACTATTACTTGAACCTACATATTTACTTACAGTTTATTTCCCCCCCCCTTGTAATCCCCCCCCCCTTAGATCAACTTTTATACCCCCCCTAAATAAAGTTTTATTATCCTAATATACTATTCTCCCTTTGTTCATATTGGCTTTTATTTCCAGAATCTTTAGAATCCTTCCTAGGTAAGATGCCTGGATTATTTAAAGACGCACCTCTTAAATCCAACCCCTTTTACACCTAGTATAAGAATATGCTCACAAAAGGTATAATTATATTTTAAATATCTGATAATTTTGTACATCTGTAATTTTCTAAATCTAGTTTAGACGTAGATTATAATTACATCTTTTGTAACCTACAAAACTACTCATGACTCATCACGAGTATGCTGAGTTAATAAAAAATAAACTTTATCTAATTTTCCCCCCCCCCTTGCACTTAACTTAGTAAAATAAAATAAACCTTCATAGGGATCAGGTATTGATTTATTTTAAACTACTGGTCTATCAGCTAGTTTAGTGTAGGCAAAGGATTTATAAAATTTGAGAGACCTCAATTGAAGCTTAAGATTAACAATTGAAGTGCCTTTACAAGCCCCCCTCTAATATTAGAACCGCTTAAGATAAAAGATAATCTGACGCTTTCTCTGTTAATAAAAAATATTTATCCAAGGTCAGTATTACATCTACAAGTTTTATTGAAGAAACCAAACAATTGTAAGATAACTTTGAACCTTACCTATCTCACCTAACTGACCTCTTATTAGCTCTAAAATATATTTTTAATATTTTATCCTATAGTGTCTGCTACTTTTAATAGTAAGGAAAAGCAAAATCAAGTGATAAGACTCAATAAAATTTATTGCTGCCACTTACAAATAATCCTCATAATTAGTCTGCGGTCTTGTACTATAAACACCAGCTTTCCCCCCCCCCTTAGGCTAAACCCTATTTAGGTCTACCTATTAGACCTACCTAAAGCACGTTTAAGTGGTAAATCCTTAACCGCTATATCTTTATCGAGTTTTCTTACACCTTGATTAGCTAATAATCTATTTAGTGTAAGACTTATATCGTCATAATTATAAAGGTTAACACTAGAATAAAATATAAAACACGCATGTAAGAAACATCTCGAATAACTCTTAACCTTTGAACGATTAAGATAATAACAATTGCTCTTGTAAAATTAACAAATTTATCTGGTTATCCTATACATACGTAAACTTATTTAGATTATTACACGTTAGTGCCTTTAAGTGCCTTAACAATAAGAACTATACTTTTACTAAAGCGCTTCGCTACCAATAGTGTTACAGAGAATTTGCCTCTTTTGAACTACATCTCTTTTTATTAATAATTTTGAAAGGCTATTGTGCTATCTTTAATCTTGAATTACTAAGTTTCTTCCAAGAACCGGCTTTCCCGGCGACTAGAGTACACCTTACAGCATTTAGAAAATTTATATCTAAAACTGAATAACCATCTACTCGTTGCTCTTTTACAAAAAAAAGTTAAATTTTAACCTTTTTCCCGCCCTTTACTCCCATCTCTAGAGAGAGTTCCATTGCAACTATCTGGCTCTGCCTAGGCACCTCTGCTCTAGTTCGCTGACGTTAATGAACTGAACGGTACTCTCGCTAGTAGCTCTGCAACAGTTCAACCCTCAGCTAGCCTCTTGCCATTCCTCTCTTGCTGTGCTCTTTCCCCCCCCCTCTAGCTGTGCATTTGCTGAATGCTGTGCTGTGCTAGCAAATGCAAATGCACAGCACCCCTTGATCTGCTTAAGTTACCACCTCTAGCCTAGGCTCTGCCTAGTACGCGCAAAGGCAGCAGAGTAAATTTAGCTGCCTCCATTCATCTGGTGAGAGCTCAGCCTCTTGCTGATAACTGTTGCAAGCTCTCGAAGGCTACCAACTGATGCTCCCTGGCTTGTGCCTCTTAGAGGCTTGCACTTCTAGTTCCAAAGAGCTAGGCAGTTCAATACTGCCTATATAAATAAAAGAGAGCTGAGCCTCAGCTCGCGACCTCAAGCCTGCACGCTAATCTGGGTCAAATTAACTTTTCCACTTCATTTGCACCCGTGCTGGTTCCTAGCTGTGCAGTTAAGAAGGCCATCTGCACTCCTAGCATCAGCTGTGCCTCTATGATTAACTCTAGATCTCCCAGAGTGCATTGCTACAGTTCTTCTGTCCCAGTTCAGTACGCTCTTCCTAGCTCTCCTCTGTTCAAGGAGCCTGAGCTGCTTCCTTGGCTCATTAGCTGATGCAAAAGCATGCTACGGCTGTGGCTGTGGCCTCTGGCCGCTGGCCATGAGGCCATGAGGCCATGAGGCCATGAGCACTGCACTGCGCTTATGTACTTGAGTACCACCCTCTAAGAGCGCTGGCAGTTCTGCTTGCAAAGCTTGAGCTGGCAGCTCTGCCTGTACCAAGGCAGAGAGCATTGCTCTCTGCCTGATTAACACTGGAGGCTGATGCTGATGCTGATGCTGTGTTCCTTGCACTGATCGATGCTTGCACTGCACTGCTCATGGCCTTCGGCCACCGCAGTGCACAGCTAGACCTTGTGGCACTTGTTGCACTGCTTCTAGGCATAAGGCCTCTCTCTTGCCTTGCTGCCTAGCTCTTGTGCAGTTCACTCTCTCCTGGTTCATAAGCCAGCGTTCCTGCCTCACACCCCCGATAGTAGGCTTGAGCCTAGCCTGCAAAGGCTACGCTGGCACGAAGCTCTGCTCGATTGCTACGCTGGCTCTTCTGCTAAATGTACAGCAGCTAAAAACTGCTTACCAGTGCTTGCTAGCTCTCTTTTATTTATATAGGCATGAACTGGCTGCTCTTGCGTTGCATACCATAAGGCTCAAGCCTGAACTAGCCGTACTAGCTTTCTCTTCAAAGCAAGAGAGGGAGGAAAGCACTTGCCAAGGTAACTGCCTAGAACTAGAACTGCTAATGAACTAGAGAAGCTACCCCCCCCTACTCCCCCCCCTGTTTAGCTGTGCCAGTTACCTTGGCTAGAGCACTGGGCTAGACCTCAGCCTCAGCCAAGAGCTGCTACACTGGTTCCATCTGCAAGAGCCACACCTGATTGCGTACTAAAGAACTGCTTAATTGTACTCTGATGCATGGCCAAGCTTGAGCTGGCTCAACCCCTTGACCTAAGGCCTAGCTGATGGCTTGCCTAGCTAAATGAACTGAACTCTGCTGATGCTTGCCAGCTAGGAACCTCCACTGGAGCAAAGCACTGCTCTCTTTTATTTATATAGGCAGTATTGAACTGCCTAGCTCTGCTCTAGTACGCTGCAAGCTATCTGCCTCAACCTGCTTCTCAGCTACGGCTAGAGCAGGCCGCATGCGCTCTAGTTCTAGGCAGTAGCCTAGGCTTCTCCACCCCTTGACCACAAGCGTACTAGCTTTATTCAAGCCACAGCTTGAGCGCAAGCGCTCGAGTTCCTAGTGCCATGCAAAGGCAGCGCTTCGCACCCCTCCTCTCTCAGCAAGCTCATGGCCTCATGGCCTCATGGCCTCATGGCCTCCGGCCCACTGCCACTGGCCACTGCCCGTAGCATTTGCTAGCACAGCATTAGAGACCAAGCCTAGTTGCGTAGCCTACTTACTGGCACAGCTAGACCACCTGTACCTGATAGCACCTAGCTCTAGCTGAGAGCTAGCGCACCCCCACTTGCAGTGCATTTGCTGATGCTGTGCTCATGGCCTCATGGCAGCGGCCACTGCCCGTTGCATGCAAATAAATGCACCACTGCATCTGCATAGCAAGCCTAGACCTAGCCTACGAAGCAACCCTGTGCTCTAGCTGCGCACTATCAGGGGTCTATGAACTTAAGCAGCTGACCCCTGTGCCTAGTTCCTGACCCCTCAGCTACCAGTTCTGCCATTCCTGAGGTTACCTTCCTACCCTGTTCAAGACTCCCTAGCTGAAGAACTAGGCAAACTGCAAAATAGAACTGAACTGACTGCTCCCTCTCCCCTAAAGCCTCTTAAATTGAACTAGAGGCACAAGAGCTGATTGCCAAGGCTACTGCCTAGAACTAGAACTGCTGCCTCTTGAGAAGCAACCCTCTTCATTAAAATACTTATTCGCTAGAGAGAGCTAGCACCCCTTGACCTGATGGCACCCGTGTCGAGTTCCTGGCTTAATACTGGCAGTGCTCTCCTCTTCTGCCAAACGGCAGAGGCAGATAGATGCATTTATTTGCATTTATTTGCATTTATTTGCATTTATTTGCTTGCTGCCTTGCCAAGCACTGCACTGCAGTGCTGTCTAGGCGAGCTAGAGGATAGTACTCTTATTGAGGCGAGGGTCAGACCCGATAGTAGCTGACGATAGTCTCTCTGGCTCACCCGCTAGAGCTGGGGGAAGATTATCTTCCCAGAGGACTGATTTAGATCCGCGATTACCCATTCTCCTTTCAGATAATCATTAGTCTTCTTACTATACCTGAAGAATTAGTTCAGCCGCACCGTGACCTAAAAGATCTAACGTTTAGTAACTAATGTTTTAGGGCTTCCCCGGAGTTTGGTTATTGAACACAATAATGAGGGCCTAATCTCACTTTAATGTATAACATCCGCAGCAGTTACAATAAATCTAACATGAGTTTGTTCAGGAAGTATTACTCGATTATCTACTTCTAGTAATCTTAATGAACCATTCTCTAGATCAGATTCTGGTACTAAATATGAATCATAATCTATAAAGTCATCCTCCTTATTTAAAAAATCAGGATACTGATAGCTCCAGTATCATTGGTGTATATTGCTGGTTAATTAGTTGTACTAATTATAAAATTTATAGAAAGGCATGGCTTGATTTTCTTGCCACTTATTTTATTAATTACAACTAATAATATTAATATATTTATATATAATATAATCATAATTTTAATCCATAATACAACTACTATTTTTAATGTGCTAGCCCTAGGCTGCCTACAAGCCTAGCCAGGCTCCTTCCTGGCTTATGGATTTTTCTGGGTTTATTCGATTGCTTAGGACGCTTAAAAGTAACTAAAAGAATACCCCCCCCCCTAAAGGACTCGTTTTACAACTTACCTTATTAGCAGGCTCTAGTTCATTTTTATAATTATGCCTAAAAAGTCCGCATTATCTAATATCTACTATCTTTTGAGCTTAGTATTACCCCCCCTTTATACACTCATACTTAAGAGTATCCCCTTATCTTATTTATAGCTAGCTATTCCACCATAGGTGCTAAGGAACTAAAAAGAAAGAGCAAGCGAATACAGCTGGCTTATCATAAAGCTAGACCTTACCTATTTACAGAGCTTGCGAATTTATTAGCAAGCTTTAAAAAAAAGACTTTTATTAGCAAGCTCTAATTTAGTGCCTATAGAGCTAGCTCCTAATTTCCCCCCCCCCTTTTTCATATTTAACTTAACATATAAAAGGGCAACTTAAGACCAGGCAGAGGTTTGAGACCCCTACCTATTTTTTTTTTTATCCAGCCTAGCCTCCCCTAAATGAAATTCTTGTAGAGTGCATAGCTAAGACATTTTTATTTACGGAGCTTCACTCCAACCTCATTCATACCAAGTATGCCTTCCTCTAGACCCATTAACTATTCCAGCTACTGCTTGCTGACCGGACATACTATCCGCCTCAAGAGCTGCTAGCTTGAGCCACTCTCTGATGCATTTATTTGCTGATATTTGCATTTGCTGATGCATTTGCTTGCACTGCTACGGCAGTGGCCGCTGCCATGAGGCCATGAGCAAGCTCAGACTCCACTGCACTGCACAAGCAAGCTAATAAGGAACTGTCGCATGACTTTGGGAAACATGTTTTTTGACCCGCATAGTACCCTAGACAGATAATGCGTAGCATGCGTAGCACAGGCATACTTCCTGCCTCTACTCTCCACTGGTTCCATCTCCCCCTCTCACTCTAAGAGGCAGAGGCGCATAGCGCAGCTGAGGCTCTCACCCCTGATAGTAGCGTGACCTCACAGTCTTTACGGCTCAGCTCTAGAGCCGCCCGATAGTACAGTTGACCTGATAGTAGCAGAGCGATTGACTATCGCTCTACTGCAGCTAGCACACCCTGACGGACTTACGCCTCTGCTCTCACTAATCCGGCTCTCTCTTGTGACCGTCTGGCAACTACCCCTCTTGCTGATGAACCACTGGAGAGCTAGCTGAGCCTGAGAGTTAACACCCTCCCAGATAGAAGCACCACCTGTTCCTTGCTCATGGGCTACGCCCACCGCCTAGTTGCAAAGCCAGCCTCGCCTGACTGGTTCAGTTCCAGGCAAGCTACCCCCCCCTTGAGCACTCCCCTATAGAGCTGAGCTCTTCAAAGGCTACTGCTTGAGAGCATAGCTCATGGCCTCCGGCCACAGCTAGAGCTGCACAGGCTTGCTGGCTGCTACCCTTTGGCTAGCCTCTGCTCTCCAGTTCATCTGGCTTGCGAAGCTGCGCTCCTATCTGGCTCTGCTCTCCCCCCTTGACCTCTTGCCTTTGCAACTTGCTAAACTGCTAGCCTCTTACTAACCAGTCTGCGTACGTAGGTACCAGAGCTACGGGCTACACCACTGGAGGCTAAGAGGCGATGAACTGTTGCGAGAGCCGATGAACTGTAGCCAAGCAAGGCTGACCTCCTGTTCTAGTTCGCTTGCCTGAAGAGAAAGCTTTGGTACTATTTCATGCATTTGCATGCACTATTTGCAGCTAGAGAGTGTACCAGTTCATTTTTTTTGCAGTTCAGCACACCCAGTTCAGTACGCGCAAAGGCTCCTCTAGCAGTTCCAAGCAACTGCTCAAGGCTGACCCGTTGAACTGTTGCAGTTGACCTCTGCTGTGTAGCCTTGCTACGCTAAGCAAATAAGAGTACCAGCTCAGCCTATGCCTGATAGCTGGTAGCACCGCTGCGCTCCGCACTATCCGCTCTGACCCGTTAGTTGCAATAGCTGATGCTAGCACAGCTAGAGAAGGTACTGCTCTAAATTAGGCTGCACCCTCTTATTGATATATGGGACGACTTTTTCATGTATATATATATATATATATATGTCTGAGCTTTCCCCCCCCCTGCCCTTGCTCAACCCGTAGCTCCACTTCTACCTTGCCCTGAAGAGAAGGCCATCTCCACTGCTAGAGCCCGTAGCTGACCCCTGACAGACTAAAGGCCTCTGCAGTTCAAATCCCTTGACCTGATAGTAGCCTGAGCCGTATTTGCTACAGCTGAGCTCGGGAAACATGCTCTCCAGTTCAGGCTGCTTTGCTGCTTCCTCTTGCTAGCTAGAGCTGCTTCCTCTTGCTGCCTCCAAGCCTCTTGCCTTGCACCCCTGATTAGTAGCAATGCAAGCTAGAGCTGCATTGCTGCAAGCAGCAAGCTGCTTGCTGCTAAGAGCCGGCAGGAAACCCGCACCTAGGCTGACCCTCTCCCTCTTATATAAGGGGACTAGTTTCCCTCTTCAAGGCTCCACTGCTGGTTCCTAGCTGCCTTATCGTACTGCACAGGCACAGCCGCTGCTTAGTACCAGGCTGAGCCTGATTCTGCCAGTGCTGTACCATCTGCCGTAGCCTGAGCTGCAGCTCAAGCTCTGCCTGATGAGAAGCCATCTGCACTGCTCTGCGCTCCGCCTGCGGCTAGCAAAGAGCGCTTGCTCTAGTTCCAACTGCCCATTGCATAACACAGCTCTGTGCAAAGCTCTTGCTCTGAACTGCTGTGCCTGTTACCTTGGCTAGGTACTTGCCTAGGTCAAGGCTGAGCCACCAGTTCCGTACACTTCTAGCTCCCCCCTAGAGCTCCCAGTGTAAGCAGGTGTAAGCGCATCTCCTGACCTAACCTATTCCCCCTCAGCTCTAGCTACCACAGCTAGAGCACTGCTTTGCTCCACTGGTGTTCCTAGCTTCCCTTGCGAGTTCTGTTCATTTTGCAGTTCAGCACAAGAGAAGAGAAGGCATCTGCTCTTGCAGTTCGTGCCTGCGTAGCTTGCTCAAGGCGGAGAGAGTGTACTGCTGAGGCTCAGCCAAGCCAGATGGAACACAGGTGGCCTCAGCTACAAGCCACTCTTCCTACCCTACGCTTGCTCCTCTGTCCTGGTTCCTAGCAGTGCCAGTAGAGAAAGCTAGAAGCCAGACTGGATCCTGTAAGAGGCTAGCTGCCTTGAGCAAGCACTGCTGGTTCAGTGCAGGTAAGGCATCAGCACCCTGCTCTTGCTACTGGCTAGAGCTATGCTCATGGCCTCCGCCCACAGCTAGACCCTGATAGTCTATCGCTCTAGGCTGCTGCTACTATCCGGCTTAGTGCTCACCAAGAGCAGAGGCTAGAGCTGGATACATTACATATTTAAACGACTTTTGCATGTATATATATATATGTCTAGATGTTTTCCTGGAGGAAAACTTCCTCTCAAGCCTGCTACAGAAGATCCCGTTAGTGCTAGCTATGACCCATAGGCAAGCCCAGCTACTGAACAGGCACAAGGCCTCTACTGCTCATGAGCCCGTTGAACTGTAGCAGTAGCAAGCTAGACCCACAGTTCCATGCTCTTGACCTGATTAGTTGCAGCTCTGACCCTGAGGAGTCTATCCGCTCTCCTACTATCCGCTCTAGGGCTTTGCATATTAGCAGTTCTAGTTCTAGGCAGTTACCTTGGCAAGTGCTTTCCTCCCCCCTCTCTTGCTTTGAAGAGAAAGCTAGTACGGCTAGTTCAGGCTTGAGCCTTATGGTATGCAACGCAAGAGCAGCCAGTTCATGCCTATATAAATAAAAGAGAGCTAGCAAGCACTGGTAAGCAGTTCAAGCGCGAAGCAGCTGTTCCAGGCTTGACCCCACAGCCTAGCGCTGCACTGCCTATAGGCTTGGGCTACTCTGCCTAGAAGCTAGCTGACCTCTGAACTGCCACTGCTCTAGAAGACCAGCTAGAAGACCAGTGGCTCCGTTGCGCAGTAAGAGAGGCTCTTGAGCTGAGCAGACTGACTAACCCCTGACCCCCTGATTAGTAGCTAATGCTCATGGCCTGCGGCCACAGCTAGAGCATGACTAGGCAAGCCAGCTCCTTATAAGTGGTGACCTAAACACTATCGGCTCTAGTGCTGACCCGTAAAGACTCTCGGGCGACGCTCTGCACTAGGCACTCATTCAAGGCTCTAGTAAGAGGCAAGCAGCCTTCAAGCCTACCATCAGCTCTAGTTCGCTTGGTACCTCCTACTTATTCGCTAGAGAGAGCCATGGCTACAGAAGATCTGGCTCTAGTACGCTTGCAACAGACAGTAGCTATTGCAACGCTAGACCTGCACTTAAGATAGTTGCAGCTGCAAGCAGCAAGAGGAGTAAAAGGCTTTTGGTTAATTAGTTCAGAGTCGACATCAACTATTGAAATCCTCATATTCCCCCCCCCCTTTTATCATTAATAGGGAAATGGAATAATATTTTAAAATATTTTTAAATATTAAGACTAGGACTTTCTAGGATATCCCACACCCCCTAAATTATCTCTAATTCCTTCAATTATCTATCTTAGTTAAAGCAATTAACAATGCTCTCCTTGGTAAGCTAAGTGCACTCGTTCCATGCTAGGCTAGCTTCTTGGCAGAGGGGATACCTATCCTTAGTAGAGGATTGGCTTATAGCCCCCCACAAAGAAACCTCTTCTAAACCTCCCACTCATTCTGTTCTAGGATTTTTTTATATTTGGTCTAGAACCTTTAGTTTTCGCCTAGCTACCCTCAATCACTAAAACCTAAATTAAGAGAGGCTCTTATGCGACTTATATATAAACCACCTTTTAAGTTCTCGAAATGAGTTATAATCACCGTCGGATATTATAGGTAGGAACCTAAAAGCCTGATAATTTAGTTGCGTAGGTTATAAAGCCAATTCAAATAAGAATATTTTTTTTAAATCTTTTTCAATTTATTAAATTGGTCGTATCCTTAAACCAGAACGAGCTACGGATGTTTTACTGATACTTAGCTATGATGGAGCCTAGGCTAAACCGTGATAAATCCAGGATTAACGGTACTTTTATAAACGAACTATTATTATAATCTAAGACAATCCACTACAGAAGATACAGCAGCTGCATTGTAGAATAGTGTTGTCCTTTTACAAGGAAACCTAGAAGGTTACCCCCTTCCTTGCACAGCTACGCCTGAGCAAAAGGGGGGGCAAACCTACCTCTAGGCTTTAGGTATGGGTTATTCTTATATTCGGAAAATACTACAATGAAGGCAATCACATGCCTTTCATTTCGATCGGTCTTTGAAACACGACCTTTATCCTTGACACCTAGGTTATCTTTTATAAAACTTAAATGACATTTGTAGACTTCCTATATATATAATTATATATAAGCAATTACCGACTGTACATTAAGCATCAAGTCCGAAGGTAGCGCTACCACTTGTATTATGCTCTTATTTTCTTGCAGTGGCTGTGGCCTGTGGCCTCTGGCCGCTGGCCATGAGGCCATGAGGCCATGAGCCTAGAGCAAGCCCCCCCTCTTTTGCTTGCTTGGCACTGGTTCCAGCTGTGTTGCCAGCTGTTCCGACCTAGCTTCGCTACAGTGCAAGGAACACTGCATCAGCAAATGCATCTGCATCTCCCTCCTCTACCTGTACGTGCCTGTGCTGAACTATGTGGTGAACTTGCATCGTTCGGCTTGGCTGAGAGCATACTCTCCCCCCCCCTTGACCTGTAGGCACACCAGCTAGCCACTGGGGTAAAAATAAGAGCAGGCGTAGCAATAGCTACAGTTCATCTGACCCCCCTTGAACTATTCCTGCTACTACACTTGGCTGCCCTGCTGCCTCTGCCGTACGTAGCTAGCCCACAGCTAAACTGTTGCATAGCGAAGCTCTTGCTGCACTGACCCGATGAACTGTTGCAGCTCTAGCTGCTCATGACCCGATAGTCTGTCAGCTAGCTCGTGCTCCCGCACCCCATCCAGCTACAGTTCAAAGGCCTTGCTACAGTTCAAAGCCCGACGCTGTGCTACTCTAGTTCATTTACTTGCTGAGCCTACCTCTAGTTCAGTTCTATTTCCAGAATAGCTTTGCAGTTCTGCCTAGCCATCAGAGCTGAGCTACTGCCTCTTTGCAGATGAACCTGTGTTGGCTGCTACTGGCAGGCGCAGTGCTATGCATCCCCCTCTTGCAGATGGAACACTGCTAGGTTAGTTCCAAGGTGCGCTACGCACTCCCTGACAGACTTTCTCTCACCTGTTCTAGTTCGCTTGCCTGAAGAGAAAGCTTTGGTACTATTTCATGCATTTGCATGCACTATTTGCAGCAAGAGAGTGTACAGTAAGAGCTAGGACTAGTGCTTGGCCAGTGCTGGTTGCACTGGTCTTCTTGCGCATCACTTCCTCTAGCGTAGCTGGTCTAGCCACCTGTCAGGCAGACCCCACACCACCTCTGGTTCCGTTCAGTAAGAGGCTAGCTGCCCTAGAGCTGCAAGCTAGACCTGCAATGCACAGGTTCCTCTAGGCATACGAGACCCCACGCTCATGCGAACCTGCCCTAGCTCTAGCTAGGCCACTGCAATGGCTAGCACCTGAGGAGAGCTAGCGTAGCACGCTAGCTCCTAGCACAGCTAGGCAAGCGAAGCAGCAAGCATGCACTAATTTGGCTTATGAGCTTCTTGGTCCATAAGAGTAGCGCTAGCTCTATATAAAAAAAAAAGGGGGTACCTTGCTAGCCTTGACACCCACAAGTGGGCCAGTCTGTAGCAACAAATAAGCCTAAATTATTTGCTGACGGTCTTGTAATTTTATCAAGTACCATTTAATAAAATTATATTAACCGTTTTCACTCATGTCGCCGTAAAAAAATAAAACTTATTTTAATAAATTAGTAATTCTATTCCCCCCATACAACGCTGGTGTATGGACCCCCCCCCTATGGATCACCCCCCCTCTTCAAAGGAAGATAATTTATTTAGCCTCTAATTGCTTCAATTTATACTGATTTAATTTACGACTATCATATATATTTAATAAGGTTAGTAAAACTTTTATAAAAATGCCTCCTTTTAGAGGTAGAAAATAAGCTGATATATTATCCTAACCTACGAAATAAGGAACTAAGATAGCGCTATATATGAAATTACCTATTTACTATTTTATTTAATATATATGGTTTAGGGCCACCTTTTTCTTAGCCCTCTGCTAAAACTGACATTGAAGGATCACTAACTTCGTCCATAAGGTACAAAAGTTTAAAAGAAGGGAAAGCAATTAGTATTAAAATTAAAGCTGGTGTTATTGTCCAGATTAGCTCGATGGTTGTTCCGTGATTTAAGTATTTGTGAGAGATTGGAGATTTTTGGTTACTATAGTTTCTTATTATGGATAACATAATTCAAGCTACACCAAACAATATTATAACCAAATAAAACATAATATTATCATGCAATTCTACTAATCCTTCCATTTGCAAAAAAAATCAAATTCAACGTTCAATTAGTTAAAATAATGTTATTTAATAATAGCCTAATTCCTTGGGCTAAAACATAGCGGCCTTGTATTAAACTCTACCTGTATTCATACTAGCTTTAATATGAATAATTTGGTCTAATCCTTCTTTATTATAATAAGCTTTACTTTTAATTAATTCTGATATAGAGCAGAAGTCTAAAAAATCTAAAGCTTTTATTCCTAAGATAGGATATTTAATAAAAAAAGGGATAATTCTTTCAGTTAAGTAAGATCTTTTGAATACTTTGTACACTACTGCATTTTCAGAGTGTTTATATACTTTACCACATCCTAAATATTCAGCTATGTAAGCTATTAATTGTTTATCTCGGACATGTTGATGGATTTGGAAGATCAATTCGATAAAAGCTTTAGAGTTACCATCACGATTTCTAACCTTAACACCAAATGATCCCTCTCCACTAGTAAACCCAGCCAGTCATTGAGGATTGCTAATATAAATATTTTCTTTTCTTGGTCTTATAGCAAATGTAACATCAGAGAAAGCTTTTTTTAAAGGTTCAGATAAACCATTATTTATAGATGCTTTTATTGATATAATTTTTCGTAAACCAAGAGGTGTTAAATGTTCTCGGTTAATTAGTAATTGGTAAGCTTGTTTAAATAAAAAATAATCCCCGTATTTTTGTGAAATAAGAGGAAATTTATCAAAGTGATCTAAAACTACTTTTAACCCTTTGATAGAGAATACTCTGTATTCTGAACCAACATTTGTAACATATATTTTACCAACACCAAGAAAATTTTTAATTTGCTCCAAGACAAATAAATCTTTATTATGTAAATGTATTTGAAATCTGGGTTTGATTACTCAACCTGATTTAACATTATTACTTTTTGTAATACTTAAAACAAATGAACTTTCTGCATCTGCAAACCCAGTTAAGAAATGAGGATCTATTATTAAATCATGATTATTATTAGCTCTACTATTCTTAGTGAACGATGTAGAATAACTTCTTTTATTAACTAATTGAGTAGTTAGGATTTTGTTCTGATAATTTCTTTCGAAACCCATTAGAGTACATCTTAAATGTGTGGGGCGTAACTGCCCTAAATTATAGCTTGCCCCTGCACACCAACTACCATTTACTCGTTGCTCTTTTACAGCAATATAGAACTTTAGCCCACATATTACTGACTTAGATCCGCGATTACCCTCGTTCTTTTCAGAAGCCTTCAAGCTTGTGACCTTACATGAGTAATTAGTTCATCCACTTATACCCTTTCGAGTATAGCTTGGTACTTGAAGTTCTAGGGATTTTTCGGAGTTTGGTTGTTTAATCCCCATTAATGATTTCCCAGATCATTTAGGAAGAGGAGTAGCACTATCCTGAAAATATACTCCTCAAGGTCTAGGTGTATCGCAGGTATTAAAGGTAATCAGGTGGTATAGCTTATTCATAAAATAACTCATATATTGATTTTCTTGGATTTACATTAAGGCATGCTAGGCTACCTCAGACCCTCTTTTTTTTACGCCGTTGCTGCCTCTAAAACCATGAGTTACCCCTGATCCTCCTAGCAACAGTTCAAAGGCCAGTAGACCAGTGCTAGATGCAAGCTGCCTCATGCCCCTTAGGGCACAGGCAAGAGCTAGAACTGTAGCTCTGCAGTTCAAATCCCCCCCCCGGCAAAGGCTCCTTCAAAGGCTACCTCCTGTTCATCAGTTCATTTTCTTACTTGCGCTTCTGCAAAGGCAAGCTGCCTACTTATTCGCTAGAGAGAGCCTTGGCTACAGAAGATCTGCCTCTCTTAGACCTCCTACTGGCACAGCTCCCCCTAGATGCCTTCTCTTCTGCCCAAGCACTAGTCCTAGCTCTTACTGTACACTCTCTTGCTGCAAAGAGTGCATGCAAATGCTTGAGCAAGCAAAGCTTTCTCTTGCTGCCATGCCTTCTAAACTGGAGGCACTGAGGCGGCGACTACTGACCAGAGGAGGCGATAGTGCTCTATTTGACCCCAGTCCCTAGTTGCTCAAGCACTAGCTGCTCCTTATATAAGTGCGTAGACCCTGACTGCTCAGGCTGCTCTTGAGCCAGAGTTTGTCTGCCGACGCTGCTCATGAGCCGCACAGCCTAGTAGCACACCTCACCCTGATGAACCAGGAGACCCGAGAGTATTTACGGGTCAGCTAGAGCAGCAACTGCTGCTTGCAGCTCACCACTTATATAAATGAACTAGAGCTGCATGCAGCTCTGCACTTATATAAATAGAACTGGAGCAAGAGCCTCGCACCTCTATCCGCTCTCATGCTCTTGCCTGTGCCCCCCTAAGGGATGAGGCAGCTCTTGCCTAGGCTGCCTTGCTAATGCAAATGCACAGCTGCCGTAGGCAAGAGCTGGTTTGCTAGGATTTATTTTTTCCCCCACCATTTAAAAGCCCACTGTTCTAATCCCTCACCTCCCTACCTCCAGTTCTAGAAGTGGCCACTTGAGAAAGCTAGTACGCCAGCGCTGGTTCCAGTTAATTTTGCAGTTCTGCTTGCCCTGTGAACTAGCACTGGTGGTGAATAGCGCATCAGCTATAAGTCAAGCCAGTTTTAGCAAGAGAGCCTGAATATGTTTTAAAACATAAAAGGCAGTTTTTTCAGCTTAAAGAAGAAAAAACCTGTCCAGAATTTAGCTCTAGCGTAAGCCTACCTCTGGCTCTTACCACCCCTTACTGACGCTGCCACCCCATCCTCCCACCCCTAAATATGTAAAGTTGAAAACAGTTTTAAAGATTATCTCTGATATTATAATATCTTTTAAGAAATATCTAGAATATATTTGGGATAGCTTATATAAAAATCCTCTTAACTCGCTCTTAAAATAAATTTTTTTGCCTCTATAAAAAAGAGGAACAGCGCTAGACCTAATAAAACATAATATTAGTTTGTCTTACCTACTTCTGTTAAACATCTTCCTCATAAGGAAGGTTGCCTCTTCTGCCTTGCTCCCTTAGCCTCTCTTTTTTTTTAGACAGACCCGCTTGAACTGTAGCTGCCAGTTCCTTATTTATACTGGGATGGCTAGCCTGCCTAGCTACTTACTGCCACTCAAAAAGCCTACACCCCTCCTCCTAAAATGTGCTGCGACCAGCCATTCCTTATTTATATTGGCAGTCGAGACCGCCCTAAAGGAGGTACCTGCCTAGCCTTATTTATATAGGAGGCTCTATGAGCCTCCTACCTCACACCCTCATCTTTATCATAACGATAAAGATATCTTATCCCTTAGTTATCTTGCTAATCATCATATAGATGAACCTCTCTTTACCCCCCCTTACCTAAGGGAGAGTGAGCAAGCGCCTAGCCGCAGCTAGGTCTGCGCAGCGCTGGCAGCAAAGCCTTAGGCTAAAACTAACTTTGTAAAGGTAAAGATACAAAAGGATGGGGCTTAGGTGGACTATTTAAAGCTCACTCTAAACTAATAGAAGTTCTGTTTAATAATGTTTGTAAAACATCAATATAAAACTCAGAATTAGATCAAGGATATCTATTTACAGCTTTACCTTCTACTAACTGTAAATAAACTAATTGTAAGAATAAGAAAGTAGCTACCACACTAATAATACTTCCAAAACTACTAATTAGATTTCAACCTGCAAAAGCATCCGGGTAATCACTTATCCGACGTGGCATTCCTTGTAGACCTAAGAAATGTTGAGGGAAAAAAGTGATATTGACCCCTATAAATAAAACTCAGAAATGAGCTTTTCCTAACACAATACTATAATCTAGACCTAATATTTTAGGTATTCAGAAGTATCATGCACTATATAGGGCAAATACTGCTCCCATACTTAATACGTAATGAAAATGCAACTCATACCTTTTTTTTTACATTCATGCACAAGTAATGCGACTATCTGGCTCTAGCTCTTGCTAGCATTTGCAGTTCATAACTGCACGAACAGAACTTGAGCATTAAGCTAGGCAGCTCATGGCGGCCTTGCTTGCCTGGTACTTGTCCTTCTCTAGAAGAGCTAGAGCCGCTATAGTGCGCTTCAAGCCCCTTCCAGCTCCACCTCTTTGCAGTTCAGTTCGCTTGAGAGTTCTGGCTTGAGCCACTGGCAATAGCTAGCTAGAGCTTGCCTCTAGGAGTAGTGCGCTTCAGCGCTGCCAGCTCCTCTAGTTCAATTTCTTACTGCCCACTGGTATGCTACGCTAGAGCTCTTCAAAGGCTGCCTAGGCTGCCTTTGAAGAGGCAAGCTAGAGCTTGCTACGCAGAGCACAGGTCAGCATGGCTAAGCGATGAACTGTTAGAGCGCAACGCTGCCTCTGGTCTTCTAGCTGGTATCCTGCACTGGCCACTTCAGTACGCAACGTTGGCTAGCCTTTGAAGAGGGCTACTATCCCCCCCCCTGCTCTAGCTCTTGCCTGTGCCCCTAAGGGCCATGAGGCAGCTCTTGCCTAGGCTGCTAGCAAATGCAAATGCATGAGCACTGGTCTCAAGCCGAGCTGCCTTTGCAAGCACAGCTTGAACTGCAGGAGAGCTAGCCTCAGTTCATCTGCAAAGAGCGTGAAGAGCTGGCTATTTCCCCCCCCCTCCTCATGAGGCCGCAAAGTACCAGTCCTCTACTATCAGGTCAAGAGTACGCACTGCCTGAGAGCTCTCAGCTCAAGCCTATTGAGCCTCTGCAAAGTTGCAGTTGCAGTTGCTGACCCCCCGAAAGACTATCGGCTCTAGAGCAGTAGCAAGGCATCTGCCTCTGCTCCACAGTGCTGACCCCAGATAGAGCGACGCCACTGCGTCGCCTCTGCTCTTGACCTGACAGAACCGTGCGTACTGCTCTAGAGCTTGCTCTCCTATCCCCCCCCCTGAGGGGTGAAGCTACCCTCTCTTTGTGCATGCATCAGCATAAGTTCATATAAAAATAGAACAGGTACCACGAGAGCTGCCGGCTCTTTGCTACGCTGCCTTTGAAGAGCTCTTGCGTTGCTTACTCTCCCCCCAGTTCAAGCCAGGAAGTAAGCTGATGGCTAGCCCCCCCCCTTTGCAGCCTTTGCTGGCAGCTAACACCCTCTCACCCCATAGCTGCCCATGACCAGATCAAGGGCCAAGCTGTAAGAGAGCGCTAGCCATGACCAGATCAAGGGCCAAGCTGGTAAGAGAGCGGTCCGCTCTCACGAATGCCCTGAGCTTGACCTGTGTGATGCCTTCTCTTCTGGCACAGCCCTAAGGGAGCGCGCACTCAACCTATGGCTAGCTGCTTGCAACCCTCTTGCTCCCCCCTTAGGGCTGCAATGCAAATGCTTGAGCTGCTGACCTGATGGCAAAGGCTTGCACAAGAGAGCGCTAGCCTCTAGCTGTGCATTTCAACGATGCCTTTGCAAGTTGCTTGCAAATGCACAGCTGCCTCATGGCCCTTAGGGGCACAGCTAGAGCAGCTAGAGCATAGCTGACCTGATCAAGCACTGCAGTTAGAGCGCAACCCTTGTGGCCTGCCTTGCACTTGCTAAGCCTAGTTCGCTATGACTTGCTGAGCCAGGCTGATCCTAGGCTGAACTGCAGTTAGAGCGGTCAAGCCTGGCGATATAAGGCACAGCTAGATGCAGGCTTCCTCCCCCCCCCTTGACCTCTGATCAAGCCACTGCAGTGGTAAGAGAGCGCTTGCACCCCCCATAGGCTGCCTCAGACCTAGCCAAGAAGCGATGCGCTAGAAGACCACTAACTGCCTTGCGAACTAAACATAGCTAGCTCTCTAGGTATGGCTTGCTGCAAGCTCCACTTCTAGCTCTTGCCCTGGCAAGAGCACTGGCTCAACATGGCCAGATGCACATCCTAGGGCTAGCTAGAGGCTACTGCTGCGCAATCAGGCTCTGCCTCTTACTAGAGAAGCCTGCCTCTGTTGCAAATCCCCCCCCCCACTAGAGCCGATTTGCTACTGCTGAGGCAGAGTGAAGCCTGCCTCTGTTGCAAATCCCCCCCCCTGTTCCTTCCGGATGAACTGTTGCTCCCCCCTTAGCTAGAAGCGTCCCTCCTTATAAGTGCTGTGCGTAGCAAAATGCTCTGCCTTGCCGATGCAGCGACTATCGGCCTCTGCTCTGCTACTATCCCCCCCCTCCTCTAGTACAGGCCTAAGGGGAGCCGCACTGCAAATGCCTACGCTTGAGCTCTTCAAAGGCTGCCTAGGCAGCCTTTGAAGAGAGCCTGGCAAGAAGAGGCAGGCCAATTGGGGTCCTAGGCATAAGGCACTCCTTGGCCTTCGAGCCTAGGACTATCCGCTCACTGCGTAGACCCATAATGCACCTAGCCCACCTCTCCTAGCTCTCTTCCTAATTTTAATACTGCTTGCTCTCTTATTTTAATACTGCCGAGCCGCAAGGCTCGGGCTAGACCCTCAGCTCACCACACAGCTATCTGGGTCAAATAAGAGAAGCAGTGCCTCGCTAAGTTTAGGCTCAGCTAGACCAGCACTCTCTGGCTCTACGCACACTTACCCTCTACGCGACTTTCTGCGACGAGCGTTAGTCTTTTGGCTCAGCACTTGCCTCTACTAAAGGCCTCTGCAGTTGCAAATGTCTGCCTCCACTCTCGCACTGAAGCCTTCCTGGCACAGCTACCTGCCTTAAGGCTTAACTCCTAACTGCAAAGCCTGAACTCTGCCTGTTCAGAAGCGCATCGCTAGAAGACCAGTGCTTACCTGCACTGGCCAAGCTCTAGTTCACCTCTTACGCTGCCCGTAGCATAGCTCAAGCCTCCAGTTCTTGCTTGGCCAGAAGAGTTAGCATCTAGCAAAGTGAGTTGCCTAGCTGGCCATGCTGCCAGCCTTTGCTAGGCATGCTGAACTGCTAGGCTGAACTGCTACACTCTGCCAGTTCAGTACGATGCGTACAACTGGCACTGCCTTCTGAACACGAAACCTATGGAGCTGCATGGCAAGAGCGCGCGATAAGTTGCAGCTTTGCACTGCTAGAGCCGCGACTGCCACTTGTAGCTATGCTCTCTCCCCCCTATACGCCACTGCAAGTGCAAGGCAACTACTTGCCAGGTATAGTGGCACTGCTTCTCTAGTTCATAAGCGCCTGCCTTGGCTCAGCTCAACCCTATTGCCCCCCTAGCTGAGCGCAGCTACAAATTGAACTAGAGGCTCAAGTCCTATCAGGCAGCGTTGCGATAAGCCTAGCTGCCTGCCTCTAGCTGATGAACTGGACTGCTGCCTCCCTTTGCAGTTCTGCCCTAGCTCTAGGGCAGGAGGCCTCTTGCAAAGCTGTGGTTCAGTGGTAAGCAAGCGCTACCTGCTTACATGCCACCTTAGCTACGGGTAGAGCGAACCAGCTCTAGAAGACCAAGGTACCACCAGTGGAGGTACCCCCCCCCTCTTTTATTTATATAGGCAGTTCATAACTGCCCTAGCTGTGGTAGCGAAGCCTTCTCTTCTGGCTCGTTCCACTGCTCAAGCTCCCCCCCCTAGCTAGCCCACCCCTCTTGCAAAGAGTGCATGCTTTTGCTTGAGCATAGCAGAGCTTGCACCTCTACCCTCCTACGGCAGGTACTAGAGGACTGCTTGAGACCCCAGTCTAGCAGTGCTCATGGCCTCATGGCCTCATGGCCTCCGGCCACTGGCCACTGCCCGTAGCATGCTAGAGCTTGAGCATAAGTTCAGTTGCACAGCTCCCTTGAGCGGATAGTACCTGACTTGACTCTGTAAAAAAAAATGAACTAGGCCTGTTTAAAAACATTCCTCTTTAAATAGTGCCTTATGTATAAATTGTGGACTGTCTCTTTACCCGCAATAATAATACTATTTATCCGCATATAATAGATATTTTCTTAATATAAAGGATTTGGATATTAAAGTTTTTTAAAAGTTTATCTAAAGGCACTAATTGTCCCCCTTTTATATAATCTATTATGAATAAAATAATCATATATAAATAGCATATTATTGACGTTTTGAAATTTAAAAGCAATTAATGGGTTGCCGGCTAGAAAGGTAGTATTTTGACCAGATTTTTAATATTTAAGAAGCCGTGGCTAATAAAAGGTTAGACCCTTATTATCCTAGTTTAAGGCACAAGTCTCCCCTGCTACTATCCCCCCCACTTGCACTGCTACTATCCCCCCCCCTCAAGCTCACTCTTACAAGCCTCCCTCACTGTACCCCCTGTACCAATTCGCTTGGCAGTTAGCCTAGGCAAGTACGCCTGAGTTCTGCACTTCTCTTGACTTAGCTAGGAACACTGCACTGCATGAGTGCTAATGCTCTCCACTTCATTCGCCAGAGGCAGATGCAGTTCTAGCATTAGCTTGGTACCTAGCACTGATCGATGCTAGCACTGCACTGCGGTGCCCCCCTTAGGGCCATGAGCTAGAGAACCTCGCCTCGCTCCCATCAGGCTCTGCCTGGTACTAGAGAAGCTAGCCAGCCGAGACCCACAAGTCTGCGCTTCTCCTGGCACCTCAGCAGTTCATCTGCAAGAGGGCGGCTGAGACCTGATAGCTGCAAACCAAGCCCCTTCAAAGGCTACGCAGCAAGGCTACCTCTAGAGCCTGCGATGTTGGCCAAGCTCTTGTGCAAGCTCTTACTGGTACACTCTCTAGCAGGGCTAGCTTGCATGCTTTTGCTTGACCCTTGAGCAAAGCTAAGTCAAGAGGCAAGCGAACTGGAACCTGGCTACCTCAGGACTCAATGCCAAGCCATGCGCTAGCTTTGCAGAAGAGAAGGCAATGACTTGCTGACCTGTGCTTGGTAGCGTTGCCCCACTTGCAGTGGTAAGTGAGCGCTCTGCCTGACAAGCCATGCACCTAGAAGCGCACCAGTTCCTTGACCTGATGCAAGCTTGCACCTCTAGCTCATGGCCCCTAAGGGCCAGCGCAGTTCAGAAGGCGCAAAGGCAAGAAGCAGACCTGATGAACTGCTGCCCTCTTTGGCCAGAAGAGAAGGCAATGACTTGCTGACCTGTGCACAGGAAGGCCTCGCAACACAGCTTACCACCACGAGCGGCAAGCGCTAGAGCGCTTAGCCAAGCAGTTCAGACCTCCCTCTACCCGTAGCCGCTCGCCATGACCAGTGCTGTTCCTAGCTAAGTCAAGTGCCCTAGCAGTTTAGCACCCTCCTGTTCTTGCTTGCCGCCACTTGACTTGGCATCAAGACAGCTAGAGACCTGTGCACAGGATCGTAGGTAGCCACTGCACTGGTAAGAGAGCAACCCCTCTCCACACTGCGCTGCGCTCTAGCTGACGGCTCCCTCGCTCTAGTTAGCTAGCCCTGGTGTGAACTAGCACTGCTGAACTAGCTTCGTACCCCCCCCTGACCTCTGCTGTGTACAAGCTTTCTCTAGTGGCCATGCAGTGGTAAGTGAGCGCTTGCCTGACGACAAGCCAGCTGCGCTCCCCCCTTGAGCAGTACGCATCGAACTGAACTGCTAGAGCACCCAGCCAAGGGGGGGAGCAACCCTCCTCTGGTTCCATCTAAGACCAGTAGATGCTACTTGCAAAGCAGTTCTGAGCCAGATTGCCCCCCCCTAGAAAGGCTCTGCCCTAGAAAGGCACCAGCTGCCGATCATCTGCTCCCCCCCTTAGGCAACTGCTGCGCAATCTGGCTCTGCCTGTACCTTAAGCAGCTAGCCGCCCTAAGGGTGCCCTCAAGTTTAAGCCGTAGCTTTGCTAGTAGCGCTAAGGCTGCACTGGCTATTCCCCCCCTAGAGCCCTTGGCTACAGTTCTTGCTTTGCACTTGACTTGGCCATCTGCACTGGTCAGCTATGCTCATGCATTTGCTGATATTTGCATTTATTTGCTGGCATTTGCCGTTCGATGCTTGCAGTGCTAGCTGCCAAGCACTGCACTCTAGGCTCTTGCCGCTAGCTAGCTAGCGGATAACTGTAGCCTCTTGCAGTGCAACCTACAGAGTAAATTTAGTAAGTGACCACTTCTTACCTGCGCTGGTGCCTACAGTGCTCTTTGCAAGGCCGCTAGAGAGCTCTTCAAAGGCTACTTATGCAAAAGAGAGCCAGACCCGATAGTTGCGCTGGCACTTAAATACTATACTACCATCTGTATCAACTAAACCACCTAAATAGGGATCATATTAGCAAATATTATAATTTGCAAGTGGCTATTTGCTAGATTGTTCCTCTAAAACTCCCCCTCTTTTAATCCCTTAATATGCTTAAGAATATACATCATAGTTTCAAGGCTAGCTTGTTCTTTGGCTAACTTGTAGGTCATCCCTCTAATTGTGGCACGAATTAGACCTATAAATTGCTTATTCTTATCCGCTCTAATACCCATATGCTAATCTTGTATAGTGTTAATATTCACCCCATCTTGTGCAGTTTATGATCCGTTCTAAAAATATCGTCCCCATCTAATATACCTGCTAATAAACTTCAAAACTTATCTTCTATATCAGATAACTGACTGACAGTCTCTGAGAATCCTTTACAGTTTTCTGCTGATTGTATACTAGGCTAGTTCTGTTACTTGTATCGTTATTTTCAGTTTAAATAATATTCCTACATACATATTTATAAAGATAAAACGTATTAATAAACAGTAAACAATACACATATATAGTTTCCAGCATATAGTCAGTTGCAGAAGAATCAGTAATAGAAGATGAATTCTTCTGGCCCATTTGAGCAACGACGTAGTAAGTATCGTGGAATGCAATATCAAGAGATGCGTTCGCTAAAACAACACCACTTACTTGTAAAAATATATTCATTAATCTTTTATTATGTTAATCTCTTAATCTCTCATAACTAAATATATACCCTTTATATACACCACCTACCCTAGCATAATTTTTAATAGTACTATGAGATATTTTTAAAGCTCTTTGAGCAACCATTACACCATCATATTTCCCTATGAAATTTCTGTTAAGATCATATACAAATACTGCTTTTAAAATATGGCTATTATTATTAATATTTAATAATAATTCTTGACATTCTTTTGAACTCCAGTCAGCTATTTTAGGTGTATCACTTATATTGTAAGGTATATTATTTAAATACCATTCACCTCTAAGTATTGTTTGTTCTTTGATAAATTTAACTAATGTAGGGTGATTAGATTTAATTAATTTAGCTAAAGTTCTAACCGAAGGAAAAATAACTAATAACTCTTTAAAGGAATTATAGATATAAACAGGGTAAGCAGAGTTAGCTTCAATCATCCTTAACTTACTTTCCATAGAATGGTTTCTGTTATAAAAAGGGTTGTTTTCACCTGTTACAGCCCTTGCTATTAAACCTTTGGTCTTATCAGAATGCACTCTATTACTAGCTAATTTAGATAGTAACTTCTTAACCTCCTCTGTGTGTTTATAACCTAAAGAAGAATAACCTTGTTTCAAAACATTGTAATAAGGTATGATATGTGTAATATAAAAAGTTTCTCTAGCAGTTAAAGATGCAGATTCAACATATTCTAGAATTAAAAGAGAAAAATTTGATTGATCGTACTTAAGTAAAGCTCTTGTAATTGGCATATTAATATTTTGCTGACTTTTTAAATAAGCATTATTAAGATAATTTCTCATTCTAGAAGCTAAATTAATAGAACTTCCTACGTAAGCGTGGCCATCTACCTTGTTAATTAAACAGTAAACACCTGACCTACCTAATTCTTCCTTCGTTATCTTAACCCTATCTTCCTTAAAGTTCCCATAAACTTTTACAGGCCTTAAATTTTGGGTATTATCTTGGGGTGCTACCCCAAGTATGCCCCCATTATTAAGGTTAGAATAAGATCGAGTTATGCAAGCCCTATTATTTAAGATTAATGAATAAAATTTTACGTGGACTATATTTTCTCATAATTTATTATGATGACTATGTCTAGTCTCTGAGGAGCCCCTCGTCTGGCCAGCCGACCCGCCAACTTGAATATTTCTATTGTAGGGTAGAAGCCGAAGGTTTCCTGCTGATCGTTCAAAACTATGGATTATTACTAAAACTAAATAAGACTCTAGTACCATAATTATTAGAGCTTCCCAGCATATGATCGTCGTATCTGAAAGCAGAGGGAGAGCTAAGTAGTTGTTTAATAACCCTCCGATTGTAAACATGAAAACAAAACCTAAAGCAAATAACATTGCAGGTGTAAATTGTAAAGATCCTCCGTAACAAGTGGCTAACCAACTAAATATTTTAATACCTGTCGGTACTGCTATTATCAAGGTTGCCGCCGTGAAATAAGCACGTGTGTCCACATCTAACCCCACTGTATACATGTGATGACTTCAAACCACAAATCCTAATACACCAATTGACAACATCGCATAGACCATACCTAAATAACCAAATACGGATTTATTGGAATATGCGGATATAGTTGTACTAATTATTCCGAATCCCGGGATTATTAATATATAAACTTCTGGATGCTCCATTGAAAACAATGTGTGGACCATATCTTTAAACACAAAGTTGGGATGAATCATAATCATAATTTTTTCATTTTGAGATAAAGGTATCTCAGCTTTTGGCTAATAAAGATCCTCTAGGTGCAATATGAGCTTTTATCCCCTTCAATTCATATAATTTGGGCGTTAAATGCAATCTATTGTTTTTAGCAGATCTTGAAGGGTATTTTTTAAAATATTCAATTAAATTAAGGATATCTTCTTTCTTAGTAAGATATCATTTAAAAGAACCATTCCCACCTATATCGATATAAACATAACCTCCAAACAATTCAACTAAAGGTGTAAGGATTTCACTTGTCTTTTGACTAGCTGAAATAGATAGTTGTCAATTAGAACCTGCATTTATAGCAATTGATCCTTCTGCATCCCAAAATCCAGAGAACCAACCGTTATTAAGAGTTAATTTTGACGGATAATTTAAGGTTATGTTATATTTAACACAAATATAATTTAATTGTATTAATCTAATAGGGTTTCTTATCTCCCCATTTACATCATTAATAAGATTTAATAAACCTTCTTTATTATGTAATCTATACCTTAATGCACTAACACCTGATCTTAATTTGATTGAACCACCGTAAACATTTTTTACAGCGGTTAGCGCTCGTTCATCTCTAATATCCATTGTAATTTCTAAGCTTGCATAACCTTTTTTAGATAATAAAAAAGAACCATCACCGTCTATTAGTCCGGCTAATCATTGTTTAAATCTAAAATGTTTATATGAATTATTTAAATTATGAATTGATCTAATGTTTAACAAACGTATGGCCTCTGAAGTTCCTACTTGCATGCTAAGTGCGTTGGTTACTTGCGAATTACCGTAAATTTTTGGGATTTTTACTATACCGGTATACAATAAAGTACAACTTATAACTATAGTACCTAATAAATATAAAACGAACTCCTCGCTTACAGTTTGTTGCAGTAAATTTTCATTTAAGGGCCACATTCGACCGAAGAATCAAAATAGATGCTGGTATAATATAGGATCACCACCACCAGCTGCTTCAAAGAATGATGTATTAAAATTACGATCGGTTAAGACCATTGTTATTGCACCGGCTAGCACTGGTAACGATAGTAATAGTAAAACTGCAGTAACAACCACAGCTCATCCAAATAAAGCTAACTTGTGTAGTCTGATACCGGGACTTCTCATATTTAGTATTGTAGTAATGAAATTTATAGCTCCCAGTAAACTACTAATACCAGATAAGTGCAATGCAAATATTGCTAAGTCTACACTTGGCCCACTATGACTTTGTATTCCACTTAAAGGGGGATAAAGAGTTCACCCTGTCGGATTAAATAAACTTTAGATACTACAATAGCTTACTTTCTAGGCATACGCCTCGGCCACGAATAAATAAAGTTTATTTTATATTTACATATAAACATGGACTATCTCTTCATCCATTTCAAGAAATGGATGTTTAACGTTTAGTCTCTGAGGATCCCTAAGTATTAAATAATACTGGTTTCCTGCGGATTGGCCTACCTGGCCTTGGACTGCTCCAGTTCATCTGGTCTCCTCTTGCTCTCCCCCCCCCAAGCATCGTAGCAAAGCTCAGACCCGTTAGTTCCTTCAAGCCTCAAGTCATGCTCTAGCTCATGGGCTACGCCCACCGCCTTGCAAAAGCCATAGCCTATATTAAGCCTGGAACCTGACACTGGAGCAAAAAACCCCCCCCCCCTAGCCAAGAAAGGCTACTATCAGCTAGACCAGCGCAAAGGCTCCTCTTGCTCTTGCCTACGGCAGCTGTGCTACGCTATGCTTGAGCACTGCTCATGCAAAATAAGACAGACCCCTCTTACCCCAGTTCATGAACTGCCACTCCTTCAAAGGCTGATTGTAGCCTGCCCTCGAGAAGCTCCGCTTTCCACTCCCCCCCCCCTCAAGCCTGGAACTAGACACTGAGGCACAAGAGCTACCCCCCCCCAAAGCTTATTAGAGTAGCCTCTAGTTCCAGGCTTGAGCGAAGCAGTAGACCCCCCCCTGCAATGGCTAGTCCTGTGTCTAATTTTTTTTTTTTTTACCCCCCCCCTGAAGGCTGCAGGCTGCACTGGCTAAGGAGAGACCGGCTCTCTTTTATTTATATAGGCTATTGCCTGTGCTTGCTGCTCTAGCTCTCGGCTATCAGGCTCCGCCCCCCCCCTTAGGGGCGGAACTAGAGGAGCCTTTGAAGCTCTGACCCCCCCCCTGACAGTACCCTACTATCTTATGCTAGGCAAAAGAGAGCCTATCCCCCTGATAGGAGAGCAGTTCAGAGGTCTCCCCCCCCCTGATAGTTCCTCTTAATACAGGAGAGGCGCTTCTCTAGTTCATTTCTCTTGACCCGTGCTCTTTGCTAGGGGGCTACGCAAGAAGAACTGAGCGCCACTTCTTCCTCTGCCTCTTACTTGAGAAAGCAAGTAGCAGTGGTCTCTAATGCTGTGCTCTTGCCTGTGCCCCCCCTAAGGGCCATGAGGCAGCATGCATTCAGCAAATGCACAGCTCGCAGATAGCTCTTGCTCTTGCTCACCCCCCATGCGCAAAGGCTGCACTGGTCTTGCCTGTGCTCATGCATTTATTTGCATTTGCATTTATTTGCATGCAGCGGTGCCCGTACGGCCATGAGACAGCTTGCACTCTAGGGCTGCTTGTACTGGAGGCACGGGTCCCTTCCTCTGGCTCTCCCCCCCTTATCTCTTGTGGTGTCAAGCACTGCTCATTGCATTGCATGCACTCTAGCCCAGCTAGAGGAGGCTGTAGTGCAGCTCTTGCATTTGCTGATCTTGCATGCGCTGCAAATGCACAGCACTGCACAGCTAGAGGGGTGCGCATGCAGCAAGAGCGCTCTTGCTCTAGCCTAGCAATCGTAGGCTAGCCTGTGCGCTGCGCTTGCTACCCCACTTATTAGACCCCCTCTAAAGGCTACGTGCTCTTCAAAGGCTACTGCTAGTGCTCATGCTAGCCACAGCTAGAGCCCTCCTCTAGTTCATTTACTTGCACAAGCCCTAGCATCGGCTTCCTTTGCTCAGCCTGAGAGTTAGCTGGTCATGGCCTTGAGCCTCCACTTCAGTTCCAGGCTACCTAGCTGTGGCTTCCTTGCTGTGCCCCTAAGGGATGAGGCAGCTCTGGCTAATAGCCTATATAAATAAAAGAGAGCCTCTGCCCTGTGCTCAAGCATTTCCATGCACTCTTGGGCAGCTAGAGGAGCCTTGAGAGGCTCTAGAGCTGCTACAAGTGAGGTAAAGCCTAGCCCTAGTCTAGCAGCTAGAGGGCTATCTTTAAGATTTTCACTCTTATGCTAGACCTGCTACCCCCTAGGCTACTGCCTATAGTACTTATGGCTTTCCCGCATACAGTTAAATTTCACACAATAATTACTTATTGTTCTGGCACAGTATAAATATAACCCGTAGACGGTTACTACAGATTGATGCAACATTATCTATAAAAGATAGAAAAACATAAAGGACTTCCTTTTCCCCCCCCTATTAATTTTTAATTTATAATACTTTTATACATGGCGAGGCTAGAGCCTCCCCTACTTTAGTTAACCTTATTTGATATAAAAAGACCTATTTTATATAAGAAGGATCTATGTGATTTTTAAACTATGTCCATAGTACTTTTAAGTAGCCTAGACATTTTTATTTTTCACTTTATTCTCCTAGAGTAAAACCATCGCTACAAATAAGTATCCTTTAATCGCTTGGCAAAAAGAAGTAGCTAAGGAGCCTGCTCTAGCGAAGCAGCAGCGCCTTAGGTATAGGATTATATCCGTCTTAGTTTTTACTCCCTTAATATAAATCCATTAAAAAATTAAAGGTAAACAAAGTATTAAAACGGAAACCTCCTAGGGGGTGAAAAATATAGAGTTAGCGCATTATAGCATGAAACTTTATTTACCCCCCTGCTAAGGTTTTAACATCTCATAACTAATTTTACTCCTTACATGAGATGGATAAAAAATTCCCCCCCCCCCTGCTCATGCTGTGCTCATTTGCTGTGCTCATTTGCTGTGCTCATGGCTGTGCTCATGGCTGTGCTCATGGCTGTGCTCATGGCTGTGCTCATGCGTAGCACAGCATGAGCACTTAGAGCACAGATGAGCACTTTGAGACTTTGAGCACTTTGAGCACTTTGAGCACTTAGAGCACAGCAATAAAAATTGTCTCCTATTTTGCAAATGTAAGAGAACCATTACAAAAATGTGGCCTAATAATGCTTGTCCTTCCTTGAGCCTTAGCGTTAATTGTTTACGCTCTGTTTTGTATATCTTTTATTTATTGTAAGAGGTATGCAACTAAAATACTTAAAGTTAAACCACCAGCCCCGTTCTCAATACCACTAGCAAATAAAAATAATATTAAACTTGGTGGTAGCAGTAGGGTCGACTTGCCGCACCGTTATCTTTCGACTGGCAACGATCAGCCTCCCTCCGAACCGTACGTGCAAGTTTCCCCGCATACGGCTCTCCCTTCTCTAGATTAGAAATCAGTTGGTTTATATTACTATTTTTTTATTTTATCTCTTTCTAATTAAATTCTGCGGATTAATTACCCCCCCACGACTCATCTAGGGCGACGCTCTTGCACAGGCAGAGTTACTCCCCCCCCTCTACTCTCTTCTTCTGTTGTTGACCAGTGCTCATGGCTGTGGCCGGAGCCTAGAGCCACAGCTAGAACTGTAGCTGGTTGTAGACCCCCCCCTGATAGATGCACTTTTGACCTGTACTCTCCCTCTCCCTCACCTGACTCGATAGGAGTTGTCCCTTCTTTACCCTGGCTTGTTTCTGACCCTGAGCCTAGCCTAGGAGCTTTCCTAGGTACGCAGTAAAAAGCGCTAGCTACCCCCCCCTATTCCGACCCTTATATAGTCCCTTATTAGGGGATAAGCACTCTGGCTCTAGGCTAAGCACTATAATGGCAGGGAGCTCTAGAGCTCTCTGCTAATATATGGAATGGCTACCCCCCCTCTCCTAGAGCTCATTTCTTCCCCCCCCAGGCTCTTTCAGGTTAACCTAAAGGCAAGGCCTCTTTTATTTATATAGGTGAAACCAGACGACTAGCAAAGAGCCTCTTATAAGCGCTAGAGGACAGCTTATAAAGACAGGCTTTGCCCATTGCTTGCACCTAGAGCCATATGGCTTCGCTCCTTCTTATTATTGAGCCACTGCTACTCCTCATCTCTCCCCCCCCCTTCAGTGCCTACGCTCCCCCCTAGCTACCCCCCCCTTTGCTAGCCACTGCTAGTAAATGAACTAGAGGAGCATACCCTCTCCCCCTATATTTAAATAAGACACTGGAGCAGCTCTCCTCCCTCTAGCAGACCTGATTGCACCGCTCCCTCTTGCTGCAAAGAGTGCATGCAAATGCTTGAGCAATAGCAAGCCCCCCCCCTCTTGCAGTGCTGTGCTGTGCCTTTGCATTTGCATGCACAGCACTGCAAATGCAAATGCATGAGCTGCTGACCTGTGCAGATGCTACTTGCAAAGCACTCTCCCCCCCACTCTAGCTCAGCAATGCTAAATGCTTGAGCAGCTGGCACTGCCCTTGCCTACTTGGCTTGCTACGCTCCCCCCTTGACCACTGCTAGTTGCTACCCACTCCTAGAGCCTTCAAAGGCAGCTCAGCACACTGCCTCCCACTCTAGCTCAGCAATGCTAAATGCTTGAGCAGCTGGCACTGCCCTTGCCTACTTGGCTTGCTACGCTCCCCCCTTGACCACTGCTAGTTGCTACCCACTCCTAGAGCCTTCAAAGGCAGCTCGCTCTTGCTAGCTATGCTGCCTCTCCTAGCTTCAGCTGTGCTCTAGGGGGGAGACCACTGCTGATGCTATGGCCAAGCTAAGCTACCCCCTATCTGCGACCGTTGCTACCTGTGCTGATCTAGGCACTGCCAAGACCCAGCCCTTGACAGCAGATGCTAGCCACTGCACTGGATAGAGAGCAAGCACCTGTAGCTGGCTACCCTGGCAAGAGCACTGCGTGCGTTGCGCGAGACCTGCTGATCAAGGGGGGACAAAGCAAGAGCAATCTGCGTGCTGTCCACTGGCTCTAGCTCTTGCCTGTGCCCTAAGGGCCATGAGGCAGCTGTGCTTCGCCTTTGCAAATGCAGCACAGCATCTGCCTGACCTGCCGTACGAAGCTAGCCACTGCTATAGCTGCCTAGACCAGATGGCAAGCCCGCCTCTAGCTGAGCTGTGCGTAGCTTCAGGTAATGCATGAGCATAGCAACCCCTTGAGCAGACTCCTCCCTTTGCTCCCCTCTAGCTCAGCTGTGCTGTGCTGATGCATTTGCATGCACTCCCTAGCAAATGCAAATGCTTGAGCTGCTGACCTGTCTGATGCCTTCTCTACTGCCACAGCTATGGCTGCCTCCACTTCTAGCTCTGCTGTGCTAGCAAATGCATCTGCACTGCTAGAGACCTGATTGCCTACCTCTAGCTGTGCTTTTGCAGATGCTGTGCTCATGGCCTCATGGCAGCGGCCACTGCCCGTTGCATGCAAATAAATGCACAGCACAGCAAATGCTTGAGCTGCTGAGCAGATGCCACCACAAAGGCTAGTCAAGCAGTGCCTTGCGCAAAGCTCCAGTGCTCAGGCTAGCCCCCCCACTGCATTTGCATGCACAGCTTCTTGTGGAGGAGACCAGTCCTGAAGCTAGCCACAGCTAGACCGCACTCAACCTGATGGCAGCAAGAGCCCTCTTGCTGTGCTTGCTAATGCATGAGCATAGCTGCCTAGACCTGTTCCTTGCACTGCTCTGCTTGCTAGGGAGCATGAGCACTGGCAAGACCAGTGCTGATGCCTGGCCACAGCTAGAGCGCACTCTGCCTGTGCAGATGCTTCCTGGTTGAGCTGGCACCAACCTGACGGCGCTCTCTCCCTGATGGCAGCTCCTCCCCCCCCCCTTGACCAGATAGCACTAATAAGAGGAGGCGGCTTACTCACAGGCTCTTGCTCTTGCTGTGCCCCTAAGGGATGAGGCAGCTGTGCTGTGCATGCAAATGCATCAGCTAGAGCTCCCCCCTCAGAAAGTTGCATTGCAACTTTGCGCCTCTTGCTCTGCTCTTGCTGTGCCCCCTAAGGGGCATGAGGCAGCTGTGCTAGCATCAGCAATCAGCTTGAGGACCCCCCCCTCAGAAAGTTGCATTGCTAGCTAGAGCTGCTTGTGCTCTCTCCCCCCCCTGTGCTCATGCATTTATTTGCAAAAGCATGCGGTGGCCTGTGGCCGGAGGCCATGAGGCCATGAGCACTGCTGTGCACAGCTTGGTACTGCTGGCTGCTCTCCCCCCCCCTATAGCAACCCCTCTTGCTGTGCATGCTAGAGCTATTGCTAGCCTTAGCGGCTCCCTTAGGCCCTGTACTTGAGGCAGCTTTCCCCCCCCTATAGCAACCCCTCTTGCTGTGCATGCTAGAGCTATTGCTAGCCTTAGCGGCTCCCTTAGGCCCTGTACTTGAGGCAGCTTTCCCCCCCCCTGTGCTGATGCCAGGCAGTGGCCGTAGCCCATAAGCTAGAGGCAGCTCTCCACTGCCTAGTTCCACGCGACCTTGTGCGAACCTAGCTGCTTGCTGTGCCTACTGGCTGAGGGAAGCTGCCTCTAGCTGTGCTGATGCAAGCACTGGCAGAGTGCACTCCTCTCCCTAGGATTGCTAGCACAGCTAGAGGAGAGCACTTGCTCCTGTGTCTTATTTTCCTAGCAGTGCACCATCCGCAGCTAGCTGTGCCTACTGGCTAGTCACTCCCCCCCCCACCTGTGCTCATGCATTTGCTGATATTTGCATTTATTTGCTGTGCTCTTGCTGTGCCCCCCCTAAGGGATGAGGCAGCTCTTGCCTAGGCTGCTTGCTACGAACGGCAAATGCATCAGCACTGCACTGCAGTGCACTGCAGTGCACAGCTTGAGGAGAGCACTTGCTCCACTGCAGTGCAACTCTAATTTCCTTGCTGAGCCTAACCTTGCCTCTTTGCACACCAGCGCAAGCCTCACCTACCCTCTTACTAGACACACCTGACCCCTCTTGCTGATTGCTGAGCTGGGCTTGGTAAAACTTTATTTTACTTGGGTATAGGCTTTCTATTTAGTGTTGACATAAGTAAACCCGGGCTTTCTTACCTTATCTTACCCCCCCCCTCTTTGCATTTATCCTTTTCTGCTCCACTATGTGCTAAGAGCTAGGTTAGCAAAAGGCACAGAACCTGTCTTCTAATACTTATTTAGTACGGTCTTTCTCTAGCACTTTGTCTGCTAGAGGAGAGTATAGTCTAATTTTTCCCCCTGGTGCCTCTAAATATCTACCAAACTTCTTGAAGGATTTAGCACGATGATCCAAATTTAATTTTCGGGCTAGTGTTTTAGCGCAAGAGTGGTGTAGGAAGAAGTTTATTATGGAATGCAAGCTATTTAGGTTGTCCACGAAACCGTAATAATTAAGTAATCCTCTTATAACTGCATTGTATCTTAGTATTATAGATCTATGATCCAGGTAGATTCATTTGCAGATAGCGTTTGGTACAAGCTTAGATAGACCATTACCATTAGTATAGGATTTTATGAATCCGACGTAAATTAGTTTATCCAGTATAGATTTTACTGGTAGATAGAAGTATAGTCTTAAGGGCTGAGGTTTTTCTAGCCTAGCTGGCCTTGCACAGGCTCTTCTTTTAATTAATCTTTTACAAACCCTAGGGCAAATTTGCTTTTCCAATCGCACAAAAATATCGACTCCTAAAAATCTTACCTTTTCTCTGGTTACATTAGTAATTTGTTTCTCTAGAAGTTCTACATTTAATTTTTCTAAGAACCTTTTACATAGGTCTAGAATTTTTTTTGCTAGTGCTCATTCGCCTACAAGTCCTATCAATCAATAGTCCGCATATCTAACATACCAGATTCTAAAGCCGTGGCTTATTCTAGAAGGCGCTTGCCTAGCCGCCCCTTTTCTGCCCGGCAAGCCACAGAGTTTATTTATAAAAAGGATATCCTTATTTTTAGGGTAAAGATCCCTAAGTTTAACTTTATTTTCTATCTTAGGATTTTGCAGAATTTTTTGAGTGGAGTATTCATTGATAAGTTCTTGGAGGTAAAGATCAAATTCATTTAAATATATGTTAGATAAAATAGGTAATAGGATACCTAGTCCTTGAGGTAGCCCCGTAAAGGTATTGTATTTAAGAGCTCCTAGATCTGGATATCCCGCTCTGACGAGTTTTCAATATAGATCTATGAATCTCTGATCCAATATCTGTCTTCCTAGTATATTTGCCAGTAGATGGTGATTTACATTCTCAAAGAATCCATGGATATCTGCCGACACCATTCATGTTATTCCTTTTCATTTGCTTACCTGTTTTAATGCTGTATGACAACTTCTTCCTGGTCGGAATCCATGACTTAGATCCGTGAATTTTCCCTCATATATTACTTCTAGTAAAATTCTCATGGCCTCTTGTATAATTTTATCTTTAGCTGTCGGTATACCTTGTGGTCTAGTTTTACCGTTGGCTTTGGCTTTATAAACTAATTTTACGTCGGTGAATTTAAACTTCTCTGACTCCAACTCTTGGATTATCTCCTCGATAAGCAAGTGGTTCAAGCCGTCTGTTAAACCGTCTTTGCTTTGCATACTGCCTCTTAAATTTTCTCAGGCTTTAATCAGTAACTCTTTCCTGCAGATAAGTTTATAAAGATTAGTAACCTTACCATCTGTTATTTCTAACTTCATTTCTAAAGTCTCACCGTTACCAGCGCAGACCATAAATGATCTAGAGAACTGGGTTACTTTAGTGCTTGCTAGCATTCTAGCCCATCTACCTAGTATTAACCCTCCGTTACCATAGGGATTACTCCCCTTAGGCAATCTCGTAGTTGATTCCTGATAGCTTATGTTATTTTTAGGTGTCCTGCCGACATCTGGTTGATTATGCTTATTGACGCTTCCTTTGACTAGTCTCTGACCTGAACTAGTCAACATCAATATATGGGGTCTTGCCGCAAGGCCCTCTTCCATAGGGTTTAGCTGGACCCAACTGACAGGATTAGTCACCATGAATAACTTATCTTGCAAACCATCATAAGCGTAAAGCTCGGGGTCCACGTTTGTAGCATGCTCTTGTCCCTCTAGGATTTCCCTTTTTGGTAAGCTACATGATTTACGGCTAATAGGAAGACAGCCGATACTAATATCTCATTCTGTTCCCGTTAGATGAATTACTTCTAAAATCGTGACATTAAATTGAATGAAACTAGCATGACCTATCAGTATCCACAACGACGCACATCAAAAGCTAATATTATTAAGTCTTGGGAATCTATAACCCTAAGTAGTTTCCTACCCAGACGGACTATGTCTTCATCCGCCATCCATTAAAAATGACGGAGCTTCGCGTGTAGTCTCTGAGGATCCTAAAGGTAAATAAATTACTAGTTTCCTGCATTACCCTCCCATGTATATATAAATTTTACGAGTTGTTTCTATTAACTAGACTTACAACTAGGTATCTATTTATCTGTTGACTGGATAAATTATTCCAATTTCGAGAGATTAAATGCTTATAGCGAAGTAATAATTAGTAAATTTGCATTTTCTAACGGCATTCTTTTCCTGGAAAAATAAAGTACCCCCTTAGTATATATAGAGGAAGAGATCTTTCTCTTTGCGGCTTCCTACTTCTACCTATAGCTTAGCCATAAAAATGAACTAGCACTGATCCTAGCCTAGCACGCCTTTCCTAATCCCTCCTCTAGTAAGAGCAAGTAGCGTTGCTGCGCTGCATAGCTCAGAGCCCCTGATAGTTGCCTCTAGTTCCTGGCTATACTGGGCTGAGCCTCCTCCTACTCTTATTTGTGCTCTAGCTTTTAGAAGGCATCTGCACTGCTCTCTAATGCTAGCACTGCCCTGATGAACCTGGAGGCAGGCCACTGCGAGCTGTGCTACCCCACCACACCCCCCTTATTTACTTGACCTGATGCAAGCTGCCTACTGGTGGTAAGATCTGGTCAAGGTGCGCTGTAGGCAGAGCTCTCCTCCCCCCCCTTGACCTGATAGTTGCCTTTGAAGGTAAAGGGGTCTCCCTCTAGAGATAGAGCTGAGGCTCTGAAGTCATATTTGCTTTGAGCCACTTTGCTGCAAGCCTAGACCTGTGTCTAGTTCCAGGCTTCCTTGCTGCCCTAAGGGCAGCACCAGCTCTGGCTATGTACTGCCGCCTCTGAAGCGCCTCTCGTGGCTAGTTCAGGCTTGCTAGTAGCAGATTCAGCTGCCTACAGGTAAGGCAAAGGCTGCTTGAGAGCTGTGGCCTGCTGCCTTTGACCAGTGCTCATGCTCAAGCCTGTGCCCTAAGGGGCATGAGGCAGCTCTTGCCTGTGCCCCCTAAGGCCATGAGGCAGCTCAAGCCTGTGCCCTAAGGGATGAGGCAGCTCAAGCCTGTGCCCCTAAGGGATGAGGCAGCTTGCATCTGCATCAGCATCAGCATCAGCACAGCTAGAGTTGGAGGCTAGCGCCTAGCCTCTGCCAGTAGCTGACCCTCACTCCTAATATAGAGCCGTGAGGCTATAGTCCGGAGCAAATAGCCGCTATGCTACGCTAGAGCTTGAGCTGTAGCAGAGCCTCTGCTTCTACCCTCAGCTCTCGAGGCTGATGCATTTGCATGCTTGCAAGCACTGCGCAAATTAGAGTACCACCTTGCAGTTCTATTTATACTGCCACTGCTACGCTTGAGCTATGCTACGCTAGAAAAAACCGCTTTGCATATGGCTAAGTTATTTAAAATGAGCGACTTATATAGGCTGCGTTTTTCATAATTTTATTGAACAGCAGTGGCTATACCCCCCCCTTAAAGGACCATCCCTCTAAGTGCTCATTGTGCTCTCGAGGGCTGCTCATCTGTGCTCTCAGGGCTGCTCTCGAGGGCAGCTCTCCAGTGCTGGTTCAGTTCATCTGCAAATGCTCATGGCTGTGGCCGGAGCCTAGAGCCACAGCTAGAGCTTGAGCTGTAGCAGAGCCTCTTGCCTTCCTCCCCCCCCCCTGATAGTTCCTTATTTATACAGGCATTGCTAGCTAGAGCTCGTGCTACTATCAGGCTCAGGCTTCCCCCCTGACCGTAGCACAGCTACAGCTACTCTAGTAAGAGCCAGCCCGTAGCTGCTCAATACCTCCCCCCCCCCTTTTTATTGACCCGGATACTGACCCGGATAGTACCCCTAGAGGGTAAATTATTTCCTCCCCCCCCCAAAGGCTCCTAGTGCTAGTGCTTCTATCTGCCTCTGGGCGCAATAGTACCTGAAGAGCTGAGCCTCATCTAGACCGAGGCTCTCTAACCCTAAGGGCAATATTATTACCTTCGATATAGGGGAAGAGAGAGAGAGAGGTTGGTGAGAAATAGTATTGTATCTTAGCCTAGGCTTGTAAATGGTCTATCTTGAAACGATTTTGTATTAATTAAAAGTTCCACTATGAGGATTCCTTTGTCAAATGTTTATTAAGAATTATAAACTTTATAAAAACTTAAAACTTTTTAGTATCTATTACCTGTAGATTTGAAGTAACAATTTAAGAATAATTTTTTTTTTATATCCAAATTACTATCATTAGTACTAGATCCTTTAGTTCAATTAATCTACATGCAATCTTAATTTACCCCCCCCCCTCTCTTATGGTTGTTATTGACCCCTGATGAACTGTAGCTGGTTGTAGACCCCCCCCCGATGAACTGTACCAGTTGTTGTTGTGGTTGTTGTTGTTGACAACAGATGAACTGTAGCAAGCACTTATAGTTGCAGTACGCTCAGCCGGCTACTCTAATAAGGCCTGTCTGCTAGAGCAGTGCAGTGCTACCCCACTCAAGTAAGAGGCTTGCACTGGTTTGACCCCCCCCTGATAGCACCTCCAACTCAAGCACAGCTAGCGGAGGAGGCTCCGCCTCCTCCTCTCCCCCCCCCACACCCCCCCATGAGCACTGCTCATGGCTGTGGGCGGAGCCCTTGAGCCACAGCTAGAGTTATTGGTCAGCAGCTCAAGCATTTGCATTTGCAAAAGCATGCGGTGGCCTGTGGCCGCTGGCCATGAGGCCATGAGCACTGCACTCTTGCCATTAGAGGGGTTCCTCCTCGCTACGCACGCGTTGCTGATTAAATTTCCCCCCCCTTATGGCAAGGGAGCGCACGGCTACAGCTCTAGGCAGAGCACTGGCTCTTCCCCCCCCCTTCCTCCCCCCCTCAGATCTTGTAGCAATGCTCAAATCCCCCCCCCCTCTCTCTAGCCTACTATCTGGCTGACACCTCTCCTCTCCCCCCCCCCTCCTCTTGCTTTGCTAGTTAGAAAGAGCTCAGCCTCTCACCTGCCTACGCAGCTAGAGCTCATTCAAAGGCACCTGTTCCTTGCCTTGCACTGCTCAAGAAAAATAAGGCACTGGTCCCTCTCCTCTTGCTTTGCTAGTTAGAAAGAGCTCAGCCTCTCACCTGCCTACGCAGCTAGAGCTCATTCAAAGGCACCTGTTCCTTGCCTTGCACTGCTCAAGAAAAATAAGACACGAGCTACCCCCCCCCTTGCCTCGACTATCAGCTAGAGGGACAGCTCTAGCCGTAGCAATAGCCATTCCCTCTAAATGTACTAGAGGAGAGCAGAGCCACAGTGCCTTGCTGCCTCTAGTACTGCTGGCAGTGCAGATGTTCCATCTATCAGCATGAGCAGCGCTCTTGCGAAGCTCCCCCCCCCCTGAGCCTGTGCCTGAATAGGCACAGCAAGAGCTCCTCCAATCTGCGTGCTGTGCTGAGGCTCTAGCTCTTGCCTGTGCCCCCCTAAGGGCCATGAGGCAGCTCTTGCCTAGGCAGCTTGCTAATGCAAATGCACAGCACAGCATCTGCCTGACCTGCCGTACGAAGCTAGCTCAGCTAGTGCGCAAAGGCTCCAGTGTTCCATCTAGAGACCACTGCAGATGGTTGCCCTAGCACTGGATCAGTGCAAGCCCTGAGGCAGCAAGCGCTGATGCTAGCACAGCACCCCCTCAGTTCCTACCGAAGGTTCTGCACAGGCTTGAGAGCGCAGCGTTCATGGCCAAGCTAGAGCATCCCACCTGTAGCTGGCTGCGCTTAACACAGGTGCTGTGCATTTGCTGATATTTGCATTTGCCGTTCGATTGCTGATGCTGTGCTCTTGCTGTGCCCCCCTAAGGGATGAGGCAGCTCTTGCCTAGGCTGCTTGCATCTGCATCAGCTAGAGCACTGCACTGCACAGCACTGCAGTGCACAGCATTAGAGACCAGCTGATGGTAGCCACTCGCTCCGCTACGCTCCCCCCCTTTGCTCTAGCCTAGGCAGCTGATGCATTTGCTCAAGCCTGTGCCCCCCTAAGGGATGAGGCAGCTCTTGCCTGTGCCCCTAAGGGCCATGAGGCAGCTAGCAAAGGCAAAAAAAAATGCACAGCATCTGCAAATATGAGCAGCTGACCTGAAGGCAACCCACTCCACGCTCTACCCTGTGCCCCCCTAAGGGATGAGGCAGCTCGCACTGCCTTGCTTAAGCAGTGCCAGCGTTGCCAGACCTCTGGTTGCCACTGGTTCCACTGCTTCATGGGCTCCTCTTCCTGGCTGCCTAGCAAGTCAAGGGCAAAGAGACCACTGATCAAGGCACTGCTAGTGCTCCTCCTATCAGCAAGAGACCTGATAACTGCTCCCACTCTTGCAGTGCTAGCTTTGAGCATAAGTGCTGATGCTACGGGACAGCTAGAGCGCTTCGCACCCTCCAATCTGCGTGCTGTGCTGAGGCTCTAGCTCTTGCCTGTGCCCTAAGGGCCATGAGGCAGCTCTTGCCTAGGCTGCTTGCTAATGCAAATGCAGCACAGCATCTGCCTGACCTGCAGAGATGGCTAGGTAACTGGCAAGCAAGAGCCCACTCTAGTTCCTGGCTATATAGGAAGGGAAGGACGCTAATAAGCAAGCCTCTACTCTTATTTTGCTTGAGCCATGTACCTCCACTGGAGCCTCTACCTGTGGCTTGCAAAGACTGGTGCTTGCATTGCTCTGCCTACAAGCCCTAGACCTCTGCTCTCTTCCCCCCCCCTATGCCTGCGCTCTAGCGTAGCATAGCTATCTGGCTCCCCCCTTAGGGCGAACTAGAGGCAGCTCTCCCCCCTCTAGCTGTGCAGTCTGTGCATGCTAAGGCAAATGCAATGAGCTGCTGAGCCAGGCTTCGCACCCTGCGCTGGCGCTAGCCTTAGCGCCAGCAAGGCATGCTAGCCCGTAGCTAATTGAACTAGCCACAGCTGGCCTCTTGCTGTGCGTACCTTCACCATCAATCTGCGCAAAGGCTGCATCATCAGCATGAGCACAGCCTATATTAAGCCAGAACTAGCCTGACGCTCTTGCCTTTACAAGCGCCTACTATCTGCTCAAGGCGGCAGGTAGCTAGAGCTCCTATCTGCTACTAGGAAAATAAGCCAGCCGCGGCTAAGCACAGCTAGGCAAAAGCCCAGCACGCTATCTGGCTCTGCCTCTTACTAAGTTGCAACCCTCTAGTAAGAGGCTTAATACTTGAGAGCCCACTACGCACAAGCCAGCCTGCGTAAGGCAATTAGTTGTACTGAAAAACTAGTCACCATCTACAAATCCACTTAAAATTATCTAGTTTTTTTATTTTTCTTGCCTTGCACCTGCTACAGAAACTCCTACGCCAGCTTTTTCTTTAGGTTTATATCTGATAAACCCTCGTCCAGCTATCTCAATTTAAACTTTCATTTTTAAAAGTAATACAAAATCTGTTATTTTTCCTGCCTTAGGGATAATTCATATCTTTAGTCCCCCCTAGGAATAACCAGCAAGATAAATTCCTCTCTTGACCCTTATCGATATACTTTATCGTCGCAGATAGTACCGCAGCTGCGTCGCACACTATCAGGCTCTATCAGCGACGAGCCTCTGCTCAAGCATTTGCATGCTTGCAAGCAGCGGCAAATCTGTCAAATTAGAGTAGCAGCTAGCCTCTGGCTGAGCAGTACCTGCTCCTATATTATTTTAGAGACTACTTTATTTTTCTCAAGGAAACCCTGTTGTTTTATTAACCCGACTCTATCAAAATTTCCTATCTTAATATTACTACGTTTAATTCCCCCCCCTTTTTAATGCTTGCTGCAAACGCTTCCCCCCCTTGCCTAGCCTAGCTTGCATGCTAGCATGCTAATGCATGCTTGCAATTAGCAAGCTTGCATAGACCCGCATATTCGTAGACCCAGATAAACCTTGCATTTGCTGCCTCTTAAAGCCTAAGGCTTTTGTTCTTGCAAGAGATCCTATGGCTTTGCTAGCTTCTCTCATAGAGTTATAGAATGAAATTTTTTTTAGTCCAGAAAACTTTGACCCCTTTTTTATTTCTAACATTCGAGCTCTATTATTGGCTTTTGCTCTGGGTTAGACTTTAGTTTTTCTAGATGCGACGACAGCTTTGTGTTCATTTTTATTTAGTTTTTTGACTTATAAACCATATATGGTACCCTAAACTTATTTATTCTGGTTCTTTTAATTTGCTCTAAAGCTAAGACTAAATTACGAATTAGAAATTTATTACAATCTTGTAAGCGAATATATTCAGGTAATAAAGATATTTATTGATAAAAAATATAAAACCGGCTACAGTTCCTTATCTTGTCTATATCTCTTTTACCGCCTTGTAAGCTCCCCCCCTTATTGCAGATAGACGATTAGCCTTAATGGATCATACATTACGAGCTTGGTTTTAATATGCAAAAAAACGTAAACCCTATACCTATTTTATCCTTACCCTTTAATTCTCCTATAGTTTAGCTCAAGCCTGTCCCCCCCCCCTAAGGGCCATGAGGCAGCTCTTGCCTGTGCCCCTAAGGGCCATGAGGCAGCTTGCAAATGCAAATGCAAGAGCACCCCCTATATAGCCTCTTACTAGAGTAGCAGCTGCTCATGCTCTAGCTGTGGCTCAAGGGCTCCGCCCACAGCCATGAGCATTTGCAGTATAGCCAGGAACTAGAGCTGGCACTCTACCCCCCCCTATATAAATGAACTAGAGGCTAGCTGCTACTCTTATTTCTGCTCTAGCTTTGCAACAAGGCATCTGCACTGCTCTCTAATGCTAGCACAAGCCCCCCCTGATAACCACTGCTGGCAACCCCTGTTCATCTGCAGAGAGCTTGCTGCCCCCCTAAGGCTGCCTGTGCTTTGCTCCTTGCTCAAGTAAGAGCGCAGGCTTGAGCCCAGATAGCAGCAAGCTCTAGCGAAGCACTGCTCAAGGGCTGCGAAGCGCTGCGCCTCAAGAGCCTTGAGCAGATAGTTGCCTTTGAAGGTCAAGGAACCCCCCCTCACCTCTCCTGATGCCTGGCCACAGCTAGAGAGAGTTGCTAGGCTACCCTCCTCTACTTCCTTACGGGTTGCACTGCCTAGCATCCGGGCTAGCTCTTCAAAGGCTACTTGCTGAGTGCCTCTTTTTGCTTGACCAGATGCCTTTGAAGCTCCTACTCTTGCTGTGGCCGGAGGCCATGAGCACTGCTCAAGCCCTGTGCTGTGCCTGCCTAGCTAGCTAGGCAGTCCCCCCCCACTCATGAACTGGAGAGCTGCTCTTGACCCCCTCTCATTGCTGATGGTACGCTGAGCACCCCTATAGGCTCAAAGAGAAGCCTCTTATTTCTGTTGAGCCTGATGCCTTTGAAGCTCCTCTAAGAGGCTGTTGTTGCCCTTGCTCCTAGCAGCGGGCTCTGCAAATGCTCATGGCTGTGGGCGGAGCCCTTGAGCCACAGCTAGAGCACTGGCTATACCCCCCCCCTGAAGGCGGCTCTAGCGTAGCACTGCTCATGGCTTGCCTACCGCTCTAGCTCAGGCTACCCCCCCTTCAGCTCTGCTACAGCTCCTCTTTTGCTAGAAGGGCATCTGCACTGCTCAGCTATGCATTTGCTAGCTATGCTTGACGGCTAGCGCCTCAGCTCTCCCCCCTTCATCTGCACTGCTCAAGGCAGCGCTGCCGCTCCTCGACCTTCCCCCCCCTTGCGCAAAGGCTGCACTGCTTGAGACCTGATGGCACCTGATGGCACTCTGCGCACAAATAACTAGCAAGCCCCCCTTTGAGCCGCAACTGCAAAGAATGCACCTCTATTTACTACCGCAAAGGCTGCCTCTTATTTATATAGCAAAGGCTGCTGCTTGCTGTGGCTAATTGCCGGCTGAGCTTCGCTAGAGCCATGGCTACTATCAGGCAAGCCCTTGCTACAGATAGTAGCATAGCTAGCTAGAGCATGAGCAAGCCTTTGCAGCAAAGCATGCTAGCAAATAGAGGAAAAATTTTTTACCGCTTCTATATTCCTTATTTTAAACTCGTAATATGAAAAGAAATATGTAAGCTAAGGATAGAATTGATAAGACTTTAATCTAGGTAAGATTTGCTAGCTAGTCCGTCTGTTAATTAAAAAGCTATCTCTAGTTCCAAAAAAAGGCTAGCCTACCCCCCCCCCTTTTATTGAACTTGAGATATCCTAATATTTTTAAAAGATTAATATTAGTATTATAATAAAAACGTTTTACCTTCTTAGGAGGCAAGGCCACTCGCTAGTCTCTATATGTGCTATAGTGTCTTATACCGGCCAAGACCTCAATAGTGTCTAATACTCCTAGCAATAATATCCATGTCTCTTATAGGTTCTTCAGTGTTTATAAGAGATGTTACTAGTAGATTTTCTAGGATAAAAACTGGATATTTTTACCTTTTTTTCGCTTATTTCTAGTCACCACATTAAAAACAGAGCAATCTTATTAAATAAATCTTCTGAACTTTCATTAGTCGACGCTATCATTCTTGCCTAGGATTGTTTACCTAGAAGCTCAGGTTCTCTTCTTAGTTTCGACTTATTAATATATATAATACCCCCCCCCAAAAGAAGCCTAGGCTAAAGCCAAGAGCTAACCATCCATAAAAGAGTATTTATTAATAGTTACCCCCCCCCTTATGTCAACCCTAAAAAGACCTTGCAAGTACAGGATATTTGGATTACAAGGCTCTTGAGAGTATTTTAATTTTTTTACCCCCTGGTCATTTGATAAAGCGAGGTAAAACCTTTTTTTGCCATATCAGGGCCACCAACCATTAAAGGCAATAAGAAATTACCAAAACCACCTATTAAAGCAGGCATACAAACTTTTAGTGGAATTTTATAGGAATAATGCATCGAACTTGGTATTTTTCTATTAATCTAATAGTATTTTTTTTTTATTTTCCAGCCTTAAGATTAATTATAGGTTAGATCAGCCAGTTTTCTATATTTGGATAAACTTTAATTTTTTATTATCTGACCCCACATGCCCGTTGCTACTTGGCTCGTTCCCCCCCCCTGCTCTTATTATTATTGACCGAGTGCCTAGTTGCTGTAGCTGTTCCTCGCTTGTCTGCCTCTTGCCTACCTCCCTCTGCTGCCTTTCCGCAAGCTGCCTCATGCCCCCTTAGGGCACAGGCTAGAGCTAGAACTGTTGCAGTTCTCTTATTTGTGCGGTGCTTCGCTAGAGCACTGCTCTAGCGAAGCTCCTGGGCAAGGGCAAAGGCTCCTCTTGCAAATGCAAATGCATAGCTAGCTGATGCATACCACGAGAGCCACTATTCCAGCGCTGGCTTTAAGCTTTGCTGAAGAGAAGGCTAGAGCAGCTAGCTAGGGCTATAGGCTATTGCTACGCTAGAGCATGAGCCAAAGCAGAGGCTCTGACCTGATTAGTAACCCTCCTCTAGCTCTGCCATGCATCGTAGGCAGTGCCAGCGTTGCCAGACCTCAGATGGTAGCCCCCCCTAGCTAGGAACTGGTGCAGCTAGCCTCTGGCTGACCTCTACTCTCTCCTCCAAAGCTGTAGCACAAAAACTAGCAACAAAAAAAAAAATAAGAGTATATAAATAATACTAAATTTACCATTAGCCATTAAATTGTTGGTTGCTATGGAGAATAATAGAAAAAAAGATATAAATGGCTATCTAGACCTTGTATAGCCATTGCTTATATGCCAAATATATAACCAAGATTAGATTGCATGCCTCTTATTTAAACCCGTGATTTAGGGTATTATTTAATTTTCATTAAATGCTGAACTATATCTTTACCTTTAAGGTATTCCACGTCTAGTCTCTGAGGATCCTACTAAATAAAAGTGTTTAACGCTTAACTATCCTAGGCATATCCTTGACAGATTATAAGCCCCTCTTATCTAGGGTTTCCGGCTGATTGCCTAATCCTTTGATTATATTACTTGATTCTACCGCTTAAGTCAGTAGTACTAGTAAGAAAAGCTCTAAAGGGATCCCAGCATACAGTGGAAAGAGAGTAAAATATTTATATTTTACCGGCCATGCCTTATTAAGTAGGTATTTTTTTTTTACCTCGATAATAACTTTCTCTTTTATTCTCTAATAAGATAACGGTCACCTTTTATGTTTTAGTAATATTTAGATAATTAATCTGCACTGTAAAGATTAGTCTCTTTATTGCCACATTTCCGACTAAATCTACATTATAGATTGTTCATCCATAATATTTTTTTAGTGCCTAAATATTTTAGAATGACCCTCATTTACCCCCCCCTTCTAGACTTAAAGATACTAGACTAAGTTACTTTAGTGCCTCCTTAGAGTTGGCCATTATTGTTACCATTATAATTACCTACTATAAGTATATTGTTATTATCGTCACTAGTATTACCAATATTTTCCTAGTTAATTTTTCAACCCCCTATTTAATAAGAGCTACTAGCGATTTTTAATATTTATTTTTCGACCATAAAAAAGATCATAAGGATCGCGTGGGCGGTTATGATGCTATTGTAAAGTTGATTGTCAGCAATAAATTGAACACCTGGTCCACTTAGTTCTAACCTTATGTGAAATGGGCAAGGTTCCTCTATTTTGCTTTCTTCTGAGTGAACTTACCTTTTCCCAAACCGTACGTGATGATTTCTCATCATACGGCTTTCCAAACGTTCTGTATTAATATATATCGTGTTTTATTTTCTTGCCTTGCACCTGTTTCGATTTCTTCTGTTTAGAGTTGCTAATCTGTGTCTCTCCATGTGACAATAGTCTACATAATGGATTTGTTAAGAAGAGGCTGATATCATTAATCTATCTACAAGAGATAGTTTAGGATTAAGATCGCCCTCTTTATAAGAACTTGCGTTGACTTATTACACAAGAAACAAACTAGGCCATCTAGACTCGCTTTAGATATACCTGAGGCATAAAGCGCTCTCTAGTTTTCTATCACCTTTTATCAAGGATTCATTTTGTATTTTGGTTTAAAGAAAGATTATTTTACTAAGAGATCCTGTCCGTATTTTCTTAGTACCTTCAAAGAAGATCTTAACTTAAATTTTGCCGCGAGAAGTTGAGTACATGACGATTTTAATACTCATTCTAGTGAGGCAGCTAGTCTAGCAAAGTTATTTACGAAACTGTAATAGTTCAAGTAGCCCCTTAGAACACTGTTATATAATAGTATAATTGCGTCTTTGTCTTGATGGTATCATAGCATTCTTGGTACGCTTCTTCTCTTTACAATTGATCAGAAACCTGCCTTTTCCAATTTCTTATAAATTCTATCTAAAGGGGCAGTCATTATTAATTGACTTACACTTTTAATTTTCTGTCCTAAGGCACCTCTATTGAAGTATGAATGGTTAGATATGCTTATCTCGGTACCTAAAAACAATGCTTTATGAGTCGCTCTGGTTACTAGTGTTTTCTCCTGACTTAAATCCAGCAAGAGATTTGTTTTCAAATAGTCCCTTATAAGATTAAGAATTCTGCAAGTATCGCTTCTAGATCCTCTAACCGCTATAATTCATTCATCTGCATATCTTACATAGTAAAGCCGACGGTAGTTATGGTCGAAGGCCTTTCTTTTTTGCATGGCTTTAAGTAATAAAAAGGCTTCTCTTTGGTCCTTGTTTTTAAGGGCTCTTTGTCTGAGGTAATCTAAATGTTTATACTCTGAACTAACCTTGGCTCTCACACCTTTATCAAACTCTACTTTCAATTCTGCGATAAAGTTATCTAATTCATTAAGGTATATGTTCGACAGTAGTGGCCTTATTATGGATCCTTGAGGGCTACCTATAATGGATAATTTTGTTCTATTGAACAAATATCCGGCTTTTAGTGTTTTCCATATTAATCTTATGAATCTTTCATCGTTTATTCTTCGTTTTATCTGTTCCATAAGATGCCTTTGATCAAAACTGTCTAAACATTTAGATATATCTCCTTCTATGAAGAAAGATGCCCCATTAAATTGAGTTTTTACCTGTCTAAGCGCCGTCTGGCAGCTACGATTAGGTCTGAATCCATGACTATTATCTGAAAATGTGGGCTCAAATATGGCCTCTAATATCATTCTCATTACTTCCTGTACAATTTTGTCCCTTGCTGGTGCTATAGTCAAAGGTCTGGTTTTACCATTACTTTTAGGTATATGCGTTCTACGTCGTTTGAATTGGAACGATTCGTCTTTCATAGCTTTGATTATTTCTTGGAATACTTCCTTAGAAATTCCGTCTAGAGTTACTTCATCGATACCTTGCATGTTACCTGGATTAGATTTCAATTTTCGGTATGCGATTTCATATAATTTCATGTTGAACATTAATGTATATATATCACTTGCCTTAAATTCGTCTTTATGACGACCACAGATATCTATTAATTTAGTTAGTTTCCTTGGGAGTTCTATTGGCCGGATCCCGGACCCTTCCCTTGTAACAAGACTAGAGAACATTCTGGCCCCCTTCGATATCTTACCTACTATGGGGCCTCCGTCACCATAGGTTAATGAAGATTTAACCCTTAGGTGATCCCATAGTTCCAATTTTATGTCGATAGTTCCCTTAGGTTCTCCTTCCTCTCTTTTATTATTCCGCATAATTTGAGCTATATCCCATTTCATTATTCTTCGTACTAACATAAGAATAATTGATATATAATGCCGATATCAGGCTAGCATTAACCCTTCTCGTGAGGTGCTCTCGAGATAGAGTTCAAGTAGTATGACCTTAACCATAGGAACAACAGCTCGCTCACTTTTCGTTTCCTGAATTCACTTACTCTGAGCTTTTAGCAAGTATGCTATGTTCATTGGTCATCTTTCGATGCCAACTAAACTTGATGCTGTCACTATATGAAATGAATAGCGGCTGATTAATTCAGCGAACATAAAACCAGCGCTACGGCGCACTAGAACAGAGAAAGCTGTACCCAATAAACCTGCAAATAATGCAAATATTAAGTATAACGTTCCTATATCTTTTGCATTTGAAGAAAATAATCAACGTTCTCTTCATAAAGAAATATTATTCTTTAGCAATGAGATATTAAGCTTATCTGTCAT